AGCTCCAGGGCCGGAGGCTGCTACCTGAAAGGTAGCGAGGCTTTAGACAAAACTGTCAGGGAGCAAACCACGAGTTGCAGTCGTGGTTCGCTACCTATCGGTAGCAGGCTAAAGCCCCTGAAAAGGGCTTTCGCACGAGCAGATAAATCTCCACACAACGTTACTTAAAATAGTCTGGTGGGGCAGGAGATTTATCTACTCTCCCTTCGGGTTCGCTACCTAGCGGTTTTTGTCTAAAGCCTCGCTACCTTTCAGGTAGCAGCCTCCGGAAAGAGACGTAACGTGTTTTAATATCTTGTAACGTGAATGCAGTTGATGGAGATTTATCTGCGTAGTTTAGTGACTCGATCGAGTTTACGAGATCGAGGACCTGATGGGACTCGAGCTTTAGCGAGCCTGCCCCACCAGACTACTGTTTAAGTAACGTAAATGCAGTTGACCTATACTAGGATGTTAAAGAGAACTCTTACGAGGAGTGAAGTCGACCTAGATGTTAAAGGATATTAAAGGCACCTCTTACGAGGAGTGAAGTCGACCTAGATGTTTAGGAGACCTGGATGTTCCTACCCCACCAAAGCCGCTCTTTTTGGTGGGGAAAGAGACGTAACGTGAGTGAAGTCGACCGTTACTGCCCTACCAAACTACTCCTGCGTGGCGGGAAAGAGACGTAACGTGCTTTAATATCTTGTAACGGAGTGTGGAGATTCATCTGCGTAGGGACTTTAGTCACTCGACCGAGTTTACGAGGTCGAGTGACTAAAGTCCCTACGTACTATTAGATAAATCTCCTTAACAGCCGGGTCTCCTTAACATCTAGGTCTCATTAACATCTAGGTCTCCTAACATCCCGGACGACTTCACTTCTCATAAGAGGTTCCTTAATATCTAATAGATCAACTGCATTTACGTTACGTCTTTTATCATTACGTTACGTCTCCCACACAACGTTACATCTCCCGCACCCCGTTGCGTCTCTTTCCCCACCAGACTATTGTTTAAGTAACGTTATGCAATCGACCTATTAAAAGATGTTAAAGAGAACTCTTACGAGGAGTGAAGTCGACCTATTAAAGGATGTTAAAGAGACCTCTTACGAGGAGTGATAAAAGACGTAACGTAAATGAGGAAGACGTAACGTGAATAAATTGATGGAAGACGTAACGTGAATAAATTGACCTATACTATGATGTTAAAGAGACCTCTTACGAGGAGTGAAGTCTTCCTAGATGTTAAAGAGACCCGGATATTAAGGAACCTCTTATGAGAAGTGAAGTCGTCCTGGATGTTAGGAGACCCGGATGTTAGGAGACCTAGATGTTAAGGCACGTTACTTAAAGGCCCCCACACAACGTTACGTCTCCCACCCTCGATCCTATGGATCTTCCTCTCTCTCCATCCGCCGGTCCCACCTACCCCGGAAGTCAATCGCTCGAGCTACAAATTAAGACCGACCACTAGAAAGCCTAGATCTTGACAACTACTATTACGCGTTCAACTTCAATATACTACAGGGGAGGAACACCAAGAAAAAATTTCAATGGATTCTGACACAAAAGGAAACTAATTCAATCAGGAAGATTTAAATAAAGGAAGAAACTTACTGATGGGAGAGGAAGGGTCATTAGATCATAGAGCTGTTGAAAGGGGCACTCGACTGATTGTGGAGATTAACCCCTCGATCTCGTAGGTATGTCGTCTACCTCTGCCGTAATCGTGACCCGCGAACCCAGCCACGTCCACGGGGGGGGGGGGGGGGTAGGATTATGGTTCATGGATGCTGATGAAATGCTCGATCTACTATGTTCCCAAAAATCAAAGAGTTACCTCCTTCACTAAATAGCCCTTCCTCCTATACGCCCACTACCATCTCACCTCGACCGGACAACCCTACCTCCCGACATGCGAGCTCCTCGGTTCCGCAAGGGCTCTTGGTAAAACTTCTTCTTATGATCCCATGGGGCATGAGTGGAGACCAGGTGTGTAATCGTATAGGCGGTTCTCTAATCGATGCTAGTCCCGGAAGGATCCAAAATTCCCCAAAGAGCTTGATGAGTGCGCGAATTTCAATGAATGGATGAGCTGCTCAACTTCGTAATACTCGGACGCCACCGACGAGGAAGAAGGTGCATAGTCTTTCCGCAGCTTCTTTATTTCCCATTTCAGTCCTACATCAAGGAGCATCCTCATAGTCCAAATACGAAAGGTCCATCATGGTCGGGTCGTAATGTCGGGGGCTCGGGACCAGATGGAAAAGAAAGGAGTGAGCAAAGGCAGAATGGGGCTTCTCTTACGGTTAATGATGTTTTTCTTCATCATCAAGCTCAAAGATAGAAGGAGGGGCATGAGTTCGGCTGAGAGAGAGAAAGCCTCTCCCGTCTGGGACGAGGCGTGGGGCCTGGATGGGTCGAAGCGATGGCGGGTCGCGCTCCCCTCTTTTCCATACGAAGAAGGGCTTTATCCCCATCTGAATAATGTTTCAGATCAATCTCTTTGGTAATCCAAAAGTAAGAATGTGTCATTCCAGGACCTACTCTCCGTCTTCCGTGGTGGGGTAGTCTCCGGGGTCGGCCTGCCACTCAAGGGCTTAGCTCCTCGATCCATCACACAGCTTTCATCGCTTGGAAGAGCATACTTTGATTTGGCCGGGGAATTCACACAACTCATACTCCCTCTACCGCTGGGGCCGAAGGGGAAGACCTTTTCTTCATTTATAGAATCACTCGACGAGACATCTGGTCCTCTAGCCATTAGAGGCTTTCCAACCCTTCCCATAGGATGACCGAGCACACTTGATCGAAACTCCTCGAGACGTTCGAAACACATCCCAGCAATACTCTCTTATTCTTTGATCACCCTATAAAGAAGACTTACATACACTTGACTCGGACCAACTTCTCTCCATCCGAAGGACCAAACGGGCCAACCAAGACTGGACTATCTCTCCCTTTCGGGGGACGAGCTTTTCCTCGATCTCGTCCATTATGTTCACTCAAGAAATGGTGAACCAGACAGCCCAGGAAGCAGTTACACGAACCATGAGAAGAGTAAGACTCGGCCCAGCAACTTCGGCGACCTCGCAATCCGAAAGACCACAACGGCCCGCCCTCACCATGTCCACGTCATCCTATTATGTAATTCTAAGAATCGAGAGGATTAGCCGAATGAACACCAATTTCACCTCAACCAAGGAGCAACTCTACCTACGGTGGAGCTTATGTAATTTCGAGTGAGAGAGCGCATCGCTGAACTCCACTAATATGCTGATGGGCCATCGATTGAACTCTAACTCCCGAAATCTTCGATCGAACCAAAATAAGACCTACCTGACCTCAAACGCCAGACCCTAGTGGGGAAGAGGAATTTATTCATTAGCATCGAGCAGCATATGAACTCTCTACCTGTGCAAATACTCGATCATCGTCAGAGCCAACAATTTCATTTCGCTAGACAGGGGAAGAACTCAAATATCCTCCCCGGTCCGCTTGAAGTAACAAAAACAGATGAAGTTACGAGAAATTGAATATCCCTAACCATCCATTTATGAGGTCGACTGCACTCAACAACGAGGCCTCCTTAAGAGGTCAACATAGTCTGGTGGGGAAAGAGACGCAATGGCCGTGATAAAAGACGTAACGTAAATGAGGGCTCCGCGCCTCGATCGTAAGATCTCCCTTAACATCTAGGTCTCCTTAACATCTAGGTCGATTTCACTCCGTTACATCTCCCGCACTTACGTTACGTCGTAGTTTGGTGGGTCAGTAACATCCGGGTCTCCTTAACATCTAGGTCTCCTAACATCCTTTAAGAGGTCGACTTCACTCCTCATAAGAGGTTCCTTAATATCCTTAGTCGATTGCATAACGTTACGTCTCCCGCACTCCGTTACAAGATATTAAAGCACGTTACGTCTCTTTCCCAAACTACTGATTTATCTGCGTAGTTTAGTGACTCGATCGAGTTTACGAGATCTCCCTTAACATCCAGGTCTCCTTAACATCTTTTAAGAGGTCTCCTAACATCCTTTAAGAGGTCTCCTAACATCCAGGTCTCCTTAACATCTTTTAAGAGGTCGATTACACTCCGTTGCATCTCCCATCTCCTAACATCCAGGTCGACTTAACATCTAGGTCTCATTAACATCTAGGTCGACTTCATTACGTTACGTCTCCCGCACTCCGTTACATCTCCCGCACTTCTCATAAGAGGTTCCTTAATATCTAATGGATCAACAGCATTTACGTTACGTCTTTTATCATTACATTACTTAAACTTCTGGTGGGGTAGGAGATTTATCTGCTCGACCGCTAGGAAAGAGACGTAACGTAAGTGCGGGAGATGCAACGGAGTGAAATCGACCTAGATGTTAAGGAGACCTGGATGTTACGAGGATCGCAAGCTCGAGTCCCCGTAACATCCTGCGCAACTTAACATCTAGGTCTCCTAACATCCAGGTCTCCTTAACATCTAGGTCGATTTCACTCCTCGTAAGAGGTTCCTTAATATCCTTTAATAGGTTGATTGTATAACGTTACATCTCCCGCACTTCTCATAAGAGGTTCCTTAATCTCCTTTAATAGGTTAAATTTACGTTACGTCTTTTATCACTCCTCGTAAGAGCTCTCTTTAACTTCCAGGACAACTTAACATCTAGGAAGACTTCACTCCTCGTAAGAGCTTCCTTAATATCCTTTAATAGCTCAATTGTATTCACGTTACTTAAACATCTGGTGGGGTAGGAGATTTATCTACTCGACCGATAGGAAAGAGACGTAACGTGAGTGCGGGAGATGCAACGGAGTGCGGGAGACGTAACGTTATGTGGGAGACGTAACGGGAGTAGAGTCGACCTAGATGTTAATGAGACCTCTTTAAGGATATTAAGGAACCTCTTATGAGAAGTGCGGGAGATGTAACGGAGTGAAATCGACCTAGATGTTAAGTCGACCTGGATGTTAGGAGACCTAGATGTTAAGGAGACCTGGATGTTACGAGGATCGCAGCTCGAGTCCCATCAGGTCCTCGATCTAGGAGATCGAGCAGATAAATCTCCATCAATTTATTCACGTTGCGTCTTCCATCAACTGCACTCCGTGTACACTCCGTTCCGTCTCCCGCCTCGATCGCATAAATGCGCTCGAGTAGATAAATCTCCTACGCCGATAAATCTCCTCGTGCTGGCGCACGAGCAGATAAATCTCCACATAACGTTACGTCTCCCGCACTCCGTTGCATCTCCCATCTCCTAACATCCTTTAAGAGGTCTCCTTAACATCTAGGTCTCATTAACATCTAGGTCGACTCGTTACGTCTCCCGCACTCCGTTACAAGATATTAAAGCCTCATAAGAGCTTCCTTAATATCCTTAAAGAGCTCTCATTAACATCTAGGTCGATTACACGGGCGCAAGGGCTCCCGTACGGTCGAGTCCCTATAACATCTAGCGCAACTTAACATCTTTTAAGAGGTCGATTGCACTCCGTTACATCTCCCATCTCCTAACATCCAGGTCTCCTTAACATCTAGGTCGATTTCACTCCTCGTAGGAGGTTCCTTAATATCCAGGGCAACTTAACATCTAGGAAGACTTCACTCCTCGTAAGAGCTCTCTTTCCTTTAATAGCTCAATTATATTCACGTTACGTCTTCCATCGGTTGTATAACGTTACATCTCCCGCACTTCTCATAAGAGCTTCCTTAATATCCTTTAATTAACTATATTTACGTTACGTCTTTTATCACTCCTCGTAAGAGCTCTCTTTAACATCCTTTAATAGGTCAGTTGTATTCACGTTACGTCTTCCATCAACTGCACTCCGTGTACACTCCGTTCCGTCTCCCGCCTCGATCGCATAAATGCTCTCGAGTGGAGTAGTTTGGTAGGGTAGGATGCAGATAAATCTCCATCTCCTAACATCCTTTAAGAGGTCTCCTTAACATCTTTTAAGAGGTCGATTACACTCCGTTGCATCTCCCATCTCCTAACATCCAGGTCGACTTAACATCTAGGTCGATTTCACTCCGTTACATCTCCCGCACTTTCTATAATATGTTCCTTAATATCCTTTAATAGGTTAAATTTACGTTACGTCTTTTATCACTCCTCGTAAGAGCTCTATTTAACTAGTATAGCTCAACTGCATTTACGTTACTTAAAGTAGTCTGGTGGGGCAGGGGTTGGGTTTGGCAACGGTCGAGTCCCTATAACATCTAGCGCAACTTAACATCTAGGAAGACTTCACTCCTCGTAAGAGCTCTCTTTAACATCCTTTAATAGGTCAGTTGTATTCACGTTACGTCTTCCATCAACTGCACTCCGTGTACACTCCGTTCCGTCTCCCACCTCGATCTTACGATCGAGCAGATAAATCTCCACATAACGTTACGTCTCCCGCACTCCTCGTAGGAGCTCTCTTTAACTTCCTTTAATTGTATAACGTTACATCTCCCGCACTTCTCATAAGAGGTTCTTTAATATCCTTTAATAGGTTAAATTTACGTTACGTCTTTTATCACTCCTCGTAAGAGCTCTCTTTAACTTCCGGGTCTCTTTAACGGAAAGATCTAGGTCTACTAACATCCAGGTCTCCTTAACATCTAGGTCGATTTCACTCCTCGTAAGAGGTTCCTTAATATCCTTTAATAGGTCGATTGTATAACGTTACATCTCCCGCACTTTCTATAATAGGTTCATTAATTTCCTTTAATAGGTTAAATTTACGTTACGTCTTTTATCACTCCTCGTAAGAGCTCTCTTTAACTTAAGAGATTAACTGCATTCACGTTACGTCTCCCGCACTCCGTTACATCTCCCATCAATTTATTCACGTTACGTCTTCCATCAACTGCACTCCGTGTACACTCCGGGCGCAAGGGCTCCCTGACGGTTGGGGGTAGGCGCAAGGGCTCCCTTCGGTCGAGTCGCTCCGTGGGAGACGTAACGGAGTGTGGAGATTTATCTGCGTAGGCACTTTAGTGACTCGATCGAGTTTACGAGATCGAGGCGGGAGACGGAACGGAGTGTACACGGAGTGCAGTTGACCTCGGATGTTATAGGGACTCGACCGTACTCCTTCGGGTTCGCTACCTAGCGGTAGCAGGCTAAAGCCCCAACGTTTAAGTAACGTGAGTGTGGAGATTTATCTACTCGATCGTAAGATCGAGGACCTGCAAGGGACTCGACCGTAAGGGAGCCCTTGCGCCCGTGCAATCGACCTCTTAAGGAGACCTAGATGTTAAGGAGACCTCATGGTCCGCATAAAGAGGTCTCCTTAACATCTAGGTCGATTTCACTCCGTTACATCTCCCGCACTCCCGTTACTTAAACTTCTGGTGGGGCAGGAGATTTATCTACTCGACCGTTAGGTCGAGGATCGCAAGCTCGAGTCCCGTCAGGTCCTCGATCTAGGAGATCGAGCAGATAAATCAGTAGTTTGGTGGGGTAGGTCGATCTCGTAAACTCGATCGAGTCACTAAAGTGCCTACGCAGAAAAATCTCCATCAACTGCACTCCGTGTACACTCCGGGCGCAAGGGCTCCTTATCAGTCGAGTCCCTATAACATCCGAGGTCAACTGCACTTCGTGTACACTCCGGGCGCAAGGGCTTCGCTATCGCTTTTCGGGGTAGGATCAAGGGCTCCCTATCGGTCGAGTCGCTCCGTGGGAGACGTAACGGAGTGTGGAGATTTATCTGCGTAGGCACTTTAGTGACTCGATCGAGTTTACGAGATCGAGGCGGGAGACGGAACGGAGTGTACACGGAGTGCAGTTGATGGAAGACGCAACGTGAATAAATTGATGGAGATTTATCTGCTCGATCTCCTAGATCGAGGACCTGATGGGACTCGAGCTGCGATCCTCGTAACATCCAGGTCTCCTTAACATCTAGGTCTCCTAACATCCAGGTCGACTTAACATCTAGGTCGATTTCACTCCGTTACATCTCCCGCACTTCTCATAAGAGGTTCCTTAATATCCTTAAAGAGGTCTCATTAACATCTAGGTCGACTCTACTCCCGTTACGTCTCCCACATAACGTTACGTCTCCCGCACTCCGTTGCATCTCCCGCACTCACGTTACGTCTCTTTCCTATCGGTCGAGTAGATAAATCTCCTACCCCACCAGATGTTTAAGTAACGTGAATACAATTGAGCTATTAAAGGATATTAAGGAAGCTCTTACGAGGCTTTACATCTTGTAACGGAGTGAAATCGACCTAGATGTTAAGGAGACCTAGATGTTAAGTTGTCCTGGAAGTTAAAGAGAGCTCTTACGAGGAGTGATAAAAGACGTAACGTAAATTTTACCTATTAAAGGAGATTAAGGAACCTCTTATGAGAAGTGCGGGAGATGTAACGGAGTGCGGGAGACGTAACGTTATGTGGAGATTTATCTGCTCGATCGTAAGATCGAGGTGGGAGACGGAACGGAGTGTACACGGAGTGCAGTTGATGGAAGACGTAACGTGAATACAACTGACCTATTAAAGGATGTTAAAGAGAGCTCTTACGAGGAGTGATAAAAGACGTAACGTAAATTTAACCTATTAAAGGAGATTAAGGAACCTCTTATGAGAAGTGCGGGAGATGTAACGTTATACAACCGATGGAAGACGTAACGTGAATATAATTGAGCTATTAAAGGAAAGAGAGCTCTTACGAGGAGTGAAGTCTTCCTAGATGTTAAGTTGCCCTGGATATTAAGGAACCTCCTACGAGGAGTGAAATCGACCTAGATGTTAAGGAGACCTGGATGTTAGGAGATGGGAGATGTAACGGAGTGCAATCGACCTCTTAAAAGATGTTAAGTTGCGCTAGATGTTATAGGGACTCGACCGAAGGGAGCCCTTGCGCCTACCCTCGACCGTTGCCAAACCCAACCCCTGCCCCACCAGACTACTTTAAGTAACGTAAATGCAGTTGAGCTATACTAGTTAAATAGAGCTCTTACGAGGCTTTACATCTTGTAACGGAGTGCGGGAGACGTAACGTTATGTGGGAGACGTAATGTAATGATAAAAGACGTAACGTAAATGCTGTTGATCCATTAGATATTAAGGAACCTCTTATGAGAAGTGCGGGAGATGTAACGTTATACAATCGAGCTATTAAAGGAAGTTAAAGAGAGCTCCTATGAGGAGTGCGGGAGACGTAACGTTATGCAATCGACCTATTAAAGGATATTAAGGAACCTCTTATGAGGCAGTGATAAAAGACGTAACGTAAATTTTACCTATTAAAGGAGATTAAGGAACCTATTATAGAAAGTGAAGTCGTCCTGGATGTTAGGAGACCTCTTAAAGGATGTTAGGAGATGGGAGATGCAACGGAGTGTAATCGACCTCTTAAAAGATGTTAAGGAGACCGGGATGTTAGGAGATGGGAGATGTAACGGAGTGCAATCGACCTCTTAAAAGATGTTAATGAGAGCTCTTTAAGGATATTAAGGAACCTCTTATGAGGCAGTGATAAAAGACGTAACGTAAATTTTACCTATTAAAGGAGATTAAGGAACCTATTATAGAAAGTGCGGGAGATGTAACGTTATACAACCGATGGAAGACGTAACGTGAATATAATTGAGCTATTAAAGGAAAGAGAGCTCTTACGAGGAGTGAAGTCTTCCTAGATGTTAAGTTGCCCTGGATATTAAGGAACCTCCTACGAGGAGTGAAATCGACCTAGATGTTAAGGAGACCTGGATGTTAGGAGACCTCTTAAAGGATGTTAGGAGATGGGAGATGCAACGGAGTGCGGGAGACGTAACGTTATGCAATCGACCTCTTTAAGGATATTAAGGAACCTCTTATGAGGAGTGAAGTCGACCTCTTAAAGGATGTTAGGAGACCTCTTAAAAGATGTTAAGGAGACCTAGATGTTAATGAGATGGGAGATGTAACGGAGTGTAATCGACCCGGATATTAAGGAACCTCTTATGAGGAGTGCGGGAGATGCAACGGAGTGCGGGAGACGTAACGTGAATGCAGTTAACCTGACCTAGATGTTAAAGAAACCTCTTACGAGGAGTGAAGTTGACCTAGATGTTAAAGAGACCTAGATGTTAGAGGAACCTGGATGTTAGGAGACCTCTTAAACGATGTTAAGGAGACCGGGATGTTAGGAGATGGGAGATGCAACGGAGTGTAATCGACCTCTTAAAAGATGTTAATGAGATGGGAGATGCAACGGAGTGTAATCGACCTCTTAAAAGATGTTAATGAGATGGGAGATGCAACGGAGTGTAATCGACCCGGATATTAAGGAACCTCTTATGAGGCTTTACATCTTGTAACGGAGTGCGGGAGACGTAACGTTATGTGGAGATTTATCTGCTCGTGCGCCAGCACGAGGAGATTTATCGGCGTAGGAGATTTATCTACTCGAGCGCATTTATGCGATCGAGGCGGGAGACGGAACGGAGTGTACACGGAGTGCAGTTGATGGAAGACGTAACGTGAATAAATTGACCTATTAAAGGAAGTTAAAGAGAGCTCTTACGAGGAGTGAAGTCTTCCTAGATGTTAAGTTGCGCAGGATGTTACGGGGACTCGAGCTTGCGATCCTCGACCTAGCGGTCGAGCAGATAAATCTCCTGCCCCACCAGATGTTTAAGTAATGTAATGATAAAAGACGTAACGTAAATGCTGTTGATCCATTAGATATTAAGGAACCTCTTATGAGAAGTGCGGGAGATGTAACGTTATACAATCGAGCTATTAAAGGAAGTTAAAGAGAGCTCCTATGAGGAGTGCGGGAGACGTAACGTTATGCAATCGACCTATTAAAGGATATTAAGGAACCTCTTATGAGGCAGTGATAAAAGACGTAACGTAAATTTTACCTATTAAAGGAGATTAAGGAACCTATTATAGAAAGTGAAGTCGTCCTGGATGTTAGGAGACCTCTTAAAGGATGTTAGGAGATGGGAGATGCAACGGAGTGTAATCGACCTCTTAAAAGATGTTAAGGAGACCGGGATGTTAGGAGATGGGAGATGTAACGGAGTGCAATCGACCTCTTAAAAGATGTTAATGAGACCTCTTTAAGGATATTAAGGAACCTCTTATGAGAAGTGCGGGAGATGTAACGGAGTGAAATCGACCTAGATGTTAAGGAGACCTCTTAAAGGATGTTAGGAGATGGAGATTTATCTGCATCCTACCCTACCAAACTACTCCACTCGAGAGCATTTATGCGATCGAGGCGGGAGACGGAACGGAGTGTACACGGAGTGCAGTTGACCTCGGATGTTATAGGGACTCGACCGTACGGGAGCCCTTGCGCCCGTGTAATCGACCTCTTAAAAGATGTTAAGTCGACCTGGATGTTAGGAGATGGAGATTTATCTGCTCGATCTCCTAGATCGAGGACCTGATGGGACTCGACCATACGGGAGCCCTTGCGCCCGTGTAATCGACCTCTTAAAAGATGTTAAGGAGACCTGGATGTTAGGAGATGGAGATTTATCTGCTCGATCTCCTAGATCGAGGACCTGATGGGACTCGACCATACGGGAGCCCTTGCGCCCGTGTAATCGACCTCTTAAAAGATGTTAAGTTGCGCAGGATGTTATAGGGACTCGACCGTACTCCTTCGGGTTCGCTACCTAGCGGTAGCAGGCTAAAGCCCCAACGTTTAAGTAACGTGAGTGTGGAGATTTATCTACTCGATCGTAAGATCGAGGACCTGCAAGGGACTCGACCGTAAGGGAGCCCTTGCGCCCGTGCAATCGACCTCTTAAGGAGACCTAGATGTTAAGGAGACCTCATGGTCCGCATAAAAAGGTCTCCTTAACATCTAGGTCTCATTAACATCTAGGTCGACTTCATTACGTTACGTCTCCCACACCCCGTTACATCTCCCGCACTCCCGTTACGTCTCCCACCACCTCGATCTCGTAAACTCGATCGAGTCACTAAACTACGCAGATAAATCAGTAGTTTGGGAAAGAGACGTAACGTGAGTGCGGGAGATGTAACGTTATGCAATCGACCTAGATAGATGTTAAAGAGACCTCTTACGAGCCTACCCCACCATCTCGACCTGGATGTTTAGGAGACCCGGATGTTACTGACCCGCCAAACTACGACGTAACGTGAGTGATAAAAGACGTAACGTAAATTTAACCTATTAAAGGATATTAAGGAACCTCTTATGAGAAGTGAAGTCGTCCTGGATGTTAGGAGACCTGGATGTTAAGGGAGACCTCGTAAACTCGGTCGAGTGACTAAAGTCCCTGCGCAGATGAATCTCCACATAACGTTACATCGACTTCACTCCCGTCACGTCTCTTTCCACCACACTCCGTTACGTCTACCCCCCACCGGGAATTTTTTCTTCCCCCCCTCATGACCCAATAAGTGACTTCTCCCCTCTTCCTGCTCCACCTCCACGCTTAGGGCTTGACACATTCTCATGCTCCCATTTCGTCCCCTCTTCTGCTCTCGAGCATCCACGTTGTCTTCTATTTTCGTGTTATAAAATTCTTGCGTTCTTCCTCGTAGGGCTCGGCTCCGCCGTTGCTAGAAGAGCTTGTCTTTTGGGGTGAGAGTTGGTGGAAATGCCCGGTACGAACTTCCAGCTACGATCATTGAAGGGCGAGGGAGAACGAATCATAGTCGTGTAGCCTATGCGAAGCATGAGGAAGGATTCTTTCAGTCCTACGGCTCGAGACCGATTGTGCAGCTAGGCCTTGGGGGCGCTCCGGTGCTTGCTCTGTTGAGATTCTCTATCTCCTACTCTTGTTGAGTTCCGCTTCACGGAGCGTCAAGCTACCCCTAACTTGTCTAAATCCTCGCGCTCCGCTTTACCCTAAGCCTCCTATCTTCTCCTCCACCTTCTTCTGAATGAATTACTATGACGAACAACGAGACTCTCTGGCTCGCCTACTATCTCCTACGATGGATCATAGTCCGAAGAGAGAGGGAGTAAATAGATGCCCATACCCAGTTTCGAACCAATCTCATTTGTGAAGTGAAGTATTGTTTATGTGAAGTGAAGTATTGTTTATGTGAAGTGAAGTTATGTAATCTCATCCATGGACGATAACTCCGAGTAATGCCCTGCCAGTCTCGGTAAAAAGGCAAGCATAGAAATCCTTAGAGTCAAATTAAATATTTAAAGGAGCAGGAAAATCCAGTTCAACAGAGAACTGAGAAAAGGATGAGCCGATCGATGAAGTCGAGTTGGCCAGATTTGGAAGATGCTCCTTCCGATATGACGTCCTCTCCCGAGAACTGGTCGACTGCACTCTGTTACTTAAGAGGTCTCCTAACATCCAGGTTCCTTTCCTATAACATCTAGGTCTCTTTAACATCTAGGTCAACTACACTCCTCGTAAGAGGTTTCCTTAACATCCTTTAATAGGTCGACTTCACTCCTCGTAAGAGTTCTCTTTAACATCTTTTAATAGGTCGATTGCATAACGTTACTTAAACAGTAGTCTGGTGGGGTAGGCTCGCTTACGCTCGAGTCCCTAAAGGGCCATCAACTGCATTCACGTTACTTAAACAGTAGTCTGGGAAAGAGACGTAACGTAAGTGATAAAAGACGTAACGTAAATGAAGTTGACCTCGTAGATATTAAGGAACCTCTTATGAGAAGTGCGGGAGATGCAACGGAGTGCGGGAGACGTAACGTTATGTGGAGATTTATCTGCTCGTGCGCCAGCACGAGGACCTTGACGGGACTCGAGCGCTAGCGAAGAGGGAGTTTAAGTAATGTAATGATAAAAGACGTAACGTAAATGAGGAAGACGTAACGTAAATACAGTTGATCTATTAGATATTAAGGAAACCTCTTATGAGGAGTGCGGGAGATGTAACGTTATGCAATCGACCTCTTTAAGGATATTAAGGAACCTCTTATGAGGAGTGAAGTCGACCTGGATGTTAGGAGACCTAGATGCTAAGGAGATCTATTAGATATTAAGGAACCTCTTATGAGGCTTTACATCTTGTAACGGAGTGAAATCGACCTAGATGTTAAGGAGACCGGGATGTTAGGAGATGGGAGATGCAACGGAGTGTAATCGACCTCTTAAAAGATGTTAATGAGACCTCTTTAAGGATATTAAGGAACCTCTTATGAGAAGTGCGGGAGATGTAACGGAGTGAAATCGACCTAGATGTTAAGGAGACCTCTTAAAGGATGTTAGGAGACCTAGATGCTGAAGGATCCTGGATGTTAGGAGATGGGAGATGTAACGGAGTGAAATCGACCTCTTAAAGCATTAAAGTTTATGTTACTGAACCGCCAAACTACTGAGACGTAACGTGCCTTAACATCTCCCACGGGTAGAGTTTCGGACCAAAGCTGACTTCTCCCCTTATGTATATTGAGAGTAGAAGGGAGTCACGAAAACTTCTTTCCGAAATGTCGACGAAGCGCGTAAGCTCACCTGCTGCGCTGATCTAATAAGCTGTATCATGATTCTGTCTAACTACTCGTTGGATGCGGATGAAGATGGTGCCGATCGTTCGCTCTTTCCTAGAAGCCGAAGGGTAAGTTGAGTCTTAGTCATAGCTCAAGGTCTCGCTCAGAAGCCCGAACTCTTCTCATAGAGACATGATGCTAGATTCACTCCTTCATGATCTTCCGTCCACTTGGAAATATATTATTGAATTCTATTTCGTTCAGGTCTCCCTGCCCGACATTATTTCTTCCATGGTTATTCTGCCTCTTTCTCCTCATTCGAAATCCGGAATCGGTAGTAAGCGTAGCAGGAGCGGAAAAAAGCAGCTAGATCTTCTTCCCCGATAAGAGGACTGATCCTTTATCCTTTTCTTCTTCACCGAGACTTCGTTCCCCTCTCTCTAGGAATCGGGCCTTCCTTCAACCTATAATGAGACGATCTCAATTGAGAGAGTTCGATCCCTGTAAAGGAAGGGGAACTCACAGAAAGAGAGTGCGAATTCGCCCACCCGGAGGAGATGGGTTTCCTGTCTGTCTCGATCCCGCGCTTGTCCGTTGGTGGAGTGCTCATGGCCAAGACGTCGGCCTACACCTCCTGATAGGAAGTCGATCCAGATCAAAGTTGAAGCGGTAGCGCTTTCTTCGCCGGGCCAGCAGTTCCCCCGACCATGGAGTTTCGTAGATCTAGGGTACTCTTTTTTTCATGGTCGACCCTAACTTACTCCTCTTGCTCGTCTTGATCTCAATGGTAGTCTATCTGCTCAACCATACATACGTCGAATCATGAGTCTCTATGATCAAGAAGCATTAGATTCACACCCTGGGCCGGATCTGCGGTTTCCCCTTCCTCTTCTCCTTGACTCGCTTGTCTTTTCCTTCGACTGAACTGATAGGATTTAGGATCATTAGTCACTCCACCTACGTTCCCATGAGAGTTGGTTCGCTCATGAACCGGTACGGAAGAAGTAGAATCTCTCATTCTCTATCTACTGACCGGCAGGAAAGCTCCAGGCTTCGATCTCACGCGGACGTCTTCAATTACAATTGCATTTTCGAGAGAAAATGGGTAGGCAGGGGTCTGGTATGATGATGAGCAGGCCGGTTGTTGAGATCCACGGGAATGCGCTTTCTTTCAAGTCTCATCCTCTCTCTTTCTTCTATTTGATACATGGTGAAGTAAGAAGTAAAGGGCCGCAGAGTTTTGAGTCTTAGTTAGATACTTGAGATGCAGACGCTACACTAATACCAGAGTACCATATCAATCTTATGCTTCGGATTGGAGAAGAGATGCCTCCAGTGGACATAAGAACAATAGGGATGAAGAAGAATATGCTACAAGAGTCTGGGAGAAGGATTTTTACTAGAGACTCTCTATAGGGAATAAGTTATCACCTTACTATTCGAATACGCTGGCACTAAAGGGCCCATTGGTCGAGTTGCTTCGCACCTTTCAGGAATAGTTTGGTGGGGTAAGCTTAAGAGATCGACTTTTGGTGGGGAAAGAGACGTAACGTGAGTGATAAAAGACGTAACGTAAATGAAGTTGACCTCGTAGATATTAAGGAACCTCTTATGAGAAGTGCGGGAGATGCAACGGAGTGCGGGAGACGTAACGTTATGTGGAGATTTATCTGCTCGTGCGCCAGCACGAGGACCTTGACGGGACTCGAGCGCTAGCGAAGAGGGAGTTTAAGTAATGTAATGATAAAAGACGTAACGTAAATGAGGAAGACGTAACGTAAATACAGTTGATCTATTAGATATTAAGGAAACCTCTTATGAGGAGTGCGGGAGATGTAACGTTATGCAATCGACCTCTTTAAGGATATTAAGGAACCTCTTATGAGGAGTGAAGTCGACCTGGATGTTAGGAGACCTAGATGCTAAGGAGATCTATTAGATATTAAGGAACCTCTTATGAGGCTTTACATCTTGTAACGGAGTGAAATCGACCTAGATGTTAAGGAGACCGGGATGTTAGGAGATGGGAGATGCAACGGAGTGTAATCGACCTCTTAAAAGATGTTAATGAGACCTCTTTAAGGATATTAAGGAACCTCTTATGAGAAGTGCGGGAGATGTAACGGAGTGAAATCGACCTAGATGTTAAGGAGACCTCTTAAAGGATGTTAGGAGACCTAGATGCTGAAGGATCCTGGATGTTAGGAGATGGGAGATGTAACGGAGTGAAATCGACCTCTTAAAGCATTAAAGTTTATGTTATCCGCCCTACCAAACTACTCCGGCTACCTGAAAGGTAGCGAGGCTTTAGACAAAAGGGAGCGAACCAGGGCCACCGGAGGATAAATATCGATCCTCGACCTCGTAAACTCGGTCGAGTGACTAAAGTCCCTACGTAGATAAATCTCTGCTACCTTTCAGGTAGCGAGGCTTTAGACCGCTAGGTAGCGAACCCAAAGGGAGAGTTGCTCCCCGCAATTCAACCAAAGAAGATCTTCTTTCTGGGGGCTGGGGAATAGAAGTTCGGCACGAGACGTGTGTTAATAGCGCTAAGCCATTCCTTCAGTAGACGGCTTCCTTTGGCGGGGGAAAAAAAGATAGATTTTTCAAAGCAAGAGAGTCAAATACATAGGATAAGGCGCGCAAAAGCAATAGTCTCTTCAGCATCAGCCGTTCTCAAATGCCTTCTTGGGCGTCTCGGTGCTTAGGCCGACCCTCTTGTAGAGCTAGATCTCGATCATGTCCACGGCAAAGGGCGCCTCTCTTCTGAACCGCTCCTTTCTTTTTTAGTAAAGAACGAAGGCGCATTACTCCTCGGCGAGATAGTGCTCGCCACGGCCCAAGAAATCTCGAAACCCGAGCTTCGTCTTCAAGCGATCAGTAAGTCGAGGAGAGTGCCATTCATCCTTGGTGTCCTTAGTCGCTTAGTAGTCTGGCGGACATATCCCGAAGAAGGACATGCACTTTAGGGGGGCAAGGAGCAAACTGAGGGCCGAGAGGGGGAGAACCCCAGACGGGTATTATTATAGACATTAAAGAGGGCGGTTACTTGTGCCGCGCGCCTATCCAAAGTCAATGGGATCCCCATAAATTTTGAAGAAGATTTCTACGGGCATCTTAGCCTCCTTACGACAGGACTGCCATTCACAAAAACCGAAGTGGCCGGGCAAGGACGAGAGGAAGCCGGTTGAAGGCTGAAGCAAGCGTGAAGTGGTCGAATTTCGGCTCTACGTACAAGTGTAAGCCTATAATAATGCAGCCACTAGTAGAAAGCCATAGAAAAGGTCTCGGCTGTGTAAGCACGCTCCGCTGCCTCATTAGTGGTATAGACTAGATCTGATGAAGTCCACCACGCTACTCGCCTTTCCCTCTTTATTTAGTTCTGAATTCGATTACAAGCTAGTCCTCACTCATCCTATACTTAGTTATCTGGCGCCCTTAAAGTCGACTCCAAGGCCGTCGTGCTAGTCTTGGTCTCCCCGCGGATGCGGAAAAAGAAAGAAACGAAGATGGATGCCGAAGCGAGAATATCTTAGAACTACCCCCTCCCCGGAGGCTTTCGCTCCACTGCTCGTCTACGCCTCTGGGCGACGTGAAAGAAGAAAGCGCGAAAATAACACTGTCCTCTAGGCAGTTCTCTTTCCGTCACTCCTCCCCGCCTCTCCACTCTTGATTACGAGACCTTGAAATTCACGAAAGAAAGATGCGTAACAAGTGTCTTAGGCGAGTATCTCATCCTTGTCCGGCTCCTTCATAGGGCATTATAGGTCCGCCTACTAGTAGACAAAGTATACCTACGCCGCCACCTGCCTTTATACGACCCACGCGGAGTTTGGGGCAACGTGCACGGGGAAGTTCAGTCCAAAGAGCCCGCGAAGTTCAGTTACTATAAGGGACCCGCGGGGAGCGGGCAGAGCCACTCTTGAGATGTCTGCACCGAGGCTAGGGGGGGCGAGTTGACAAGGGGTCCTGAGACGGGATAGGACAACGTAAAGCGTAAAAAGCGTCCCATGGAATTTCGCCCTAGTCCTATCATACGAATGCGGGTCAGTCTGCATTATAATGGAAAATACATGGAGAAGCGTATATCTTGCCCGGTCGTACGGAGCCGAGCTCTATGGATTTCTCGAAAGGAGACAACAAGAAGACTTTTTCTTTCTCTTAAAGAAAAGAAAAAGGAGATAAATTAAGATATTTGTTGTTGAAATGAGATTACGCAGTCGACCTCATATTCTTCTCTTAGAGTAAAGGTGCGAAGCAACTCGACCGATAGGAGATTTTTCTGCTCGTGCGATAGAAAGAGACGTAACGCTGTGTGTGCAGTCGACCTCTTACGAGTGAGTGTGGAGATTTATCTGCTCGTGCGTTAGCACGAGGAAAGAGACGTAACGTGCTTTAATATCTTGTAACGGAGTGTGGACTCCGTGACTCGATCATAAGATCGAGGTGGGAGACGGAACGGAGTGAAAACGGAGTGCAGTTGACCGTTTTATGCGGACCATGAGGTCTCCTTAACATCTAGGTCTCCTTAACATCTAGGTCTCCTTAACATCTAGGTCTCCTAACATCCAGGTCGACTTCACTCACGTTACGTCTCTTACCATTACGTTACTTAAACTTCTGGTGGGGTAGGAGATTTATCTGCGTAGGGACTTTAGTCACTCGACCGAGTTTACGAGGTCGAGGATCGCGGCTCGAGTCCCGTCAGGTCCTCGATCTCGTAAACTCGATCGAGTCACTAAAGTGCCTACGCAGATAAATCTCCACACTCACGTTACTTAAACGTTGGGGCTTTAGCCTGCTACCGCTAGGTAGCGAACCCGAAGGAGTACGGTCGAGTCCCTATAACATCCTGCGCAACTTAACATCTAGGTCTCCTAACATCCAGGTCTCCTTAACATCTAGGTCTCCTAACATCCTTTAAGAGGTCGACTTCACTCCTCATAAGAGGTTCCTTAATATCCTTAAAGAGGTCTCATTAACATCTTTTAAGAGGTCGATTACACTCCGTTGCATCTCCCATCTCCTAACATCCCGGTCTCCTTAACATCGTTTAAGAGGTCTCCTAACATCCAGGTTCCTCTAACATCTAGGTCGATTACACTCCGTTGCATCTCCCGCACTCCTCATAAGAGGTTCCTTAATATCCGGGTCGATTACACTCCGTTACATCTCCCATCTCATTAACATCTAGGTCTCCTTAACATCTTTTAAGAGGTCGATTACACTCCGTTGCATCTCCCATCTCCTAACATCCTTTAAGAGGTCTCCTAACATCCAGGTCTCCTTAACATCTAGGTCGATTTCACTCCTCGTAGGAGGTTCCTTAATATCCAGGGCAACTTAACATCTAGGAAGACTTCACTCCTCGTAAGAGCTCTCTTTCCTTTAATAGCTCAATTATATTCACGTTACGTCTTCCATCGGTTGTATAACGTTACATCTCCCGCACTTTCTATAATAGGTTCCTTAATCTCCTTTAATAGGTAAAATTTACGTTACGTCTTTTATCACTGCCTCATAAGAGGTTCCTTAATATCCTTTAATAGGTCTCATTAACATCTTTTAAGAGGTCGATTGCACTCCGTTACATCTCCCATCTCCTAACATCCCGGACGACTTCACTTCTCATAAGAGGTTCCTTAATATCTAATGGATCAACAGCATTTACGTTACGTCTTTTATCATTACATTACGTCTCCCACATAACGTTACGTCTCCCGCACTCCGTTACAAGATGTAAAGCCTCGTAAGAGCTCTATTTAACTAGTATAGCTCAACTGCATTTACGTTACTTAAAGTAGTCTGGTGGGGCAGGGGTTGGGTTTGGCAACGGTCGAGTCCCTATAACATCTAGCGCAACTTAACATCTAGGAAGACTTCACTCCTCGTAAGAGCTCTCTTTAACATCCTTTAATAGGTCAGTTGTATTCACGTTACGTCTTCCATCAACTGCACTCCGTGTACACTCCGTTCCGTCTCCCACCTCGATCTTACGATCGAGCAGATAAATCTCCACATAACGTTACGTCTCCCGCACTCCGTTACATCTCCCGCACTTCTCATAAGAGGTTCCTTAATCTCCTTTAATAGGTTAAATTTACGTTACGTCTTTTATCACTCCTCGTAAGAGCTCTCTTTAACTTTCAGGACAACTTAACATCTAGGAAGACTTCACTCCTCGTAAGAGCTCTCTTTAACTTCCTTTAATAGCTCAATTGTATTCACGTTACTTAAACATCTGGTGGGGTAGGAGATTTATCTACTCGACCGATAGGAAAGAGACGTAACGTGAGTGCGGGAGATGCAACGGAGTGCGGGAGACGTAACGTTATGTGGGAGACGTAACGGGAGTAGAGTCGACCTAGATGTTAATGAGACCTCTTTAAGGATATTAAGGAACCTCTTATGAGAAGTGCGGGAGATGTAACGGAGTGAAATCGACCTAGATGTTAAGTCGACCTGGATGTTAGGAGACCTAGATGTTAAGGAGACCTGGATGTTACGAGGATCGCAGCTCGAGTCCCATCAGGTCCTCGATCTAGGAGATCGAGCAGATAAATCTCCATCAATTTATTCACGTTGCGTCTTCCATCAACTGCACTCCGTGTACACTCCGTTCCGTCTCCCGCCTCGATCTCGTAAACTCGATCGAGTCACTAACTACGCAGATAAATCTCCACACAACGTTACTTAAAATAGTCTGGTGGGGAAAGAGACGCAACGGCAGTGATAAAAGACGTAACGTAAATGAGGGCTCCGCGCCTCGTGCGTTAGCACGAGTACCTTTAGGGACTCGACCGTACCCTACCCAACCCCTACCCCACCAAGTTCAAGTAACGTAAATACAGTTGACCTAGTAGATATTAAGGAAACCTCTTATGAGGAGTGCGGGAGATGTAACGTTATGTGGGAGACGTAATGTAATGAAGTCGACCTAGATGTTAATGAGATGGAGATTTATCTGCGCCCTACCCTACCAAACTACTCCACTCGAGAGCATTTATGCGATCGAGGCGGGAGACGGAACGGAGTGTACACGGAGTGCAGTTGATGGAAGACGTAACGTGAATACAACTGACCTATTAAAGGATGTTAAAGAGAGCTCTTACGAGGAGTGATAAAAGACGTAACGTAAATATAGTTAATTAAAGGATATTAAGGAAGCTCTTATGAGAAGTGCGGGAGATGTAACGTTATACAACCGATGGAAGACGTAACGTGAATATAATTGAGCTATTAAAGGAAAGAGAGCTCTTACGAGGAGTGAAGTCTTCCTAGATGTTAAGTTGCCCTGGATATTAAGGAACCTCCTACGAGGAGTGAAATCGACCTAGATGTTAAGGAGACCTGGATGTTAGGAGATGGGAGATGTAACGGAGTGCAATCGACCTCTTAAAAGATGTTAAGTTGCGCTAGATGTTATAGGGACTCGACCGTACGGGAGCCCTTGCGCCCGTGTAATCGACCCGGATATTAAGGAACCTCTTATGAGGAGTGATAAAAGACGTAACGTAAATTTAACCTATTAAAGGAGATTAAGGAACCTATTATAGAAAGTGCGGGAGATGTAACGTTATACAACCGATGGAAGACGTAACGTGAATATAATTGAGCTATTAAAGGAAGTTAAAGAGAGCTCTTACGAGGAGTGAAGTCTTCCTAGATGTTAAGTTGCCCTGGATATTAAGGAACCTCCTACGAGGAGTGAAATCGACCTAGATGTTAAGGAGACCTGGATGTTAGGAGACCTCTTAAAGGATGTTAGGAGACCTGACCTAGATGTTAAAGAAACCTCTTACGAGGAGTGAAGTTGACCTAGATGTTAAAGAGACCCGGAAGTTAAAGAGACCTCTTACGAGGAGTGCGGGAGATGTAACGTTATGCAATCGACCTCTTTAAGGATATTAAGGAACCTCTTATGAGGAGTGAAGTCGACCTCTTAAAGGATGTTAGGAGACCTAGATGTTAAGGGAGATCTTACGATCGAGTAGATAAATCTCCTCATTTACGTTACTTGAACGTGGTGGGGTAGGGGTAGGGGTTGGGTTTGGCTTGGTCGAGTCCCTAAAGGTACTCGTGCTAACGCACGAGGCGCGGAGCCCTCATTTACGTTACGTCTTTTATCACTCACGTTACGTCTCTTTCCCAGACTATTGTTTAAGTAACGTTATACAATCGACCTCTTAAAAGATGTTAAGGAGACCTCTTAAAGGCGAGCTCTTCTGAGTTCCATAATCAAACTTCTCGGAGAAGGTTCGTAAATTATTGTAATTTTTCTGCCTAGGCCGCTGATACCCGCATCCTGGAGAGAAACTTTTTCTCTAGAAGCGCACTCGTCCTCTCCCTCGTAATTTATCGCAGCAAGAGCAGCATTCTCATGTTCTTTAATTAGAGTTCCACCAATCGACTCGATGGATCAAGTGATTCATGCTCTTTCCTAAGATTTCGGATGTCTGTCCTCATGCTTTCTCATACAATGGATAAATGGCTGCGATCGACTTCTGACTTATTTCCTGCATAATCTTCATGAGAGAAGGAACTTTAGACGATGGATTTGAATCGGTTTCCTCGCTAGCTTCGTGCGATCCCTTCGGCAGGAAGAAATTGATGATGCTATAGGCTCTAAAGAGAACCTCTACTCCAACCGTAATTTGACTTGAACCTACATTGATCCGGAAATTCAAAGGAGAAGAGCTCCGACACACACCCGAGCGGCTTGTCGTGTAAGATCTGTGGACTTCACACTTCACTCGTGTAGCGCAGCGTGTCCTATCCTCCGAAGTGGGAAATCTCTGTAACTGAACGCACCTAACTATCAACGATAGGGTCATCCTTAGCAAAAAGGCGGATGAATCAAGTTATGTTACATAAGATGATGTTACAGCATCTCAAGGGATTCTAACTAATATAGGTAGCAGCCATCAGAAGCTTCCAAGATCTCATCATGAGCAGCTCGGAGGTGCTTAAGAGGGGAAGGAAGGTTCTTGAAGTCAATAGAGGTAAGAAGTAGAAGCACCGAAATCTGAAATTGATTCGTTCCCAATCAAAATAGAAAACTAGAGTTATTTCATATGGTGGGCCGACCCGCAGGATATTTGATAAGAGGACCAGATCGATAGAACAAATCAGTCAAATCAAGGCCAAAACCATAAAGATAGCAGCGAGAGAAAAGAACGTCTGGCCTACCGTACCATCCGACCTACCAACACCGGAGGAATTTCTTTTTTCTTTTCTAATAGTTTTGATTTGTTGTGAATTTGATCCTCCAGCAGATGAGAAAGCTTGCTATATTCACGGGATGAGGATCGATTTCGTGTAAAGGTTGTTTGGTTTAAAGGTTTTCTCACACTTTTAGGGCGAGATAGTCCTTTAAGAGGTCTCCTTAACATCTAGGTCGACTGCACTCACGTTACGTCTCCCACACAACGTTACTTAAACATCTGGTGGGGTAGGGGTTGGGTTTGGCGGCAGTCGAGTCCCTATAACATCCGAGGTCAACTGCACTCCGTGTACACTCCGGGCGCAAGGGCTCCCTGACGGTCGAGTCCCTTTTATGAGGTCTCCTTAACATCTAGGTCTCATTAACATCTAGGTCTCCTAACATCCCGGTCTCCTTAACATCTAGGTCGATTTCACTCCGTTACATCTCCCGCACTTCTCATAAGAGGTTCCTTAATATCTAATAGATCAACTGCATTTACGTTACGTCTTTTATCATTACGTTACGTCTCCCGCACTTTCTATAATAGGTTCCTTAATCTCCTTTAATAGGTTAAATTTACGTTACGTCTTTTATCACTGCCTCATAAGAGGTTCCTTAATATCCGGGTCGATTACACTCCGTTGCATCTCCCATCTCATTAACATCTAGGTCGACTCTACTCCCGTTACGTCTCCCACATAACGTTACGTCTCCCGCACTCCGTTACATCTCCCATCTCCTAACATCCAGGTCTCCTTAACATCGTTTAAGAGGTCTCCTAACATCCAGGTTCCTCTAACATCTAGGTCGATTACACTCCGTTGCATCTCCCGCACTCCTCATAAGAGGTTCCTTAATATCCTTAAAGAGGTCGATTGCATAACGTTACGTCTCCCGCACTCCTCGTAAGAGGTTCCTTAATATCCTTTAATAGGTTGATTGTATAACGTTACATCTCCCGCACTTTCTATAATATGTTCCTTAATCTCCTTTAATAACTGTATTTACGTTACGTCTTTTATCACTCCTCGTAAGAGCTCTCTTTAACTTCCAGGACAACTTAACATCTAGGTCTCCTTAACATCTAGGTCGATTTCACTCCGTTACAAGATGTAAAGCCTCGTAAGAGCTTCCTTAATATCCTTTAATAGCTCAATTGTATTCACGTTACTTAAACATCTGGTGGGGTAGGAGATTTATCTACTCGACCGATAGGAAAGAGACGTAACGTGAGTGCGGGAGATGCAACGGAGTGCGGGAGACGTAACGTTATGTGGGAGACGTAACGGGAGTAGAGTCGACCTAGATGTTAATGAGACCTCTTTAAGGATATTAAGGAACCTCTTATGAGAAGTGCGGGAGATGTAACGGAGTGAAATCGACCTAGATGTTAAGTCGACCTGGATGTTAGGAGACCTAGATGTTAAGGAGACCTGGATGTTACGAGGATCGCAGCTCGAGTCCCATCAGGTCCTCGATCTAGGAGATCGAGCAGATAAATCTCCATCAATTTATTCACGTTACGTCTTCCATCAACTGCACTCCGTGTACACTCCGGGCGCAAGGGCTCCTTATTAGTCGAGGGGTAGGCGCAAGGGCTCCCTATCGGTCGAGTCGCTCCGCACCTTTTATGAGGTCAACTGCACTCCGTTCTTTGAACTCCGTTACTTAAACTCCCTCTTCGCTTACGCTCGAGTCCCTATAACATCCTGCGCAACTTAACATCTAGGTCTCCTAACATCCAGGTCTCCTTAACATCTAGGTCTCCTAACATCCAGGTCGACTTAACATCTAGGTCGATTTCACTCCGTTACAAGATATTAAAGCCTCATAAGAGGTTCCTTAATATCCTTTAATAGGTCTCATTAACATCTTTTAAGAGGTCGATTGCACTCCGTTACATCTCCCATCTCCTAACATCCCGGTCTCCTTAACATCTAGGTCGATTTCACTCCTCGTAAGAGGTTCCTTAATATCCTGGTCGATTACACTCCGTTACATCTCCCATCGATTGTATAACGTTACATCTCCCGCACTTTCTATAATATGTTCCTTAATATCCTTTAATAGGTTAAATTTACGTTACGTCTTTTATCACTCCTCGTAAGAGCTCTATTTAACTAGTATAGCTCAACTGCATTTACGTTACTTAAAGTAGTCTGGTGGGGCAGGGGTTGGGTTTGGCAACGGTCGAGTCCCTATAACATCTAGCGCAACTTAACATCTAGGAAGACTTCACTCCTCGTAAGAGCTCTCTTTAACATCCTTTAATAGGTCAGTTGTATTCACGTTACGTCTTCCATCAACTGCACTCCGTGTACACTCCGTTCCGTCTCCCACCTCGATCTTACGATCGAGCAGATAAATCTCCACATAACGTTACGTCTCCCGCACTCCTCGTAGGAGGTTCCTTAATATCCAGGGCAACTTAACATCTTTTAAGAGGTCGATTACACTCCGTTGCATCTCCCATCTCCTAACATCCAGGTCTCCTTAACATCTAGGTCGATTTCACTCCTCGTAAGAGGTTCCTTAATATCCTTTAATTGATTGTATAACGTTACATCTCCCGCACTTTCTATAATATGTTCCTTAATCTCCTTTAATAACTGTATTTACGTTACGTCTTTTATCACTCCTCGTAAGAGCTCTCTTTCCTTTAATAGCTCAATTGTATTCACGTTACGTCTTCCATCGGTTGTATAACGTTACATCTCCCGCACTTCTCATAAGAGGTTCCTTAATCTCCTTTACTCCTTTAATAGGTTAAATTTACGTTACGTCTTTTATCACTCCTCGTAAGAGCTCTCTTTAACTTCCAGGACAACTTAACATCTAGGAAGACTTCACTCCTCGTAAGAGCTTCCTTAATATCCTTTAATAGCTCAATTGTATTCACGTTACGTCTTCCATCAATTTATTCACGTTACGTCTTCCATCAACTGCACTCCGTTCTTTAGAACTCCGTTACGTCTCCCACCTCGATCTAGGAGATCGAGCAGATAAATCAGTAGTTTGGTGGGGTAGGTCGATCTCGTAAACTCGATCGAGTCACTAAAGTGCCTACGCAGATAAATCTCCACATAACGTTACATATCCCGCACTCCTCGTAAGAGCTCTCTTTAACTAGTATAGGTTAACTTCACGTTACATCTCCCGCACTTACGTTACGTCTCTTTCCCTTGTCAGTCGAGTCCCATCAGGTCCTCGACCTCGTAAACTCGGTCGAGTGACTAAAGTCCCTACGCAGATAAATCTCCATCAACTGCATTCACGTTACATCTCCCGCACTCACGTTACGTCTCTTACCATTACGTTCCTTAAACTTCTGGTGGGGCAGGCCCTTTACACTCTTCCGGGGGGGTCGGTCGAGTCGCTTCGTAGATAAATCTCCTCGATCTTACGATCGAGCAGATAAATCTCCACACTTCTCCACTCCCGTTACGTTTCTTTCTATCGCACGAGCAGATAAATCTCCACCACACAACGTTATCGGGCTCCCTTAAGAGGTCGAGTTGACCTATCAGTTGAAGTCGACTCAACCCTCCTCATTTATGCAATATGCAATTTCGTGTGATTTATTTCTTCTTCCAAAAGGAAGCCTAATCTTTCTTTGCAGAACTGGATCCAAACCCCGGAATGCACTCTTCCAACCCTACTAAAACCCATAAGTTGATTTGATTGATTGAGAACTTGAAATCCAAGCCATTCCTAACGCTTTCTTCATAGGCAATTTGCTCTTCCAAAGGGAAGCCCACTCTTTTCTTATTTTTGCTTGAACTTAAGAAGCCGATTCTCTTCTGCTTTTTGCTTGCTCCTCTTATGGTTCTCGAGTCTTGTTTAGCAGAGGTTTCGAGAGGGCTACTTTCTACTTTAGAAGTTGGTTTAGGCTTCTCCTTTCCTTCTCGTTCATGGTCTTCTGGGTAATAAATCTTATAGATAGGGACGGATGAGTGAGAAAAAAACTCTTTCATTGATCAATTCGGGATGTCCTGACCTAAAAGATTTAAAGTATGGTTCGGTATGTTAATGATTTCTTTCGCTTTTCCTTGGTTCTAGTATCGGTGTTCCTCCTAGACTATGCTCTCCCTCGGAGTCCTCTAAATGAATCTCTCTGTTCTTTGAATCTTTCGATATGCGGTGCATGGTCTGCTATTGGTTTGTGCTGGAGGGTTTCATCTTTTCGTTGTGTGTGAAGTGTTGTACAGTACTGCTCCTCCTGAGGAAGTGGCGGCTTTGCCTCGTTTTTAAGAAAGAATGTCGATGCTTCCGAAACTGCATGAACTAATACTCAAGGGGCTGGGCTTATTTGGATATCTGAGAAACTGCTTAATGAAGCCTTCCTTTGATCACGAGTAGGATACACCCACCTCTCCTTTCTCTTCTTACTCCTCCCTTGTAGTTTCGGGTCGTGTAGGACCTTATTCCAGAGAATTCAGGACATCATGAAACGTATGAGATATGATAGAAATTTATTAAGAGAAAGGATCTATTCTCAGACGAAGGGAATTTATCTTACGTCTCCCATCTAATTTTCTTTTTTTTTCTGGAAATTTTTCTTTGGGACCAGCAATTTCAATGAATGCTTCCAAATCACTTATAGGATAAAGAGGAGGTTGGGGCAAGAGACGGCATATAGGATGTTAGGGACATACCCCAATCCGAAGAGAGTCAACTCTATATAGGAAGAGGACGGTGCAGGTCGGGACTGATTCACGTTTCTAATAAAGGGACTCTCCCTTAGGGTTCGCTACCTAGCGGTAGCAGGAGTTGTTTGGTAGGGCAGTAACATCCAGGTCTCCTAAACATCTAGGTCGATTGCACACCGTTACAAGATATTAAAGCCTCGTAAGAGGTCTTTTTAACATCTATCTAGGTCTCCTTAGCATCCTTAAAGGGGTCTCCTAACATCCAGGATCCTTCAGCATCTAGGTCTCTTTAACATCTTTTAAGAGGTCGATTACACTCCGTTACATCTCCCATCTCCTAAGATCCTTTAAGAGGTCTCCTAACATCCAGGACGACTTCACTTTCTATAATAGGTTCCTTAATCTCCTTTAATAGGTTAAATTTACGTTACGTCTTTTATCACTCCTCATAAGAGGTTCCTTAATATCCGGGTCGATTACACGGGCGCAAGGGCTCCCGTACGGTCGAGTCCCTATAACATCTAGCGCAACTTAACATCTTTTAAGAGGTCGATTGCACTCCGTTACATCTCCCATCTCCTAACATCCAGGTCTCCTTAACATCTAGGTCGATTTCACTCCTCGTAGGAGGTTCCTTAATATCCAGGGCAACTTAACATCTAGGAAGACTTCACTCCTCGTAAGAGCTCTCTTTCCTTTAATAGCTCAATTATATTCACGTTACGTCTTCCATCGGTTGTATAACGTTACATCTCCCGCACTTCTCATAAGAGCTTCCTTAATATCCTTTAATTAACTATATTTACGTTACGTCTTTTATCACTCCTCGTAAGAGCTCTCTTTAACATCCTTTAATAGGTCAGTTGTATTCACGTTACGTCTTCCATCAACTGCACTCCGTGTACACTCCGTTCCGTCTCCCGCCTCGATCGCATAAATGCTCTCGAGTGGAGTAGTTTGGTAGGGTAGGATGCAGATAAATCTCCATCTCATTAACATCTAGGTCTCCTAACATCCCGGACGACTTCACTTCTCATAAGAGGTTCCTTAATATCTAATGGATCAACAGTATTTACGTTACGTCTTTTATCATTACATTACTTAAACTTCTGGTGGGGCAGGAGATTTATCTACTCGACCGATAGGTCGAGGATCGCAGCTCGAGTCCCCGTAACATCCTGCGCAACTTAACATCTAGGAAGACTTCACTCCTCGTAAGAGCTCTCTTTAACTTCCTTTAATAGGTCAATTTATTCACGTTACGTCTTCCATCAACTGCACTCCGTGTACACTCCGTTCCGTCTCCCGCCTCGATCGCATAAATGCGCTCGAGTAGATAAATCTCCTACGCCGATAAATCTCCTCGTGCTGGCGCACGAGCAGATAAATCTCCACATAACGTTACGTCTCCCGCACTCCTCGTAAGAGGTCTCTTTCCTTTAAGAGATTAACTGCATTCACGTTACGTCTCCCGCACTCCGTTGCATCTCCCGCACTTCTCATAAGAGGTCTTTTTTAACATTAATACCTAGGTCAACTTAACATCTAGGTCGACTTCACTCCTCGTAAGAGGTCTCTTTAACATCTAATATAGGTCAATTTATTCACGTTACTTGAACTTGGTGGGGTAGGGGTTGGGTAGGGTACGGTCGAGTCCCGTCAGGTCCTCGATCTTACGATCGAGTAGATAAATCTCCTCATTTACGTTACGTCTTTTATCACTCCTCGTAAGAGGTCTCTTTAACATCCTTTAAGAGGTCAATTGTATTCACGTTACTTGAACGTGGTGGGGTAGGAGATTTATCTACGTAGTTAGTCACTCGACCGAGTTTACGAGGTCGAGGATCGCGGCTCGAGTCCCGTCAGGTCCCCGTAACATCCAGGTCGACCCCTTTCTTCACCAACCAAATTCTGCTGACGCATACATATTATCCCGGGATAAGACTTTCCAGCCAATGTTCGGGCTATAGGAAAGCTCCGACTCGGAGAATTCTCATTCTGAAGCTCCCATCTTGAGATAGATATCCGGTCGTCCTTCCCCGTTTTAAGAGAAATTCCCTACTGAGCATCCCCCACTCCTAGCGCTGCTCCTCCCTTTAGCTACTGCCTTTTCTGTTTCACTTGTAATTTAATTAGAAGTACGTTTCGCATATGGGAGATGAAGCTCCGATCTTTCGTTCCAATGAGAATGCTCGACGGAGCGGTGATTGAGCCCGGGTTGGGCCGAAATGCTCCCGCTCTAGTATTCTCATTGTAATTGTCAATTGATGCATAATCTCGTTTTTTTGCTCCTTCGATATGTTCGGATTCCGTAGAAGGTTCTCAAGCCCAGCCAGCTAAGCATAAAACGGAAAGAGAATAAGATTTAGCTCCCATAGCACAGCCAGACACACGGATGCAAAAGCGAAAAGAACATGACTAGATTTTACACCATGATGCAAGAATTAGCCTACTAGCCATAAGGGAATTCTTCCTACCGAAGGCATTGGTTCATCAATAAAAAGACCGAACCCACGGAGGAAAGCCGGCCCAGTCAGAGAGTGAGTCGAATCCCTCAAGGGTAGGCATTTCGTAAGAGGACGACGGGTCGATCAAGAGATAAGAATTCCCTATTCGTCTCTCGGGGGGATTTGTTTCGGTCCCCTTCATCAATTCAAATTCACGAAATATCTTAAAAGAACTAGATTGAACTTCATCACCAAAACGGACCTGGACTGAGTTATTCAACTGCTATCATGAATTCTTTCACCAACGAGTTGAGATTGGACAGGGGAAAGTACCTCTCAAGAGATTTCCTCCCCCTAGACAAGTGAGGTCGTACTGGTAATGACAGAGAGAAAGACATGAGAGCGTTGAGATCGAAGGAATAGAACTTCTATAGCTTCGAAGTTGGGCGTCGAGGGGTAGGGGAGATCAAGGGCATTTCCCAGGCATGACCGGACTGACGTTGGACCGTTCCGGTAAGAACTGTAGAGAAGGACCTCAGCTACGAGGCCCGAGGGGACACCAGAACAACGAAAGCTGTGATTATCAAGAGGTGGTTCTGGAAGCTATGGAACCGGAAGAAAAAGAGCTCGACGCTCCGCGGTCGTAGGAACCCAATCGAGGAGCCTAATATCCTCAGGAGTGGGCTAATTGAGAAAAGGTCGGGATGGACGCATTAATCTCATAATGAATCTCCCACAATTCGCGGATAGAACCGTTGGGCGGGGATAGCCTTCTAAATTTGCTTTAATCTTCCTCCATAGAAAGGACTATGGGTTCGTAGATCTGATAGACTCAATTTTCAGATTGGGTATCGGCGTCAAACAAGGTCAAACAAGTTAGGCCTCGGGCAGGCATCCTATGTAGCAGCAGCCTGCATCCTATAGCATATCCTATGTAGCAGCAGTGTGGGGTCTTGCCCATGGGGCTTTGGTCGGCTTCGGGCCTGCTCCGGCGGATCAACAAGAGTTTGGAATCCCACTTTTTTTTTTCTCGACCCCCCACTGGCTCCTAATCTCTCGCTTCGCTCTAAAGAACCCACCGATAGGACATAGCTTGAACTAAACCGAAACTCCGGATACAGCTATCGATCTCTCCCACTTTGTTCATCCGACGGGTGCTATCGTTGGTCAGTCAGACTCTCCTGCTTTTGTCGGTTCGGCTCTTAGGCTCTCCTTAAGAGGTCTCCTTTAAGAGGTCGACTTCACTCACGTTACGTCTCTTTCGGTAGCAGGAGTAGTTTGGTAGGGAAAGAGACGAAACGTAGTGCGGGAGACGTAACGTGAATGCAGTTGATGGAGATTTATCTGCTCGATCTCCTAGATCGAGGACCTGATGGGACTCGACCACCAGGGGAAAGAGACGTAACGTAAGTGATAAAAGACGTAACGTAAATGAAGTTGACCTCGTAGATATTAAGGAACCTCTTATGAGAAGTGAAGTCGTCCTGGATGTTAGGAGACCCGGATGTTACTGAACCACCAGACTACTTTAAGTAACGTTATGCAATCGACCTCTTAAAAGATGTTAAAGAGACCTCTTACGAGGAGTGAAGTCGACCTCTTAAAGGATGTTAAAGAGACCTCTTACGAGGAGGCCTACCCCACCAAACTACCGTAACGTGAGTGAAGTCGACCTAGATGTTAAGTTGACCTAGATTTTAAGGTTAATGAGACCTAGATGTTTAGGAGACCTAGATGCTAAGGAGACCTAGATAGATGTTAAAAAGACCTCTTACGAGGAGTGCGGGAGATGTAACGAAGTGAGGAGATTTTTCTACTCGATCGTAAGATCTCCCTTAACATCTAGGTCTCCTTAACATCTAGGTCGATTTCACTCCGTTACATCTCCCGCACTTACGTTACGTCGTAGTTTGGCGGGGCAGTAACATCCAGGTCTCCTAAACATCTAGGTCTCCTAACATCCAGGTCTCCTTAACATCTAGGTCGATTTCACTCCTCGTAGGAGGTTCCTTAATATCCTTTAATAGGTCGGTTGTATAACGTTACATCTCCCGCACTTCTCATAAGAGCTTCCTTAATATCCTTTAATAGGTTAAATTTACGTTACGTCTTTTATCACTCCTCGTAAGAGGTCTCTTTAACATCTATCTAGGTCGATTGCATAACGTTACATCTCCCGCACTCACGTTACGTCTCTTTCCCAAACTACTGATTTATCTGCGTAGGCACTTTAGTGACTCGATCGAGTTTACGAGATCGAGGACCTGACGGGACTCGAGCTTGCGATCCTCGTAACATCCAGGTCTCCTTAACATCTAGGTCGATTTCACTCCGTTGCATCTCCCGCACTCACGTTACGTCTCTTTCCTAGCGGTCGAGTAGATAAATCTCCTGCCCCACCAGACTACTTTAAGTAACGGAGTTCTAAAGAACGGAGTGCAGTTGATGGAAGACGTAACGTGAATAAATTGACCTATACTAGTTAAAGAGACCTCTTACGAGGAGTGATAAAAGACGTAACGTAAATTTAACCTATTAAAGGATATTAAAGAACCTCTTATGAGAAGTGCGGGAGATGTAACGTTATACAACCGACCTATTAAAGGATATTAAGGAACCTCCTACGAGGAGTGAAATCGACCTAGATGTTAAGGAGACCTGGATGTTAGGAGACCTAGATGTTAAGTTGACCTGGATGTTATAGGGACTCGACCGTACTCCTTCGGGTTCGCTACCTAGCGGTTTTTGTCTAAAGCCTCGCTACCTTTCAGGTAGCAGCCTCCGGCCCTACGTTTAAGTAACGTAAATGCAGTTGACCTAGATGTTAAAGAAACCTCTTACGAGGAGTGATAAAAGACGTAACGTAAATTTAACCTATTAAAGGATATTAAGGAACCTCTTATGAGAAGTGCGGGAGATGCAACGGAGTGCGGGAGACGTAACGTGAGTTAATCTCTTAAAGGAAAGAGACCTCTTACGAGGAGTGATAAAAGACGTAACGTAAATTTAACCTATTAAAGGATATTAAAGAACCTCTTATGAGAAGTGAAGTCGTCCTGGATGTTAGGAGACCTAGATGTTAAAGAGACCTAGATGCTGAAGGATCCTGGATGTTAGGAGACCTCTTTAAGGATGTTAAAGAGACCTAGATGTTAGAGGAACCTGGATGTTAGGAGATGGAGATTTATCTGCTCGATCTCCTAGATCGAGGACCTGATGGGACTCGACCGTACGGGAGCCCTTGCGCCCGTGAAATCGACCTCTTAAAGCATTAAAGTTTATGTTACGGGGATCGCGGCTCGAGTCCCATCAGGTCCTCGATCTAGGAGATCGAGCAGATAAATCTCCATCAACTGCATTTACGTTACGTCTCCCATGGGGAAAGAGACGTAACGTAAATGAGGAAGACGTAACGTGAATACAATTGACCTAGATTAGATGTTAAAGAGAGCTCTTACGAGAAGTGTAGTTGACCTAGATGTTAATGAGACCTCTTAAAATTCCTCTTATGTCGACCTCTTAAAGGAGACCTAGTTGTCGAGTGCAGTCGAAACGGAGTGGAGTCGACCTAGTTGGAGAGGAGCGGATAAAATTCTGATAGACGAGGCGAACTACGGAGACAAGAGCTCCTCGACTTAGCTTGACTCCAGAATTCTTTCCAACAAAGAACCAGGCTATCCTCCCCAAGGTCGATTCAGGGGTCTTTCTCCACTGAGACTCGCGAACTTCTCCCTACGATCCGGACCTACCTCCAGCTAGGGGAATCTTCCAAGAAGTCGAGTCCATTCTCCGAACGATGCGAGACCAAACCTGCAACAACAAGCTAATCAGGACAGACGTAAGCCGATAACCCGAACCCTTTCCGGTCCAGCAGCCCAGAAAACTATGTAAAGATAGGCCAGCCTCTGAAGAGGAGACTCGTTCCATTAAGAAAGCATACGGCGACTACCTCGATATCGCCATAGGAGTCCACTCGACCTGTTCACGCCTTTCCATTATCACTTATCGCGTAACAACCTTCGATGCGACCTCGACCCCTACGGTCTAGTCCGGTACGATCCTTTATTCTCAGCGAGAATTTTTAGATCGAGCAGAATCTATCTCTCGACATGAAATCCCAGCCACACTTTAGCAACTGCGTCCCAAAGAAATGCACTCTCCTCACGGTGGTTCAGCCCACTTACGGGGGAACCCGAGTCCAGGCGGGTCTTAGGATTTTCCTTGATCACGCCCCAAAACCATGAGTGAAGGCATGTGCTTCCCAAACCAGAACCCTAGACATTCCACGTACTCGACCGACCATTACACGAGTCTTCGATCCTCATCCGCTCATCTCCTTCGTAATTCTCTCATCGAGTCTGACGTCGTCTGAGCCAATAAATCTCCTCGACCTCCTAGTCGAGCCTCAAGATAGTTTGGTTGAGTTAAGGTCGAGTCCGGTTATTTAGACTTCTACCGTGGGGGTCGAGTAGAGAGAGGGTCGAGTCTTCTTATTTGATCGGAGCAGCCAGTCCCTATAGGGAAGAAGATGAAGTCTTCGTTGCATTCACATCCGTCAGTCTACTCCATATGAAACGACCACCTATAGGAGATTTCTACACTCGACCTTAAGAGTATTTATGTCCGATACCCTTCTAATTTTTGAGTACTGGATCTACCTCTTCGAGATCTTACCAAAAACCTATTGATAGTTCCCGCGGAGCCAATTCATGAATGAAAACAGACCCACTCTCAGGTACCTTACATCAAGATTTAGGAAGAATACCAACCGGTAACTCCTTTCCTAGACAGAGCTAGGGAAAACAGAACTTCCCGAAAGACCAGGTCCTACTACTCGACATCCTTGACCCCAGAGCGTTCATCGCTACCAACGAGCAAGTCGAACTCGCTCGATACACTTTTCGATCTCCATCTCTACGCGGCGGGAGAACAGCATAACATCGATCGCGGCCAAGACCTCGCTCAGCCAAGAGAACTCACGGAGAGGGAATCTGGCCTTAGTCAGAGAATGCATTTTATTCATACGAACCCTTAATCCACAGATCACGTGGGGGAAGGGAAGGACGACCGGCGCGATCACAGACGTGGCGAGGTAGAGAAAGAGCGAGCGAGGTTGAAACTCGCCTTCAGTCCTTTGAGCCATATAGGGAAGATCTTCCTTCCACTCACAATATGAACCAGCCATTGAGTATCTTAAGCGAATATGAACGCATCGAGAAGACAGAGGCGAAGGTAGAGCACGCCTCTCTTTACACCTGAGGTTCCCCCCGCCATACTCGGCCAATGACGAAGACCAATCCTACTAATACCTTCTATTCAGATTCTTCCCTCTTCCGACCTACTACACCGTCGATCTCTGGCTCAAGAGTTCATCCCGGAGCACCGATCACGGAGAACCGCTTCAACTTTTTCCTTAGTAGAAAGCCCGTTGACTCGCCTTTAGGCCATTCTACCTATTCCACGCTTGACTAGTAGTACAAAGGGAAAAAGCGAGGAGGACCGATCCGGTCTTCTCTTCCCCTTATGAGATTACTTGATCATCGCTCCAACTACTTACGACGGACCATCGATCGCTAGACCAAGCAAATTCCATAGTTGAACCAAGACGAGAATTCATACGATACACGAGGAACGAAGGAGAATAAACCAATACCCTAAGAATGAAAAGAGAAACCTGCAGCAAAAGAAGTAACCAGAGATCCATCAGGAAAAAGCCAGAAGACGATCGAATCCGATCTTCAAGAAAACTTAAGGAACCTCTTATGAGAAGTGCGGGAGATGTAAATACAATCGACCTATATTAGATGTTAAAGAGACCTCTTACGAGGAGTGATAAAAGACGTAACGTAAATGTGCAGTTGACCTAGATGTTAAAAAGACCTCTTACGAGGAGTGAAGTCGTCCTGGATGTTAGGAGACCCAGATGTTTAGGAGACCTGGATGTTAGGAGACCTAGATGTTAAGGAGACTTGGATGTTAGGAGACCTAGATGTTAAGGAGACCTGGATGTTACCGAACCTACCAAACTACCCCTGCTACCGCTAGGTAGCGAACCTTAAAGGAGAGTCCCTTTATGAGGTCAACTCCACTACGTTACTTAAAATAGTCTGGTGGGGAAAGAGACGCAACGGCAGTGATAAAAGACGTAACGTAAATGAGGAGATTTATCTACTCGATCGTAAGATCGAGGTGGGAGACGGAACGGAGTGTACACGGAGTGCAGTTGACCCCGGATGTTATAGGGACTCGACCGTAAGGGAGAGGTAGTTCAAGTAACGTAAATACAGTTGACCTAGTAGATATTAAAGAAACCTCTTATGAGGAGTGATAAAAGACGTAACGTAAATTTAACCTATTAAAGGATATTAAGGAAGCTCTTATGAGAAGTGCGGGAGATGTAACGGAGTGAAATCGACCTAGATGTTAAGGAGACCGGGATGTTAGGAGACCTAGATGCTAAGGAGATCTATTAGATATTAAGGAACCTCTTACGAGAAGTGCGGGAGATGTAACGTTATACAATCGACCTATATTAGATGTTAAAGAGAACTCTTACGAGCCTACCCCACCAGCTCGACCTAGATGTTTAGGAGACTTGGATGTTAGGAGATGGGAGATGCAACGGAGTGTAATCGACCTCTTAAAAGATGTTAAGGAGATTTATCTAATAGTACTCGATCTCATAGATCGAGGATCGCAGCTCGAGTCCCGTCAGGTCCTAACATCCAGGTCTCCTTAACATCTTTTAAGAGGTCGATTACACTCCGTTGCATCTCCCATCTCCTAACATCCTTTAAGAGGTTAAATTTACGTTACGTCTTTTATCACTCCTCGTAAGAGCTCTATTTAACTAGTATAGCTCAACTGCATTTACGTTACTTAAACTCCCTCTCCCTAACGGTCGAGTCCCTATAACATCCGGGGTCAACTGCACTCCGTGTACACTCCGTTCCGTCTCCCACCTCGATCTTACGATCGAGCAGATAAATCTCCACATAACGTTACGTCTCCCGCACTCCTCGTAGGAGGTTCCTTAATATCCAGGGCAACTTAACATCTTTTAAGAGGTCGATTACACTCCGTTGCATCTCCCATCTCCTAACATCCAGGTCTCCTTAACATCTAGGTCGATTTCACTCCTCGTAAGAGGTTCCTTAATATCCTTTAATTGATTGTATAACGTTACATCTCCCGCACTTTCTATAATATGTTCCTTAATCTCCTTTAATAACTGTATTTACGTTACGTCTTTTATCACTCCTCGTAAGAGCTCTCTTTAACTTCCTTTAATAGCTCAATTGTATTCACGTTACGTCTTCCATCGGTTGTATAACGTTACATCTCCCGCACTTTCTATAATAGGTTCCTTAATCTCCTTTAATAGGTTAAATTTACGTTACGTCTTTTATCACTCCTCATAAGAGGTTCCTTAATATCCGGGTCGATTACACTCCGTTACATCTCCCATCTCATTAACATCTAGGTCTCCTAACATCCCGGTCTCCTTAACATCTAGGTCTCATTAACATCTAGGTCTCCTAACATCCCGGTCTCCTTAACATCTTTTAAGAGGTCGATTACACTCCGTTGCATCTCCCATCTCCTAACATCCTTTAAGAGGTCGACTTCACTCCTCATAAGAGGTTCCTTAATATCCTTTAATAGGTCTCATTAACATCTAGGTCGACTTCATTACATTACGTCTCCCACATAACGTTACGTCTCCCGCACTCCTCATAGGAGCTCTCTTTAACTTCCTTTAATAGCTCGATTGTATAACGTTACATCTCCCGCACTTCTCATAAGAGCTTCCTTAATAAATATCCTTTAATAGGTTAAATTTACGTTACGTCTTTTATCACTCCTCATAAGAGGTTTCCTTAATATCTAATAGATCAACTGTATTTACGTTACGTCTTTTATCATTACGTTACGTCTCCCGCACTCCGTTACATCTCCCGCACTTCTCATAAGAGGTTCCTTAATATCTAATGGATCAACAGCATTTACGTTACGTCTTTTATCATTACATTACTTAAACAGTAGTCTGGTGGGGAAAGAGACGCAACGAAGTGCGGGAGATGTAACGGAGTGCGGGAGACGTAACGTAATGATAAAAGACGTAACGTAAATGAGGCCCTTTAGGGACTCGACCGTAAGGGAGAGGTAGTTCAAGTAACGTAAATACAGTTGATCTATTAGATATTAAGGAAACCTCTTATGAGGAGTGATAAAAGACGTAACGTAAATTTAACCTATTAAAGGATATTTATTAAGGAAGCTCTTATGAGAAGTGCGGGAGATGTAACGGAGTGAAATCGACCTAGATGTTAAGGAGACCGGGATGTTAGGAGACCTAGATGCTAAGGAGATCTATTAGATATTAAGGAACCTCTTATGAGAAGTGCGGGAGATGTAACGTTATACAATCGAGCTATTAAAGGAAGTTAAAGAGAGCTCCTATGAGGAGTGCGGGAGACGTAACGTTATGTGGGAGACGTAATGTAATGAAGTCGACCTAGATGTTAATGAGACCTATTAAAGGATATTAAGGAACCTCTTATGAGGAGTGAAGTCGACCTCTTAAAGGATGTTAGGAGATGGGAGATGCAACGGAGTGTAATCGACCTCTTAAAAGATGTTAAGGAGACCGGGATGTTAGGAGACCTAGATGTTAATGAGACCTAGATGTTAAGGAGACCCGGCTGTTAAGGAGATTTATCTGCTCGACCCACAGGGTCGAGGATCGCGGCTCGAGTCCCCGTAACATCCTGCGCAACTTAACATCTAGGAAGACTTCACTCCTCGTAAGAGCTCTCTTTAACTTCCTTTAATAGGTCAATTTATTCACGTTACGTCTTCCATCAACTGCACTCCGTGTACACTCCGTTCCGTCTCCCGCCTCGATCGCATAAATGCGCTCGAGTAGATAAATCTCCTACGCCGATTTATCTCCTCGTGCTGGCGCACGAGCAGATAAATCTCCACATAACGTTACGTCTCCCGCACTCCGTTACAAGATATTAAAGCACGTTACGTCTCTTTCCTCGTGCTTTCGCACGAGCAGATAAATCTCCTTGGGGTAGGCTGTTTTCCGGGAGCAAGGGCGAGTCGACTGAGCTTTCTCCGATAGAGACTCTTTTTTTTTTTTTCTTTGCGAATTTCTGTAATTTCTGTCGGCACTCTCCCTTCATCCGACCGAAGATAGGGGCCAGGGGCCGGTCTCTGACACCAACTCATACTCCTATAAAGGCCTTCACACCTGCTAGCTCCGGTCGAGCTCTTCTTCTTAGATGCATTTCCTAGGGGCCTAACCACCCCACTAGCATCCAGCAGTCTCATCCACGGGAGGATTTCTCCACTCCAATGCTTCTCTTTTTGGGGTTAGCAGAAGAACCCCTTTGAGAGTCGCTGCCCTTCCTGCCCTGTCTTTGTTACGGGCCGGTATTCCTCGTTTCTTTCTGTTTCCGCGATGTCGACCTCCTCTTCTCCCACCATGAAATCCCACCCTTTCTCAGATTCCCTTTTGCCCTTATTTCTAGATCAGATTTTTCAAAAAAGCGGATCTGCGAGGAGAGTCAGACGCGGCCCGAAAAAGAGATCCTTTCAGAAAAGAACTCGGTATCCTCTTTCGGGTGTCCGGCGTTCTTCCCCTTCAACCCTAACTTGATTAGAGCTTCCTCCTATCGTTCGGTCGACATCATGGGCACGCATTGTTGACGGCCAGTCTGATCCTTCTATATAGAGGATGTTCCGGAACACTCAAGAAAGGGGATTTCTGAGTTGATCTAAGCCCTTGCTGTTAACTGCCCGTACTCCTCAATTCATATAAGCTCCGCCTGTCTTATTGAAGAAAGTAGACTCCCGGGCTGGCAGAAATAGATCGGGGCCGGAGTCCGATCAGATCAACCCGGGGGGAGATTAAGTCTCCGCATTGGAAGGATTGCTTTCTCTGTCTTTCCTTTCTATCTTCTCCCACGGCTTGCTACAAGCTGGGCTCGGGAACCCCAAAAATCTTCGAACTGGAGTAAAAGGATTCGAACCTTTGCATGCCGGTACCAAAAACCGATGCCTTACCACTTGGCTATACTCCATACGGTGGACGATAGAACGGGTCGTTCTTAAACTAAGGCGCTAACTAGGTCTCCTTTAAGAGGTCGAGATAGTCCTTTAAGAGGTCTCCTTTAAGAGGTCGACTCCATTACGTTACTTAAACGTTGGCCCAAGGGTACAGTCGAGTCCCTATAACATCCTGCGCAACTTAACATCTAGGAAGACTTCACTCCTCGTAAGAGCTCTCTTTAACTTCCTTTAATAGGTCAATTTATTCACGTTACGTCTTCCATCAACTGCACTCCGTGTACACTCCGTTCCGTCTCCCGCCTCGACCTCGTAAACTCGGTCGAGTGACTAAAGTCCCTACGCAGATAAATCTCCACACAACGTTACTTAAAGTAGTCTGGTGGTTCAGTAACATCCAGGTCTCCTTAACATCTAGGTCTCCTAACATCCTTTAAGAGGTCTCCTAACATCCAGGACGACTTCACTTTCTATAATAGGTTCCTTAATCTCCTTTAATAGGTTAAATTTACGTTACGTCTTTTATCACTGCCTCATAAGAGGTTCCTTAATATCCTTAGTCGATTGCATAACGTTACGTCTCCCGCACTCCGTTACAAGATATTAAAGCACGTTACGTCTCTTTCCGTAGGCTGCTACCTGAAAGGTAGCCGGAGTAGTTTGGTAGGGTAGGGAAAAGAGCTAGGAGATCGAGCAGATAAATCTCCATGGGGAAAGAGACGTAACGGCCTTAATATCTTGTAACGGTGTGTGGACTCCGTGACTCGATCGTAAGCTCTTTTCAGGGGCTTTAGCCTGCTCCTGATAGGGAGCAAACCACGAGTTTACAGTCGTGTGCTCCGCACCTCGATCCAGGGGATCGCCTACCCCACCAAACTATTTATGACGGGACTCGACTGACTCTCCTTCGGGTTCGCTACCTAGCGGTTTTTGTCTATCGCTACCTTTCAGGTAGCAGCTAAAGGGGATTTATCTACGTAGGAGATTTATCTGCTCGACCGAGTTTACGAGGTCGAGGATCGCGACCCCCACGGTGCGGTAGCAGGAGTAGTTTGGTAGGGTAGGACGTTTAAGTAGCGTAATGAAGTCGACCTCTTAAAGAGACCTAGATGTTAAGGAGACCTAGATGTTAAGGCACGTTACGGCTCCCTAACATCTAGGTCTCCTTAACATCTAGGTCGATTTCACTCCGTTACATCTCCCGCACTTACGTTCCGTCTCCCGCACAACGTTACGTCTCCCATGGGGCAGGGGTTGGGTCTGGCATCGGTCGAGTCGCTTCGCACCTTTACTTTTCAGGTCCTCGTAACATCTAGGTCGACTACACTTTAAGAGGTCTCCTTAACATCTAGGTCTCCTTAACATCTAGGTCTCCTAACAACAGGTCGACTGCACTTACGTTACGTCTCTTACCATTACGTTACTTAAACATCTGGTGGGGAAAGAGACGCAACGAAGTGCGGGAGACGTAACGTAAATGCAGTTAACCTATACTAGTTAAAGAGACCTCTTACGAGGAGTGAAGTTGACCTAGATGTTAAGGAGACCCGGCTGTTAAGGAGATTTATCTAATAGTACGTAGGGACTTTAGTCACTCGACCGAGTTTACGAGGTCGAGGATCGCCGCTCGAGTCCCCGTAACATCCTGCGCAACTTAACATCTAGGAAGACTTCACTCCTCGTAAGAGCTCTCTTTAACTTCCTTTAATAGGTCAATTTATTCACGTTACGTCTTCCATCAACTGCACTCCGTGTACACTCCGTTCCGTCTCCCGCCTCGATCGCATAAATGCGCTCGAGTAGATAAATCTCCTACGCCGATAAATCTCCTCGTGCTAGCGCACGAGCAGAAAAATCCCCACACTCACGTTACTTAAACGTAGGCCCAAGGGTACGGTCGAGTCCCGTCAGGTCCTCGACCTCGTAAACTCGGTCGAGTGACTAAAGTCCCTACGCAGATAAATCTCCACACAACGTTACTTAAACTTCTGGTGGGGTAGGAGATTTATCTACTCGACCCCAGGGAGAGGATCGCAGAGATAGGCGCAAGGGCTCCCTATCGGGAGAGTCGCTTTGGTGGCGGGGTAGGGGATTTATCCGGCTACCTGAAAGGTAGCGAGGCTTTAGACAAAACTGACAGGGAGCGAACCAGGGCCACCGGAGGATAAATCCTAACATCTAGGTCGACTTCACTCACGTTACGTCTCTTTCCGTCTCTTTCCTTTGGTCGAGTAGATAAATCTCCTCGGAGCAACTCGACTTCGGGGATCAAGAAGTGCGAGAATGAGGGATCAAGAAAGAGAGAGGGGGGCTCGGGCGGATTATGATAACCGACGAGCTTCTTCTGCTTCCGTCTCCGCAAGGGTGAGTGCTTTACTCAATCTCTATCCGTCTCATCCCCTCTTATTCACTACCTACTCTTTCTTCGAAATATAAAGACTATCTCTTCACTCTACTCGCCGCCTACTCCACTAGCCAGGGCCCACCCCGCCATGAGGAAGTTTACTCTACCATCATTATTAAGCAATTTCTTTTTCCACGTGGATGATTCATCTCTCTCATTTAAGCAATTTCTTGTCACGTATCGTCGGGGAGAAGGTTCTTTTCGCGCGTCATGAGATGATGATGAGTGGGTCCCGTGTGTGCGCTCTTAAGGGCCAACCCCTCTCTCATTTTATGATCCAACCTCTATAAGAGGCTCCCCATTTACAATCTGGAGTAAGTAATGAGGTCGACGCTGCTCTAGACAGGATTTCATGCTTTAGTTAGATGTTCCGGATAGAAGTCAAATGAGCAACAAAACCTAGCAACTAGAGGGAGAGAACAATCCGTCTGGGTAGGGCTGATGAAGCAATATTAACATTATATAATGAGCATCTCCATTTCATTGGGATTCTAACTAATTTTCGGGGAGTTCAGTTCAAGCAGGTAGCAGCCTCTTACGTCAGAAGCTTCATCTCATAGCACCTTGATTTTTTCAGGTGGATCGTACATGCCTGAGCAATTGCCCTACCCTCTCCTTGGGGCTAGGAGGTAGAGATAAATGCTTCATTGATGCTGCAAAGAGATTGCTCTTGAATCCAATGCGGATGGGGGGAGGACCGTCGATACTTTGGTGAGTAGGTGAGGTGGCTGAGACTTACGCGAGGTGGGAGAGGAGGTCCGAAGGTCCGGAGGAGCTCGACCGTCTTGGGTTCACGACCTGTCGGTCGCAGGATAAAAGTAGTCTGGTAGGAGAGAGGCCTACCCCAAGGAGATTTATCTGCTCGATCGTAAGATCGAGGTGGGAGACGTAACGGAGTTCAAAGAACGGAGTGCAGTTGATGGAAGACGTAACGTGAATAAATTGACCTATTAAAGGAAGTTAAAGAGAGCTCTTACGAGGAGTGAAGTCTTCCTAGATGTTAAGTTGCGCAGGATGTTATAGGGACTCGAGCTGCGATCCTCGACCTATTGGTCGAGTAGATAAATCTCCTGCCCCACCAGACTACTTTAAGTAACGTTGTGTGGAGATTTATCTGCGTAGGGACTTTAGTCACTCGACCGAGTTTACGAGGTCGACCTACCCCACCAAACTACTGATTTATCTGCTCGATCTCCTAGATCGAGGTGGGAGACGTAACGGAGTTCAAAGAACGGAGTGCAGTTGATGGAAGACGTAACGTGAATAAATTGATGGAAGACGTAACGTGAATACAATTGAGCTATTAAAGGATATTAAGGAAGCTCTTACGAGGAGTGAAGTCTTCCTAGATGTTAAGTTGTCCTGGAAGTTAAAGAGAGCTCTTACGAGGAGTGATAAAAGACGTAACGTAAATTTAACCTATTAAAGGAGATTAAGGAACCTCTTATGAGAAGTGAAGTCGTCCTGGATGTTAGGAGACCTAGATGTTAAGTTGCGCAGGATGTTATAGGGACTCGAGCTGCGATCCTCGTAACATCCAGGTCTCCTTAACATCTTTTAAGAGGTCGATTACACTCCGTTGCATCTCCCATCTCCTAACATCCTTTAAGAGGTCTCCTAACATCCAGGACGACTTCACTTTCTATAATAGGTTCTTTAATATCCTTTAATAGGTTAAATTTACGTTACGTCTTTTATCACTCCTCATAAGAGGTTCCTTAATATCCTTAAAGAGCTCTCATTAACATCTTTTAAGAGGTCGATTGCACTCCGTTACATCTCCCATCTCCTAACATCCCGGTCTCCTTAACATCTAGGTCTCCTTAACATCTAGGTCGATTTCACTCCTCGTAAGAGGTTCCTTAATATCCGGGTCGATTACACTCCGTTACATCTCCCATCGATTGTATAACGTTACATCTCCCGCACTTCTCATAAGAGCTTCCTTAATAAATATCCTTTAATAGGTTAAATTTACGTTACGTCTTTTATCACTCCTCATAAGAGGTTTCCTTAATATCTAATAGATCAACTGTATTTACGTTACGTCTTCCTCATTTACGTTACGTCTTTTATCATTACATTACTTAAACATCTGGTGGGGCAGGAGATTTATCTGCGTAGTTAGTCACTCGACCGAGTTTACGAGGTCGAGGATCGCGGCTCGAGTCCCTATAACATCCGAGGTCAACTGCACTCCGTGTACACTCCGTTCCGTCTCCCACCTCGACCTCGTAAACTCGGTCGAGTGACTAACTACGCAGATAAATCTCCACATAACGTTACGTCTCCCGCACTCCGTTACAAGATATTAAAGCACGTTACGTCGTAGTTTGGCGGTTCAGTAACATCCAGGTCTCCTTAACATCTAGGTCGATTTCACTCCGTTACAAGATATTAAAGCACGTTACAAGATATTAAAGCACGTTACAAGATATTAAAGCACGTTACGTCTCTTTCCTTTCCCCACCAAACTCTTTAAAAGTAGTCTTCTTGGGTAGGGTCGGTCGAGTAAACGTGGAGTTAGACGACTGATAGAAAATCGAATCAACATATAAGAGAATTTCCTTTAAAGCATTATGAAACATTAAAGAAAATCGATGAAGAAGCTGAAGATTTCAAATATCAGATAAAAACCTTTAAATCATTATGTTATGATTCATTACAAATCAAAGTGGGTCGTAACCATGACACATTCGTACTTTTGGATAAGAAAGGGGATTGATCAGAAGCATTATTCGGTGATAAACGCTTTCTTATTGCTTTGATTTCTTTTATCAGTTAAGAGGCGAAGGAATACGATTCCGAGCTAAATCGCACCAGTAAGACTGGCATCATAGAGATCACCCAAGCCCTAGCCTTCCGCGCTAGCATCCAGCACATAGCAAAGAAGAAGGAATCCCCTGAAGATGTCCCTTAGAACTCACCCAACCCGCATCTTTTTTTTCTCTTCTTCTGCGAAAAGGGGAAATAAGGAGACCTTTCCACCCCCGAGCGTCGCTCGCTTACAGAAGGCAAAAAGCAGCTGCTGTAATCAAGGGCGCTTCTGTCGAGTAAACAGCTTCAAATCCTATTCTTTCTTTTTGCTTACTTCGACGTTTTCTACTTTCCTTAGAATGACATGCATGGTGCACGGGTAGAGTTAATGACCACAGCAGACTTCTCCATCGTGATCCATTGCCCACGCAACACCTGTTTCGGTGCATGCTCCTAGAGGGAACATCTTCTGCCACCAAACAGCCTTGAAAAACAACAATAGCAATTTGGGAGACAGGGCGGTAGAAATCGCCCAACAAGAATCAACAAGTTCAGTCGTCAGGTGACATGCCCACGGGTTCTTAGTAATTCGTTTTTGTCAATGGGTGAGTTTGTAGTTTGGTACTTTTGTGTTGATGCAGGTAACTCTTCTACGAGGTAGTGAATCTTGTCTGTCAAATCCTATACAGGCCATAGTGTCCGCAGCGCTATCAACCGACCCAAGAAAGGGAGATGGCCCTTCCTCATGAGGTCTCCTTTAAGAGGTCGAAGTAGTCCTTTAAGAGGTCTCCTTAACATCTAGGTCTCCTTAAGAGGTCGATTGCACGGGCGCAAGGGCTCCCTTACGGTCGAGTCCCTTGCAGGTCCTCGATCTTACGATCGAGTAGATAAATCTCCACACTCACGTTACTTAAACGTTGGCCCAAGGGTACGGTCGAGTCCCGTCAGGTCCTCGTGCTAGCGCACGAGCAGATAAATCTCCACACAACGTTACGTCTCTCACTTTCGCACGAGCAGATAAATCTCCACACTCCGTTACGTCTCCTACCATCCGCTCGGCTATAGACTCGAGTGGAGTGAGCTAGTGCGGGTAATAATCCTCCTAAGTTGGCGCCTAAAGTAGTCAAGCGCAAGTTCTTGACGAAAGAAGAGGACGAGGTCTTCGATAGGCGGGCGAGCTGTTACAATCGAAAGAAGAAGTAGATCGATTCCGAGCTCTAAGAAAGAGCTAATCGGATCATAAAGCTCCTTCTAGTCGTCTGCCCGGTCCTCTCACATGCCGCATTCCTTGAATCATCCTGCTCCATAGAGGTGAAATCAGACCGATTGGAAGAGAGCTGTGTGCTGCCCGGCTCTTCCCGTTATTCGGTATGTGCCCGTTCCCAGGTGCGCGAACGCAGAAGTATCGGAGGTATTTGAAAGGGGTCCCGCAGAATAGGGGATTCCGGGGGTATCCTTACAGCTCTCGACTTGGCTCGGGTAAAAAAATCCGCCTCATTGCAGCGTCTAACGCCTGGCAAGGAAAAAAAGAGAGTTCAAATCAATCCCAGGAGGAAGAGATGAAGACGAGGATAGAAAGAAGGGAACCAGACGCTCCCGCTGGTGATAGCAGCCATAACCAGAGGTGCGAAGCAACTCAACCGATATATCTCGTGCGATAGCACGAGGGAGAAGAGGTACACTTTTTAAGAGGTCTCCTTAACATCCTTAAAGAGGTCTCCTAACATCCAGGTTCCTTCAACATCTAGGTCTCTTTAACATCTTTTAAGAGGTCTCCTAACATCCAGGTCGACTTAACATCTAGGTCGATTTCACTCCGTTACAAGATGTAAAGCCTCATAAGAGGTTCCTTAATATCCGGGTCGATTACACTCCGTTACATCTCCCATCTCATTAACATCTAGGTCTCCTAACATCCCGGTCTCCTTAACATCTAGGTCTCCTAACATCCAGGACGACTTCACTTTCTATAATAGGTTCCTTAATATCCTTTAATTAACTGTATTTACGTTACGTCTTTTATCACTCCTCGTAAGAGGTTCCTTAATATCCTTTGATCGATTGTATAACGTTACATCTCCCGCACTTCTCATAAGAGGTTCCTTAATATCTAATGGATCAACAGCATTTACGTTACGTCTTTTATCATTACATTACGTCTCCCACATAACGTTACGTCTCCCGCACTCCTCGTAAGAGGTTTCCTTAATATCCTTAAAAACTAGGTCAACTTAACATCTGGGTCGATTTCACGGGCGCAAGGGCTCCCTTACGGTCGGGGGTAGGCGCAAGGGCTCCCTATCGGTCGAGTCCCTATAACATCCAGCGCAACTTAACATCTTTTAAGAGGTCGATTACACGGGCGCAAGGGCTCCCGTACGGTCGAGTCCCTATAACATCCAGCGCAACTTAACATCTAGGTCTCCTAACATCCAGGTCTCCTTAACATCTAGGTCTCCTAACATCCTTTAAGAGGTCGACTTCACTCCTCATAAGAGGTTCCTTAATATCCTTTAATAGGTCGATTGCATAACGTTACGTCTCCCGCACTCCTCGTAGGAGGTTCCTTAATATCCAGGGCAACTTAACATCTAGGTCTCCTAACATCCAGGTCTCCTTAACATCTAGGTCGATTTCACTCCTCGTAGGAGGTTCCTTAATATCCTTTAATAGGTCGGTTGTATAACGTTACATCTCCCGCACTTCTCATAAGAGGTTCCTTAATCTCCTTTAATAACTGTATTTACGTTACGTCTTTTATCACTCCTCGTAAGAGCTCTCTTTAACTTCCTTTAATAGCTCAATTGTATTCACGTTACGTCTTCCATCGGTTGTATAACGTTACATCTCCCGCACTTCTCATAAGAGGTTCCTTAATCTCCTTTAATAGGTTAAATTTACGTTACGTCTTTTATCACTCCTCGTAAGAGCTCTCTTTAACTTCCGGGTCTCATTAACATCTAGGTCGACTTCATTACGTTACGTCTCCCGCACTCCGTTACATCTCCCATCAATTTATTCACGTTACGTCTTCCATCAACTGCACTCCGTGTACACTCCGTTCCGTCTCCCGCCTCGACCTCGTAAACTCGGTCGAGTGACTAACTACGCAGATAAATCTCCATCTCCTAACATCCAGGTCTCCTTAACATCTTTTAAGAGGTCGATTACACTCCGTTGCATCTCCCATCTCCTAACATCCTTTAAGAGGTCTCCTAACATCCAGGTCTCCTTAACATCTAGGTCGATTTCACTCCTCGTAAGAGGTTCCTTAATCTCCTTTAATAGGTTAAATTTACGTTACGTCTTTTATCACTCCTCGTAAGAGCTCTCTTTAACTTCCAGGACAACTTAACATCTAGGTCTCCTTAACATCTAGGTCGATTTCACTCCGTTACAAGATGTAAAGCCTCGTAAGAGCTTCCTTAATATCCTTTAATAGCTCAATTGTATTCACGTTACTTAAACATCTGGTGGGGTAGGAGATTTATCTACTCGACCGATAGGTCGAGGATCGCAGCTCGAGTCCCATCAGGTCCTCGATCTAGGAGATCGAGCAGATAAATCTCCATCAATTTATTCACGTTACGTCTTCCATCAACTGCACTCCGTGTACACTCCGGGCGCAAGGGCTCCCTAGCGGTCGGGGGTAGGCGCAAGGGCTCCCTATCGGTCGAGCTATTTCATCCCTATAACATCCGAGGTCAACTGCACTCCGTTCTTTAGAACTCCGTTACTTAAAATAGTCTGGTGGGGCAGGAGATTTATCTACGTAGGGACTTTAGTCACTCGATCGCGTAAACTCGATCGAGTGACTAAAGTCCCTACGCAGATAAATCAGTAGTTTGGGCCTACCCCGCCAAACTATGACGTAACGTGCTTTAATATCTTGTAACGGAGTGCGGGAGACGTAACGTTATGCAATCGACCTCTTTAAGGATATTAAGGAACCTCTTATGAGGAGTGATAAAAGACGTAACGTAAATACAACCTATTAAAGGATATTAAGGAACCTCTTATGAGGAGTGATAAAAGACGTAACGTAAATACAACCTATTAAAGGATATTAAGGAACCTCTTACGAGGAGTGAAATCGACCTAGATGTTAAGGAGACCTGGATGTTAGGAGACCTCTTAAAGGATGTTAGGAGATGGGAGATGCAACGGAGTGCGGGAGACGTAACGTTATGTGGAGATTTATCTGCTCGTGCGCCAGCACGAGGAGATTTATCGGCGTAGGAGATTTATCTACTCGAGCGCATTTATGCGATCGAGGCGGGAGACGGAACGGAGTGTACACGGAGTGCAGTTGATGGAAGACGTAACGTGAATAAATTGACCTATTAAAGGAAGTTAAAGAGAGCTCTTACGAGGAGTGAAGTCTTCCTAGATGTTAAGTTGCGCAGGATGTTACGGGGACTCGAGCTGCGATCCTCGTAACATCCAGGTCTCCTTAACATCTAGGTCGATTTCACTCCGTTGCATCTCCCGCACTCACGTTACGTCTCTTTCCTATCGGTCGAGTAGATAAATCTCCTACCCCACCAGAAGTTTAAGTAATGTAATGATAAAAGACGTAACGTAAATGCTGTTGATCCATTAGATATTAAGGAACCTCTTATGAGAAGTGCGGGAGATGTAACGTTATACAATCGATCAAAGGATATTAAGGAACCTCTTACGAGGCTTTACATCTTGTAACGGAGTGAAATCGACCTAGATGTTAAGGAGACCTAGATGTTAAGGAGACCGGGATGTTAGGAGATGGGAGATGTAACGGAGTGCAATCGACCTCTTAAAAGATGTTAATGAGAGCTCTTTAAGGATATTAAGGAACCTCTTATGAGGCTTTACATCTTGTAACGGAGTGAAATCGACCTAGATGTTAAGTCGACCTGGATGTTAGGAGACCTCTTAAAAGATGTTAAGGAGACCTGGATGTTAAGGGAGATCTCGTAAACTCGATCGAGTCACTAAACTACGCAGATAAATCAGTAGTTTGGGAAAGAGACGTAACGTGAGTGCGGGAGATGTAACGTGAATGCAGTTAACCTATACTAGTTAAAGAGACCTCTTACGAGGAGTGAAGTCGACCTAGATGTTTAGGAGACCTGGATGTTACTGACCCGCCAAACTACGACGTAACGTAAGTGAAGTCGACCTAGATGTTAAGGGAGATCTTACGATCGAGTAGATAAATCTCCTCATTCACGTTACGTCTCCCGCACTCCGTTACATCTCCCGCACTTACGTTCCGTCTCCCGCACAACGTTACTTAAACAGTAGTCTGGTGGGGGTAGGAGATTTATCTTACAACCGGTAGGTCGTGAACCCAAAGAGGTCTCCTAAAGACTATTTAAATCCCCTTGGGGTAGGCGCACCTGACGCTATAGAAAAAAATCCACTTTGGGGGCAGAGAGCAGGGAGGTTGCTGTGTCTCCTCACCCTATACCTTGATGAACTTGTCGTCCACGTTGACTTGAGAACTCTCGATGGAATCCCCGGTTCTTCCCGGAATTTCCTTTCTGGTCTGAATCGAAGAGGCGAAGAAAAAAAGGGAACTGCCCAAGGTCTCCCCCGGTTGCAAAAACGTCGGTGGAAACTGGAAGCGACTGTTCAATTCAATACGGGGAATCCTGGCAAGCGAGAAAGGGAGATGATGTCGAATCCCGTAACACTTGACGCTAGAATAAAAGAATTAAAATGGGACAAGAATCAACTCTTGTCTCCTGTCCAATAGAAATGAGTCTGGATGCCGAGGAGAAGAAATAAGAGGAAGAAAGGCATCGTTCAACTCAGAATCAGGAAGAAGAACTTATTGAGGATTCTTAGAGTTGCCTCCTCGACGTAAGGACCTCAGGACTTGACCACGAAGGCGTGGAAAATCCTTTCTCATAGTCGGGAGAAAGAACGAAAAGAAGAGATGCGTTGGTTCCAAGACATCAAAGGGGGGTGCAAGAAGTTTTCTCTTTCGAATTCTCCTTTCCATTGAGACAAATTTGCAATGGGAGAAGAAAGGACTTGATCCACTTTCTGGTCTAGCTCTTCTTCCAGGAGGCGAAAAGAGAGAGTTTTTTTCATAGAATGCGCGTCGATCAAGAAAGAGGCTGGCCTTTCTCGTCGCAATCCGATCCACCGGACCAGTCACCCGTGTGTGTTCGCCAGTCAAGCTCTTCCGGTCTGTGGTGGGTCCTAACATCCTTTAAGAGGTCGATTTCACTCCGTTACATCTCTTTCTATCGCACTAGCATATAAATCTCCACCGTCATTACACGTGCATGACCCATACTCTCGCCATTACGTTTCTGCATGCAGCCGAAGGGTTTTCTCGATCGTCTAGTTTGTTATAAAATTTATCGATCCCAGCGATGTAAGAGGAGGCGGATGGGCCGTGTCTGTCTATGGTTACTGTCCATTATAAGCTTAAAATTGTTCGTTTGCTATCTTGTACATTCTCTCGCCTGAATTTCTTTTCTCCTATGGAAATTCATTGGTTTTATCCGCTGTCTTCTATAGGATTAGGATATTGTCTATTAAGAAGGAAGACGAAAAAGGGCGAAGGAGAGTGTATCCGAACTCCCTTCACGAATGAGCTGAAGATGCTATAGCCACTCTTGTTGGTAAGTTTCCCATTATTGGGTTAGATTGGGATTCTCGGTGTTGGTAAGGCCGGTCGGAGCGAAGTCGTCGTTGGTCGGGAGTGGCGGCGGATCCACTTTCTCCGCCTCACTGGAGCTACCTAGCCGTTGCATGGGAACCGAAATAGAGAAATTATGCGGTTAGAATGATATCCCCGATCTGACATTGGAAAGGGTCTTCGTCTCGTTCTCACTGATGAGAATTAATTCTCTTTCCAGGTTTCGGGACTCTCGGAGGAATAGGAGACTTGCTCATGATTCTTTACCACATCCGCAGCATACCTGAAGAATTGATCCTTCTCATTTTCCATAGATATTGCTCTTTTCAGGTAAGGGGAAGCATAGTTAGTTGAATCAATGGAGAAAAGCAATATCGGGTTCTTGTCTGTGTCGGCAGAGTTCTTTCGTTAGATCTTGATCCGAAAAAGTTGATGTAGGGGGCTTTGGTCTTGGTCGAGGATCGATAGAGCCGCAGGGTAGCCGCCATAGCGGGTTATGGGTTTGGAGAAAGAAGGCGCAAGGGCTTCGCTAGCGCTCGAGTGCCTTATGAGGTCCTCTTTTAGAGGTCTCCTTAACATCTAGGTCTCCTAACATCCTTTAAGAGGTCTCTTAACATCCAGGACGACTTCACTTCTCATAAGAGGTTCCTTAATTTAATAGGTTAACTGTATTTACGTTACGTCTTTTATCACTCACGTTACGTCTCTTTCCCTTAACAGTCGAGTCCCTATAACATCCAGTATGAGGTCAACTGCACTCTGTTCTTTAGAACTCCGTTACTTAAACTCCCTCTCCCTAGCGGGCGAGTCCCGTCAGGTCCTCGATCCAGGGGATCGAGCAGATAAATCTCCACCTCGATCTTACGGTAGAAAAATCTCCTCATTTACGTTACGTCTTTTATCACTCACGTTACGTCTCTTTCCCTTGCCAGTCGAGTCCCTATAACATCCAGGGCAACTTAACATCTAGGTCTCCTAACATCCTTTAAGAGGTCGACTTCACTCCTCATAAGAGGTTCCTTAATATCCGGGTCGATTACACTCCGTTGCATCTCCCATCTCATTAACATCTAGGTCGACTTCACCCCTCGTAAGAGGTCTATTTAACTAGTATAGGTCAACTGCATTTACGTTATGTGGAGATTTATCTGCGTAGGCACTTTAGTGACTCGATCGAGTTTACGAGATCGACCTACCCCACCAAACTACTGATTTATCTGCTCGATCTCCTAGATCGAGGTGGGAGACGTAACGGAGTTCTAAAGAACGGAGTGCAGTTGATGGAAGACGTAACGTGAATAAATTGATGGAAGACGTAACGTGAATACAATTGAGCTATTAAAGGATATTAAGGAAGCTCTTACGAGGAGTGAAGTCTTCCTAGATGTTAAGTTGTCCTGGAAGTTAAAGAGAGCTCTTACGAGGAGTGATAAAAGACGTAACGTAAATTTAACCTATTAAAGGAGATTAAGGAACCTCTTATGAGAAGTGCGGGAGATGTAACGTTATACAACCGATGGAAGACGTAACGTGAATACAATTGAGCTATTAAAGGAAAGAGAGCTCTTACGAGGAGTGATAAAAGACGTAACGTAAATACAGTTATTAAAGGAGATTAAGGAACATATTATAGAAAGTGCGGGAGATGTAACGTTATACAATCAATTAAAGGATATTAAGGAACCTCTTACGAGGAGTGAAATCGACCTAGATGTTAAGGAGACCTGGATGTTAGGAGATGGGAGATGCAACGGAGTGTAATCGACCTCTTAAAAGATGTTAAGTTGCCCTGGATATTAAGGAACCTCCTACGAGGAGTGCGGGAGACGTAACGTTATGTGGAGATTTATCTGCTCGATCGTAAGATCGAGGTGGGAGACGGAACGGAGTGTACACGGAGTGCAGTTGATGGAAGACGTAACGTGAATACAACTGACCTATTAAAGGATGTTAAAGAGAGCTCTTACGAGGAGTGAAGTCTTCCTAGATGTTAAGTTGCGCTAGATGTTATAGGGACTCGACCGTTGCCAAACCCAACCCCTGCCCCACCAGACTACTTTAAGTAACGTAAATGCAGTTGAGCTATACTAGTTAAATAGAGCTCTTACGAGGAGTGATAAAAGACGTAACGTAAATTTAACCTATTAAAGGATATTAAGGAACATATTATAGAAAGTGCGGGAGATGTAACGTTATACAATCGATGGGAGATGTAACGGAGTGTAATCGACCAGGATATTAAGGAACCTCTTACGAGGAGTGAAATCGACCTAGATGTTAAGGAGACCGGGATGTTAGGAGATGGGAGATGTAACGGAGTGCAATCGACCTCTTAAAAGATGTTAATGAGACCTATTAAAGGATATTAAGGAACCTCTTATGAGGCTTTAATATCTTGTAACGGAGTGAAATCGACCTAGATGTTAAGTCGACCTGGATGTTAGGAGACCTAGATGTTAAGGAGACCTGGATGTTAGGAGACCTAGATGTTAAGTTGCGCAGGATGTTATAGGGACTCGAGCGTAAGCGAAGAGGGAGTTTAAGTAACGGAGTTCAAAGAACGGAGTGCAGTTGACCTCATAAAAGGTGCGGAGCGACTCGACCGATAGGGAGCCCTTGCGCCTACCCCTCGACTAATAAGGAGCCCTTGCGCCCGGAGTGTACACGGAGTGCAGTTGATGGAAGACGTAACGTGAATAAATTGATGGAGATTTATCTGCTCGATCTCCTAGATCGAGGACCTGATGGGACTCGAGCTGCGATCCTCGTAACATCCAGGTCTCCTTAACATCTAGGTCTCCTAACATCCAGGTCGACTTAACATCTAGGTCGATTTCACTCCGTTACATCTCCCGCACTTCTCATAAGAGGTTCCTTAATATCCTTAAAGAGGTCTCATTAACATCTAGGTCGACTCTACTCCCGTTACGTCTCCCACATAACGTTACGTCTCCCGCACTCCGTTGCATCTCCCGCACTCACGTTACGTCTCTTTCCTATCGGTCGAGTAGATAAATCTCCTACCCCACCAGATGTTTAAGTAACGTGAATACAATTGAGCTATTAAAGGATATTAAGGAAGCTCTTACGAGGCTTTACATCTTGTAACGGAGTGAAATCGACCTAGATGTTAAGGAGACCTAGATGTTAAGTTGTCCTGGAAGTTAAAGAGAGCTCTTACGAGGAGTGATAAAAGACGTAACGTAAATACAGTTATTAAAGGAGATTAAGGAACCTCTTATGAGAAGTGCGGGAGATGTAACGTTATACAACCGATGGAAGACGTAACGTGAATACAATTGAGCTATTAAAGGAAGTTAAAGAGAGCTCTTACGAGGAGTGATAAAAGACGTAACGTAAATTTAACCTATTAAAGGAGATTAAGGAACCTATTATAGAAAGTGAAGTCGTCCTGGATGTTAGGAGATGGGAGATGTAACGGAGTGCAATCGACCTCTTAAAAGATGTTAAGTTGCCCTGGATATTAAGGAACCTCCTACGAGGAGTGAAATCGACCTAGATGTTAAGGAGACCTGGATGTTAGGAGACCTCTTAAAGGATGTTAGGAGATGGGAGATGCAACGGAGTGTAATCGACCTCTTAAAAGATGTTAAGGAGACCTAGATGTTAATGAGATGGGAGATGTAACGGAGTGTAATCGACCCGGATATTAAGGAACCTCTTATGAGGAGTGCGGGAGATGCAACGGAGTGTAATCGACCTAGATGTTAGAGGAACCTGGATGTTAGGAGACCTCTTAAACGATGTTAAGGAGACCTGGATGTTAGGAGATGGGAGATGTAACGGAGTGCAATCGACCTCTTAAAAGATGTTAAGTTGCGCAGGATGTTATAGGGACTCTCCCTTCGGGTTCGCTACCTATCGGTTTTTGTCTAAAGCCACGCTACCTGGAAGGTAGCTGGAGTAGTTTGGTAGGTGCGGATAACAGCCAGGTCTCCTTAACATCTAGGTCGATTTCACTCCGTTACATCTCCCGCACTCACGTTACGTCTCTTTCCCACCAGATGTTTAAGTAATGTAATGATAAAAGACGTAACGTAAATGAGGAAGACGTAACGTAAATACAGTTGATCTATTAGATATTAAGGAAACCTCTTATGAGGAGTGCGGGAGATGTAACGGAGTGAAATCGACCTAGATGTTAAGGAGACCTAGATGCTAAGGAGATCTATTAGATATTAAGGAACCTCTTCTGAGAAGTGCGGGAGATGTAACGTTATACAATCAACCTATTAAAGGATATTAAGGAACCTCTTACGAGGAGTGAAATCGACCTAGATGTTAAGGAGACCGGGATGTTAGGAGACCTAGATGTTAATGAGATGGGAGATGCAACGGAGTGTAATCGACCCGGATATTAAGGAACCTCTTATGAGGAGTGAAGTCGACCTCTTAAAGGATGTTAGGAGACCTAGATGTTTAGGAGACCTGGATGTTATAGGGACTCGACTGGCAAGGGAAAGAGACGTAACGTGAGTGATAAAAGACGTAACGTAAATGAGGAGATTTTTCTACCGTAAGATCGAGGTGGAGATTTATCTGCTCGATCCCCTGGATCGAGGACCTGACGGGACTCGCCCGCTAGGGAGAGGGAGTTTAAGTAACGGAGTTCTAAAGAACGGAGTGCAGTTGACCTCTTAAAAGATGTTAAAGAGAACTCTTACGAGGCAGTGATAAAAGACGTAACGTAAATGCAGTTGATCTATTAGATATTAAGGAACCTCTTATGAGAAGTGCGGGAGATGTAACGTTATACAATCAACCTATTAAAGGATATTAAGGAACCTCTTACGAGGAGTGAAATCGACCTAGATGTTAAGGAGACCGGGATGTTAGGAGACCTAGATGTTAAACGATATTAAAGGGACCTCTTACGAGGAGTGAAGTCGACCTAGATGTTTAGGAGACCTGGATGTTGCGGGCCCAAGGAGATTTATCTACTCGTGCGAAAGCACGAGGACCTGACGGGACTCCCCCTTAGGGTTCGCTACCTAGCGGTAGCAGGAGTAGTTTGGTAGGTTCGGTAACATCCAGGTCTCCTTAACATCTAGGTCGATTTCACTCCGTTGCATCTCCCGCACTCACGTTACGTCGTAGTTTGGCGGGTCAGTAACATCCAGGTCTCCTTAACATCTAGGTCTCCTAACATCCTTTAAGAGGTCGACTTCACTCCTCATAAGAGGTTCCTTAATATCCTTAAAGAGGTCTCATTAACATCTAGGTCGACTTCACTCCTCGTAAGAGCTCTATTTAACTAGTATAGCTCAACTGCATTTACGTTACTTAAACTCCCTCTCCCTAACGGTCGAGTCCCTAAAGGGCCACATAACGTTACGTCTCCCGCACTCCGTTACAAGATATTAAAGCACGTTACGTCTCTTTCCCAGACTACTTTAAGTAACGGGAGTGTAGTCGACCTCATAAAAGGTGCGAAGCGACTCGACCGATGCCAGACCCAACCCCACCAAACTATCAAAGACCCTACTCAACCCCTGCCCCACCATACTCTTGTTTAAGTAACGTTGTGCAGTCGACCTCTTAAGGAACGAAGGGCCATCTCCCTCTGGGCAGGCCCGTGGGGGGCCTTGGTAGAGTGCCAACCATAATCGTAATTGCTTAGGTAGTGAGCCAAACCATAATCTCTACGGGGACGAAAAAAGAGCCATGCACCAGGCAGCATAAATCGCATCACGACGACCCCCTATCGGTACCGCCTCTTTGATCTAGTCTCGAAATTTAAACGGTTCACGCCTGGATCTAACGGAGATTAGCCTTGGAAAGTAGTTGTCTGACCACCCGATACCGAAAACTCGATCATTGAATGGGATGTATTTACTTGATTTACAGCGTTACTGCACCTGTAACACGGAGCTCTCACCCGGAATGAATACAAGACCTCTTCCTCTTGGACATACGCGTTTTTGGTTTCAAATTTAGATCTTCTATATTGGTTCGATTCAATCCCTTTTCATTGGAATTTAAATGGATTCTAATATTGATGTCTCGAAGAGAGCTGACCTCCCACCCTAGCTTACTATGGTATGCGTGAGATCCCCTTATGCTTGATCAAAAATTTTGGCGTATTCGTTATCCAGCCAGCGTAGCCACATAATCTGATCGATGGACTTTTCCTGCGGATAACCCTACTTGGGCATAATCGAATGACCTATCCGAACGAGAAGGCCATCCATATCCTGTCTATCAAACATCATCTTAAAAGAGCGGATCATCAGTTGGAAGGCACCGTAGCTTCTTCTCTTGCCCCGAACCTTTAAATCGATTTGCTCGAGCAACCTACGTAGAAATACCCTGGACTAAGAGAACTACCAGTCACATGTGCAGTAAGAAGCATCCTTGGGATGGAGATTCTGACGGGACTCGCCTTTTTGGTTGGGGGATATTGAGTAAGGAGGTGTTGAGGGTGGAAACGGACCCACCGGAATAATCATGCTTTTTGGGGGGACGAGGATATCGGAAACTGAAGTTTCAAAACTGGTATGGCAGTGGGCACGCGGCAGAAGAATCCAAGGGATACGTAGCTACTCTTTTCTTTAATTCACATGAATTCAAGCAGGAGTGGAAGCGATCTACCTCGAGCGGAAGTTCTCAAGTTAGATAGTTTAGTGTGAGCCTTTCATATCCAGGCCTGTTTGAAAGGATTTTGATTTCGGACGGATTCTAAAACCTAGCCACCAGAGGGAGAGAGGCTTGTTTAGCCTACAACTGAATCTCTGCCCGGGATCCAGCGTCGAGGGGGTCCGCGGAATATCGTCAAATTGAAGGGTATGCTCCGCCAGACGGGAGCATGAGAATGTGTCAATCACAGGCTACCTCTTGTGGAGGTGGACCATCATATCAGGGAAGTATATCTTGGTTATTTCTCACTCATGACGTATCGTCTTTCATGCTCGTATCCTATTTAGGTTGCCGATTCAGACGTCTGCTAAGAAAGATCGGCTAGAGATTTAGGCGAGGGTAGGACGAGCACTCCAGAAGTTTTTGTTGGACACGCAGCGAGGAAGAGGATGACCGGTCAGTCAGGTCGGGAGCTGCTCCTGGGGATTTCAGAAGAAATCTATACTCACCCTGGTATTCCATTGTTAGAATTAAAAAAGGTTAGCTCTGGTCTCACTACCTTCATCTACGCAATTACGAGATTCCTCAATTGCTTCGTCAGTCGTGATGAGCTTCGCGAAGCATTCCTTCGGCTAGAGGAAAAACTTCTATTGCCGTCCCTACCAGACGCTTAAGAGTTCGGAGCGCTCTCTCACTTTCGCACTTCGACCTGCTCTGGCTCAAGGAGATCGGACTTACGAATCCACAGTAGTAGGACGCTGTATCCTATCGTTTGCTAGAAGTTGATCACGATTAGGTCTTTTCTGGTGATGCTGCAACCGGGAGTCCTTGAGACCAGTGTTGGTCTGATGCTGCAACCTATGATTGCCGCTGCCGCCTGAGATCCAGTCCTGGTTGCTGTTGGTAGCCTGCAGCCAATCCCAGCCCTTTCGAGACCTTAAAGCTAATGTACTCCGGTAAGCTTACTCGAGTGATCCTAATAGTTGTTATTCTCTACAAGATCATTCCTCCTGGTCTAGGCAAGGTTTCCAGTCTCGGTAGCAGGCCGGTGTAGGTTTTCTATTTGTTTACCAACTTTCTTTAGGGTTCCGGACGTGGATGATGATTTAAATCTGGATTATTAGCCTGCAAGCAGGAAGAGAAGGTTTCATTGGGTTAGATGTGAACCGAGGACCAACCAGTTACAGATATCTTATTTCCCTGGATTACTAGCTCAAGATTGGAAACGGGGAGTTTCTTTTCACTGAGGCCAGTGCGTACCCAGAATAACTTGAGACTACACTGAAAGGAGGAGGTGGGACATGAGAATGTATCGGAATCGCCCCCCCCCAATATACTTACCCAAGAAGGGCTCGTGAGCGGAAGAGGTATAGATGAAGCCGAGGAGTATAGGTAGATGCTTAGCGAGTAGTGCAAGTCTCATTCTCAAGAGTTGGTTCAAGGTTGAGTAGTTAGTTGTATGAACGGAGCTAGAAGGGAGTTCTATTTTAGGATTCTCATGCGGGTATTGAGGTTTAAAGTGGTAGAGCCGCCGGGAGCCGATTGGAAGACCGAGCAGCTCGGTATCAAGAGGACCCTTGCGCCTGAAGCCAAAGGAAGCCCTTGAGCCGTTTAAGTAACGCGGTGGTAAGAGACGTAACGGAGTGTGGAGATTTATCTGCTCGTGCGTTAGCATGAGGAAAGAGACGTAACGTGAGTGCGGGAGATGTAACGTTATGTGGGGATTTATCTGCTCGTGCGTTAGCACGAGGTGGGAGACGGAACGGAGTGTACACGGAGTGCAGTTGATGGAGATTTATCTGCTCGATCTCCTAGATCTTTTCCACTCCTTGCAGTCGTGCGCTCCGCACCTCGACCTCGTAAACTCGGTCGAGCAGATAAATCTCCTACGCAGATAAATCTCCTGACGGGACTCGACCCTACCCAACCCCTACCCCACCAGAAGTTTAAGTAACGTGAATAAATTGACCTATACTAGTTAAAGAGAGCTCTTACGAGGAGTGATAAAAGACGTAACGTAAATACAGTTAATTAAAGGATATTAAGGAACCTATTATAGAAAGTGCGGGAGATGTAACGTTATACAATCGATGGGAGATGTAACGGAGTGTAATCGACCAGGATATTAAGGAACCTCTTACGAGGAGTGAAATCGACCTAGATGTTAAGGAGACCTGGATGTTAGGAGATGGGAGATGCAACGGAGTGCGGGAGACGTAACGTTATGCAATCGACCAAGGATATTAAGGAACCTCTTATGAGGCAGTGATAAAAGACGTAACGTAAATTTAACCTATTAAAATTAAGGAACCTATTATAGAAAGTGAAGTCGTCCTGGATGTTAGGAGACCTCTTAAAGGATGTTAGGAGACCTCTTAAAAGATGTTAAGTTGCGCTGGATGTTATAGGGACTCTCCCTTCGGGTTCGCTACCTATCGGTTTTTGTCTAAAGCCTCGCTACCTTTCAGGTAGCAGCCTCCGGAAAGAGACGTAACGTGCTTTAATATCTTGTAACGTGAATGCAGTTGATGGAGATTTATCTGCGTAGGCACTTTAGTGCCTACGCAGATAAATCTCCATCTCCTAACATCCAGGTCTCCTTAACATCTAGGTCTCATTAACATCTAGGTCGACTCGTTACGTCTCCCGCACTCCGTTACAAGATGTAAAGCCTCATAAGAGGTTCCTTAATATCCTTAAAGAGGTCTCATTAACATCGTTTAAGAGGTCTCCTAACATCCAGGTTCCTCTAACATCTAGGTCGATTACACTCCGTTGCATCTCCCGCACTTCTCATAAGAGGTTCCTTAATATCCTTTAATTTAATAGGTTAAATTTACGTTACGTCTTTTATCACTGCCTCGTAAGAGGTTTCCTTAATATCTACCAGGTCAACTGCATTTACGTTACTTGAACTACCTCTCCCTTACGGTCGAGTCCCGTCAGGTCCTCGATCTTACGATCGAGTAGATAAATCTCCTCATTTACGTTACGTCTTTTTCCCCACCAAAAGTCGATCTCTTAAAGAGGTGCAGTCGACCGTAGGTACACACTTTAAGAATTCTTTTATCATTCAATTGATTCAAAGTCAACACGATTTCCATGAAACTCACCAAAATGAATTTACCTTCCACTAAGGGATTCTAATGGTTTGGGTTTGAATATGAATGAATTTCTCTTCCCTTAAGAGGTCCTGTTTTCAACGATAGTTTGCTATATTCTGTTCCAAGTATGCACTGGTTATTAAAGGATCGTTTATTGTAAACTATCTGATATAGTGGAGAATACTTTATCAATGGCTGAACCTTCCCTTAGATGCCTTCACGAAGATTGAATCGGGATTCAAGTCCCAACATCCCTACTTTGTTATCCATGTTATCGATACGATTTCTCAAAAGACAGAGAAGCATTTATAGTTCCAACTTCTTTCCAATAGCAGCGCTTCACTCTGTTCGAAATGAACTGCACCCCCGTGCGAGCTTCCAAGTAGCGTCTGTCATCCGGCGTAAGATATCATTCCCCTAGAAGTAAGCCGTTCTATGATTCTCTCATTCCTGAGAAGCGGAGTTAAAGTCCGATCAGTCTGCGATAACTCAGGAGAAATCAGATGACTTACCCTCTTCCGAAGTGAAAGAAATGGATGAGGAAAAAATTTTAGGTCTTGGTTGGAAAAAAATAAAAGATTCGTGAGGGTTCACGAAGGAGATTTATCTGCTCAGGCTAAAGCCCCTTTCTTTTCCCTTAGCATCTAGGTCTCCTTAACATCTAGGTCGACTTCACTCCTCGTAACAGGTCTCTTTAACATCCTTTAATAGGTCAATTGTATTCACGTTACTTAAAGTAGTCTGGTGGTTCAGTAACATCCAGGTCTCCTTAACATCTAGGTCGATTGCACCCCGTTACATCTCCCGCACTTACGTTACGTCTCTTTCCCTTGTCAGTCGAGTCCCTTTATGAGGTCAACTGCACTCCGTTCTTTGAACTCCGTTCCGTCTCCCACCATCAACTGCATTCACGCTACGTCTCCCTCATTTACGTTACGTCTTCCTCATTTACGTTACGTCTTTTATCACTCACGTTACGTCTCTTTCCGTAGGCTGCTACCTGAAAGGTAGCGATAGACAAAAACCGATAGGTAGCGAACCCTAAGGGAGAGTCCCGTCAGGTCCTCGATCTAGGAGATCGAGCAGATAAATCAGTAGTCCTTTAAGAGGTCTCCTTAACATCTAGGTCTCCTTAACATCTAGGTCTCCTAACATCCAGGTCGACCTCACTCACGTTACGTCTCTTACCATTACGTTACTTAAACAATAGTCTGGGGGGGGGGGGGGGGGGTAGGCCCTTATCAGTCGAGTCCCGTCAAGGTCCTCGTGCTTTCGCACGAGCAGATAAATCTCCACACAACGCTACTTAAAATAGTCTGGTGGGGCAGGAGATTTATCTACGTAGGGACTTTAGTCACTCGACCGAGTTTACGAGGTCGAGGATCGTAACTCGAGTCCCGTCAGGTCCTCGATCTAGGAGATCGAGTAGATAAATCTCCTTGGGGAAAGAGACGTAACGTGAGTGATAAAAGACGTAACGTAAATGCAGTTGACCTAGATAGATGTTAAAAAGACCTCTTACGAGGAGTGAAGTCGACCTGGATGTTAGGAGACCTGGATGTTAAGGGAGTGCTAACGCACGAGCGGATAAATCTCCACACTCCGTTACATCTCCCATCTCCTTAACATCTAGGTCGATTTCACTCCGTTACATCTCCCGCACTCCGTTGCGTCTCTTTCCATAAATGGCAATTAATCGCCCGTTGAGCGGCTTTGCGCCTTCGTTCCTAACTAGCTAGGTCTTCCTTCTTTTTATATGCATTTCTCACATTTTTTCTGTCTGATACTGGACCGAAGAGGAGCCCGACTGGATAAGAAGGGAATGGGGGAAGGGTATCAGCAGTGACTAGTTCCTCTCAGTTATGGCGTTTGGGACATCCTTGCAGACATCATCTCTCTTTCTTCCTTTCACATTTTTCTTTCTGATGCTTGACTCGTCGTCCTTTAGTATATGGGAGGCCTGGGATTCCGACTGAAAATAGCGCTGGTTTTGATCATTGCGAGGGGACCTTAGCGTGCAAGTTATTTTTCCAACTTCTTTCCGATGACCATAGTGAGGGCCTATGAGAAAGCTCAAGCGTCTGTCTGACTACGAAATTCTTTTCTCATGATGCAGAAAAAATAAAGTAAGACGAAGTGACAACGGAATTCACCTCTGGCCCGATGCGTCGATTTGATCCTGAACGTGGGATTATTCACCAACATTCTTGGTACTTAGTACGGTCGAACGAACGGAACCCCTGCTCAGGACTGATTGCCTATTGAATCGAAGAATTCTGCTTTCTATGAGTCGGAATAATGCTTCCGCTCAATTTCTTTGGTTATCCAATTACCCTTTTTCTTTGAACGACTTTCTAACTAGTTTCACTGAATTTTTCTAATTTCGTGTCATTTCTTCCAGCAGCTTCCGCCAATTTTATGTAGGAAAAAAAGCGTTTAGCAACCCCCACGGAGCGGTCATAACATATGCAAGTCACTGCAGACTGGCCATAAATGGGCTTTTATCGACGGTTGAGCGGCTTCTTTACCTTAAGAGGTCGAAGTAGTCCTTTAAGAGGTCTCCTTAAGAGGTCAAAGTAGTCCTTTAAGAGGTCTCCTAACATCCAGGTCGACTTCACTCACGTTACGTCTCTTACCATTACGTTACTTAAACATCTGGTGGGGTAGGGGTTGGGTTTGGCGGCAGTCGAGTCCCGTCAGGTCCTCGATCTCGTAAACTCGATCGAGTCACTAAAGTGCCTACGCAGATAAATCTCCATGGGGTAGGCACGTTACGTCTCCCACACGACGTTACTTAAAATAGTCTGGGAAAGAGACGTAACGTAAGTGCGGGAGATGTAACGGAGTGAAATCGACCTAGATGTTAAGGAGACCTGGATGTTACTGACCCGCCAAACTACGACGTAACGTGAGTGATAAAAGACGTAACGTGAGTGATAAAAGACGTAACGTAAATGAGGAAGACGTAACGTAAATGAGGGCTCCGCGCCTCGTGCGTTAGCACGAGTACCTTTAGGGACTCGCTTGCCTCCGGTGGCCCTGGTTCGCTCCCTTTTGTCTGAAGCCTCGCTACCTTTCAGGTAGCCGGAATAGTTTGGTAGGGTAGGACCCCGCCACTCCCTTGCGCCCGTGAAATCGACCCAGATGTTAAGTTGACCTAGTTCTTAAGGATATTAAGGAAACCTCTTACGAGAAGTGAAGTCGACCTAGATGCTAAGGAGACCTATTAAAGGATATTAAGGAACCTCTTATGAGAAGTGAAGTCGTCCTGGATGTTAGGAGACCCGGATGTTAGGAGACCTGGATGTTACTGAACCACCAAACTATTTATCAAAGACTTCCCGCCGGGAATCGATACAATAGGGGGGGGGGAAGCGAGAATACGTTGGTATTCGTTGAAGCTAAAGCGTCTCAGAAGAGGTTTTACAATATTAGAATAATAAAGTTTGAGTAAACGAGTTCCAGCCCGACTAAAGGTTAAATTGGAAAGGCATTCTGGAGCTCTTACGACTCGTGAACGACCACTACCTCTATAAGAATAAAAGCCTAAATACGATGAGGATGACTTACGATTGTAAGGTTGTTATTTCAAATCCTTCCTTTTTGACTTAAATCTCAGGATTTGAGCTTTAATCCCCAACTCCACAGGATTCCGATTCTCGAACCGGCGCATAACCAGCTGCCATTTTTCGTGTGGGAGGGTCGGCTTTGGTCTAGCTGAATACCTCCGGGTTACGATACGATATCAGAATCGCATCGCTCGATACCAACTGCCCTATAGCTTCTCCACTTCGGCTTTATGCTTCGGATATGCAAGAATCTAGATCGGATCGCTTCTACACAACGAAAACTTCCATTTTAAGGGGATTCATTCGATTCATATAGGTCCCCGGGAAGGCAGGAAATCTTTATTGGGTTGGTCTACTCTAGCTTTTGACTTTACCTTACGTCGGAGCAGACAAATGAAAATCGGATGTTACGGAACACGTGGGAGTCTATGCCGCCGATCCAGATGAGAATCCCATCTCTTCTTCGGACCTTACCTCAATTCTGCCTGGGACAGCAGCAGGAACTGGACAGCCAAAGAGGATATTGGTCGGGGAATGTCATAGACCTCCACCCTCCGAGAGCAACTTTACCATTCAACCTCGCATCCACTTCTTCCACACCTTAGAGTAACTACCTTTTATCATGTGTAATGAGACTGTCAAAGCATCTCTGATATAGGATATGAAGCCCCAAAAAAGAGTTTAAATTTGCCATAGGAATCCTCTTTTAAAGCTCATAATCGAGATGCTTAAGCGGATACGGTCCCAGCATCTTCTTCATAACTTCCAAAAACAAACCTATCTGCTACCTCTATTGAATGAGATTTCTTCATCAGGAACTGACGCTTGATGAACAACCAGCCAGCACATGTCTACAGTACAGTGAGGAGGACAGGACCCAGAGTGTTACCTGCGGAGAAGATCTGAAACTCCAGTTTGGGAACTTCCGTACGAGTTTCGACCCTACGGATCCTTCGACTTCGCTCCCCTTGAGTCGGATGAACGGGTTGGAGTGCTCGACCAATAATCCTTGCGCTACCCTGATCCTGATAGTGGGAGACGTAACGTGAATGGTAAGAGACGTAACGGGAGTGAAGTCGATCTCTTAAAGACCTACCCCAAGGAGATTTATCTACTCGATCGTAAGATCTCCCTTAACATCTAGGTCTCCTTAACATCTAGGTCTCATTAACATCTAGGTCGACTTCATTACGTTACGTCTCCCGCACTCCGTTACAAGATATTAAGTTACGTCGTAGTTTGGCGGTTCAGTAACATCCAGGTCTCCTAAACATCTAGGTCTCCTTAACATCTAGGTCGATTTCACTCCGTTACAAGATATTAAAGCACGTTACGTCTCTTTCCCAAACTACTGATTTATCTGCGTAGGGACTTTAGTCACTCGACCGAGTTTACGAGGTCGAGGACCTGACGGGACTCGACCGACTAGGGGAAAGAGACGTAACGTGCTTTAATATCTTGTAACGGAGTGCGGGAGACGTAACGTTATGTGGAGATTTATCTGCGTAGGCACTTTAGTGACTCGATCGAGTTTACGAGATCGAGGACCTGACGGGACTCGACCGTTAGGGGCCTACCCCACCAGATGTTTAAGTAATGTAATGATAAAAGACGTAACGTAAATGCAGTTGATCTATTAGATATTAAGGAACCTCTTATGAGAAGTGAAGTCGTCCGGGATGTTAGGAGACCTAGATGTTAATGAGATGGGAGATGTAACGGAGTGTAATCGACCCGGATATTAAGGAACCTCTTATGAGGAGTGATAAAAGACGTAACGTAAATTTAACCTATTAAATTAAGGAACCTCTTATGAGAAGTGCGGGAGATGTAACGTTATACAATCGATGGGAGATGTAACGGAGTGCGGGAGACGTAACGTGAATGCAGTTAATCTCTTAAGTTAAAGAGAGCTCTTACGAGGAGTGAAGTTGACCTAGATGTTAAAGAGACCCGGAAGTTAAAGAGAGCTCCTACGAGGAGTGATAAAAGACGTAACGTAAATTTAACCTATTAAAGGATATTAAGGAACATATTATAGAAAGTGCGGGAGATGTAACGTTATACAATCGACCTAAGGATATTAAGGAACCTCTTACGAGGAGTGAAATCGACCTAGATGTTAAGGAGACCTGGATGTTAGGAGACCTCTTAAAGGATGTTAGGAGACCTAGATGTTAAGGAGACTTGGATGTTACTGAACCACCAGACTATTTTAAGTAACGGGAGTGCGGGAGATGTAACGGGGTGCAATCGACCTAGATGTTAAGGAGACCTCTTTATGCGGACCATGAGGTCTCCTTAACATCTAGGTCTCCTTAAGAGGTCGATTGCACGGGCGCAAGGGCTCCCTTACGGTCGAGTCCCTTTCAGGTCCTCGATCTTACGATCGAGCAGATAAATCTCCACACTCACGTTACTTAAACGTTGGGGCTTTAGCCTGCTACCGCTAGGTAGCGAACCCGAAGGAGTACGGTCGAGTCCCTATAACATCCTGCGCAACTTAACATCTTTTAAGAGGTCGATTACACGGGCGCAAGGGCTCCCGTATGGTCGAGTCCCTATAACATCCGAGGTCAACTGCACTCCGTGTACACTCCGTTCCGTCTCCCGCCTCGATCGCATAAATGCTCTCGAGTGGAGTAGTTTGGTAGGGTAGGATGCAGATAAATCTCCATCTCCTAACATCCTTTAAGAGGTCTCCTTAACATCTAGGTCGATTTCACTCCGTTACATCTCCCGCACTTCTCATAAGAGGTTCCTTAATATCCTTAAAGAGGTCTCATTAACATCTTTTAAGAGGTCGATTGCACTCCGTTACATCTCCCATCTCCTAACATCCCGGTCTCCTTAACATCTAGGTCTCCTAACATCCTTTAAGAGGTCGACTTCACTCCTCATAAGAGGTTCCTTAATATCCTTTAATAGGTCTCATTAACATCTAGGTCGACTCTACTCCCGTTACGTCTCCCACATAACGTTACGTCTCCCGCACTCCTCATAGGAGCTCTCTTTAACTTCCTTTAATAGCTCGATTGTATAACGTTACATCTCCCGCACTTCTCATAAGAGGTTCCTTAATATCTAATGGATCAACAGCATTTACGTTACGTCTTTTATCATTACATTACTTAAACATCTGGTGGGGCAGGAGATTTATCTGCTCGACCGCTAGGTCGAGGATCGCAAGCTCGAGTCCCCGTAACATCCTGCGCAACTTAACATCTAGGAAGACTTCACTCCTCGTAAGAGCTCTCTTTAACTTCCTTTAATAGGTCAATTTATTCACGTTACGTCTTCCATCAACTGCACTCCGTGTACACTCCGTTCCGTCTCCCGCCTCGATCGCATAAATGCGCTCGAGTAGATAAATCTCCTACGCCGATAAATCTCCTCGTGCTGGCGCACGAGCAGATAAATCTCCACATAACGTTACGTCTCCCGCACTCCGTTACAAGATGTAAAGCCTCATAAGAGGTTCCTTAATATCCGGGTCGATTACACTCCGTTACATCTCCCATCTCATTAACATCTAGGTCTCCTTAACATCTTTTAAGAGGTCGATTACACTCCGTTGCATCTCCCATCTCCTAACATCCTTTAAGAGGTCTCCTAACATCCAGGTCTCCTTAACATCTAGGTCGATTTCACTCCTCGTAGGAGGTTCCTTAATATCCAGGGCAACTTAACATCTAGGAAGACTTCACTCCTCGTAAGAGCTCTCTTTCCTTTAATAGCTCAATTATATTCACGTTACGTCTTCCATCGGTTGTATAACGTTACATCTCCCGCACTTTCTATAATAGGTTCCTTAATCTCCTTTAATAGGTTAAATTTACGTTACGTCTTTTATCACTGCCTCATAAGAGGTTCCTTAATATCCTTTAATAGGTCTCATTAACATCTTTTAAGAGGTCGATTGCACTCCGTTACATCTCCCATCTCCTAACATCCCGGACGACTTCACTTTCTATAATATGTTCCTTAATATCCTTTAATAGGTTAAATTTACGTTACGTCTTTTATCACTCCTCGTAAGAGCTCTATTTAACTAGTATAGCTCAACTGCATTTACGTTACTTAAAGTAGTCTGGTGGGGCAGGGGTTGGGTTTGGCAACGGTCGAGTCCCTAAAGGGCCACATAACGTTACGTCTCCCGCACTCCTCGTAAGAGGTTCCTTAATATCCTTTAATAGGTTGATTGTATAACGTTACATCTCCCGCACTTTCTATAATATGTTCCTTAATCTCCTTTAATAACTGTATTTACGTTACGTCTTTTATCACTCCTCGTAAGAGCTCTCTTTAACTTCCTTTAATAGCTCAATTGTATTCACGTTACGTCTTCCATCGGTTGTATAACGTTACATCTCCCGCACTTCTCATAAGAGGTTCCTTAATATCCTTTAATAGGTTAAATTTACGTTACGTCTTTTATCACTGCCTCGTAAGAGGTCTTTTTAACATCCTTTAACATCTAGGTCGACTTCACTCCTCGTAAGGCGTCTCTTTAACATCCTTTAATAGGTCGATTGCATTCACGTTACTTAAGTCTGGTGGGGAAAGAGACGCAACGGAGTGCGGGAGACGTAACGTAAATGCAGTTAACCTATACTAGTTAAAGAGACCTCTTACGAGGAGTGAAGTTGACCTAGATGTTAAGGAGACCTGGCTGTTAAGGAGATTTATCTAATAGTACGTAGGGACTTTAGTCACTCGACCGAGTTTACGAGGTCGAGGACCTGAAAGGAGAGTCCCTTTTATGAGGTCAACTGCACTCCGTTCTTTGAACTCCGTTACTTAAAGTAGTCTGGTGGGGCAGGAGATTTATCTGCGTAGTTAGTCACTCGACCGAGTTTACGAGGTCGAGGCGGGAGACGGAACGGAGTGTACACGGAGTGCAGTTGATGGAAGACGCAACGTGAATAAATTGATGGAGATTTATCTGCTCGATCTCCTAGATCGAGGACCTGATGGGACTCGAGCTGCGATCCTCGACCTATCGGTCGAGTAGATAAATCTCCTACCCCACCAGATGTTTAAGTAACGTGAATACAATTGAGCTATTAAAGGATATTAAGGAAGCTCTTACGAGGCTTTACATCTTGTAACGGAGTGAAATCGACCTAGATGTTAAGGAGACCTAGATGTTAAGTTGTCCTGGAAGTTAAAGAGAGCTCTTACGAGGAGTGATAAAAGACGTAACGTAAATTTAACCTATTAAAGGAGATTAAGGAACCTCTTATGAGAAGTGCGGGAGATGTAACGTTATACAACCGATAGAAGACGTAACGTGAATACAATTGAGCTATTAAAGGAAGTTAAAGAGAGCTCTTACGAGGAGTGAAGTCTTCCTAGATGTTAAGTTGCCCTGGATATTAAGGAACCTCCTACGAGGAGTGAAATCGACCTAGATGTTAAGTCGTCCTGGATGTTAGGAGATGGGAGATGTAACGGAGTGCAATCGACCTCTTAAAAGATGTTAAGTTGCGCAGGATGTTATAGGGATGAAATAGCTCGACCGAAGGGAGCCCTTGCGCCTACCCTTCGAGCTTGCGATCCCCGTAACATCCAGGTCTCCTTAACATCTAGGTCGATTTCACTCCGTTACAAGATATTAAAGCACGTTACGTCTCTTTCCTTTCGGTCGAGCACTATTAGATAAATCTCCTTAACATCTAGGTCTCCTTAACATCTTTTAAGAGGTCGATTACACTCCGTTGCATCTCCCATCTCCTAACATCCAGGTCGACTTAACATCTAGGTCTCATTAACATCTAGGTCGACTCGTTACGTCTCCCGCACTCCGTTACAAGATATTAAAGCCTCATAAGAGGTTCCTTAATATCCGGGTCGATTACACTCCGTTGCATCTCCCATCTCATTAACATCTAGGTCGACTTCATTACATTACGTCTCCCACATAACGTTACATCTCCCGCACTCCTCGTAAGAGGTCTCTTTAACATCCAGGTCAACTACATTCACGTTACATCTCCCGCACTCCGTTGCGTCTCTTTCCCCACCAGACTTTTTTAAGTAACGTCGTGCAGTCGACCTCTTAAAGGACTACTTCGATCTCTTAAGCCTACCCCACCAAACTATCCTGACGGTACTCGAGCTGCGATCCCCGTAACATCCAGGTCTCCTTAACATCTAGGTCGATTTCACTCCGTTACAAGATATTAAAGCACGTTACGTCTCTTTCCCACCACACTATTTCTCGAGTCCCGTCAGGTCCTCGATCTCGTAAACTCGATCGAGTCACTAAAGTGCCTACGCAGATAAATCTCCACCACACACCGTTACAAGATATTAAGGTCGTTTCGTCTCTTTCCCTACCAAACTACTCCTGTTACCCCCACGGGAAAGAGACGTAACGTGCTTTAATATCTTGTAACGGAGTGCGGGAGACGTAACGTTATGTGGCCCTTTAGGGACTCGACCGTTGCCAAACCCAACCCCTGCCCCACCAGACTACTTTAAGTAACGTAAATGCAGTTGAGCTATACTAGTTAAATAGAGCTCTTACGAGGAGTGATAAAAGACGTAACGTAAATTTAACCTATTAAAGGATATTAAGGAACATATTATAGAAAGTGAAGTCGTCCGGGATGTTAGGAGATGGGAGATGTAACGGAGTGCAATCGACCTCTTAAAAGATGTTAATGAGACCTCTTTAAGGATATTAAGGAACCTCTTATGAGGAGTGCGGGAGATGTAACGGAGTGAAATCGACCTAGATGTTAAGTCGACCTGGATGTTAGGAGACCTAGATGTTAAGGAGACCCAGATGTTACTGAACCGCCACCGCGAACCTTGAAGGAGAGTCCCGTCAAGGAGATTTATCTGCTCGACCCCATTGCCACCGGAGGATAAATCGAGGTGCGGAGCGCACGACCGCGTTCGTGGTTCGCTACCTATCGGTTTTTGTCTAAAGCCTCGCTACCTTTCAGGTAGCAGCTAAAGGCTCGCTACCTATACGGTATTAAATAGTATAGTTTGGTAGGGTAGGGGTGCTTTCGCACGAGGCACGGAGTCCACACTCCCGTAGGCGCAAGGGCTTCGCTAGCGCTCGAGTCCCGTCAGGAGATTTATCTGCTCGACCCCATACTCTGGCCTTTTCCGAGACGACTTTCTTTCATTTCTTCCTTTTTCAAATGAATTCATAGAATTTCTAATTTAGGTAGAAGCAACTAAAGTTCGAATTAACAAACTGCAAGCAGCAGGGACAGAACGTGATGTCATATTATGGTCGACTGAAGAAACTGTGGGATGAATTGGCAAATTATGAACGTATTCCTGTTTGCCGTTGTACTGGATGTAAGTGTAATCTTACTGCGGAATTAATTAAAAGACAAGAAGATGAAAGGGTACATCAATTTGTAATGGGCCTTGACGATACGATATTTGGAACGGTGTGTTCAAATATATTAAGTATGGAACCTCTTCCCAATATGAACCAGGCCTATTCTATGATTATTAGAGAAGAGAGACATCGGAACTTTGCAAAGAGCAAAGATGAAAGAGCTGATGCTGTGAGTTTTGCTGTACGAACCGACCGAAACAATGGTGTTGAGACCAAGGACAAATCAATGCTGTTATGTACCACTTGCAATAGGTCTGGGCATGAGTCAAAGGATTTTTTTTTTTTGTAGGATATCCAGATTGGTGGGGCGACAGACCACGAGGCATGATAGTACGTGGTGCTGGGCGTGGAAGCCGTGGAAGAGGGGCCACACCTGCTGGACGTGGCAGGGGAAGATAGTGTCAATGCTGCACAAGTTGGAGGTCGAGGGACTGGTGGACAGCAGCAAAACCGCACATATACGGACAATGACAGAGTTGGATTGTCGGGGCTCAACGACGAGCAGTGGACAAATCTACTTAAACTCTTGAATACCCAGAGTAAGCCTACCACAACAGAGACAGAAAACAGGTAAGACTTGTGATGATTTTTGGTTAATTGATACGGGAGCCTCACACCACATGACGGGACGATGCGACTCTTTGGTGAATTTGCGTAATATCACACCATGTCCAGTGGGACTTCCTAATGGGGAAGAAACTTTAGCAACCAAAGAAGGGAGTGTAATCTTGGGAAAGAAATGAATCATACATCATGTTTTATTTGTGCCTCAATTGAGTTGTAATTTGATCTCCGTTTCACAATTGTTAAAAGAGGTCGATTGTACTATTTATATTACTCATAAATTCGGTATAATACAGGACCGCAACTCGAGGACTTTGGTTGGTGCGGGTGAGCAGCGGAACGGGGTGTACTTATTCAGATCAATGGAACCAGTGCTGGCATATAAAATGAGTGGGGCAGATTCAAGAGATTTGTGGCGCATCTTCCCATTGAATTTTGGGGAGAGTGTGTATTGGCAGCTGGGTACTTAATTAATAGGACCCCTACGGCTATTTAAAATGGAAAAAGCCCTTATTTAGAAGAGGTATTGTTTGGTTGTCCTCCGGAATACAAACATATCAAAGTGTTTGGATGCTTGTGTTATGCGCATCATCGAGATAAAGACAAAGAGAAATTTGGGTCGAGAAGTAGAAAATGCATATTTGTTGGTTACCCTTACGGAAAAAAGGATGGCGCTTATATGAATTGGAAAGTGGTGAATACTTTGTATCAAGAGATGCCCATTTGAGGATATATTTCCCTAAAAAAAAAGGAGAATTAAGGGAAGGTGACATCACATCCTCCCCTTGCTTTGATCAACAAGTGATTTATGATGATCCAGATTTGAATGCAACAAGCATCTCACAGCCACACATAGCCAGTGAATTGGAACGAGAGACAAGGATGGAAACTTTAGAGGAAGGGGGCACAAGGGACGGTGACCAAGCCAGGGGAGTGAGATTTTTTCTAGTGGGAGTTGCCTTAGGAGAGGCAAAAGATGTTGAAATCCCAGAAGAGGTAGAAGTTGTAGACGAACCAGAGCGTCTTGGGCGCGGGCATAGGGAGCGAAGACCGCCAACTCATTTAACTGATTAAATATGCCACACAACCAGATGTTTGGACCCCGCCGCTAACTCAACCTCATCATCACAGTCCTCAGGTAAATGTCCGTATCCCATAGCACATTATGTAACATGTGATAATTTTTCTGTGAAACAAATTTTGTAGCAGCTGTAACTGCAGGTTCCGACCCTACACTTCGGATGCTGTAAATAAAGTGGTAAGAGACGTAACGTGAGTGAAGTCGACCTAAAAAGAAATTGAGTGAAAATAATGGGACATGGACTTTGGAGGACCTCCCCGCTGGGAAAAAGGCCTTAGGATGCAAATGGGTCTATAAAAGAAAAGAAAATTCCGATGGTACAATTGTTTTTTTTTGTAAAGCACGATTGGTGATTTTCGGCAACGGCCAAGTGGAAGGAATTTACTACAATGAAACATTTGCACCTGTGGCTAAAACTGTTACTGTCCGAACTCTTTTGGCCGTAGCGGTGGCAAAGAACTGGGAAATACATCAAATGGATGTACACAGCGCTTTCCTCCATGGAGATCTACAAGAAGAGGTGTATATGCAGCTTCCACCTGGGTTTGCATCTCAACATCCCGGAAAGGCGTGTCGTCTTAAAAAGTCATTATATGGGTGCAAGGTGTTGGTTCTCAAAATTGGCTTCCGCATTGAATTCAAACAATCATACTCAGATTACTCTCTTTTTACTTTTCACAAGAATGGGGTTCGCTTGAGTGTCCTGATTTATGTGGATGATTTAATTGTTACTGGAAATGAGACTAATGCAATAGCAAGCTTCAAACGTCATCTTAACACCTGTTTCCATATGAAAGATCTCGGCGCCTTAAAGTACTTTCTGGGTATTGAAGCGAGGACCAGAAGTTCCTATGTCAACGGAAATATGCCTTAGACATTGTTTCAGAAGTAGGGCGACTTTTCCGCTCCTGCAGATAGTCCTATCGAGCAGAATCATCGCTTGGGCCTAGCCGAGGGAAATTAATGATCCGGAAAAATGTCGACGGTTAGTGGGACGGTTGATCTACTTGACCATTACGCGTCCCGAGCTGTGTTATTGTGTGCATATTCTTGCACAGTTCATGCAACGACCACGTATGGTGGGAAGCGGCACTACGTGTTGTTCGTTATTTGAAAGGAAATCCAGGACAAGGAATATTTCTACGTGCAGACAGTGATTTACAGCTCTACGCCTTTTGTGATTCGGATTGGGCGAGTTGTCCTATGACAAGGCGCTCTCTCACTGGAAATTTTGTCTTGTTAGGAAATTCTCCTATATCATGGAAGACCAAGAAGCAACACACTGTGTCGCGTTCGTCAGCTGAAGCGGAATATAGGTCTATGGCAACCACATGTTGTGAATTGAAGTGGCTTAAGACTTCGTGATCTTGGTGTGTCTCACACACAGCCTATGAGGCTTTACTGTGATAGCCAAGCTTCTACATTGCAGCTAATCCAGTGTTTCATGAAAGGACTAAACATATTGAGGTTGATTGTCATTTTGTCAGGGATGAAATTCAAGCCGGCAACGTGGTTACTTCTCATGTTCGTACTCACCAACAGCTTGCAGACATTTTTACGAAGGCCTTGGGCAAGCAACAATTTGATTATCTACTTTGCAAGTTGGGCATTCGAAACCTTTATGCTCCAACTTGAGGGGGAGTATTAGGAAAGTACCAATATTGTATAAATTTGGAAAGTAGAATTGGAATAGGAATACAATTAGAAGCTGGCGTATGCTTGGGGTCCTCGGATTAGTAAGATTATGCTGCTCGGGCGTAGCAACCATCGAAGAAGGGTCCATAGGTGGAAGCGAAGCGCTGAGATATAGAAGAGGGGGACGACCGATTCTCTCACTCCCGTTGGTCTTCAGTAGTCTGGTAGGAGGACCACGAGAGTTCGGAGCAATTCCGATAGGGCGATGAGATCCTCTTTTCTCATTGAGAACCAATTGATCCTCGTACCTATCGGTCGAGTGACTTCCATTTCATTCGTCGATCCGGGATTCCTTTTATACTCGACGGTATCTATCAATTTCCCTTGAAAGGAAAAAGAGATCATTTGACTTCGTGACTGAACCTTCTCTAAAAGAATTTCTCAGTTGATGTAAAAAACCTAAGCCGTTCAGCCTACTCCTTAAATAGCTTACTCGGGGCATGGGTTCCCGTGAAGCTACATTCAAAGGTCTAGCTACAGCTACTCCTGATCTCTAGTATGTAGGATGTCTATTAGATGTTCACCGATAGATGTTCACCGAAGACCAATCAATCTCTTTTATCTCTGGAATGGAGTTCGGAATGCCTCTCAATCACCGTCTGCATCTGCTGGTTTTCTTTTTGTGAGAAGCGAAGAAAGTTTTTCTTTGAAAGGGTAAAGAAACTCCCAATAGGATCGTATAGAGTTTTGGTACGTCGCGTACCTCGACCATAAGGTCGAGTCGACTTCAAGTAGTCTGGTGGGATCGGGCTTTGGCGCCGGGGCTAGGTCCCTCGAAGCAACTCCTTTTGGCGGGCCTGCCTCAAGGAGATTTATCTGCTCGTGCGATAGAAAGAGACGTAACGTAAGTGAAGTCGACCTAGATGTTAGGATTTATCCTCCGGTGGCCCTGGTTCGCTCCCTGTCAGTTTTGTCTAAAGCCTCGCTACCTTTCAGGTAGCAGCTAAAGGGGATTTATCTACTCGACCTGCAAGGAAAGAGACGTAACGTGCTTTAATATCTTGTAACGGAGTGCGGGAGACGTAACGTAATGATAAAAGACGTAACGTAAATGCAGTTGATCTATTAGATATTAAGGAACCTCTTATGAGAAGTGCGGGAGATGTAACGTTATACAATCGAGCTATTAAAGGAAGTTAAAGAGAGCTCCTATGAGGAGTGCGGGAGACGTAACGTTATGTGGGAGACGTAATGTAATGAAGTCGACCTAGATGTTAATGAGACCTATTAAAGGATATTAAGGAACCTCTTATGAGGCAGTGATAAAAGACGTAACGTAAATTTAACCTATTAAAGGAGATTAAGGAACCTATTATAGAAAGTGAAGTCGTCCTGGATGTTAGGAGACCTCTTAAAGGATGTTAGGAGACCTAGATGTTAAGGAGACCGGGATGTTAGGAGACCTAGATGTTAATGAGACCTAGATGTTAAGGAGACCTAGATGTTACGAGGATCGCGACCGAAAGGTAGCAGGAATAGTTTGGTAGGGTAGGACCCCACCAAACTATCTCGACCGCTCCCTTGCACCTGAAGCCTTAGGGTTCGCTACCTTTTAAGAGGTCTCCTTAACATCTAGGTCTCATTAACATCTAGGTCTCCTAACATCCCGGTCTCCTTAACATCTAGGTCTCCTAACATCCTTTAAGAGGTCTCCTAACATCCAGGACGACTTCACTTTCTATAATAGGTTCCTTAATCTCCTTTAATAGGTTAAATTTACGTTACGTCTTTTATCACTGCCTCATAAGAGGTTCCTTAATATCCTTTAATAGGTCTCATTAACATCTAGGTCGACTTCATTACATTACGTCTCCCACATAACGTTACGTCTCCCGCACTCCTCATAGGAGCTCTCTTTAACTTCCTTTAATAGCTCGATTGTATAACGTTACATCTCCCGCACTTCTCATAAGAGGTTCCTTAATATCTAATAGATCAACTGCATTTACGTTACGTCTTTTATCATTACGTTACGTCTCCCGCACTCCGTTACAAGATATTAAAGCACGTTACGTCTCTTTCGGTAGCAGGAGTAGTTTGGTAGGGTAGGTAACATCCAGGTCGAAATAGTCTGGTGCGGTAGGAACGTTACGTCTCTTTCCCCACCAGACTATTTCAAGGAACGTGAGTGTGGAGATTTATCTGCTCGTGCGTTAGCACGAGGTGGGATACGGAACGGAGTGAAAACGGAGTGCAGTTGACCTCATATAGGGACTCTACCTTAGGGTTCCTAGCGGTAGCAGGAGTAGTTTGGTAGGTTCGGTAACATCCAGGTCTCCTTAACATCTAGGTCTCCTAACATCCAGGACGACTTCACTTCTCATAAGAGGTTCCTTAATATCCGGGTCTCTTTAACATCTTTTAATAGGTCGACTTCACTTCTCATAAGAGGTCTTTTTAACACCTAGGTCAACAGCGCATTTACGTTACGTCTTTTATCACCCCTCGTAAGAGGTCTCTTTAACATCATAGTAATAGTATAGGTCAATTTATTCACGTTACGTCTTTTATCACTGCCTCGTAAGAGGTCCCTTTAACATCCTTTAAGAGGTCGATTCCACAACGTTACATCTCCCATCAACTGCATTCACGTTACATCTCCCGCACTCACGTTACGTCTCTTTCCTCGTGCTAACGCACGAGCAGATAAATCTCCACACTCACGTTACTTAAAAAAGTCTGGTGCAGATAAATCTCCTGGCGCATCTATTCTATGATTAGGATCGCCTTCGCTGACAAGTCGTGCCTGCTCGGTCCCGTCTACTTCAATAGAATTTGCATTTCTCCTGCTCCCTTTAGGTAAAGATTTCAAATTAAAACTTAATCCAAAACTACTAAACTTCATCCATAACTGCAATGTAATTTCTTCGTTTAAAATTTTATATTTCTATGTAACACGAGTCATTTAAGCTGGAAAACAAAAAAAAGATTCTGGAGAAGTTGTGACATGTTCTGGATCGCATCTTCCTTAATTTGAGGTACTTTGAAAATCTGTTGCTACTTCATGAATTTGTTTGGGGCAAGACATAAGCCCATTATTATAGCAGTTGGCGGACGTAAGCAGATGAGACGGCTGTTAAGGTAAGGCTGGTTGAGCCAGTGCATTTCTTGAATTTATGCATGAATTTCCAACTCCCATATTCAATGGAGGAAGACGCTCGTCGTAGGTCTTTTTTTTTTCTCTAGCTGCTATTTCTTTTGTAAGGAAAAAGCCCTTTCACCCGGCTTTAGGTCTAAACATACGTGAGTCACTTTGGACTGGCCTTAAATGGCTCTTAATCGACGGTTGAGTGGCTTCGCACCTTTAAGAACTGCACTTCGTGTACACTCCGTTACTTAAAGTAGTCTGGGAAAGAGACGTAACGTAAGTGCGGGAGATGTAACGGAGTGCGGGAGACGTAACGTTATGCAATCGACCTCTTTAAGGATATTAAGGAACCTCTTATGAGAAGTGAAGTCGACCTCTTAAAGGATGTTAGGAGACCTAGATGTTAAGGAGACCTGGATGTTACTGCCCCGCCAAACTACGACGTAACGTGAGTGATAAAAGACGTAACGTAAATGAGGAAGACGTAACGTAAATGAGGAGATTTATCTACTCGATCGTAAGATCGAGGACCTGACGGGACTCGACTGTAAAGGGAAAGAGACGTAACGTGAGTGCGGGAGATGTAACGGAGTGAAATCGACCTAGATGTTAAGGAGACCCGGATGTTACTGAACCACCAGAAGTTTAAGTAGCGTGAATGCAGTTGACCTATACTATGATGTTAAAGAGACCTCTTACGAGGAGTGAAGTCGACCTAGATGCTAAGGAGACCTGGTAGATATTAAGGAAACCTCTTACGAGGAGTGAAGTCGACCTAGATGCTAAGGAGACCTAGATAGATGTTAAAAAGACCTCTTACGAGGAGTGCGGGAGATGCAACGGAGTGCGGGAGACGTAACGTGAATGCAGTTAACCTGACCTAGATGTTAAAGAAACCTCTTACGAGGAGTGAAGTTGACCTAGATGTTAAAGAGACCTAGATGTTAGAGGAACCTGGATGTTAGGAGACCTCTTAAACGATGTTACCGAACCTACCAAACTACTCCTGCTACCCCCACGGAGCGGTAGCGAACCCTAAGGGAAAGTCCCTAAAGGGCCATCGACTCTTTTTTAAGAGGTCTCCTTAAGAGGTCTCCCTTAAGCTTTAAGAGGTCGACTGCACAACGTTACTTAAACAGTAGTCCTTTAAGAGGTTGACTGCACAACGAAGATAGTCTGGTGGTTCAGTAACATCCAGGTCTCCTTAACATCTAGGTCGATTTCACTCCGTTACATCTCCCGCACTCACGTTACGTCTCTTTCCCTTATCAGTCGAGTCCCTTTCAGGTCCTCGATCTTACGATCGAGCAGATAAATCTCCACACTCACGTTACTTAAAAGAGTCTGGTGGGGTAGGTCGTGCTAACGCACGAGCAGATAAATCTCCACACTCCGTTACATCTCCCATCTCCTTAACATCTAGGTCGATTTCACTCCGTTACATCTCCCGCACTCCGTTGCGTCTCTTTCCCCAAGGAGATTTATCTGCGTAGGGACTTTAGTCACTCGACCGAGTTTACGAGGTCGAGGACCTGACGGGACTCGAGTGCCAACGAGCCTGCCCCACCAGACTCTTTTAAGTAACGTTGTGTGGAGATTTATCTGCTCGATCGTAAGATCGAGGACCTGAAAGGGACTCGACTGTACTGTACCCTTGGGCCAACGTTTAAGTAACGTGAGTGTGGAGATTTATCTGCTCGTGCGCTAGCACGAGGACCTGACGGGACTCGCTTGCCTCCGGTGGCCCTGGTTCGCTCCCTGTCAGTTTTGTCTAAAGCCTCGCTACCTTTCAGGTAGCAGCCTTCGGCCCTACCCCGCCACGCCCTTGCGCCCGTGCAATCGACCTCTTAAGGAGACCTAGATGTTAAGGAGACCTCTTAAAGGACTACTGTTTAAGTAACGTTGTGCAGTCGACCTCTTAAAAGTTGTGCAGTCGACCTTAAGAGTGAGAATAAACTTATGAGTGCAGTCGACCTAGTTGTTGAGTGTGGGAGACGTAACGTGCCTACCCCACCAGACTACTTCGACCTCTTAAAGGAGACCTAGTTGTCGGCCTACCCCATGGCCCTTTAGGGACTCGAGCTTGCGATCCTCGACCTAGCGGTCGAGCAGATAAATCTCCTGCCCCACCAGACTATTTTAAGTAACGTCGTGTGGGAGACGTAACGTGAGTGCAGTCGACCTAGATGTTAAGGAGACCTCTTAAAGGACTATCTCGACCTAAAAGTGTGAACAAGCAAATCTTGCTCCCGACAGGGGGCGCACCTGTGGGTCGAGTAAATCCATGAACCAGACTACTCGCGCCCAACCTGTGAGAAGTTGAGCTCGGCCTTTAAACCAAACTACGTCTGATCTTTGCTCTACTAAGATATTCCATGCGTAAGACAAATGTGTGAAGCAAGTTCAATGCGGAAAAGAGTGGACTTATCCCAAAGACCTAAAAAGCTCGCTCTATCCTCTTTCTAGCTAGAAGAGACAGTAGTGAATTCCGGGGATAGGGCCTCATCAGTTATAGCTTCATCGTAAGACCGAGAGCGACGGTGGCTAGTGTCATGCCTCAGCCGTCCACCATTTAAGAAAGTCTATAAGATCAGGACCCTTTCCGTCTTCCCTGAGCATAGATTCAGACGGGTCAGAGAAGCTCGGTCGGTGGAGTCGAAGAAGGGAACTTTTCTAAGACCGATGATGCTTCTATCTTTCTCTTCGATAAAGTCCTCAGTAGCTCGCGCGGTGGGGTGAGAGCCTAGCATGATGATAAGAGGGGGCGCTCACGAATCGGTTCAACCAATAGAAAGCGAGCGTGAAGGCTTGATACAACACAATCCTGCGCATACTGGATCGAGGAATATAGCAATCAAAAAACAGACCAGCAGGGAATAAAATCTCATGCTCACACCCAAAATCTCTTAAGAGAGCTACGATAAGTGGGAAATTCTTTAGTATCAATGAGATGGTTTTCCCTTTTAGCATTTATTGAAATTGAAAAGGGGTCTGATATGGACATTGTTTTCTCTCTCGGGAGCATGCTAACCTAGCTCGCCGGGGGCCATGGCAAGGGGAGGACGAGGTCGCCGGAGGCAATCGAACAGTAAGAAATCATCAGGAGGGTCTCAAAAAAGCTCTAAAAAAGCTCAATCGAGCTCAAACACAGAAAAAAAAAAAAAAAAATGTTGCAAATCGAAACTTCTACGGGGGACGCGAAGAAAGACAAATCGGTACTGGAGGTTCAAGGGATTGCTCCACTGAGCTTCGATTCACCTGAGATCGAGAATGAGAAGATGGTAGAAGCTCTTCTATCACCGACATCAGTTCCGCTGGAACAACCTGAGTCAAGCTCAATGGCAGCGGCGCGGAAAGTGGCTCCGGTGGACAAGCAAAATCATTCTGGGCACGCAACTTTCAGAGGATTATTTCCAGCTACCCCTCAAGAGGTAATTCCACAAGTTCTTGAATCCAATCGTGAGAAAACTGGTTTGAAAATCACCTTTGAGGATCTAAAAGATGAGATTGATTTCTGGATAAATTCTATTGTGTGTTATGTGCTGGGTGCAAACCCCCCTATTCCTGTTATGGAGGGATAGGGTCTGGGGAACTTTTGAGATTGATAGAATTTCGACATTACCAAAAGAGGTTTATCTGGTAAGATTTAAATCCTATGAGGGGAGAAATAAGTTGAAGGGGGAATCTTAATGTTTGATAAAAAGCCAGTGATTATGAAGCCTTGGAGCCCTGATCTTGACTTGAAGAATGAGGCAGTTACGAAAGTTCCTGTATGGGTGCAGCTACAATTGATATTAAGTATTGGGGCAAAAACACTCTGATGCAAATTGCAGAATTAGTAGGGATTAAAGATTGACCGGATTACCCTAGACAAACAGAGACTGAATTATGCTAGGGTGATGGTGGCTATAAAGCAAAAATTTGTTGAAAATATATGTTTTGAGAATGAATGGGGACATATGGTGACTGTACCTGTACACTTTGAGTGGAAACCAGTCCTTTGCTCAAAATTTCAGGGATATGGACATGAAATGAACCAATGTCAAGAAGCAATGGGTGCAAAAGAAAGAGGTAGCTAAAGCTCCAGCTGGTCCTAAACAAGTGGTGGATAAGGAGGGACTTGTCTCAAAGCCTGCTAAGGGTCAGTACCAGAAACCATCCTACTAGTAAGGGATTTAAATCATTACCAGTAGAGGTCTACTAAAGCACCACCTCCTATGGCTTCTTCTGCTCCACAGCCTCAGGATCAAAGCATACAACCAGTGGGGTAACTCAGAAAAGAAGCAGGATAAGGTGAATGAAGCTAATCAGGACAAGGGCACGGGGGCCTCCCCTCCAAAAAAAGGAGAGTCTCTGCAGCTGGAGCATAAGAGGTCTCACCTAGCAAACAAGCTTTAGTGAAGCACCATCTCTTAGCTTGGAGAGCGGGTCTTGTTGGCCTCTATGAGACAAGGGTGAAAGCAGTCAACTACTCATCTGCAGCCCTTAGTTTCAATGATACTTGGAGTATAACTACAAATAACTCTAAACACCCTAATGGCAGAATATGGGTGCTGTGGTCTCCTCAGACCTTTCAGGTAACTTTACATATAGTTGCCATTTTTTCATTGCAAGGTATATCATATAGGGCTGAAAACCTCTTTTGATTTTTGTCTATGGCTTGAATGATTACAATTTGACCTCTCTGGGATGGGTTGATGAACTTGAGTAAAGGGATACATGGTCCTTGGTTGGTGTGTGGAGATTTTAATAGTCTCCTGAACTTGAATGAAAGAATAGGGTCACCAGTCACTCTTCATGAGGTGAGCCCTTTCAGAAACTGTGTGAATAGCTGTCAACTGGTTGACCTGCACTCTACTGGCCCCTTCTACACCTGGAACAACAAACGGGGGGTCTAGGGTGTTTAGCAAGATTGATAGAAGCTTGGTTAATGATAAATGGCTGAGAAAAAGAGTACCAAAGAACCTTAGTACTATTGGGTATGGAATCCACTGAATACTCCTAAACATCTAGGTCTCCTTAACATCTAGGTCGATTTCACTCCGTTACATCTCCCGCACTCCTCGTAAGAGGTCTCTTTAACATCTAATCTAGGTCAACTGTATTCACGTTACTTAAACTTCTGGTGGGGCAGGAGATTTATCTACTCGACCGATAGGAAAGAGACGTAACGTGCTTTAATATCTTGTAACGGAGTGCGGGAGACGTAACGTAATGATAAAAGACGTAACGTAAATGAGGAAGACGTAACGTAAATACAGTTGATCTATTAGATATTAAGGAAACCTCTTATGAGGAGTGCGGGAGATGTAACGGAGTGAAATCGACCTAGATGTTAAGGAGACCTAGATGCTAAGGAGATCTATTAGATATTAAGGAACCTCTTATGAGAAGTGCGGGAGATGTAACGTTATACAATTAAAGGAAGTTAAAGAGAGCTCCTACGAGGAGTGCGGGAGACGTAACGTTATGTGGGAGACGTAATGTAATGAAGTCGACCTAGATGTTAATGAGACCTCTTTAAGGATATTAAGGAACCTCTTATGAGAAGTGAAGTCGACCTCTTAAAGGATGTTAGGAGACCTAGATGTTAAGGAGACCGGGATGTTAGGAGACCTAGATGTTAATGAGACCTAGATGTTAAGGAGACCTGGGTGTTACGGGGATCGCAAGCTCGAGGGGTAGGCGCAAGGGCTCCCTATCGGTCGAGCTATTTCATCCCTATAACATCCGAGGTCAACTGCACTCCGTTCTTTGAACCCCGTTACTTAAACTTCTGGTGGGGTAGGAGATTTATCTACTCGATCTCCTGGTGAGAGACGTAACGTGAGTGGAGTCGATCTCTTAAGCCTACCCCACCAAAGCCGCTCGAGTCCCTATAACATCCGAGGTCAACTGCACTCCGTGTACACTCCGTTCCGTCTCCCACCTCGACCTCGTAAACTCGGTCGAGTGACTAAAGTCCCTACGCAGATAAATCAGTAGTTTGGGAAAGAGACGTAACGTGCTTTAATATCTTGTAACGGAGTGCGGGAGACGTAACGTTATGTGGCCCTTTAGGGACTCGACCGTTAGGGAGAGGGAGTTTAAGTAACGTAAATGCAGTTGAGCTATACTAGTTAAATAGAGCTCTTACGAGGAGTGAAGTCGACCTAGATGTTAATGAGACCTCTTTAAGGATATTAAGGAACCTCTTATGAGGCAGTGATAAAAGACGTAACGTAAATTTAACCTATTAAAGGAGATTAAGGAACCTATTATAGAAAGTGAAGTCGTCCTGGATGTTAGGAGACCTCTTAAAGGATGTTAGGAGACCTAGATGTTAAGGAGACCCGGATGTTACTGACCCGCCAAACTACGACGTAACGTGCTTTAATATCTTGTAACGGAGTGCGGGAGATGTAACGTTATACAATCGATGGGAGATGTAACGGAGTGTAATCGACCCGGATATTAAGGAACCTCTTACGAGGAGTGATAAAAGACGTAACGTAAATTTAACCTATTAAAGGATATTAAGGAAGCTCTTATGAGAAGTGCGGGAGATGTAACGTTATACAATCGATGGGAGATGTAACGGAGTGTAATCGACCCGGATATTAAGGAACCTCTTACGAGGCTTTAATATCTTGTAACGGAGTGAAATCGACCTAGATGTTAAGGAGACCTAGATGTTAAGGAGACCGGGATGTTAGGAGACCTAGATGTTAAGGAGACCGGGATGTTAGGAGACCTAGATGCTAAGGAGACCTAGTAGATATTAAGGAAACCTCTTACGAGGAGTGTAGTTGACCTAGATGTTAATGAGACCCAGATGTTAAGTTGACCTAGTTCTTAAGGATATTAAGGAAACCTCTTACGAGCCTACCCCACCAGACTATCTCGACCTAGATGCTAAGGAGACCTGCCCTAGATGTTAAAGAGACCTCTTACGAGGAGTGAAGTTGACCTAGATGTTAAAGAGAGCTCTTACGAGGAGTGAAGTTGACCCAGATGTTAAAGAGACCTGTTGTTAGGAGACCTCTTAAACGATGTTAAGGAGACCTCATGGTCCGCATTACAAATCAGGTCCTCGTAACATCTTTTAAGAGCAGCAGCTATGTAATTTCCTTTATGTAATGCCCTTTATTAAATTTCTGCGTTTATGTATTCAATTTCTTCTTCCAAAAAGAAGCCTAACAAATTTTTAAGAAGTTCCAAATCCTGGAACGAACTCAAAAAAGCCTAGTTCTACACTATTTCTATATGAAAGCCTAATTCTCCTTACTATGGTTCTCCATCAGGAGCTGTAGGTGTAACAGGGTTCTGCAGCCCAGGGGGAGTGTGCGGATCACCATTACAAGCTGGTCGACCCTTTGAACGACTCTTTCAATTCAACTTCAAATTTAACTTAATTCTTTAAGGAAGCAACATTCTTTAAGGAAGCTATTTCTAATTTAACTTCGTTTAAGTAAGCAATTAAGCTATTATGCAATAGAAAACACTAACGTCTTAAAAACCTTCCACCGTGGAGGTCTACTTTTTCTGTAAGAGGTCTCCTTTGCGCCTGGAGAACGAGTTGCGAAGCATGCAATCGCGACAACAGGGAGAGAATAGCGAGACTCACGTTTATGTTGAAGGTAAGCATGCCCGGGAATCCATCGAGGAAGAGACTTCCCGCCGGGAATCGATACAATAGGGCGAAGATATCGAGAAGTGAAGGTCACCTCAGCATCAGGTAAAAAACGTTTAATCAAGTGAGGGCAGCGAGTTGGTATGAAATATGAAGCTAAAGCGGAAAGCTATCAGAAGAGGTTTGGTTTTACAACAGAGCTTCGATTAGATAGGCCAGAGGTATAAGAAGTTTTAAATCTTTTTTCGACTCCATTACATATAGATAAACTAATCGAGGTGTTCAGTGAATGAGAAGAAGAGACAACATCGAACTGGTAATCTAGGAGGAAGACTTCCCTACGGCAATAGGGATAGAGGTCAAGGTCACTTCAGGTTGATTTTGCTCAGGAAGTCGATGCAACATACCTACCCTACGTCAGTCCCTTCAGGTCAGGATCCATTCATTCCTGGGTCGAACCGCTTCGCGCCCAAAACGAATGAATTCAATCCCTCATCAAACCTTATTAATGTTCAAAGTCCCAATAGGAGAAGCTAGACAAGCAACTCTTCCTTTAGTCGGGTAAGAGCTGGAACAAGGTAGGTCCCAATAGGACATAAGCTAGACAAGCAACTCAGCTTCTCTTTTGTCGGGTAAGAGAAAGTTCTGGAATCGGTGAACGTTAAAAAAAAATTTGATTCTTGTCATTTGGGAAGTAAGCTTCTCTCTCTAACTACAACTACTGTAACTGTAGAGGAGAGGGGAAATTGAGACAACATAGCATCGAACCATTAAAGAATGGGAATCGAGTTACTTGAAAATAGTCTGGTGGTTCAGTAACATCCAGGTCTCCTTAACATCTAGGTCGACTTCACTCCTCGTAAGAGGTCTCTTTAACATCCTTTAATAGGTCTCGGTCTCCTAACATCCAGGACGACTTCACTTCTCATAAGAGGTTCCTTAATTTCCTTTAATAGGTCCCCTTAGCATCCTTAAAGAGGTCTCCTAACATCCAGGATCCTTCAGCATCTAGGTTTCTTTAACATCTAGGTCTCCTTAACATCCTTAAAGAGGTCTCCTAACATCCAGGATCCTTCAGCATCTAGGTCTCTTTAACATCTTTTAAGAGGTCGATTACACTCCGTTACATCTCCCATCTCCTAACATCCTTTAAGAGGTCTCCTAACATCCAGGTCTCCTTAACATCTAGGTCTCCTAACATCCTTTAAGAGGTCTCCTTAACATCTAGGTCGACTTCATTACATTACTTAAACAGTAGTCTGGTGGGGCAGGCTCGCTAGCGCTCGAGTCCCGTCAAGGTCCTCGTGCTGGCGCACGAGCAGATAAATCTCCACATAACGTTACGTCTCCCGCACTCCGTTACATCTCCCGCACTTCTCATAAGAGGTTCCTTAATATCTAATGGATCAACAGCATTTACGTTACGTCTTTTATCATTACATTACTTAAACTTCTGGTGGGGTAGGAGATTTATCTGCTCGACCGCTAGGAAAGAGACGTAACGTGCTTTAATATCTTGTAACGGAGTGCGGGAGACGTAACGTAATGATAAAAGACGTAACGTAAATGAGGAAGACGTAACGTAAATACAGTTGATCTATTAGATATTAAGGAAACCTCTTATGAGGAGTGAAGTCGACCTAGATGCTAAGGAGATCTATTAGATATTAAGGAACCTCTTATGAGAAGTGCGGGAGATGTAACGTTATATTATACAATTAAAGGAAGTTAAAGAGAGCTCCTACGAGGAGTGAAATCGACCTAGATGTTAAGGAGACCGGGATGTTAGGAGACCTAGATGTTAATGAGACCTAGATGTTAAGGAGACCTGGATGTTACGAGGATCGCAAGCTCGAAGGGTAGGCGCAAGGGCCCCCTTCGGTCGAGCTATTTCATCCCTATAACATCCTGCGCAACTTAACATCTTTTAAGAGGTCGATTGCACTCCGTTACATCTCCCATCTCCTAACATCCAGGTCTCCTTAACATCTAGGTCGATTTCACTCCTCGTAGGAGCTCTCTTTAACTTCCTTTAATTGTATAATATAACGTTACATCTCCCGCACTTCTCATAAGAGGTTCCTTAATTTAATAGGTTAAATTTACGTTACGTCTTTTATCACTCCTCGTAAGAGCTCTCTTTAACTTCCAGGACAACTTAACATCTAGGTCTCCTTAACATCTAGGTCGATTTCACTCCGTTACAAGATGTAAAGCCTCGTAAGAGCTTCCTTAATATCCTTTAATAGCTCAATTGTATTCACGTTACTTAAACATCTGGTGGGGTAGGAGATTTATCTACTCGACCGATAGGAAAGAGACGTAACGTGAGTGCGGGAGATGCAACGGAGTGCGGGAGACGTAACGTTATGTGGGAGACGTAACGGGAGTAGAGTCGACCTAGATGTTAATGAGACCTCTTTAAGGATATTAAGGAACCTCTTATGAGAAGTGCGGGAGATGTAACGGAGTGAAATCGACCTAGATGTTAAGTCGACCTGGATGTTAGGAGACCTAGATGTTAAGGAGACCTGGATGTTACGAGGATCGCAGCTCGAGTCCCATCAGGTCCTCGATCTAGGAGATCGAGCAGATAAATCTCCATCAATTTATTCACGTTACGTCTTCCATCAACTGCACTCCGTGTACACTCCGGGCGCAAGGGCTCCTTATTAGTCGAGGGGTAGGCGCAAGGGCTCCCTATCGGTCGAGTCGCTCCGCACCTTTTATGAGGTCAACTGCACTCCGTTCTTTGAACTCCGTTACTTAAACTCCCTCTTCGCTTACGCTCGAGTCCCTATAACATCCTGCGCAACTTAACATCTAGGTCTCCTAACATCCAGGTCTCCTTAACATCTAGGTCTCCTAACATCCAGGTCGACTTAACATCTAGGTCGATTTCACTCCGTTACAAGATATTAAAGCCTCATAAGAGGTTCCTTAATATCCTTTAATAGGTCTCATTAACATCTTTTAAGAGGTCGATTGCACTCCGTTACATCTCCCATCTCCTAACATCCCGGTCTCCTTAACATCTAGGTCGATTTCACTCCTCGTAAGAGGTTCCTTAATATCCTGGTCGATTACACTCCGTTACATCTCCCATCGATTGTATAACGTTACATCTCCCGCACTTTCTATAATATGTTCCTTAATATCCTTTAATAGGTTAAATTTACGTTACGTCTTTTATCACTCCTCGTAAGAGCTCTATTTAACTAGTATAGCTCAACTGCATTTACGTTACTTAAAGTAGTCTGGTGGGGCAGGGGTTGGGTTTGGCAACGGTCGAGTCCCTATAACATCTAGCGCAACTTAACATCTAGGAAGACTTCACTCCTCGTAAGAGCTCTCTTTAACATCCTTTAATAGGTCAGTTGTATTCACGTTACGTCTTCCATCAACTGCACTCCGTGTACACTCCGTTCCGTCTCCCACCTCGATCTTACGATCGAGCAGATAAATCTCCACATAACGTTACGTCTCCCGCACTCCTCGTAGGAGGTTCCTTAATATCCAGGGCAACTTAACATCTTTTAAGAGGTCGATTACACTCCGTTGCATCTCCCATCTCCTAACATCCAGGTCTCCTTAACATCTAGGTCGATTTCACTCCTCGTAAGAGGTTCCTTAATATCCTTTAATTGATTGTATAACGTTACATCTCCCGCACTTTCTATAATATGTTCCTTAATCTCCTTTAATAACTGTATTTACGTTACGTCTTTTATCACTCCTCGTAAGAGCTCTCTTTCCTTTAATAGCTCAATTGTATTCACGTTACGTCTTCCATCGGTTGTATAACGTTACATCTCCCGCACTTCTCATAAGAGGTTCCTTAATCTCCTTTAATAGGTTAAATTTACGTTACGTCTTTTATCACTCCTCGTAAGAGCTCTCTTTAACTTCCAGGACAACTTAACATCTAGGAAGACTTCACTCCTCGTAAGAGCTTCCTTAATATCCTTTAATAGCTCAATTGTATTCACGTTACGTCTTCCATCAATTTATTCACGTTACGTCTTCCATCAACTGCACTCCGTTCTTTAGAACTCCGTTACGTCTCCCACCTCGATCTAGGAGATCGAGCAGATAAATCAGTAGTTTGGTGGGGTAGGTCGACCTCGTAAACTCGGTCGAGTGACTAAAGTCCCTACGCAGATAAATCTCCACATAACGTTACGTCTCCCGCACTCCTCGTAAGAGGTTTCTTTAACATCTAGGTCGGGTTAACTGCATTCACGTTACGTCTCCCGCACTCCGTTGCATCTCCCGCACTTCTCATAAGAGGTTCCTTAATCTCCTTTAATAGGTTAAATTTACGTTACGTCTTTTATCACTCCGTTACATCTTCCTCATTTACGTTACGTCTTTTATCACTCACGTTACGTCTCTTTCCTTTCTACCGGAGGCCACTGCCTTTCTCTATCTAGGATTTTGAATTCCCGTGCCCCGACTCCCCTAATGCTTGCTTCCGGAGTCATAGTCCAGACCAGCGTCCCGAAGCCAAAGCAATGTGATTTATAGATTTAAGGTGAATCCCCTTTTAGATTTTATCCCCGCGTCGTGCGAGCTGTGGAAGCGCTTCGAACGGTTCGATTTCTCATTCCGTGTGTCCTTTCTATCTACTTCCTATGAATAAAAAAGATGGGGGAATTTTCTCGTATAGAGGGATAACGGACCAATGAAACTTCTTGAGTTCCTTCGCCCCCCCGGGTCGGCTCCATTTCAGGATTTCCGCGTGCTGGTAGAAAATTTAAGTAGAGAAAGCGTGAGCGATTTGAACTAGAAAGGGATGGATAAGAAATTCTTTCCATTCGAAAAAAGAAAGGGCTTCATCTCTCTCTTCCCTACGAATCACTCCCTCCTCTATGTAGATTTCGAATGCCTGCGAACTTGTGTTGGTTAACTGCGTGAGTAGGGCCCACGCGGAAGCATATCTTCCTCATACGGGACTCGACCGATCGTAAAGTACCTCGACCAATCGACTCCTACCAGATGTTGCTCTCGCAGACTCTAACGAGGGAGAAACCCCCCCACATAACTTCGAGTTCTCAACCCTACCTACACCCAACTACTCTGGTCCCGGAGAATTCGTGTATCCTCTTATTCCTGGTGATGAAGGAATTAGAACCGCGGGTGGAGGAGATGGTGAAAGGATTTACTTGAATGCCCCATGGCTGTCCACGTCGATTGGGCAGTATAGGAATGAGGAATCAATCGAGATCGAGAAATCTCTTAAAAGATGTGAGCGTTCTTCTTGAGTGAGACGCCCAAGACACCATTATCCTCAAGAGGAGTTAATTTTGTTTGGGTTGGTCGTATTCCAAAGCGAATGAAATTTCATACCTGAGCGGACCGTCTAGCTAAAGGATAGAAACTAATGGATGAGAATCTCCGGCTATAGAGAGGAAAGAAGTTCTATGGTCTGTCTAGTCAGGGTCACTGCTGCATGTTCTTTCTTCGGACAACTCCTGGGGTTTTCCGCTTTCAAAACCTGGTCTTCTAGGTTCAAGATGTTCTCGGCGAAGTTTCCCTTAGTAGAGAGTGGTCTTTTAGTTTTGGGCATTCGAGAAGTTTTGCAGAGCGGGTGAGAGATGGTGGAAATTAACTAGACCTAGCCAAACCCACCAAACTATTGAAATCTCCTATGGATCGAGTCCCATCAGGGCTCCGCGCCTCGACCCCAGGGCTACGCACCTCGTGCGATAGAAAGAGACGTAACGTGAGTGCGGGAGATGTAACGTGAATACAGTTGATGGAGATTTATCTGCTCGATCTCCTAGATCGAGGACCTGATGGGACTCGAGCGGCGATCCTCGTAACATCCAGGTCTCCTTAACATCTAGGTCTCCTAACATCCAGGTCGACTTAACATCTAGGTCGATTTCACTCCGTTACATCTCCCGCACTTCTCATAAGAGGTTCCTTAATATCCTTAAAGAGGTCTCATTAACATCTAGGTCGACTCTACTCCCGTTACGTCTCCCACATAACGTTACGTCTCCCGCACTCCGTTGCATCTCCCGCACTCACGTTACGTCTCTTTCCTATCGGTCGAGTAGATAAATCTCCTACCCCACCAGATGTTTAAGTAACGTTATGCAATCGACCTATTAAAAGATGTTAAAGAGAACTCTTACGAGGCAGTGATAAAAGACGTAACGTAAATTTAACCTATTAAAGGATAATATTAAGGAACCTCTTATGAGAAGTGAAGTCGTCCTGGATGTTAGGAGACCTATTAAAAGATGTTAAAGAGACCTCTTACGAGGCAGTGATAAAAGACGTAACGTAAATACAGTTATTAAAGGAGATTAAGGAACCTATTATAGAAAGTGAAGTCGTCCTGGATGTTAGGAGACCTAGATGTTTAGGAGACCAGGATGTTAGGAGACCTCTTTAAGGAGACCTCTTAAAGAACTATCTCGATCTAAAAGTGTGAGAGAACCTGGAAGTCGAGTTGCTTCGCACCTCCGTACCTACCCCACCTATCCTTTCACTCCCTCCGTCGGAGAGAGCTGGCATCGGAATCAGCAGTTATGTCTCGGACAGGCTTATATTGGTGGAGTATGCTCCTGGTCTTACCACCTCTTCTGACCATACTCCTCTTCCATCTCTCCAGCTTCTCCGATGACCATAACAGGGGTGAAAGATCGAAGGGCATAGCGCGGGCGTCTACTCAAGGAGATTTATCTTACTCAATAAATTACTAATTCACCCCGGTTGGTAATGTTAATGGTGAGGCGCATGGCGGAGCAAAAAGCCGAATGGAGGAATACGATTGAAGAAGTCTTCATGCTACTACCCCACCCAAACGGGGGTGCTCAGCCTGATCTTTCTCTCTCCGAGGCCGACCCATGGATTCTTCATTTCTCTTTCTCATAGGAATTCTTCTCACCGCTCTCTTATGAAAGCGAATCCCAATAACTTCATGAGCAGGTATCAGAACGAGACCAGTTAGACCCTCACGCTAAGTGGGAGAGAATGGATCCCGCAGCGGGACTATGGGCTCCTTTTCTCAGGATTCGGTCCGCCTTCTCCTTCAGTTGTCTCGGGAAACTTCCCCTGATCCCTCGGACTCCGGAGGAGCTTCTTCTAAAAATTTATCTACTCGCGCGAGCGGACGGTGACGGAGCTGGTAGGAACCCCTAGAGGGTGTCCTGGGGCACTCGCTGGGACCTGTGGGAGGGCGCTGCTATACGGTGGTCGGTTTCGCTCCGCGGGCGGTCGCATCATTCTTGTAGTTTTCGTGGAGCGGGAAGTGGCTCCGTCTGGTGGGGGTGACGTCAGAAGAGTTTCCGCGGATCGCCGACTTCTCTAGTTGAGCCAGAATCGAGAGGAGCAGGTTCTCATCTTTTTCATCCGTCAAGTTCTTGCCCCATAAAAACGCTAGAATCCCTGCGGTTGGTATCTTATACGATGCGTAATGAATGATTTGGCTACGCCGAGGAGATTGGTAGAATTTTCTAATTCAATATCCCAATGAAGCAACCCTGAAGACTATCATACGAGACTCACTATCACCTCCCAATATACCAGAGAAGAGATCAGTTTCGGAAACGGAGGAGTTAGGACCGAGTCAGATTCGTTCCATTCGAACACTAACTCTCACTTCCTTCTATAAAGAAATGATGATGAAAACGAAGCGATCGACATAGGAAGACGTCTGAATCCAAGGAGAGTTCTTTCTCTGGTCCCGGCCTGCTCCCGTTCTCCTTATCATATATCTACTTTCCAAATAGAAGATAGGAGAGCAAACCCTGAAGAGGAAGACAATCCTCAACGAGTGAACGCATAACTTTCTTCGGAAGAAAGAGAAAAAGTCGGATGATCCCATGCGAGACCCGATTGAGGAGAGGTGAAATAGAAGGAGGACTCCTGAACACTTATTCCGCCATGGTAGTTTGGGTTTTCTTGCCAGGTACGATAGTTTTGGCATTGATACAAACGGACCGGGGGTTTGGGAGACGACCGATATGAATAGGTGGAAGAGAAGGTGGGTGCGCGAACGAAGAAGAAAGCGCTGTGTGTGTCTCGCAACGGAGCTCTTTATTGGATCAGGAGCAAGACGAGGAGGTCCGGAGGGAGACGTTACTTTATGAGTGCAGTCGATGGTGGGAGATGGAAAGAGACTTTAAGTAACGTGCCTTAACATCCTTTAAGAGGTCTCCCTTAAGAGCTTAACATCTAGGTCTCCTTAAGAGGTCTTCTTAACATCTAGGTCGACTGCACTCACGTTACGTCTCCCACACGGGCGCAAGGGCTCCCTTACGGTCGAGTCCCTATAACATCCAGCGCAACTTAACATCTTTTAAGAGGTCGATTACACTCCGTTACATCTCCCATCTCCTAACATCCAGGTCTCCTTAACATCTTTTAAGAGGTCGATTACACTCCGTTGCATCTCCCATCTCCTAACATCCTTTAAGAGGTCTCCTAACATCCAGGTCTCCTTAACATCTAGGTCGATTTCACTCCTCGTAGGAGGTTCCTTAATATCCAGGGCAACTTAACATCTAGGAAGACTTCACTCCTCGTAAGAGCTCTCTTTAACTTCCTTTAATAGCTCAATTGTATTCACGTTACGTCTTCCATCGGTTGTATAACGTTACATCTCCCGCACTTTCTATAATAGGTTCCTTAATCTCCTTTAATAGGTAAAATTTACGTTACGTCTTTTATCACTGCCTCATAAGAGGTTCCTTAATATCCTTTAATAGGTCTCATTAACATCTTTTAAGAGGTCGATTGCACTCCGTTACATCTCCCATCTCCTAACATCCCGGTCTCCTTAACATCTAGGTCGATTTCACTCCTCGTAAGAGGTTCCTTAATATCCTGGTCGATTACACTCCGTTACATCTCCCATCGATTGTATAACGTTACATCTCCCGCACTTTCTATAATATGTTCCTTAATATCCTTTAATAGGTTAAATTTACGTTACGTCTTTTATCACTCCTCGTAAGAGCTCTATTTAACTAGTATAGCTCAACTGCATTTACGTTACTTAAAGTAGTCTGGTGGGGCAGGGGTTGGGTTTGGCAACGGTCGAGTCCCTATAACATCTAGCGCAACTTAACATCTAGGAAGACTTCACTCCTCGTAAGAGCTCTCTTTAACATCCTTTAATAGGTCAGTTGTATTCACGTTACGTCTTCCATCAACTGCACTCCGTGTACACTCCGTTCCGTCTCCCACCTCGATCTTACGATCGAGCAGATAAATCTCCACATAACGTTACGTCTCCCGCACTCCTCGTAGGAGGTTCCTTAATATCCAGGGCAACTTAACATCCTTAAAGAGGTCTCCTAACATCCAGGATCCTTCAGCATCTAGGTCGATTACACTCCGTTGCATCTCCCGCACTTCTCATAAGAGGTTCCTTAATCTCCTTTAATAACTGTATTTACGTTACGTCTTTTATCACTCCTCGTAAGAGCTCTCTTTAACTTCCTTTAATAGCTCAATTGTATTCACGTTACGTCTTCCATCGGTTGTATAACGTTACATCTCCCGCACTTTCTATAATAGGTTCCTTAATCTCCTTTAATAGGTTAAATTTACGTTACGTCTTTTATCACTGCCTCATAAGAGGTTCCTTAATATCCTTGGTCGATTGCATAACGTTACGTCTCCCGCACTCCGTTGCATCTCCCATCTCCTAACATCCAGGACGACTTCACTTTCTATAATAGGTTTCTTAATATCCTTTAATAGGTTAATTTACGTTACGTCTTTTATCACTCCTCGTAAGAGCTCTCTTTAACTAGTATAGGTCAATTTATTCACGTTACTTAAACAGTAGTTTGGTGGGGTAGGGGTTGGGTAGGGTATGGTCGAGTCCCGTCAGGTCCTCGTGCTATCGCACGAGCAGATAAATCTCCATCAACTGCACTCCGTGTACACTCCGTTCCGTCTCCCACCTCGTGCTAACGCACGAGCAGATAAATCTCCACACTCACGTTACTTAAACGTCCTACCCTACCAAACTACTCCTGCTACCTTTCGGTCGCGATCCTCGTAACATCTAGGTCTCCTTAACATCTAGGTCTCATTAACATCTAGGTCGACTTCATTACGTTACGTCTCCCGCACTCCGTTACAAGATATTAAAGCACGTTACGTCTCTTTCCTTGCAGGTCGAGTAGATAAATCCCCTTTAGCTGCTACCTGAAAGGTAGCGAGGCTTTAGACAAAAACCGCTAGGTAGCGAACCCGAAGGAGTACGGTCGAGTCCCGTCAGCCATACCCAACCATAAAAATTTGGTGGTTCAGTAACATCCAGGTCTCCTAAACATCTAGGTCGACTTCACTCCTCGTAAGAGGTCTCTTTAACATCCGGGTCAACTTCACTCCTCGTAAGAGGTCTCTTTAACATCTTTTAATAGGTCTCCTAACATCCAGGACGACTTCACTTCTCATAAGAGGTTCCTTAATATTATCCTTTAATAGGTTAAATTTACGTTACGTCTTTTATCACTGCCTCGTAAGAGGTCTCTTTAACATCTTTTAAGAGGTCGATTGTATAACGTTACTTAAACATCTGGTGGGGCAGGAGATTTATCTACGTAGTTAGTCACTCGACCGAGTTTACGAGGTCGAGGATCGCGGCTCGAGTCCCATCAGGTCCTCGATCTAGGAGATCGAGCAGATAAATCTCCATCAACTGCATTCACGTTACGTCTCCCGCACTCCGTTACATCTCCCATCGATTGCATAACGTTACTTAAACATCTGGTGGGGAAAGAGACGAAACGTAGTGCGGGAGATGTAACGTTGTGCAATCGACCTAGATGTTAAGGAGACCTGGCTGTTAAGGAGATTCATCTAATAGTACTCGATCTCCTAGATCGAGGACCTGAAAGGAGAGTCCCATCAGGTCCTCGATCTAGGAGATCGAGCAGATAAATCTCCATCAACTGTATTCACGTTACATCTCCCGCACTTACGTTACGTCTCTTTCCCTGTGGGTCGAGCAGATAAATCTCCACGAAGCGAGTCGACCGAAGCCAGACCCAACCCCGATCCCACCATACTACTTGAGAACTGACCCCTTGTGCCTATAGTTTAAGTAACGTTGTGCAGTCGATGGTTCAAGTGGATCTGACACTACTTGCCTGAATACGTAGCTCGCCCTATAAAGAATGGATTTTTTTTCTATCCTTTATGTGAAGCTTCTCGATCTTTCTTCCCACCATCTCATCGCCGGATCCCAGCTACCCTTTCCACTCCCCCGGGTCTCTCATGGGGAGTATGTCCTGAGGATTCTTAGACTTGACGTAAGGGCTCTCGTCCAGTTAGATCTCTTAGACTCCGCGATTCTATAATCCAAGCTCTCCTTCTCTGTCTTCTTCGTGACGTATTCGGGTCTGACTCAACCTTTTTTTCTACGAGCTCCCTTCTTCCTTGAGCATCTCCTCCGATGTAGAAGAAAGACTTCCGGTCAGATATGGCTTACCAGACTCTTCGCTTCGGAGCCCCATTAGGGCCCAATTCAGTTATTCCCTTTTTATAAATTTATTCATCAGGTGAAGAAGAAAATCTTTCCGATTTCATTGAATCAGAATAGAATGACCTGCTACCCTACCAATAGAGGCCCGAGCGGGGCGGGCATGCTATCCTGCACGTATGACGACGTAGATCTGTTTTCAATTAATTCTTTCTTGTTTGTAACAATTTGTATAGAAAAAATCTATCCTTGAGCAAGAGGAAGGGAAATTAATTCAATCAAACATATTAGACCAAAATATCAAAAGGAAAAAAAAGATGAATCGTGGGATCCTAGTTATGAGCGACTTACTCTTTTTTTTTCAAAAGAGAATCAAACTTCAAATAACCAAATCTCATAAATCACAAGGCCCAATGAACAGCTTCTCCTTTGTCATGATACCAATCACCCTCACCAAGCACAGTACGATACTTACCACGCCAGAAGAGCCCACACTCCCAACTAACACCCCAGCTGCCAAGCAGCATCTACATAAATACTTGGTGGGAACAGGCTATACTCAGGAGTGATGTCTTGACATTTTTGCGAGGCTTCGTGAGTCTGTATCGAAGAGTTTCTTTAACTCTGGTGAAAGCAAATCTTGATCGACGAGTTAGTAAATGAGGGGGAGATGAAAATGAGCAGCAAGCCCTTGTGGACTGCCCGACGTATGACATGCTGGAAACGGGAATTCATTTTCGTGACTGGTTCGAGGTGACTAGACGTGAGGCAGAGAATACCATGGTCCCTTTCTTGCTCGATTTGCTAGATGCAGCTATGGGGGTAAGGAGTTCAGCCGCCTCATCGACCATGGACAGCAGCTTTCGTGCAATAGGGTTATATCTCGCCCTATCGGGAGCGGGAGAGGAGGTCGTGACAGGAAGACGTTGGCCAGACCTCATTCTCTTACCGATTAAAATCAAACTTGATCTATGCTTCATTGAGACCTTCGGTAGGATGAAGAATAAATCAAGTTTGAGAGTGCCAACCCCGACGACCATTAATGAATTTTATCTATGCCTACTGGCTCGACTGCACTCCTTTAAGAGGTCTCTTTAACATCCGGGTCTCTTTAACATCTAGGTCAACTTCACACCTCGTAAGAGGTTTCTTTAACATCTTTTAAGAGATCCCCTTAGCATCTAGGTCGAGATAGTCTGGTGGGGTAGGCTCGTAAGAGGTCTCTTTAACATCCGGGTCTCTTTAACATCTAGGTCAACTACACTCCTCGTAAGAGGTTTCCTTAATATCTACTAGGTCTCCTTAGCATCTAGGTCTCCTAACATCCCGGTCTCCTTAACATCTAGGTCTCCTAACATCCCGGTCTCCTTAACATCTAGGTCTCCTTAACATCTAGGTCGATTTCACTCCGTTACAAGATATTAAAGCCTCGTAAGAGGTTCCTTAATATCCGGGTCGATTACACTCCGTTACATCTCCCATCGATTGTATAACGTTACATCTCCCGCACTTCTCATAAGAGCTTCCTTAATATCCTTTAATAGGTTAAATTTACGTTACGTCTTTTATCACTCCTCGTAACAGCTCTCTTTAACTTCCAGGGCAACTTAACATCTTTTAAGAGGTCGATTACACGGGCGCAAGGGCTCCCGTACGGTCGAGTCCCTATAACATCCAGCGCAACTTAACATCTTTTAAGAGGTCGATTACACTCCGTTACATCTCCCATCTCCTAACATCCAGGTCTCCTTAACATCTTTTAAGAGGTCGATTACACTCCGTTGCATCTCCCATCTCCTAACATCCAGGTCTCCTTAACATCTAGGTCTCCTAACATCCAGGTCGACTTAACATCTTTTAAGAGGTCGATTACACTCCGTTGCATCTCCCATCTCCTAACATCCTTTAAGAGGTCGACTTCACTTCTCATAAGAGGTTCCTTAATATCCTTAAAGAGGTCGATTGCATAACGTTACGTCTCCCGCACTCCGTTACAAGATATTAAAGCCTCATAAGAGGTTCCTTAATATCCTTTAATAGGTCGATTGCATAACGTTACGTCTCCCGCACTCCTCGTAAGAGGTTCCTTAATATCCAGGGCAACTTAACATCTAGGTCTCCTAACATCCAGGTCTCCTTAACATCTAGGTCTCCTAACATCCTTTAAGAGGTCGACTTCACTCCTCATAAGAGGTTCCTTAATATCCTTTAATAGGTCGATTGCATAACGTTACGTCTCCCGCACTCCTCGTAGGAGGTTCCTTAATATCCAGGGCAACTTAACATCTAGGAAGACTTCACTCCTCGTAAGAGCTCTCTTTCCTTTAATAGCTCAATTGTATTCACGTTACGTCTTCCATCGGTTGTATAACGTTACATCTCCCGCACTTCTCATAAGAGGTTCCTTAATCTCCTTTAATGTATTTACGTTACGTCTTTTATCACTCCTCGTAAGAGCTCTCTTTAACTTCCTTTAATAGCTCAATTGTATTCACGTTACGTCTTCCATCGATTGTATAACGTTACATCTCCCGCACTTTCTATAATAGGTTCCTTAATATCCTTTAATAGGTTAACTGTATTTACGTTACGTCTTTTATCACTCCTCGTAAGAGGTTCCTTAATATCCGGGTCGATTACACTCCGTTACATCTCCCATCGATTGTATAACGTTACATCTCCCGCACTTTCTATAATAGGTTCCTTAATATCCTTTAATAGGTTAAATTTACGTTACGTCTTTTATCACTCCTCGTAAGAGCTCTCTTTAACTAGTATAGGTTAACTTCACGTTACATCTCCCGCACTTACGTTACGTCTCTTTCCCAGACTATTTTAAGTAACGGAGTTCAAGGAACGGAGTGCAGTTGACCGTTTTATGCGGACCATGAGGTCGACTGCACAACGGGCGCAAGGGCTTCGCTGGCGCTCGAGTCCCTATAACATCTAGCGCAACTTAACATCTTTTAAGAGGTCGATTGCACTCCGTTACATCTCCCATCTCCTAACATCCAGGTCTCCTTAACATCTAGGTCGATTTCACTCCTCGTAGGAGGTTCCTTAATATCCAGGGCAACTTAACATCTAGGAAGACTTCACTCCTCGTAAGAGCTCTCTTTCCTTTAATAGCTCAATTATATTCACGTTACGTCTTCCATCGGTTGTATAACGTTACATCTCCCGCACTTCTCATAAGAGCTTCCTTAATATCCTTTAATTAACTATATTTACGTTACGTCTTTTATCACTCCTCGTAAGAGCTCTCTTTAACATCCTTTAATAGGTCAGTTGTATTCACGTTACGTCTTCCATCAACTGCACTCCGTGTACACTCCGTTCCGTCTCCCGCCTCGATCGCATAAATGCTCTCGAGTGGAGTAGTTTGGTAGGGTAGGACGCAGATAAATCTCCACGAAGCAACTCGACCAAAGGGAGCCCTTGCGCCTACCCCCGACCGTACTCCTTCGGGTTCGCTACCTAGCGGTTTTTGTCTAAAGCCTCGCTACCTTTCAGGTAGCAGCCTCCGGCCCTACGTTTAAGTAACGTGAATGGTAAGAGACGTAACGTGAGTGAAGTCGACCTGGATGTTAGGAGACCTCTTAAAGGAGACCTCTTAAGGAGACCTAGATGTTAAGGAGACCCCTTAAAAGACTATTTCGACCTGGATGTTAGGAGACCTCTTAGGAGACCTCTTAAAGGAGACCTCAAGAGTGGCCCTTCCTACCAAGGAGTTCTACGCGGTCTCGTCTTGAGCCAGGGTCCTCAGAGTCTGGCGGTAAGGAAGCGCTTCCCTAATATCCGAAAAAGATGTTGACCCTGCTTTTTTGCCCAGCTACAGAGGTCTGAAAGTGGTCTGCGGAGGGAGGGCTTGTCGTTGGGGACTGGTGGATAGAATGTAAGGCAGATGTGGTACTAAGGTACCTGACTGCGGGAGGTTCGTACCCCCCTGACAAAGGGTGGATGCAGTAGGGATTGGGCTTGAGGAAGGATGACGGAAGTCTTATTCGCTCGGCGTGCAATCTCTCTCGAGCCAGAGGCCAAAAAAGATGGCGGAAGCTTGCACTAAGATCATTGTCGAGAGGCCATCGCATCTAGTGCTGTTGGAGCAAAGAGCAAGATCTCACCACACCCGGGTTGGAGGGGGGCCGTCTGAGATTGTCTTGCGTCGGACTACTAGTCTTGTCCGGAAAAGAGTGAAAAAAAAGAAAGAGTTCGAGTCCTTTGATTGAAATAAGAACAGGATCCTGCTAAAGCCCGAGATCATCGAGCAGACCCAGCCAAGATAAGCCCTTGTTCCAGCGGACTACGCTTGCACCCCTACCTTCCTGGCAGAGCAAGAAACTCCCCTGTCCCATTTGGCGTTGACGTCAACCCCCCTGAGAGATGAAAAGACTGCCCGGACTCTGTTGATAATCCTACATAGATCCAAAGAAAAAGTAGACGGACAGGGGGGATCTCTCTTTCTCGATCCGACCGCTCCTTCGTCGAAGCGGCAGGCAATTGTGTCGGAAGTGCGACGCAGTTCGTTCCACCTTTTATAAGGAACATGAGCGATTTCGTCGTCCCGGAGACTTGTGAATGACTAGACTATTGGCGAGACCCGGCAGGGCGGGCTATCCTTATAGAGATCTGGCTCGCCTCTACCTACTAGCATCTTCGAACCTTGCTTCCAGGACAGGCCAAGGAAGGCTACCGGGCCCGAGAGAACAAGAAATGGATATATCGATTAATTTGAGCTATACGACTGCTCAAAGAGTAGAGCAAGCAGGACAGGAAGAAAAAAAGAAGTAGGGGTCACGAAATCAGAATCTCATCCCCCCAAAAGAGCGTAGTGAGTCTGCTCCATCAGGTCGATCTGCAACCCTTTCATGTCTTGTGGGTCACAGTCTCTTTAGTCTCAAAATCTTTCTCATCCAGGATCTTCCTATGACCCTATGTCGGCCTATCTCAGATTCCAAAAAGAAAGAAATCCTAGAATACTCGACCAGGAGCATGGAGGATCTACCGATCAAGTTCATCTTCCCTGAGAAGGACTCAGTTTCAGCCAATAAGGTCGGATCTCCCGTCTCGTGCTGGCAGAACCGAAATCCCGACGAAGTTGAGACGCGGCTTCTCGAAGAGAAATACGGAATGAATTATCCCATCATGCAAGCCCAATGCCCCCGCCCTTCTTGCCCATGGAGTAGGCTTTCTATGATTATGAGTCCGCTGGTGACGATGACTGAGCCAGAAGAACTAGCTTATGAGAGAGCTCTACCCTCCCTTTCGAAGTAGGTTCGTCTTATACATAAGATAGAGCACTTGCTGATACTGGAAGGTAAACCCTACCCCAGAGACGTAACGTTAGTGTGGAGATTTATCTGCTCGACCGAAGGAAAGAGACGTAACGGAGTGTGGAGATTTATCTGCTCGATCGTAAGATCGACCTACCCCAAGGAGATTTATCTGCTCGTGCGAAAGCACTCCCTTAACATCCAGGTCGACTTCACTCACGTTACGTCGTAGTTTGGCGGTTCAGTAACATCTAGGTCTCCTAAACATCTAGGTCTCCTAACATCCAGGTCTCCTTAACATCCTTAAAGAGGTCTCCTAACATCCAGGATCCTTCAGCATCTAGGTCTCTTTAACATCTAGGTCTCCTAACATCCAGGACGACTTCACTTCTCATAAGAGGTTCTTTAATTTAATAGGTTAAATTTACGTTACGTCTTTTATCACTCCTCGTAAGAGGTTTCCTTAATATCCTTAAAAACTAGGTCAACTTAACATCTGGGTCTCATTAACATCTAGGTCAACTACACTCCTCGTAAGAGGTTTCCTTAATATCTACTAGGTCAACTGCATTCACGTTACGTCTCCCGCACGGGCGCAAGGGATACCGCTCCGTGCCACCGGAGGCAAGCGAGTCCCGTCAGGTACTCGTGCTAACGCACGAGGCGCGGAGCCCTCATTCACGTTACGTCTCCCGCACTCCGTTGCATCTCCCGCACTTCTCATAAGAGGTTCCTTAATCTCCTTTAATTAACTGTATTTACGTTACGTCTTTTATCACTCCTCATAAGAGGTTTCCTTAATATCTACTAGGTCAACTGTATTTACGTTACTTGAACTTGGTGGGGTAGGGGTTGGGTAGGGTACGGTCGAGTCCCGTCAGGTACTCGTGCTAACGCACGAGGCGCGGAGCCCTCATTTACGTTACGTCTTTTATCACTGCCGTTGCGTCGTAGTTTGGCGGGTCAGTAACATCCAGGTCTCCTTAACATCTAGGTCGATTTCACTCCGTTACATCTCCCGCACTTACGTTACGTCTCTTTCCCAGACTACTTTAAGTAACGTAAGTGCAATCGACCTGGATGTTACCGAACCCACCAAACTATTCCTTGACGGGACTCGACTGACTCTCCTTCGGGTTCGCTACCTAGCTTGTCTAAAGCCTCGCTACCTTTCAGGTAGCAGCTAAAGGAGATTTATCCACGTAGTTAGTCACTCGACCGAGTTTACGAGGTCGAGGATCGCGACCGAAAGGTAAAAATAGTTTGGTAGGGTAGGACGTTTAAGTAACGTTGTGGTAAGAGACGTAACGTGAGTGCGGGAGATGCAACGGAGTGAAATCGACCTAGATGTTAAGGAGACCTGGATGTTAAAGAGACCTCAAGCTACGATCCTCGACCTCGTAAACTCGGTCGAGTGACTAAAGTCCCTACGCAGATAAATCTCCTACCCCAAGGGAGACGTAACGTAAGTGTGGGAGACGTAACGTGAGTGCAGTCGACCTAGATGTTAAGGAGACCTCTTAAAGGACTATCTCGACCTAGATGTTAAAGGATATTAAAGGGACCTCTTACGAGCCTACCCCACTATCTCGACCTAGATGTTTAGGAGACCTGGATGTTACTGAACCGCCAAACTACGACGTAACTTAATATCTTGTAACGGAGTGCGGGAGACGTAACGTAATGAAGTCGACCTAGATGTTAATGAGACCTAGATGTTAAGGAGACCTGGATGTTAAGGGAGATCTTACGATCGAGTCACGGAGTCCACACTCACGTTACGTCTCCCTTGGGGTAGGACGTTACGTCTCTTTCCCCATGGGAGACGTAACGTCGTGCAGTCGACCTCTTAAAGGACTATCTTGACCTCTTAAGGAGACCTCTTAAAGTAACGGAGTGCAGTCGACCTTAAGCCTACCCCACCAAACTATCTCGACCCAACAAGGAGTATGTTTGTCACGGAGATAGTGTAGGGAAGAGATTCAACGGATCGTCTCATAAGATGAGGACCATAAAGATAGAAGGCTAGACTGCTTGCCCCCTTATCTGACAAGAGATGTGGCGAAATTGGAGTGCTGTCTTCTTCTCGGTTCTCTCAGGTACCTACGCTCCGGGCCGGAAGAGAAACCATTTCCAAAACTCCACAGGACCCGTACCGCGAAGTTGACGTAGCGCGGCCGACAAACTTCTCTCGAGTTCTTGGAAGAAGTCGATTTCGTTTCTCTCGGACTTGAGTTGATCGTTTTTATATCAACGGATCATCCATCGTCTTCATATTCTCATATAGAAAGATAGGAATTCTCTGAACCTTACTTCCTCCATTTGAAATCTACTATGCCTTTCTCACTCGAAATATCTTAAAAGAATGCGCCCAATCCCGAGAAAGAGAAGTGGGCGTGTGGATTTAGAAGAAAATGCATAGATAAGCGGCCGAGTCTCCGCAGGATAAATCCCCATATGATATGATTCGTCTCTCTTTTCCGGAGGGCTTTTTGATTATTATCAGCAGTTCTCCCTAAATCAAGCCCAGAGTGTGCTCATTAATTCTTTATGGTTATGCCCTTGGTTATCGATTCTGATAGGCGGACATTTCCACATCTCCTTCTGGTGTGGCTCGATCGAGCTTTAGCCTGTCGCATCTTCCTCCCCGACACTAAGCCCGGCCCTGGGTCTTTAGACGCACCTGCGGGTCCCGCTCCATATCCGGACGAAGAATGAGGAGAGAGGGGGAGCAAATCCGGCACAGCCGGATTGGATGCAGGCACTCAGTCTCCCCTCTCCAACTAGGTCGACTGCACTCTTTTTAAGAGGTCTCCTTAAGAGGTCAAAGTAGTCCTTTAAGAGGTCGACTGCACGACGTTACGTCTCCCATGGGGAAAGAGACGCAACGGAGTGCGGGAGATGTAACGTGAATGCAGTTGATGGAGATTTATCTGCTCGATCTCCTAGATCTTTTCCACTCCTTGCAGTCGTGCGCTCCGCACCTCGACCTCGTAAACTCGGTCGAGCAGATAAATCTCCTACGCAGATAAATCTCCTGATGGGACTCGAGCCGCGATCCCCGTAACATCCAGGTCTCCTTAACATCTAGGTCTCATTAACATCTAGGTCGACTTCATTACGTTACGTCTCCCGCACTCCGTTACAAGATATTAAGTTACGTCTCAGTAGTTTGGTGGGGCAGTAACATCCAGGTCTCCTAACATCCAGGACGACTTCACTTCTCATAAGAGGTTCCTTAATATCCTTTAATAGGTTACGTTACGTCTTTTATCACTCACGTTACGTCTCTTTCGGTCGAGTACTATTAGATAAATCTCCTTAACAGCCAGGTCTCCTTAACATCTAGGTCTCCTAACATCCAGGACGACTTCACTTCTCATAAGAGGTTCCTTAATATCCTTTAATAGGTTACGTTACGTCTTTTATCACTCCTCGTAAGAGGTCTCTTTAACATCCTTTAAGAGGTCGATTCCACAACGTTACATCTCCCATCAACTGCATTCACGTTACATCTCCCGCACTCCGTTGCGTTTCTTTCCCCACCAGACTACTGTTTAAGTAGCGTAAATGCAGTTGTCCTATACTAGTTAAAGAGACCTCTACGAGAAGTGATAAAAGACGTAACGTAACCTATTAAAGGATATTAAGGAACCTCTTATGAGAAGTGAAGTCGTCCTGGATGTTAGGAGACCTAGATGTTAAGGAGACCTGGATGTTACCGAACCTACCAAACTACTCCTGCTACCGCTAGGTAGCGACTTTAGCCTCCGGTGGCACGGGGCGGGAGAGTCCCATCAGGTCCTCGATCTCGTAAACTCGATCGAGTCACTAAACTACGCAGATAAATCTCCATCAACTGCATTCACGTTACAAGATATTAAAGCACGTTACGTCTCTTTCCGGAGGCTGCTACCTTTCAGGTAGCGAGGCTTTAGACAAAAACCGATAGGTAGCGAACCCGAAGGGAGAGTCCCTATAACATCCGAGGTCAACTGCACTCCGTGTACACTCCGTTCCGTCTCCCACCTCGATCTCGTAAACTCGATCGAGTCACTAAACTACGCAGATAAATCAGTAGTTTGGGAAAGAGACGTAACGTGCTTTAATATCTTGTAACGTGCTTTAATATCTTGTAACGGAGTGAAATCGACCTAGATGTTTAGGAGACCCGGATGTTACTGACCCGCCAAACTACGACGTAACTTAATATCTTGTAACGGAGTGCGAGAGACGTAACGTAATGATAAAAGACGTAACGTAAATGAGGAAGACGTAACGTAAATACAGTTGATCTATTAGATATTAAGGAAACCTCTTATGAGGAGTGCGGGAGATGTAACGGAGTGAAATCGACCTAGATGTTAAGGAGACCTAGATGCTAAGGAGATCTATTAGATATTAAGGAACCTCTTATGAGAAGTGCGGGAGATGTAACGTTATACAATCGATGGGAGATGTAACGGAGTGTAATCGACCCGGATATTAAGGAACCTCTTACGAGGAGTGATAAAAGACGTAACGTAAATTTAACCTATTAAAGGATATTAAGGAACCTATTATAGAAAGTGCGGGAGATGTAACGTTATACAACCGATGGAAGACGTAACGTGAATACAATTGAGCTATTAAAGGAAGTTAAAGAGAGCTCTTACGAGGAGTGAAGTCTTCCTAGATGTTAAGTTGCCCTGGATATTAAGGAACCTCCTACGAGGAGTGCGGGAGACGTAACGTTATGTGGCCCTTTAGGGACTCGACCGTTGCCAAACCCAACCCCTGCCCCACCAGACTACTTTAAGTAACGTAAATGCAGTTGAGCTATACTAGTTAAATAGAGCTCTTACGAGGAGTGAAGTCGACCTAGATGTTAATGAGACCTATTAAAGGATATTAAGGAACCTCTTATGAGGAGTGAAGTCGACCTCTTAAAGGATGTTAGGAGACCTAGATGTTAAGGAGACCTGGATGTTAGGAGACCTAGATGTTAAGGAGACCTCTTAAAGGATGTTAGGAGATGGAGATTTATCTGCATCCTACCCTACCAAACTACTCCACTCGAGAGCATTTATGCGATCGAGGCGGGAGACGGAACGGAGTGTACACGGAGTGCAGTTGATGGAAGACGTAACGTGAATACAACTGACCTATTAAAGGATGTTAAAGAGAGCTCTTACGAGGAGTGATAAAAGACGTAACGTAAATATAGTTAATTAAAGGATATTAAGGAAGCTCTTATGAGAAGTGAAGTCGTCCTGGATGTTAGGAGATGGGAGATGTAACGGAGTGCAATCGACCTCTTAAAAGATGTTAAGTTGCGCTAGATATTATAGGGACTCGACCGTACGGGAGCCCTTGCGCCCGTGCAATCGACCTCTTAAAAGATGTTAATGAGACCTAGATGTTAAGGAGACCTGGATGTTAAGGGAGATCTCGTAAACTCGATCGAGTCACTAAACTACGCAGATAAATCAGTAGTTTGGGAAAGAGACGTAACGTGCTTTAATATCTTGTAACGTGCTTTAATATCTTGTAACGGAGTGCGGGAGACGTAATGTAATGATAAAAGACGTAACGTAAATGCTGTTGATCCATTAGATATTAAGGAACCTCTTATGAGAAGTGAAGTCGTCCGGGATGTTAGGAGACCTAGATGTTAATGAGACCTCTTTAAGGATATTAAGGAACCTCTTATGAGGAGTGAAGTCGACCTCTTAAAGGATGTTAGGAGACCTAGATGTTAAGGAGACCTAGATGTTAAGGAGACCCAGATGTTTAGGAGACCCGGATGTTACTGACCCGCCAAACTACGACGTAACGTGCTTTAATATCTTGTAACGGAGTGCGGGAGACGTAACGTAATGAAGTCGACCTAGATGTTAATGAGACCTAGATGTTAAGGAGACCTGGATGTTAAGGGAGATCTTACGATCGAGTCACGGAGTCCACACTCACGTTACGTCTCCCACCACACTCCGTTCCGTCTCCCTCGGTCTCTATCTTTTTTTTTCCCCATGCCTTTCTTGGTCAAGCCCACGGGTTGTTTCCTACAAGTCTTTCAGAGCGGAGCAGTCAAAGAATGAAGGAAATGCGAGAATTCTTCCCCATTTACCCTTGTGATGCAGCGGAACCATGGCAATTAGGATTTCAAGACGCAGCAACACCTATGATGCAAGGAATAATAGACTTACATCATGATATCTTTTTCTTCCTCATTCTGATTTTGGTTTTCGTATCATGGATCTTGGTTCGCGCTTTATGGCATTTCCGCGCTAAAAAAAATCCAATCCCGCAAAGGATTGTTCATGGAACTACTATCGAGATTATTTGGACCATCTTTCCTTCTATCATCCTGATGTTCATTGCTATACCATCATTTGCTCTGTTATACTCAATGGACGAGGTAGTAGTAGATCCAGCCATTACTATCAAAGCTATTGGACATCAATGGTATCGGAGTGCGCCTCTTCACGAAGGTGAAAGAAATTCTGGCTTACTGGTAATCTCCCATTTTTCGAGAGACTTTTCTAACTATAGCATGCCAGCTATCAAATAGGAGCCTATGGTTCCATTCTTGTTGTTGCTGGAGGAAATTGATTGGCTCTTCTCGGGAAAAGCTCAGCCTGCAATGTCCGATAACGGCGCTGAAGTAGTGAATCTAGCGGCACCATAGCAATGGCATACAACCTTGGACCTAACGGCCGGCCCAGTAACCCTTCGGAATGGGGGATCCCCGCTGGCAACACGGTAGTAGTTGCGGAACTACTGGTCTTTCTTTCTCGGGGACGGAGGTCTGGAGGTAGGTTTCTTGACCGAAGCGGACCAGCGCTTCTACTCTTTCACCGAACACGTCGGTCTCACGGATAAATCCTCACGAAGATTTCTCCTCCGGTGGCCCTGGTTCGCTCCCTGACTGTCTAAAGCCTCGCTACCTTTCAGGTAGCAGCCTACGGAAAGAGACGTAACGTGAGTGATAAAAGACGTAACGTAAATGAGGGAGATGTAACGGAGTGAAATCGACCCAGATGTTAAGTTGACCTAGTTCTTAAGGATATTAAGGAAACCTCTTACGAGGCAGTGATAAAAGACGTAACGTAAATTTAACCTATTAAATTAAGGAACCTCTTATGAGAAGTGCGGGAGATGCAACGGAGTGCGGGAGACGTAACGTGAATGAGGGAGATGTAACGGAGTGAAATCGACCCAGATGTTAAGTTGACCTAGTAGATATTAAGGAAACCTCTTACGAGGAGTGAAGTTGACCTAGATGTTAAAGAGACCTAGATGCTGAAGGATCTTGGATGTTAGGAGACCTCTTTAAGGATGCTAAGGAGACCTAGATAGATGTTAAAAAGACCTCTTACGAGGAGTGCGGGAGATGCAACGGAGTGTAATCGACCTAGATGTTAGAGGAACCTGGATGTTAGGAGATGGGAGATGTAACGGAGTGAAATCGACCTCTTAAAGCATTAAAGTTTATGTTACTGAACCACCAGACTATTTTAAGTAACGGAGTTCAAGGAACGGAGTGCAGTTGACCTCTTAAAGACGGGACTCTCCTTTCAGGTTCGCTACCTAGCGGTAGCAGGAGTAGTTTGGTAGGGCAGTAACGGTCGACTTCACTCACGTTACGTCGTAGTTTGGCGGGGTAGGCCCAGACTACTGTTTAAGTAACGTCCTACCCCATGGATGGGAGACGTAACGTTGTGTGGGAGACGTACCTACCCCACCAGACTATTTCGACCTCTTAAGGAGACCTCTTAAAGGACTATCTCGACCTCTTAAAGGAGACCTCTTAAGAAGCGACTCGCTTTAGCCTCCGGTGGCCCTGGTTCGCTCCCTGACAGGAGCAGGCTAAAGCCCCTACCCTGAGGGAGACGCAACGGAGTGTGGAGATTTCTCTACTCGATCGTAAGTGAGAGACGTAACGTGAGTGTGGACTCCGTGACTCGATCGTAAGATCTCCCTTAACATCCAGGTCGACTTCACTCACGTTACGTCGTAGTTTGGCGGTTCAGTAACATAAACTTTAATGCTTTAAGAGGTCGATTTCACTCCGTTACATCTCCCATCTCCTAACATCCAGGTTCCTCTAACATCTAGGTCGATTACACTCCGTTGCATCTCCCGCACTCCTCGTAAGAGGTCTCTTTAACATCTAATATAGGTCGATTGTATAACGTTACATCTCCCGCACTTCTCATAAGAGGTTTTTAATAGGTTAAATTTACGTTACGTCTTTTATCACTCCTCGTAAGAGGTTTCTTTAACATCTAGGTCAGGTCTCCTTAGCATCCTTAAAGAGGTCTCCTAACATCCAGGATCCTTCAGCATCTAGGTCTCTTTAACATCTAGGTCAACTTCACTCCTCGTAAGAGGTTTCCTTAATATCTACTAGGTCAACTTAACATCTGGGTCGATTTCACTCCGTTACATCTCCCTCATTCACGTTACGTCTCCCGCACTCCGTTGCATCTCCCGCACTTCTCATAAGAGGTTCCTTAATTTAATAGGTTAAATTTACGTTACGTCTTTTATCACTGCCTCGTAAGAGGTTTCCTTAATATCTACCAGGTCAACTGCATTTACGTTACTTGAACATGGTGGGGTAGGGGTTGGGTAGGGTTGGTCGAGTCCCTATAACATCCGAGGTCAACTGCACTCCGTTCTTTAGAACTCCGTTACTTAAACATCTGGTGGGGTAGGGGTTGGGTTTGGCAGCGGTCGAGGGTAGGCGCAAGGGCTCCCTTCGGTCGAGTCCCTATAACATCTAGCGCAACTTAACATCTAGGAAGACTTCACTCCTCGTAAGAGCTCTCTTTAACATCCTTTAATAGGTCAGTTGTATTCACGTTACGTCTTCCATCAACTGCACTCCGTGTACACTCCGTTCCGTCTCCCACCTCGACCTCGTAAACTCGATCGAGTCACTAAACTACGCAGATAAATCAGTAGTTTGGGAAAGAGACGTAACGTGAGTGCGGGAGATGTAACGTGAATGCAGTTGACCTAGATATTAAAGGGACCTCTTACGAGGAGTGAAGTCGACCTAGATGTTTAGGAGACCTAGATGTTACTGAACCGCCAAACTACGACGTAACGTGCTTTAATATCTTGTAACGGAGTGAAATCGACCTAGATGTTAAGGAGACCTAGATGTTAAGGGAGATCTTACGATCGAGGCGCGGAGCCCTCATTTACGTTACGTCTTTTATCACTGCCGTTGCGTCTCTTTCCCCACCAGACTATTTTAAGTAACGGAGTGAAGTCGACCTCATAACGGGACTCGACTGACTCTCCTTCGGGTTCGCTACCTAGCGGTTTTTGTCTATCGCTACCTTTCAGGTAGCAGCTAAAGGAGATTTATCTACGTAGGAGATTTATCTGCTCGACCGAGTTTACGAGGTCGAGGATCGCGACCGAAAGGTAGCAGGAGTAGTTTGGTAGGGTAGGACGTTTAAGTAACGTAATGGTAAGAGACGTAACGTTCCTACCCCATGGGAGACGTAACGTCGTGTGGGAGACGTAACGTCTCCCATGGGGTAGGACGTTACTTAAACGTAGGCCCAAGGGATCAGTCTTCGGGGTAGGCGCAAGGGCTCCCTATCGGTCGAGTTGCTTCGTAGATAAATCTCCTCGTGCTTTCGCACGAGCAGATAAATCTCCACACAACGTTACGTCTCCCACACTCCGTTCCGTCTCCCTCCATCTCCTTTAAGAGGTCTCCTTAAGAGGTCAACTCCACTCACGTTACTTAAACGTAGGCCCAAGGGTAAGGTCGAGTCCCGTCAGGTCCTCGACCTCGTAAACTCGGTCGAGTGACTAAAGTCCCTACGCAGATAAATCTCCACACAACGTTACTTAAACGTAGGCCCAAGGGATCGGTTTTCAAGTAGTATGGTGGGATCGGGGTTGGGTCTGGCATCGGTCGAGTCGCTTCGTAGATTTATCTCCTCGATCTTACGATCGAGTAGATAAATCTCCACACTCCGTTACGTCTCCCTCGGTCGTCAAGATGAAGGGTAGGTGGCCCGCGGTTGAGTCGATAAATCACCTTGAACCATTTAGTCGATCGCTCGGTCAGAAGTTTGGGATGCGTTGATTTGTCACGGCGGGTAGGTATGGCGGAGATAAAGTAGGCGTGGAGAGCTTTTTGCGGGGAAACTTGCAAGTACAGTTTGGGGGGAGGCAGGCGTCGACCCAACCTTATGAGTATTCGGACTATAACAGTACCGATGAACAGGCACTCACTTTTGACAGTTATACGATTCCAGAAGAGGATCCAGAATTGGGTCAATCACGTTTATTAGAAGTGGACAATAGAGTGGTTGTACCAGCACAAAGTCATGTACGTTTTCTTGTGACATCCGCTGATGTACTTCATAGTTGGGCTGTACCTTCCTCAGGTGTCAAATGTGATGCTGTACCTGGTCGTTTAAATCAGACCTCTATTATGGTACAACGAGAAGGAGTTTACTATGGTCAGTGCAGTGAAATTCGTGGAACTAATCATGCTTTTATGCGTGCGCCCGAAAACATAGGCCGACTGAGAAAAGCAAGCTTTTACAGCGAGCGGCTGGAGCAGTAGGGAAGAGGGATTTTGAAGACGGTTAGGATAACGAACTTGAAACGCCCGAGCGGCCGGCGAGCGAGTGGTTAGTGGCCAATAGCGCCCCAGTTGAAGGCATTCCTCTCTGCGGCTGGCACTTGATAAACCACGGGGCGATGAGAGCGCAAGGACCTCCATTCAAAAACCAAGGACCTATGGAAGTCGGGGCTACCCCGTCCCCATGGACAACGCAACAGTGTCCTGAGGGAGGAGTTTAGAGGCCTTATAGTAGCACGGACTTCTTCATGCGAAGGGGGCCAGTCCAAGATCGTACTATTCCAATCACTACCAATCACAATAGGTAGGGGCGTCCTCGACAACTAGGTCGACTCCGTTATGGGGTCGACCCAAGAAACTCTCGAAGACTGAAATCTGCTCCGAGTGAGAAGGGACGGAGTCGACCTAATTGAAGACTACCGGAGGTTGAGTTGCTTCGCACCTCTACAAAGACAAGCTCTCGGAAGATCGTGGAAGTTTCGGACCCAGAAGTGGAGGAGGTGATCTAGGAGTGTGAGCAGTACGAGCTGAAAGGCTCCCATACTGTTTGGAGGGCAGGAGGCATAGATGCCAAACAAACCTGACCCCTATCTATCGTCGTAGAAGCTGTTTCTAGGAAAGATTATGGTTCTCGGGTAGTTACTCAATTAATCGGAAGCCACTAAGATCGCTCGCTCTAACGAGTAGACAGCAGTGCATAACTTTAGAGAGAGAGAGGCGAGTACTAAGCTCGTCAGTCAAGTACTCAGGATAGTCTGGTGCGGAGCAACTCGACCTCCTTTAGGTCTCCTTAAGAGGTCTCCTTTAAGAGGTCGACTTCATTACGTTACTTAAAGTAGTCTGGTGGGGAAAGAGACGAAACGGAGTGCGGGAGATGTAACGTTGTGTGGAGATTTATCTGCTCGATCGTAAGATCGAGGACCTGAAAGGGACTCGAGCGTAAGCGAGCCTACCCCACCAGACTACTGTTTAAGTAACGTAATGAAGTCGACCTAGATGTTAATGAGACCTAGATGTTAAGGAGACCTGGATGTTACGGGGATCGCAAGCTCGAGTCCCGTCAGGTCCTCGATCTAGGAGATCGAGTAGATAAATCTCCTTGGGGTAGGAACGTTACGTCTCTTACCATTACGTTACTTAAACAATAGTCTGGGCCTACCCCGCCAAACTACGACGTAACGTGAGTGCGGGAGATGCAACGGAGTGAAATCGACCTAGATGTTAAGGAGACCTGGATGTTAAGGGGCGCCTGGTACCGATAGGTAGCGAACCTTGAAGGAGAGTCCCGTCAGGTCCTCGACCTCGTAAACTCGGTCGAGTGACTAACTACGCGGATAAATCTCCATCAACTGCACTCCGTTTTCACTCCGGGCGCAAGGGCTTCGCTAAAGCTCGAGTCCCTATAACATCCGAGGTCAACTGCACTCCGTGTACACTCCGGGCGCAAGGGCTCCCTGACGGTTGGGGGTAGGCGCAAGGGCTCCCTTCGGTCGAGTCGCTCCGCACCTTTTATGGGGTCTCCTTAACATCTAGGTCGATTTCACTCCGTTACATCTCCCGCACTTACGTTACGTCTCTTTCCTTTGGTCGAGTCTAAAAATCTATACAAGAGCGACTTCGTCTTGCTTCTGGCGCAGCTTCCTAGAGAGGGGTTTGGTAGGAAGATCACCAAAAGCCTTATAAAGGCGAGCAGCCCTTATAGAAAAGACTTATAGCCCTCTCCCAGCCATTTATGATTCCAGCCCAGAAGACTATGGAAGGATCAAGAATGTCATATATTTCTGGAGCTAGCGATGGTCCGTTTTTCTCTAGCATCCGCTCATCCACAAATACTGGTACTGGAAACCGAGGCAGATGCAACCCAAGCGAAAGAAGCAGATATGGGAACTTGAGATAGATCTTCCAGAGGATAAGATCAAGGTATTACAGTCTCAAGAAGCATTTCAGGTGGCATTTGCTGTTTCTAATTAGAGTTTCAATGGGATTATGACCTAAGGAAAAACATAAGTTCAAGGAATGCCGAAGAGATCCTACCAGACTCATAAGTTTGGTGCGGAGGCAGGAGATTTATCTGCACCCCCTCAAGGGTTCGCTACCTATCGGTCTAAAGCCTCGCTACCTTTCAGGTAGCAGCCGTCAAGGAGATTTATCTGCGTAGGGACTTTAGTCACTCGACCGAGTTTACGAGGTCGAGGACCTGACGGGACTCGACTGACAAGGGAAAGAGACGTAACGTTGTGTGGAGATTTATCTGCGTAGGGACTTTAGTCACTCGACCGAGTTTACGAGGTCGAGGACCTGACGGGACTCGACTGACAAGGGAAAGAGACGTAACGTGAGTGCGGGAGATGTAACGTGAATACAGTTGATGCCCCTTTAGGGACTCGACTGACAAGGGAAAGAGACGTAACGTTATGTGGAGATTTATCTGCTCGTGCGCCAGCACGAGGAGATTTATCGGCGTAGGAGATTTATCTACTCGAGCGCATTTATGCGATCGAGGCGGGAGACGGAACGGAGTGTACACGGAGTGCAGTTGATGGAAGACGTAACGTGAATAAATTGACCTATTAAAGGAAGTTAAAGAGAGCTCTTACGAGGAGTGAAGTCTTCCTAGATGTTAAGTTGCGCAGGATGTTACGGGGACTCGAGCGGCGATCCTCGACCTATCGGTCGAGTAGATAAATCTCCTACCCCACCAGATGTTTAAGTAATGTAATGATAAAAGACGTAACGTAAATGCTGTTGATCCATTAGATATTAAGGAACCTCTTATGAGAAGTGCGGGAGATGTAACGTTATACAATCAACCTATTAAAGGATATTAAGGAACCTCTTACGAGGAGTGATAAAAGACGTAACGTAAATTTAACCTATTAAAGGATATTAAGGAACCTATTATAGAAAGTGCGGGAGATGTAACGTTATACAATCGACCTATTAAAGGATATTAAGGAACCTCTTACGAGGAGTGATAAAAGACGTAACGTAAATTTAACCTATTAAAGGATATTAAGGAACCTATTATAGAAAGTGCGGGAGATGTAACGTTATACAATCGACCTATTAAAGGATATTAAGGAACCTCTTACGAGGAGTGCGGGAGACGTAACGTTATGTGGGAGACGTAACGTAAATGCAGTTGAGCTATACTAGTTAAATAGAGCTCTTACGAGGCTTTACATCTTGTAACGGAGTGAAATCGACCTAGATGTTAAGGAGACCTAGATGTTAATGAGATGGGAGATGTAACGGAGTGTAATCGACCCGGATATTAAGGAACCTCTTATGAGGAGTGCGGGAGATGCAACGGAGTGTAATCGACCTAGATGTTAGAGGAACCTGGATGTTAGGAGACCTCTTAAACGATGTTAAGGAGACCTGGATGTTAGGAGATGGGAGATGCAACGGAGTGTAATCGACCTCTTAAAAGATGTTAAGGAGACCGGGATGTTAGGAGACCTAGATGTTAATGAGATGGGAGATGTAACGGAGTGCGGGAGACGTAACGTGAATGCAATCGTGGGAGACGTAACGGAGTGAACACGGAGTGCAGTTGACCTCTTAAAATTCCTCTATGTTAAAGAAACCTCTTACGAGGAGTGAAGTTGACCTAGATGTTAAAGAGACCCGGATATTAAGGAACCTCTTATGAGGAGTGAAGTCGACCTCTTAAAGGATGTTAGGAGACCTAGATGTTAAGGAGACCTGGATGTTACTGAACCACCAGACTACTTTAAGTAACGTTATACAATCGACCTCTTAAAAGATGTTAAAGAGACCTCTTACGAGGCAGTGATAAAAGACGTAACGTAAATGAGGAAGACGTAACGTAAATGCAGTTGATGGAGATTTATCTGCTCGATCTCCTAGATCGAGGACCTGATGGGACTCGAGCTGCGATCCTCGATCTATGAGATCGAGTAGATAAATCTCCTTAACATCCAGGTCTCCTTAACATCTAGGTCTCCTAACATCCAGGTCTCCTTAACATCTAGGTCTCCTAACATCCCGGTCTCCTTAACATCTAGGTCGATTTCACTCCTCGTAAGAGGTTCCTTAATATCCTTTAATAGGTTGATTGTATAACGTTACATCTCCCGCACTTCTCATAAGAGGTTCCTTAATATCTAATGGATCAACTGCATTTACGTTACGTCTTTTATCACTGCCTCGTAAGAGGTCTCTTTAACTTCCGGGTCGATTACACTCCGTTACATCTCCCATCGATTGTATTTACATCTCCCGCACTTCTCATAAGAGGTTCCTTAATTTTAATAGGTTAAATTTACGTTACGTCTTTTATCACTCCTCGTAAGAGCTCTCTTTAACATGCGGGTCAACTTAACGGAGAAATCTAGGTCTCCTAACATCCCGGACGACTTCACTTTCTATAATAGGTCTTTTTAACATCTAGGTCAACTATATTTACGTTACGTCTTTTATCACTTCTCATAAGAGGTTCCTTAATATCTAATATAGGTCAATTTATTCACGTTACGTCTTCCATCAATTGTATTCACGTTACTTAAACTTCTGGTGGGGTAGGAGATTTATCTACGTGGGGACTTTAGTCACTCGACCGAGGTCGAGGTGCGGAGCGCACGACTGCAAGGAGTGGAAAAGATCTAGGAGATCGAGCAGATAAATCTCCATCCCCTTAGCATCTAGGTCTCCTAACACCCAGGACGACTTCACTTCTCATAAGAGGTTCCTTAATTTTAATAGGTTAAATTTACGTTACGTCTTTTATCACTCCTCGTAAGAGGTCTCCTTAATATCTACTAGGTCAACTGCATTCACGTTACTTAAACGTAGGCCCCGCCGTCGGTTGGTCGAGTCCCGTCAGGTCCTCGACCTTAAGGTCGAGTAGATAAATCTCCTCATTCACGTTACATCTCCCGCACTCGCGTTACGTCTCTTTCGGTCGAGTTGCTTCGTAGATAAACCTCCTCGTGCTTTCGCACGAGCAGATAAATCTCCACCTCTTTTACTCAATTTAGGCCACTAGCATGTTGTTCTGTTATCCATAAATTATAAGCTATTGTGCTCTAGATTGAAGAGTGTTTTACCTGAGATTATCTCGCCCACTCAAATTTGTTGAAAATCGTTCTATTGCACATCATGATTTGTCAGGATATTGTGAAGCACTATAATAGGAAAAGCTCCCCTCCTTGTTGTCTCATGAAAGTAGACCTTAGGAATGCCTATGACTCCATTTCTTGGTCTTTTGTAAATGCTTGTTGCTTTGGCCACCTCTTTTCATTAAATGGGTGTGACTACACCAAAGTTTTCCTTGGTTATTAATGCTTCAACTTTGAGGGTAAGATCAGGCAAGGAGACCCCATATCTCCTCTGTTGCTTGTAATTTGTATGGAATATCTCTCAAGGATATTCCACTGGTGCAAGGCTTTCACTACCACCCCAGATGCAATCAAACTATCACATCTTTGCTGAAAACCTTATCCTATTCTGTAAGGGGGATGTGTCATCAGTTACCTTCTTACTTAGGGGCTTTTCTACTTTTTCAAGAGCTTGGACACTGAGAAATCTGCTGCCATACGAGTATTTAGACTGTCGACTCTGTTTGATCCCCATTCTTTCTGGTTTGCGTGAATTCTCTGATTCCGAATCTATGGATCATGTTATTACGGGGAGTACAAGATCTATAGTCACTTTCTTTTCTTACTCCAAAACAAAATCATTCGGAACCTTCTCGACTTGGAAACTCGAACGATGGAGGTGGCGCTCGGCACCCTTTCAGCCGGAATTCTTTCTTCCAGCGAACGAGAGTAGGAGAGCGAGATAAATTTATGGTATGGTATTAGGCTCGGAAGATTCCAGAAGGCGGAAAAAGCCTAAAAGAGCATAGGGAAAGGAGGAGGACCCCCCAAGACGTCGGGTAAGGTAACATACGTGAGACGATCTCTTCCCTCACTTCTTCCGGAATCCGGAAAGCACTTCTTCTACTAAAGCCGGAGTAGGAGATCGCTGCGTGTGACCTGGGGCGAGATCGCATTCTTGAGAAGGGTAAGTTCGTGACAAGGCGTTCTCCCCTCGTGGAACACAAGAAAAGACTACCTCTTTTGTTCTTCACCTCTTATGCCTTCAGGAAATACTATGAAATCAGAGTCAAGATCCCTCGACCCTCGCTTTTGGCCTTCACTCCCTCCCGGAGCTAGACTCCGCACTTCTCTCCCTGGGAGCTACTACGCTACGTCGAATTAATTTCAGTTCTTGGGAAAGAGGATCGTGGGCCTTCTCAAGAAATCTATTCCTGGGAGCGAGGAGGGTTAGGAGAAGTATGAGTACGTGTGAAGAATCGTAGTAGAGCTGGACCGAAACTTGCTAATCCTGGCTTGCGCCCACGATCATCAAAGGGGCAGGCGCTGTTACTGGATTGGGCGGCTCGCGGTGAAGGGAAAGAAACGGAAATGCACTCTCCTTTCGTACAGTAGAAAAAAGTAGGTGAGACCTCTGAGTCTAAGGCATCCGGGCCCGTGCGTGGAAAGAAGCACGAAGACGACAAACCTTATTCGATCGTGATATAGAACGCAGCCTTGGTGTCCGTGAATCAAGTAGAGGTTTCTTCCTTATCCGCACCGGGCATCCCAGAGCCTAGAACTAGTAGACCCAGGCTTGAACTTGAGTGACCTGCCCACCATTCCGGTGGGGCGTACAGATCAGCCCCTTTTCTCTATGTTACCGCATGCAGGCATAGCAGCAGGCTTAGCTAAAGCCATAGCTTCATGTTCCATGGGCACATCAAATAAGGGTCAAGTATTAGCCCAGGCTATAGCATCCATCACGGGTACGACCGTCTCTCTCTCGAGACCTTTTAGCTCGACTCCGTTACGTCTTCCTCGACAACTAGGTCGACTCAACAACTAGGTCTCCTTTAAGAGGTCGACATACTCCTTTAAGAGGTCTCCTTAACATCTAGGTCTCCTTAAGAGGTCGATTGCACGGGCGCAAGGGAGTGGCGGGGTAGGGGCTTTAGCCTGCTACCTTTCGGTCGCGATCCTCGACCTCGTAAACTCGGTCGAGCAGATAAATCTCCTACGTAGATAAATCCCCTTTAGCTGCTACCTGAAAGGTAGCGAGGCTTTAGACAGTCAGGGAGCGAACCAGGGCCACCGGAGGCAAGCGAGTCCCTATAACATCCAGCGCAACTTAACATCTAGGTCTCCTAACATCCAGGTCTCCTTAACATCTAGGTCGATTTCACTCCTCGTAGGAGGTTCCTTAATATCCAGGGCAACTTAACATCTTTTAAGAGGTCGATTACACTCCGTTGCATCTCCCATCTCCTAACATCCAGGTCTCCTTAACATCTAGGTCGATTTCACTCCTCGTAGGAGGTTCCTTAATATCCAGGGCAACTTAACATCTAGGAAGACTTCACTCCTCGTAAGAGCTCTCTTTCCTTTAATAGCTCAATTATATTCACGTTACGTCTTCCATCGGTTGTATAACGTTACATCTCCCGCACTTCTCATAAGAGGTTCCTTAATCTCCTTTAATAACTGTATTTACGTTACGTCTTTTATCACTCCTCGTAAGAGCTCTCTTTAACTTCCTTTAATAGCTCAATTGTATTCACGTTACGTCTTCCATCGGTTGTATAACGTTACATCTCCCGCACTTCTCATAAGAGGTTCTTTAATATCCTTTAATAGGTTAAATTTACGTTACGTCTTTTATCACTCCTCGTAAGAGCTCTCTTTAACATCCTTTAATAGGTCAATTGTATTCACGTTACGTCTTCCATCAACTGCACTCCGTGTACACTCCGTTCCGTCTCCCACCTCGTGCTAGCGCACGAGCAGATAAATCTCCACACTCACGTTACTTAAACGTTGGCCCAAGGGTACAGTCGAGTCCCGTCAGGTCCTCGACCTCGTAAACTCGGTCGAGTGACTAAAGTCCCTACGCAGATAAATCTCCACACAACGTTACTTAAAGTAGTCTGGTGGGGAAAGAGACGCAACGGAGTGCGGGAGATGTAACGGAGTGAAATCGACCTAGATGTTAAGGAGACCTGGCTGTTAAGGAGATTTATCTAATAGTACGTAGGGACTTTAGTCACTCGACCGAGTTTACGAGGTCGAGGATCGTAACTCGAGTCCCGTCAGGTCCTCGATCTTACGATCGAGCAGATAAATCTCCTTGGGGTAGGCACGTTACTTAAACGTAGGGCCGGAGGCTGCTACCTTTCAGGTAGCAGCTAAAGGGGATTTATCTACGTAGGAGATTTATCTGCTCGACCGAGTTTACGAGGTCGAGGATCGCGACCGAAAGGTAGCAGGAGTAGTTTGGTAGGTTCGGTAACATCCAGGTCTCCTAAACATCTAGGTCGACTTCACTCACGTTACATCTCCCGCACTCACGTTACGTCTCTTTCCCCACCAGACTACTTTAAGTAACGTGAATGCAGTTGACCTAGTAGATATTAAGGAAACCTCTTACGAGGAGTGAAGTTGACCTAGATGTTAAAGAGACCTCTTAAAATTCCTCTTTCCATTGTCGACCTCTTAAAAACAAAGAACTATCTCGACCTAAAAGTGTGATTGGGAGTGATCGGTAGCGAAGGTTCTAACTATTCTATTACTTAGGTCCCTTTTCTCGATTTGTGGACTTCTAGATCTCGCTGCTAATGGCTATCATTCTATACTATAGGCTGGGAGCAAATTTTGAAATAGAGTTTCATCGGATAGGGTTCGAGTACTATATGGTAGCCGCCCTGGGGGTATTCGATTGTTCCAGCTCGCATTCTGTGGGTTCATCCTCTATTTTTTCTATTTACCGAATGAATCGAGCGACAAAGCAGTTCCTCTCGAGACTGGATTCTCTTCTCAGTATCGAAGAGTCTCAACGTACATTTATGTGATTCCACAGAAGGGAGATGGCTGGGAAGTATTAGTTGAATTTATATCTCGGCTCCGAACTCGGTGGGGGGGGGTAGGTTGAGCATCCCACGACGGCGGATGATGTGATACCATCACCTGTATGGAGGCCCTAGACAAAGCCTATTTCGTTGATATTTTGGGGCTAGATAGACATTATCGTGAGAAATGCTGTTTTCTGAATGAGTAAGCGTTTGGGCCGGATGATGGACATAGAATTCTATATCATCTTCCATGGAAGAGCAAGGAGGGAGAGAAGGGATAGATATGTCGGATCATTTGGTACTGCGGGGAACAATACCTACCCCGCGCTCTCAGAAAATCTTCTCATTTCCTTTAGAGTCCGGAGGTCAGAATAAATTCTTCTTCTCTCGAAAAATCCTACGTGGAGAGTTTCAAAAGCTAAATGCTCGAGTAATAAAAATTCTCAGAGTCGATTCTCGAAGAGGATCCTATCCCACCTATCCGTCGAACAGAGCATCCCACTGCGATAGAGATCTTTCTATTCGAGTTCCGAGAACTCTTATCCTCATTGAATGGAAAGAGTTAGGAAGGAGGGTGGGAAGCTAATTACCAGAGCGTGTATTAGAAGTTCCTGAATTGAGACCAACGGATAGATGGAAATAAAAAGAAGCTATCGGAACGGATCTCGATGCCGGGAGAAAGAGTGGATCTTGGGAGATGGAAGGAGACGTAACGGGAAACAGCCTACCCCAAGGAGATTTATCCGCAAAAAGAGTTTAGTAGGGAAAGAGGCGTAACGTGAGTGTGGAGATTTATCTGCTCGATCGTAAGATCTCCTTAAAGGATGTTAAAAAGACCTCTTACGAGAAGTGCGGGAGATGTAACGGAGTGCGGGAGACGTAACGTGAATGCAGTTAACCTGATGGGAGATGTAACGGAGTGCAATCGACCTCTTAAAAGATGTTAAAGAAACCTCTTACGAGGAGTGCGGGAGACGTAACGTTATGTGGAGATTTATCTGCGTAGGCACTTTAGTGACTCGATCGAGTTTACGAGATCGAGGCGGGAGACGGAACGGAGTGTACACGGAGTGCAGTTGATGGAAGACGCAACGTGAATAAATTGATGGAGATTTATCTGCTCGATCTCCTAGATCGAGGACCTGATGGGACTCGAGCTGCGATCCTCGTAACATCCAGGTCTCCTTAACATCTAGGTCTCCTAACATCCAGGTCGACTTAACATCTAGGTCGATTTCACTCCGTTACATCTCCCGCACTTCTCATAAGAGGTTCCTTAATATCCTTAAAGAGGTCTCATTAACATCTAGGTCGACTCTACTCCCGTTACGTCTCCCACATAACGTTACGTCTCCCGCACTCCGTTGCATCTCCCGCACTCACGTTACGTCTCTTTCCTATCGGTCGAGTAGATAAATCTCCTACCCCACCAGATGTTTAAGTAACGTGAATACAATTGAGCTATTAAAGGATATTAAGGAAGCTCTTACGAGGCTTTACATCTTGTAACGGAGTGAAATCGACCTAGATGTTAAGGAGACCTAGATGTTAAGTTGTCCTGGAAGTTAAAGAGAGCTCTTACGAGGAGTGATAAAAGACGTAACGTAAATTTTACCTATTAAAGGAGATTAAGGAACCTCTTATGAGAAGTGCGGGAGATGTAACGGAGTGCGGGAGACGTAACGTTATGTGGAGATTTATCTGCTCGTGCGCCAGCACGAGGTGGGAGACGGAACGGAGTGTACACGGAGTGCAGTTGATGGAAGACGTAACGTGAATACAACTGACCTATTAAAGGATGTTAAAGAGAGCTCTTACGAGGAGTGATAAAAGACGTAACGTAAATTTAACCTATTAAAGGAGATTAAGGAACCTCTTATGAGAAGTGCGGGAGATGTAACGTTATACAACCGATGGAAGACGTAACGTGAATATAATTGAGCTATTAAAGGAAAGAGAGCTCTTACGAGGAGTGAAGTCTTCCTAGATGTTAAGTTGCCCTGGATATTAAGGAACCTCCTACGAGGAGTGAAATCGACCTAGATGTTAAGGAGACCTGGATGTTAGGAGATGGGAGATGTAACGGAGTGCAATCGACCTCTTAAAAGATGTTAAGTTGCGCTAGATGTTATAGGGACTCGACCGAAGGGAGCCCTTGCGCCTACCCTCGACCGTTGCCAAACCCAACCCCTGCCCCACCAGACTACTTTAAGTAACGTAAATGCAGTTGAGCTATACTAGTTAAATAGAGCTCTTACGAGGCTTTACATCTTGTAACGGAGTGAAATCGACCTAGATGTTAAGGAGACCTAGATGTTAATGAGACCTATTAAAGGATATTAAGGAACCTCTTATGAGGCTTTACATCTTGTAACGGAGTGCGGGAGACGTAACGTTATGCAATCGACCTTTTTAAGGATATTAAGGAACCTCTTATGAGGAGTGAAGTCGACCTCTTAAAGGATGTTAGGAGATGGGAGATGCAACGGAGTGTAATCGACCTCTTAAAAGATGTTAAGTCGACCTGGATGTTAGGAGATGGGAGATGCAACGGAGTGCGGGAGACGTAACGTTATGTGGAGATTTATCTGCTCGTGCGCCAGCACGAGGACCTTGACGGGACTCGAGCTGCGATCCTCGACCTATCGGTCGAGTAGATAAATCTCCTGCCCCACCAGATGTTTAAGTAATGTAATGAAGTCGACCTAGATGTTAATGAGACCTCTTTAAGGATATTAAGGAACCTCTTATGAGGAGTGAAGTCGACCTCTTAAAGGATGTTAGGAGACCTCTTAAAAGATGTTAAGGAGACCGGGATGTTAGGAGATGGAGATTTATCTGCTCGATCTCCTAGATCGAGGACCTGATGGGACTCGACCATACGGGAGCCCTTGCGCCCGTGCAATCGACCTCTTAAAAGATGTTAATGAGATGGGAGATGCAACGGAGTGTAATCGACCCGGATATTAAGGAACCTCTTATGAGGCTTTACATCTTGTAACGGAGTGCGGGAGACGTAACGTTATGTGGAGATTTATCTGCTCGATCGTAAGATCGAGGTGGGAGACGGAACGGAGTGTACACGGAGTGCAGTTGATGGAAGACGTAACGTGAATACAACTGACCTATTAAAGGATGTTAAAGAGAGCTCTTACGAGGAGTGAAGTCTTCCTAGATGTTAAGTTGCGCTAGATGTTATAGGGACTCGACCGTTGCCAAACCCAACCCCTGCCCCACCAGACTACTTTAAGTAACGTAAATGCAGTTGAGCTATACTAGTTAAATAGAGCTCTTACGAGGCTTTACATCTTGTAACGGAGTGAAATCGACCTAGATGTTAAGGAGACCTAGATGTTAATGAGACCTCTTTAAGGATATTAAGGAACCTCTTATGAGAAGTGCGGGAGATGTAACGGAGTGAAATCGACCTAGATGTTAAGGAGACCTCTTAAAGGATGTTAGGAGATGGAGATTTATCTGCATCCTACCCTACCAAACTACTCCACTCGAGAGCATTTATGCGATCGAGGCGGGAGACGGAACGGAGTGTACACGGAGTGCAGTTGACCTCGGATGTTATAGGGACTCGACCGTACGGGAGCCCTTGCGCCCGTGTAATCGACCTCTTAAAAGATGTTAAGTCGACCTGGATGTTAGGAGATGGAGATTTATCTGCATCCTACCCTACCAAACTACTCCACTCGAGAGCATTTATGCGATCGAGGCGGGAGACGGAACGGAGTGTACACGGAGTGCAGTTGACCTCGGATGTTATAGGGACTCGACCATACGGGAGCCCTTGCGCCCGTGTAATCGACCTCTTAAAAGATGTTAATGAGACCTCTTTAAGGATATTAAGGAACCTCTTATGAGGCAGTGATAAAAGACGTAACGTAAATTTAACCTATTAAAGGAGATTAAGGAACCTATTATAGAAAGTGCGGGAGATGTAACGTTATACAACCGATGGAAGACGTAACGTGAATACAATTGAGCTATTAAAGGAAGTTAAAGAGAGCTCTTACGAGGAGTGATAAAAGACGTAACGTAAATACAGTTATTAAAGGAGATTAAGGAACCTCTTATGAGAAGTGCGGGAGATGCAACGGAGTGTAATCGACCTAGATGCTGAAGGATCCTGGATGTTAGGAGACCTCTTTAAGGATGTTAAGTTGCCCTGGATATTAAGGAACCTCCTACGAGGAGTGAAATCGACCTAGATGTTAAGGAGACCTGGATGTTAGGAGACCTCTTAAAGGATGTTAGGAGACCTCTTAAAAGATGTTAATGAGACCTCTTTAAGGATATTAAGGAACCTCTTATGAGGAGTGATAAAAGACGTAACGTAAATTTAACCTATTAAAGGATATTAAGGAAGCTCTTATGAGAAGTGCGGGAGATGTAACGTTATACAATCGATGGGAGATGTAACGGAGTGTAATCGACCCGGATATTAAGGAACCTCTTACGAGGAGTGATAAAAGACGTAACGTAAATTTAACCTATTAAAGGATATTAAGGAAGCTCTTATGAGAAGTGCGGGAGATGTAACGTTATACAATCGATCAAAGGATATTAAGGAACCTCTTACGAGGAGTGAAGTCGACCTAGATGTTAAGGAGACCGGGATGTTAGGAGACCTAGATGTTAAGGAGACCTGGATGTTAGGAGATGGGAGATGCAACGGAGTGTAATCGACCTCTTAAAAGATGTTAAGTTGCGCTGGATGTTATAGGGACTCGACCGCCAGGGGAAAGAGACGTAACGTAAGTGCGGGAGATGTAACGGAGTGCGGGAGACGTAACGTTATGCAATCGACCTCTTAAAGGATGTTAAAGAGAACTCAAGAGTAGTGAAGTCGACCTCTTAAAGGATGTTAGGAGACCTAGATGTTAAGGAGACCCGGATGTTACTGAACCACCAGACTATTGTTTAAGTAACGTGAATAAATTGAGCTATTAAAGGATGTTAAAGAGACCTCTTACGAGGAGTGCAGTCGACCTAGATGTTAAGGAGACCTCTTAAAGGACTATCTCGACCTCTTAAGGAGACAGACGTTTCCTGTTCGATCGGTCTCTACCTCCTTCTTCCCCACTAGGGACCAAGCACCCTTCCGCCCTCTCTCTCTGTTTCGTGGAATACCATTGCACTACTTTAGTGGAGAAAGTGACATAGGGCGAAGGAGAGGACCCCTGCCCCCAAAAACCTGATTCGAATCACGTACGAAAAGGATGGGTTCAGAACAAAGCTCGGTGAATCAATTTTCCAGTCTATTATTCAGGTAGTCATGCTATCATATCTTCTACTTAAGTTTTCTTTCTCTCCCACTCTGCAACTTCTCAATTCAATCACAGAATCGAGAAATCCAGAAAACCTCCAACTCCTACCAGAATCTAGCCAACCCCTACACCCATGTCTCAATCCGCATCGAGGGCCTCTTCCGACCATTGAAGACAGAGCTCCATGGACGAAGGAATCCAAAGAATTTTTCCATGACTCATCAAATCCTCTGACATGAAACTCCTGCCCGATTCATCAATTCATAGAAATTCCATGAATCATGAGTAGATCGACTCGTAGAGAGAGAGGTGACATTCGACGCTTACCCGAAAAGTCACGCTCGTTCCCATTATCGAAGCATCAGAAGCCCGGTCTCTTGTCGAGCTACTCACACACTCCTCTTTCATCGCGGCGGAAGCATCAGCAGGATAGTAGAGCTCCTCTCGAGAGTGGGGCAATCGCTTTTCCGTTCTCCCAATAGAACCGAGAGCGAATAGTCTGGAGCTCAATACCTTCCCGGGAAGAAACTCTTCTTACAAGATCAGCGTTCATATTCCTTTCTTTTTCCTCGACGAAACAAGGATGACGAGGTTGGGTTTGGCCTGGTCGAGATCCGGAAACTTTCATTCCGACTTCGTTCTTTCAATGAGCAATTTCGTAAATTAACGGATGATAGTAACATTGAATACCAATACGATATACGAATAGCTACCACACAGACCAGCATAAGAAAAACTTTGAACTACGTCTATGCCTGCGCCTAATCTTTGAAGCAAAATAGAAAACCTCGAGGCGGGAGTTTGACGAGAAGGGCTATAGCAACCCCATTGGAAGATCTAGTCGCTTCGCATCTAAAGGTCCTAACATCTTTTTAAGAGGTCGACTGCACAACGTTACTTAAACTGGTGGGGAAAGAGGCGTAACGGGAGTGCGGGAGATGTAACGGAGTGCGGGAGACGTAACGTGAATGCAATTAACCTGACCTAGATGTTAAAGAGACCTCTTACGAGGAGTGAAGTTGACCTAGATGTTAAAGAGACCTAGATGTTATAGGAACCTGGATGTTAGGAGACCTCTTTAAGGATGTTAAGGAGACCTCTTAAAGGAGACCTGTTGTTAGGAGATGGGAGATGTAACGGAGTGTGGAGATTTATCTACTCGATCGTAAGATCGAGGACCCGCAAGGGACTCGACCGTAAGGGAGCCCTTGCGCCCGTGCAATCGTAAGGAGACCTCATAAAAGGTGCGGAGCGACTCGACCGAAGGGAGCCCTTGCGCCTACCCCCGACCGCTAGGGAGCCCTTGCGCCCGGAGTGTACACGGAGTGCAGTTGATGGAGATTTATCTGCGTAGGGACTTTAGTCACTCGACCGAGTTTACGAGGTCTCCCTTAACATCCAGGTCTCCTTAACATCTAGGTCGATTTCACTCCGTTACAAGATATTAAAGCACGTTACGTCGTAGTTTGGCGGGGTAGGCCCAAACTATTGATTTATCTGCGTAGGCACTTTAGTGACTCGATCGAGTTTACGAGATCGAGGCGGGAGACGGAACGGAGTGTACACGGAGTGCAGTTGATGGAGATTTATCTGCTCGTGCGTTAGCACGAGGACCTTGACGGGACTCGACTGCCAGCGGCCTACCCCACCAGACTATTTTAAGTAACGTGAATAAATTGATGGGAGATGTAACGGAGTGCGGGAGACGTAACGTAATGAAGTCGACCTAGATGTTAATGAGACCCGGAAGTTAAAGAGAGCTCTTACGAGGAGTGATAAAAGACGTAACGTAAATTTAACCTATTAAAGGAGATTAAGGAACCTCTTATGAGAAGTGCGGGAGATGTAACGTTATACAACCGACCTATTAAAGGATATTAAGGAACCTCCTACGAGGAGTGAAATCGACCTAGATGTTAAGGAGACCTGGATGTTAGGAGACCTAGATGTTAAGTTGCGCTGGATGTTATAGGGATGAAATAGCTCGACCGCTAGGGAGCCCTTGCGCCCGGAGTGTACACGGAGTGCAGTTGACCTCGGATGTTATAGGGACTCGACCATACCCTACCCAACCCCTACCCCACCAGACTATTTTAAGTAACGTGAATACAATTGATGGAAGACGTAACGTGAATAAATTGACCTATACTATGATGTTAAAGAGAGCTCTTACGAGGAGTGCGGGAGATGTAACGTTATGCAATCGACCTCTTTAAGGATATTAAAGAACCTCCTACGAGGCAGTGATAAAAGACGTAACGTAAATGAGGAAGACGTAACGTAAATACAGTTGATCTATTAGATATTAAGGAAACCTCTTATGAGGAGTGATAAAAGACGTAACGTAAATTTAACCTATTAAATTAAGGAACCTCTTATGAGAAGTGCGGGAGATGCAACGGAGTGCGGGAGACGTAACGTGAATGAGGGAGATGTAACGGAGTGAAATCGACCCAGATGTTAAGTTGACCTAGTAGATATTAAGGAAACCTCTTACGAGGAGTGCGGGAGACGTAACGTTATGTGGAGATTTATCTGCTCGATCGTAAGATCGAGGTGGGAGACGGAACGGAGTGTACACGGAGTGCAGTTGATGGAAGACGTAACGTGAATACAACTGACCTATTAAAGGATGTTAAAGAGAGCTCTTACGAGGAGTGATAAAAGACGTAACGTAAATTTAACCTATTAAAGGAGATTAAGGAACCTCTTATGAGAAGTGCGGGAGATGTAACGTTATACAACCGATGGAAGACGTAACGTGAATATAATTGAGCTATTAAAGGAAAGAGAGCTCTTACGAGGAGTGAAGTCTTCCTAGATGTTAAGTTGCCCTGGATATTAAGGAACCTCCTACGAGGAGTGAAATCGACCTAGATGTTAAGGAGACCTGGATGTTAGGAGATGGGAGATGTAACGGAGTGCAATCGACCTCTTAAAAGATGTTAAGTTGCGCTAGATGTTATAGGGACTCGACCGAAGGGAGCCCTTGCGCCTACCCTCGACCGTTGCCAAACCCAACCCCTGCCCCACCAGACTACTTTAAGTAACGTAAATGCAGTTGAGCTATACTAGTTAAATAGAGCTCTTACGAGGCTTTACATCTTGTAACGGAGTGCGGGAGACGTAACGTTATGTGGGAGACGTAATGTAATGATAAAAGACGTAACGTAAATGCTGTTGATCCATTAGATATTAAGGAACCTCTTATGAGAAGTGCGGGAGATGTAACGTTATACAATCGAGCTATTAAAGGAAGTTAAAGAGAGCTCCTATGAGGAGTGCGGGAGACGTAACGTTATGCAATCGACCTATTAAAGGATATTAAGGAACCTCTTATGAGGAGTGAAGTCGACCTCTTAAAGGATGTTAGGAGACCTAGATGTTAAGGAGACCGGGATGTTAGGAGATGGGAGATGTAACGGAGTGCAATCGACCTCTTAAAAGATGTTAATGAGACCTATTAAAGGATATTAAGGAACCTCTTATGAGGCAGTGATAAAAGACGTAACGTAAATTTTACCTATTAAAGGAGATTAAGGAACCTATTATAGAAAGTGCGGGAGATGTAACGTTATACAACCGATGGAAGACGTAACGTGAATATAATTGAGCTATTAAAGGAAAGAGAGCTCTTACGAGGAGTGAAGTCTTCCTAGATGTTAAGTTGCCCTGGATATTAAGGAACCTCCTACGAGGAGTGAAATCGACCTAGATGTTAAGGAGACCTGGATGTTAGGAGACCTCTTAAAGGATGTTAGGAGATGGGAGATGCAACGGAGTGCGGGAGACGTAACGTTATGCAATCGACCTCTTTAAGGATATTAAGGAACCTCTTATGAGGAGTGAAGTCGACCTCTTAAAGGATGTTAGGAGACCTCTTAAAAGATGTTAAGGAGACCTAGATGTTAATGAGATGGGAGATGTAACGGAGTGTAATCGACCCGGATATTAAGGAACCTCTTATGAGGAGTGATAAAAGACGTAACGTAAATTTTACCTATTAAAGGAGATTAAGGAACCTATTATAGAAAGTGCGGGAGATGTAACGTTATACAACCGATGGAAGACGTAACGTGAATACAATTGAGCTATTAAAGGAAGTTAAAGAGAGCTCTTACGAGGAGTGATAAAAGACGTAACGTAAATACAGTTATTAAAGGAGATTAAGGAACATATTATAGAAAGTGCGGGAGATGTAACGTTATACAATCAATTAAAGGATATTAAGGAACCTCTTACGAGGAGTGAAATCGACCTAGATGTTAAGGAGACCTGGATGTTAGGAGATGGGAGATGCAACGGAGTGTAATCGACCTCTTAAAAGATGTTAAGTTGCCCTGGATATTAAGGAACCCCCTACGAGGAGTGCGGGAGACGTAACGTTATGTGGAGATTTATCTGCTCGATCGTAAGATCGAGGTGGGAGACGGAACGGAGTGTACACGGAGTGCAGTTGATGGAAGACGTAACGTGAATACAACTGACCTATTAAAGGATGTTAAAGAGAGCTCTTACGAGGAGTGAAGTCTTCCTAGATGTTAAGTTGCGCTAGATGTTATAGGGACTCGACCGTTGCCAAACCCAACCCCTACCCCACCAGATGTTTAAGTAACGTAAATGCAGTTGAGCTATACTAGTTAAATAGAGCTCTTACGAGGCTTTACATCTTGTAACGGAGTGCGGGAGACGTAACGTTATGCAATCGAGCTCTTTAAGGATATTAAGGAACCTCTTATGAGGCAGTGATAAAAGACGTAACGTAAATTTTACCTATTAAAGGAGATTAAGGAACCTATTATAGAAAGTGCGGGAGATGTAACGTTATACAACCGATGGAAGACGTAACGTGAATATAATTGAGCTATTAAAGGAAAGAGAGCTCTTACGAGGAGTGAAGTCTTCCTAGATGTTAAGTTGCCCTGGATATTAAGGAACCTCCTACGAGGAGTGAAATCGACCTAGATGTTAAGGAGACCTGGATGTTAGGAGACCTCTTAAAGGATGTTAGGAGATGGGAGATGCAACGGAGTGCGGGAGACGTAACGTTATGCAATCGACCTCTTTAAGGATATTAAGGAACCTCTTATGAGGAGTGAAGTCGACCTCTTAAAGGATGTTAGGAGACCTCTTAAAAGATGTTAAGGAGACCTAGATGTTAATGAGATGGGAGATGTAACGGAGTGTAATCGACCCGGATATTAAGGAACCTCTTATGAGGAGTGCGGGAGATGCAACGGAGTGCGGGAGACGTAACGTGAATGCAGTTAACCTGACCTAGATGTTAAAGAAACCTCTTACGAGGAGTGAAGTTGACCTAGATGTTAAAGAGACCTAGATGTTAGAGGAACCTGGATGTTAGGAGACCTCTTAAACGATGTTAAGGAGACCGGGATGTTAGGAGATGGGAGATGCAACGGAGTGTAATCGACCTCTTAAAAGATGTTAATGAGATGGGAGATGTAACGGAGTGTAATCGACCCGGATATTAAGGAACCTCCTACGAGGAGTGATAAAAGACGTAACGTAAATACAGTTATTAAAGGAGATTAAGGAACCTCTTATGAGAAGTGAAGTCGTCCTGGATGTTAGGAGACCTAGATGTTAAGGAGACCTAGATGTTAATGAGACCCAGATGTTAAGTTGACCCAGTTTTTAAGGATATTAAGGAAACCTCTTACGAGGAGTGTAGTTGACCTAGATGTTAATGAGACCCAGATGTTAAGTTGACCTAGATATTAATGTTAAAGAGAACTCTTACGAGGAGTGAAGTCGACCTATTAAAGGATGTTAAAGAGACCTCTTACGAGGAGTGAAGTCTTCCTAGATGTTGAATAGAGAAGGAGGGAGATACGGATTCTGAGAATTCCCACTAACCATTTCTCACTCATGACGTGATTTAAGATGCAACACGATCGTCTCTCGTAGATAAGCCTTGAAGGAATTCTCCTCAACCAGATGAGATCAATGTGTCGGATACGGGAGTTTTGACTAGATATGAGAATGCTCACTACTGAGCTATACCCGATTTTAGGTCATCTCATTCGATCCTCTAAGGTGGTTGATAGTTGTTGCGGGTTCTCCCCATAAGGGGAAGGGACGATGGCAAGAATAGGAGTTGGAACTGGACGCTCGTGCGCGCTTCGATCTGCTCCGCCGTCGCGTTCGCTGCTAGCCATAGTGGAATTTTTATTGATTCTTCAGATTTAGATCTCGTTGAATATGTCGCTGCGGATGCGGCACCGATACTAGTGTCATTTACGCAATGAACGGATTTGCTCTCTCAGAATTTCAGAGAAGAAGGAGTCATATTCTAGAAAGTCGGAATAGAAGCGGATCCGGACTACTCTTCTCCGCCACCTCCTAATACCTTGGGCTTCCCCCAGCGTCCCAGAAAATAGGAAGAATTAGACGACACTTTATAGAATATCAAATCCTATAAGAGAATTCCCATACTCCATCTTCCAATTCACCACTCCACGACTCGTCTATAAGATAGAAGGCCCTCGGGGATAGAGATCATACATTATTGAGGAAGAGATAAAAGGTTTAGGAAGACCCCTATAGGGTATAGTCATGAGCAGAATAGGGATAGAGCAGGAGACTACTCATGATTAACCAGGGAGGAAGAAATGAGTGGAAAGGAGTGAGAATGGTAGGTTAATTTGACTTCGCTGCTTGCGGGCGTTCGACTCGATTCGGAGTATATAAGATCCGTCAGTCAGGAAGGTCCCCCTCTTCTTCCTAAGATTCTATCTAGGATATCGATATGGGTCAGATGCTTATGGACTGACATTGATAACAGCTCATGGGAATGGAAGGCCCTTTCTCAGACCAACACCCACTGGATAGGATTGACATGATCAAATGGTTGAGCGAAGTCTGAAGGAACGAGACGATTGAAGTGTGCTACCCCGTGGAGATTTATCCGCTCGTGCGATAGAAAGAGACGTAACGTGCCTTAACATCTTGTAAGGGAGTGTGGACTCCGTGCCTCGTGCTTTCGCACGACCTACCTCAAGGAGATTTATCTGCTCGATCGTAAGATCGAGGACCAGACGGGACTCGAGTGACGATCCTCGACCTCGTAAACTCGGTCGAGTGACTAAAGTCCCTACGCAGATAAATCTCCTGCCCCATCAGACTACTTTAAGTAACGTAATGGTAAGAGACGTAACGTTAGTGGTAAGAGACGTAACGTGAGTGATAAAAGACGTAACGTAAATTTAACCTATTAAAGGATATTAAGGAACCTCTTATGAGAAGTGCGGGAGATGTAACGTTATACAATCGATGGGAGATGTAACGGAGTGTAATCGACCCGGATATTAAGGAACCTCTTACGAGGAGTGCGGGAGACGTAACGTTATGTGGAGATTTATCTGCTCGACCCACAGGGTCGAGGATCGCGGCTCGAGTCCCTATAACATCCTGCGCAACTTAACATCTTTTAAGAGGTCGATTGCACTCCGTTACATCTCCCATCTCCTAACATCCAGGTCTCCTTAACATCTAGGTCGATTTCACTCCGTTACATCTCCCGCACTTCTCATAAGAGGTTCCTTAATCTCCTTTAATAGGTTAAATTTACGTTACGTCTTTTATCACTCCTCGTAAGAGCTCTCTTTAACTTCCAGGACAACTTAACATCTAGGTCTCCTTAACATCTAGGTCGATTTCACTCCGTTACAAGATGTAAAGCCTCGTAAGAGCTTCCTTAATATCCTTTAATAGCTCAATTGTATTCACGTTACTTAAACATCTGGTGGGGTAGGAGATTTATCTACTCGACCGATAGGAAAGAGACGTAACGTGAGTGCGGGAGATGCAACGGAGTGCGGGAGACGTAACGTTATGTGGGAGACGTAACGGGAGTAGAGTCGACCTAGATGTTAATGAGACCTCTTTAAGGATATTAAGGAACCTCTTATGAGAAGTGCGGGAGATGTAACGGAGTGAAATCGACCTAGATGTTAAGTCGACCTGGATGTTAGGAGACCTAGATGTTAAGGAGACCTGGATGTTACGAGGATCGCAGCTCGAGTCCCATCAGGTCCTCGATCTAGGAGATCGAGCAGATAAATCTCCATCAATTTATTCACGTTGCGTCTTCCATCAACTGCACTCCGTGTACACTCCGTTCCGTCTCCCACCTCGACCTCGTAAACTCGGTCGAGTGACTAAAGTCCCTACGCAGATAAATCTCCACATAACGTTACGTCTCCCGCACTCCGTTACAAGATATTAAAGCACGTTACGTCGTAGTTTGGTGGGTCAGTAACATCCGGGTCTCCTAAACATCTAGGTCTCCTTAACATCTAGGTCTCATTAACATCTAGGTCTCCTAACATCCCGGTCTCCTTAACATCTAGGTCTCCTAACATCCTTTAAGAGGTCTCCTAACATCCAGGTCTCCTTAACATCTAGGTCGATTTCACTCCTCGTAGGAGGTTCCTTAATATCCTTTAATAGGTCGGTTGTATAACGTTACATCTCCCGCACTTTCTATAATAGGTTCCTTAATCTCCTTTAATAGGTTAAATTTACGTTACGTCTTTTATCACTGCCTCATAAGAGGTTCCTTAATATCCTTTAATAGGTCGATTGCATAACGTTACGTCTCCCGCACTCCGTTACAAGATATTAAAGCACGTTACGTCTCTTTCCCAAACTATTGATTTATCTGCGTAGTTTAGTGACTCGATCGAGTTTACGAGATCGAGGCGGGAGACGGAACGGAGTGTACACGGAGTGCAGTTGACCTCGGATGTTATAGGGATGAAATAGCTCGACCGAAGGGAGAGGGATGAAGAGCGATAGCGAAGCCCTTGCGCCCGGAGTGTACACGGAGTGCAGTTGATGGAAGACGTAACGTGAATAAATTGAGCTATATTAGATGTTAAAGAGAGCTCTTACGAGGAGTGAAGTCTTCCTAGATGTTAAGTTGCGCTGGATGTTATAGGGACTCGACCATACCCTACCCAACCCCTACCCCACCAGAAGTTTAAGTAACGTGAATACAATTGATGGAAGACGTAACGTGAATAAATTGACCTATACTATGATGTTAAAGAGACCTCTTACGAGGAGTGAAGTCTTCCTAGATGTTAAGTTGACCTGGATGTTAAAGAGAGCTCTTACGAGGAGTGAAGTCTTCCTAGATGTTAAGTTGCCCTGGATGTTATAGGGACTCGAGCCGCGATCCCCGTAACATCTAGGTCTCCTAAACATCTAGGTCTCCTAACATCCAGGACGACTTCACTTCTCATAAGAGCTTCCTTAATTTTAATAGGTTAAATTTACGTTACGTCTTTTATCACTGCCTCGTAAGAGCTCTCTTTAACTAGTATAGGTTAACTTCACGTTACATCTCCCGCACTTACGTTACGTCTCTTTCCCTGTGGGTCGAGCAGATAAATCTCCTGCCCCACCAGACTATTTTAAGTAACGGAGTTCTAAAGAACGGAGTGCAGTTGATGGAAGACGTAACGTGAATAAATTGACCTATACTATGATGTTAAAGAGACCTCTTACGAGGAGTGAAGTCTTCCTAGATGTTAAGTTGACCTGGATGTTATAGGGATGAAATAGCTCGACCGATAGGGAGCCCTTGCGCCTACCCTCGACCGACGCCAGACCCAACCCCTGCCCCACCAGACTATTTTAAGTAACGTAATGAAGTCGACCTATTATATTAAAGGAGACCTCTTAAGGAGACCAGGATGTTAGGAGACCTCTTAAAAGATGTTAGGAGAGCTCTTAAAGGATGTTAGGAGACCTCTTAAAGGAGACCCGGGCCATCGACTGCACTCATAAAGTTTCGTCTCCCTCGGTAGCGAACCAGCCACCGGAGGATAAATGGTTGGGATCGGCCCGTTGGTCGATAAATGCCCTCTCCCCTTCTCATTCCCTTCAACCTAAATAGAAGTTCTGTTACGGCTATATCGTAGGTTCCCTTTTATGGAATACTACCCTGTTTCAAAGAGTAGATCGATAGATAGGAGCATCGCGCCACCTGACTTTAGTATCGGGTCGAATGTGATAGCTGTCAGCTTGCAAGAATCTAAAGTACTTACTATGATCTACCAGTGGATCCAGTTGGGAGGATAGGAGAAGTATATGGCTGTTTAGCACCACGAGAAATGGAGGGCCGCGGGTAATTTAATATCAAGCCACTCACGGAGTTATGGCTTATGAGGTATGGCTTCGGTTTTGGTACGAGAGGATGATAGACGAGCAGGACTCTGGGGGACGACGGGGGTCTGCCCGAGCTCCTGGAATCCACATATGATAGATTCCCGAAAGTAAATAGAGGTCAAGAACTGATCGGAGGAAGTGCAGAGCTCTTGGATCAGTAGCTGCTTTCCTAAGGGGTCCCGCAGACTATATGTGTAGTAGTCGTCGTTGATGTTTGACGTCTCTTATTCTGAAATCAAATTCTTATTTCAGGTTTCCTTTTGATCATGCTGCTGTGGCTTTTTGACTTCGCTGCTGCTCCTCTAAGGATCGAAACTTCTATCGGTATGGGTCGGATGGAGATAGGTATTATCTTAGATAATAACGAGAAGCTCATCCAAAGGGAATCCTCGGGTGGAGCTGGACCGCTGAGGCTGGATCAACGAGGTGACTCGTCGGTCTCATCAATCCCCCTTCCAACGCTCATCGCGTCTATCAGGACAAGCCGATCTTTCTTCAAGAGCGTTGCTTTCAGAGCTTGTGTTCTATAGGAACGAGGAAGAAGAAGTAGAGCGGATTGATTTGGAAGAATTGCAAGAGCTTGCGGTCCTACGAGATCAATATCCAGCAGCAGGTTTCGACGGAGAGTCACAACAGGAGGAGAATTATAGGAAAATTCCTTTTTCTTCTAAGCATAACCCGGCCCACTACTTTTATCTCAATGGTTAGGCTTTGGAGGTGTCCAGTTCCATTGCTTGGTTAGATAGCCTAGAGAGGATTGGGATCCTGTTGTATGGCTGAGTGTTGCCTAAACAGTTAGGTATTAAAGAAAGTTCCGGTATGAAGTTTCACGCCCTATTCGGAGAAATCCCATGGGGAACTAGAATCCATAATAAAGCTCAGGAGCTGGTGTCCGAGAAGGGGGATAGCTGGCGTTGGTGCGAACTTCTTAGGATCACGAGATAGAGGAGATCCATTTCATTTACTACTCCCATACGATTGGGGTGCCTCTTTTCACTGAGTGCGGACCCGGGGCGAGACTCAAAAGGAGGAGGTGAGACATGAAAATGTATCGGAGTCTCGGAATCGCTCCCTCTCATTCTTCCCAGGAAAGGCATTTGGATGAACAAACGGGGTTGGGGTGCCCCCTGCCTGTGGAACGTGTAGCTCAAATCCGGATTCTGTCCCTAATTGAGGTCTTCTATGAAAGGAATAATATGTATTGTACTTCGGCCTAGTCATAAACGGGCCAATGCCTGCGTCCTTTTCCTTGAGCTTGGCCCCGAGCTCCTGCATTTCGATCATCGAAAGGAGAATTCGCGAATCGGAGGTAGCCATGATTAAATCGACGCCAAGGCGTCTAAAGCCTCGTTCGGTAGCAGGATTTTTTAGGTCGATTCGACTCCGTCTCGTCTCACTAAGGCGCAAGGGTTGGTCTTCGCCAACTAGGTCGACTCAACAACTAGGTCTCCTTTAAGAGGTCTCCTTAACATCTAGGTCTCCTAACACCCACGTCTCCTAAACATCTAGGTCGACTTCACTCCTCGTAAGAGGTCTCTTTAACATCATAGTATAGCTCAACTGCATTCACGTTACATCTCCCGCACTCACGTTACGTCTCTTACCATTACGTTACTTAAAAGAGTCCTTTAAGAGGTCGACTGCACAACGTTACTTAAAGTAGTCTGGTGGGGAAAGAGACGCAACGGAGTGCGGGAGATGTAACGGAGTGAAATCGACCTAGATGTTAAGGAGACCTAGATGTTAAGGAGACCTCTTACGAGGAGTGAAGTCGACCTAGATGTTTAGGAGACCTGGATGTTAGGAGACCTCTTAAAGGAGACCTCTTAAAAGATGTTAAGGCACGTTACTTAAAGGCTCTTTCCTTCTCCCACACTCCGTTTCGTCTCCTTCCGGACCTAAAGGGCCTATCGCCTAAGGGCCATACCCCACCTGAGAATTTAACCAATCTATCCCGCGGTAGCGCGAGAGTCATAAACGAGGAAAACCTCATATGCTCAGTCAAAGAGACTGCTGGCGAAGTCTCGAAAAATAAGCCCAGATGACTCCAGTGTAGATTTACTTCATCCCTTAAAAAAAAGGAAGAACTCGTGAGCGGAAGAAGAAAGGTGTCCCCTAAGAATTGACTTCAAAGATATCACATTCAACTACCCAGCGGAGTAAAAACATATGTTCCTTCCGTCAGTCGTAGCTACCAGACCAAAACTACCAAAACAACTACTCGCCCATGGGCATTGATGATCTTTCATCGAGATAAGAAGAAATAAGTCGCAAGACGAGCCCACCAGAGAACCGCTTCAAGCGATTGACCAAGGAAACTGCCCTTTTACCCATCCCCACGGAGCGGTCATAATATACGTAAAGCCCCGCCAAACTATTCAGATCTCTGCGAGGGGATTGTGTTATAAATCCGATGGGTATAGGTGTGGTTGGTCGGGAAACTTACTTTGGTTGGCCTTGTCATTCTGGGCTCTACGTTTTGGTTCTGATCAATCAGAGGAGATCTTTCTTAGGACGAGTACACTATACTAAACATGGTGGGGGAGGCGACTAAAAAACTTCTCGGGATTTTCATATTAGAAGGTGCGGCTCGTGACCAGATGGTAGGTATTATTCGGAAACCAGAGGGAGCAGCGCATACCCGGGGAGCTATCACTGGGCCCATGTTGGGAGATCGCGATCCGCGCGAGAGGGGGAGTAGAGAAATTCTGATAAAGGCACCAGTCCTACCTATGGTTTTGTTTAAACTACCAGACGACATATAAAGCTTGATGGCTAAATTCTGGTGGGGAAGCCATTTATCCTCCGGTGGCTGGTTCGCTCCCTTTTGTCTAAAGCCTCGCTACCTTTCAGGTAGCCGGAGTAGTTTGGTAGGGGAGGGAAAAGGGCTTTCGCACGAGCAGATAAATCTCCTTGGGGAAAGAGACGTAACGTGAGTGAAGTCGACCTCTTTAAATACCCTTAACATCTAGGTCGATTACACGGGCGCAAGGGCTCCCGTGCAATCGACCTCTTAAGAAGACCAGCTGTAGTGGTTTGCTCCCTGACAGGTTTGTCTAAAGCCTCGCTACCTTTCAGGTAGCAGCCTACAAGGAGATTTATCTGCTCGACCCCATCCCACCGGAGGCTAAAGCGAGGTGTGGAGCGCACGACTGTAAACTCGTGGTTTGCTCCCTGGCAGGTTTGTCTAAAGCCTCGCTACCTTTCAGGTAGCCGGAGTAGTTTGGTAGGGTAGGGAAAAGGAAAAGGGCTAGCGCACGAGGCACGGAGTCCACACGGGCGCAAGGGCTCCCTTACGGTCGAGTCCCTATAACATCCAGCGCAACTTAACATCTAGGAAGACTTCACTCCTCGTAAGAGCTCTCTTTAACATCTAATATAGCTCAATTTATTCACGTTACGTCTTCCATCAACTGCACTCCGTGTACACTCCGGGCGCAAGGGCTCCCTGACGGTCGAGTCCCTAAAGGGCCACCTCGACCTCGTAAACTCGGTCGAGTGACTAAAGTCCCTACGCGGATAAATCTCCACACTCACGTTACGTCGTAGTTTGGCGGGTCAGTAACGGTCGACTTCACTTACGTTACGTCTCTTTCCCAGACTTTTTTAAGTAACGTTGTGCAGTCGACCTCTTAAAGGAGACCTCTTAATCTTAAGGAGACCTAGATGTTAGGAGACCTCTTAAAAGAGACCTCTTAAGGAGACCTCTTAAATCACTATTGTTTTAGTGACGTAAACACGCTTAATCCCTTACTGGAACCACCTACCAATTCGTCGTATCGACGGATCGTACTTCCACCTTACCCGACCTTTGGCCAATGGGCTGGGTTGTTAAGTGCCTAAAGCATATAGCTGCACAAAGAGTCTCGCATCGCTACGACGAAATGGGTTGATGTTCTCTATGCAATTACGAGGACGATTTCTCATCTCGACTCGACCTCTTAAAGGAGACCTCTTAAAGAACTATATGGCACGAGATGGAGGAGATTTATCTCCGGCCTATCAAACCATGGCTGAGTCAGTGTGGGACGAGAGAACTTCTGCCCGCTCTGCGGGGCATAAAGGATATCGTAAACTTCATGGTATTCCAGGGGTTGGATTTGATGCGAAACGAGAAGCGATCGCAGGAAGGAGAGAAATCTCTAGGTCGGTCGGAATAGAAGAAGTTTTTCCGAGGAAGAGGATCATGACAGTATCGGCTCGAGCGCGCGTATCCAGGTCAGTTAAACGTCTTCTCATCCTTCTTTTTTACAGGTATTGAGCTCCTCCAGGAAGGAGGACCTCATCCATTTGTGTGGATTAATGCCTCCCTGCGGGTATTCTGATTTGAGTCAAGAGGAATGTGGAAGTCTGAAGAGTGGATTCCGCTTTTCGTTCCAATCAGGAACCTTCAGTCACTGGTATTCCAGTTTGGTTTGGATGAGGATCCGCGTATGCGCTTCATCTTAGCGCGGAAGCAATTTCTTTTCGATCTCGAGTCTACACCATTGTGAAGATCTCAAAGGGGCTAGGTTCATTCAAAACGGAAATATCAAATTGTTTGCGGAGATCCTCCGCCTGCAGCCAATCCCTTCCGAAACCCGCTTGCCTTTTTCGAGTTGAACCACTTTAAGGAGGATTTTGAAACTATCCAGAAATGGGCACTTTCTTCCGGTCATGAAGGTGGAAGCTTCTGATGTCAGATAATGGCTGCTACCCGCTACCTTGCTTGAACTGAACTCCCAATGAAAGGGGGATGCTCCTCTATTAAAATTTTTTTCTTCCGTTGTAATTATGGATTCATCGAGTTCCTCTCCTCGCTTCTACTACCTCGCTTCGAGCGGGGAATGACTGCCACCAAGCTACTTTACCAACTACTCAACCTAGGCCCTGGAATACCGGTTTTTAACCAGGAAAGGGAGATGCTCCTTACTTTTATTAGATAATGGCTGCTACCTGCTACCTTGCTGCTACCTGAACTCCCATCCCTTGGAAGGCTAATCCCCAACTCCATCTTATTCCGAACCGGATGCCATTTTATCATCCTCTCACACAGAAGCTCCCCATTTCGCTAGCAAGAGGAGTTGCTTTTGAAGCGCATCGATTGACTTCCGGATTTGCTTCATTCGAAAAGAGGAATCGGGAGTCCCTTGAAGAATTTCTAAGAGAAGGTGCTAGGTTGCGAGATTCTGGAAAGTTCTTTCTCACCCGAGTCAAGGCCAAACCAATTAGCTACTGCTGGTTCTAATCGTGCCGCATCCGCATCGGACGATCCAACCAACTCTTGATCTGCTTGCTCTTCCTTCGGAAAACAATTCCCACTATTCCTGTAAGAACCGCAAGACATACCTTGGAGGCTATTCTAAGGAGGACTCCTTCTGACCCAGATGCCCTCTCAGTTGTTCCAACTGCTCCAACTTACGGTCGAGCGCTTTTATCATGATCTAGCCCAGCTTACCCCAATTTACCTTCTAATGAGATCCTACTGTTGGTAGCGTGAAGCCACTCCCTCCTTAGTCCGATGTCCTTCAGGGTTAAAAAAGTTATTTCTCCAGGAACACTTCTTTCTGACTCTGCTTTCTTCGTTCTTTCTCTTCTGCTTTCTTTCGTAAAGAGAAAACTCTCGCTCGACCAACGGGAGAATACAAGGATCGACATCGTCCTGTATCATGCCTGGGCTGCAGAGGGAAAGAACCTTGGTCTGATTCAAATCCTCCGCTTCGTAATCCTACTTGTACTTGAAGTTTGATTTTTCTCTGTTAATTTCTGCTTTCTTTTTTTTTTATTTCTTAATAGAAAGTGGAGTTGATGGGAGTTTGGTAGAAGCAACGTAAAAAGGTTAAATTGGAAATTGTGGAGTTCCGGTAGTCTTCCGATCTCTATTATTGCTAAAGGGCCATGGGGTAGGCCCCCCTTTCTATAACCCCTTTTCTCTAGGGTTGGTCGACTTCACTTAAGAGGCTGGATCGACCTTTACTCTTGATCGACCTCTTAAAGATCAATCGACTCTTGATCGACTTCCAATTCTTTTGTTTAGTACTCGTTTCACTCCTTTCGGTGCTCCCTAACATCTTAATTTCCCAAAATGTTACAATTGTGTTTTTGTAAATTCTCTAATAATGAAGGTCATGAAATAAACAAACTTTACACTTAATTTATTTTGTTTTTTGTTTCTTGTCATTTAGCTTAATTTCCAACAGCTTCTATTTCATTCTAGCTGCGAATTTTTTTAGTTTTTCCAAGAGTACCATCTTCTGCTTATGTAATATCTCTAGCTTAATTATTTAGTAAGGAAACAGCCCTTTCGACGGGCCCCACGGGGCGGTTATGCACGTATCGACTAGCGGACTGGCCTTAGCTCTTAATCGACGGCTGAGTTGCTTCGCACCAACTAGGTCTCCTGCATTTACGTTACGTCTTTTATCACTCCTCGTAAGAGGTCTCTTTAACATCTTTTAAGAGGTCTCATTAACTTCTAGGTCGACTTCATTACGTTACTTAAAGTAGTCTGGTGGGGCAGGCCCCTAGCGGTCGAGTCCCTAAAGGGCCACCACCTCGACCTCGTAAACTCGGTCGAGTGACTAAAGTCCCTACGCAGATAAATCTCCACATAACGTTACGTCTCCCGCACTCCGTTACAAGATATTAAAGCACGTTACGTCGTAGTTTGGCGGGTCAGTAACATCCGGGTCTCCTTAACATCTAGGTCTCCTAACATCCTTTAAGAGGTCGACTTCACTCCTCATAAGAGGTTCCTTAATATCCTTAAAGAGGTCTCATTAACATCTAGGTCGACTTCACTCCTCGTAAGAGCTCTATTTAACTAGTATAGCTCAACTGCATTTACGTTACTTAAACTCCCTCTCCCTAACGGTCGAGTCCCTAAAGGGCCACATAACGTTACGTCTCCCGCACTCCGTTACAAGATATTAAAGCACGTTACGTCTCTTTCCCAAACTATTGATTTATCTGCGTAGTTTAGTGACTCGATCGAGTTTACGAGATCGAGGCGGGAGACGGAACGGAGTGTACACGGAGTGCAGTTGACCTCGGATGTTATAGGGACTCGACTGATAAGGAGCCCTTGCGCCAGGAGTGTACACGGAGTGCAGTTGACCTCGGATGTTATAGGGATGAAATAGCTCGACCGATAGGGAAGCCCTTGCGCCTACCCTTCGAGCTTGCGATCCCCGTAACATCCAGGTCTCCTTAACATCTAGGTCGATTTCACTCCGTTACAAGATATTAAAGCACGTTACGTCTCTTTCCTAACGGTCGAGTAGATAAATCTCCTGCCCCACCAGAAGTTTAAGTAACGGAGTGTACACGGAGTGCAGTTGATGGAAGACGTAACGTGAATACAACTGACCTATTAAAGGATGTTAAAGAGAGCTCTTACGAGGAGTGAAGTCTTCCTAGATGTTAAGTTGCGCTAGATGTTATAGGGACTCGACCGTACCCTACCCAACCCCTACCCCACCATGTTCAAGTAACGTGAATACAATTGATGGGAGATGTAACGGAGTGTAATCGACCCGGATGTTAAATAGACCTCTTACGAGGCAGTGATAAAAGACGTAACGTAATGGAGTCGACCTAGATGTTAAGGAGACCTCTTAAAGGACTATTTCGACCTGGATGTAGGATTTGTATATCGGTTGAGGCATAATCTTAGGTCAAAGCGTCAGAAATAGCAGTGTGGGTTGTCGAGAAGACGCGGGAACTTTTTTAGTCGAGCGTTCTTTCTAATTGAGGTTTTTTCTTCTTTTGGTTTCTGCATCCGAGGACTTCTATCTCGTCTTCCTAGACTCTAGGGCGGTCTATGGTTTGGAATTTGGGGTCATCCTATATCTCAGCCGGACCCACCTGAGCACCACCTACCTTCTCAAGCCCTGCTCACCTTCCCGCTGGAAGTTCAATTTTCGGTTCACGACTCTTGCTTTATTCTCTCACGAGAGTATAATTGCGTAGTAGAGCCTCTATATTTCTGTAGGTCGGATCATGCAAAATCATTTTTTCCTTCTCGTTAAGCCAGTAGCTTACTCCAGGGGAATTCTCATCTGGAACTAACGGAGTACGGATAGTATCTGATTTCTGATACAAGGGTAGAGGGAGTTAACTCTCCATATCTTGATCCTCGATCGTCCTCATAATTATATAAGTGGAATTTGAATGTATTGAATTGGATCTAGTATTGGGTGGGATTCTTGCGCTATCATCTCCTGTTGGTCGAGCTCATCGTTCAGGATCCGTTGGAAAAGAAGAATAAAGGTGGGAAGACGCTGTAGTTTAGAGCTCTTTTGGTTGTCGAGTCCTACACCCCCCCAGATCAGACCCACCATAGGAATCTCGGGTCCCACATAAGAGGTCCTATCAGGCATCATAGAGACTTCGAAAGCTGCTAGCCTTCCGTCTGCCCGAAGTAAGAGCATGTTCCTGGAATCTTTGATTACCGCAGAAATTAGAATTTCTTAAGAATAGGGGTTTCGGAGGCCCGGTACGGGGTCGGCTATATCTCTTGTCAGGGGATTAGCGCTACTAATTCACCATAAGGGGATCTCTCTTCCTCCGATCATGGGATTCTTCCTTTTTTTCTGATTTCTGGTTCTTTTGGATTCCTGGAATCTACTCCTTCTTTTTATCCCAGAAAGAACTTGCTGTAACAGACAGACCCTCCGAGAGCTTACATAGCTCGTTCTCTACGGTTCTACTTCCACGCCCATGCCACGACTTCCATCTCAGCCCATATATTCTTCCAAGAGCACGAACTAGAAAGCAACGTGACTTGAACCTTCTCCAAACTAGAGTGATTAAGGTAATATGGAATTTCTTTCATGTCCCATTCTCGGTACCACTCTTAAGTGGGGATCTCGGACCGTACTCGAAGAAGCTTGGGCTTCCTGCTTAAAGATGTGGGTGAAGAGTCAGGATTCTTTGAGAAAGAGATTTTGATGCAGGGGGAACCCCGGTCGTAGCGCAGTCCAGGAACCGTAAACCTTTCGCGAGAATTCTTTCTTCGCCCAAGGATCTAAGAGTTCTCGGAAGAATTAAAAATTCTTGGTTTTAGTAAACCGAAAGCTTTTTTTCTGCTCTCCTGGAATATGACATGGATTGGCTTTTGGTTTGAATTTGATCTTCTATCAAGCGCTTCACCTCTAGCCCTTACCATCGTAGGAAACCTTTCTGCCCACCAAATACTTGAATTTCGCAGCATAAAAGAACCCTAATCCTATAAACTTCTGCCTACCCTCGCTGAGGCTCTGGGCTGCTTGAGATGAGAGTAAACCGACGGAACTCCCCCAGGAAGAGAATCCCAATGAAGATGTCTGTATTAGTATAGTATGTAAATTCATCGATCTTATCGATCCGCTTCTACTACCTCGTTTCACCCGACGCAACCCACCACTTAAAAGTCCTTCCTACCTGACTTTTTTATTAAAATTCTAGGAAGTTTAGCTTGTAATCTATATATATATGATCAGAATGAACATGGAAAACTAGCGGGGTCCTGGCGTAGCCAAAGAACCATATATTTGACTACTCGATCTGACACATAGAAGCCAATATCGAGCAAGTAGTAAGAGCGCTGGACCTTGATCTTCCAACTCCGGATTCCGAGATAGTCAGGGCCTATCCCGCCAAACTACGACGTAACGTGAGTGATAAAAGACGTAACGTAAATGCAGTTGACCTAGATAGATGTTAAAAAGACCTCTTACGAGAAGTGAAGCCGACCTGGATGTTAGGAAACCTGGATGTTACCGAACCTACCAAACTACTCCTGCTACCGAAAGAGAGGTAACGTGAGTGATAAAAGACGTAAATGAGGAGATTTATCTACTCGATCGTAAGATCTCCCTTAACATCTAGGTCGACTTCACTTACGTTACGTCGTAGTTTGGCGGTTCAGTAACATAAACTTTAATGCTTTAAGAGGTCGATTTCACTCCGTTACATCTCCCATCTCCTAACATCCAGGATCCTTCAGCATCTTTTAAGAGGTCGATTACACTCCGTTACATCTCCCATCTCTTTAACATCTTTTAAGAGGTCTCCTAACATCCTTTAAGAGGTCTCCTTAACATCTAGGTCTCCTAACATCCAGGTCGACTTAACATCTAGGTCGATTTCACTCCGTTACATCTCCCGCACTTCTCATAAGAGGTTCCTTAATATCCTTAAAGAGGTCTCATTAACATCTAGGTCTCCTAACATCCCGGACGACTTCACTTCTCATAAGAGGTTCCTTAATATCTAATGGATCAACAGCATTTACGTTACGTCTTTTATCATTACATTACGTCTCCCACATAACGTTACGTCTCCCGCACTCCGTTACAAGATGTAAAGCCTCATAAGAGGTTCCTTAATATCCTTAAAGAGCTCTCATTAACATCTTTTAAGAGGTCGATTACACTCCGTTGCATCTCCCATCTCCTAACATCCCGGTCTCCTTAACATCGTTTAAGAGGTCTCCTAACATCCAGGTTCCTCTAACATCTAGGTCGATTACACTCCGTTGCATCTCCCGCACTCCTCATAAGAGGTTCCTTAATATCCGGGTCGATTACACTCCGTTACATCTCCCATCTCATTAACATCTAGGTCTCCTTAACATCTTTTAAGAGGTCGATTACACTCCGTTGCATCTCCCATCTCCTAACATCCTTTAAGAGGTCTCCTAACATCCAGGTCTCCTTAACATCTAGGTCGATTTCACTCCTCGTAGGAGGTTCCTTAATATCCAGGGCAACTTAACATCTAGGAAGACTTCACTCCTCGTAAGAGCTCTCTTTCCTTTAATAGCTCAATTATATTCACGTTACGTCTTCCATCGGTTGTATAACGTTACATCTCCCGCACTTCTCATAAGAGGTTCCTTAATCTCCTTTAATAGGTAAAATTTACGTTACGTCTTTTATCACTCCTCGTAAGAGCTCTCTTTAACATCCTTTAATAGGTCAGTTGTATTCACGTTACGTCTTCCATCAACTGCACTCCGTGTACACTCCGTTCCGTCTCCCACCTCGATCTTACGATCGAGCAGATAAATCTCCACATAACGTTACGTCTCCCGCACTCCTCGTAAGAGGTTCCTTAATATCCTTTGATCGATTGTATAACGTTACATCTCCCGCACTTCTCATAAGAGGTTCCTTAATATCTAATGGATCAACAGCATTTACGTTACGTCTTTTATCATTACATTACTTAAACTTCTGGTGGGGCAGGAGATTTATCTACTCGACCGATAGGTCGAGGATCGCAGCTCGAGTCCCTATAACATCCTGCGCAACTTAACATCTAGGAAGACTTCACTCCTCGTAAGAGCTCTCTTTAACTTTCAGGACAACTTAACATCTAGGAAGACTTCACTCCTCGTAAGAGCTCTCTTTAACTTCCTTTAATAGCTCAATTGTATTCACGTTACTTAAACATCTGGTGGGGTAGGAGATTTATCTACTCGACCGATAGGAAAGAGACGTAACGTGAGTGCGGGAGATGCAACGGAGTGCGGGAGACGTAACGTTATGTGGGAGACGTAACGGGAGTAGAGTCGACCTAGATGTTAATGAGACCTCTTTAAGGATATTAAGGAACCTCTTATGAGAAGTGCGGGAGATGTAACGGAGTGAAATCGACCTAGATGTTAAGTCGACCTGGATGTTAGGAGACCTAGATGTTAAGGAGACCTGGATGTTACGAGGATCGCAGCTCGAGTCCCATCAGGTCCTCGATCTAGGAGATCGAGCAGATAAATCTCCATCAATTTATTCACGTTGCGTCTTCCATCAACTGCACTCCGTGTACACTCCGTTCCGTCTCCCACCTCGATCTTACGATCGAGCAGATAAATCTCCACATAACGTTACGTCTCCCGCACTCCGTTACATCTCCCATCTCCTAACATCCCGGTCTCCTTAACATCTAGGTCTCATTAACATCTAGGTCGACTTCATTACGTTACGTCTCCCGCACTCCGTTACATCTCCCGCACTTCTCATAAGAGCTTCCTTAATATCCTTTAAGACTGTATTTACGTTACGTCTTTTATCACTCCTCGTAAGAGGTTTCTTTAACATCTTTTAAGAGGTCGATTGCACTCCGTTACATCTCCCATCAGGTTAACTGCATTCACGTTACGTCTCCCGCACTCCGTTGCATCTCCCGCACTTCTCATAAGAGGTTCCTTAATATCCTTTAATAGGTTAAATTTACGTTACGTCTTTTATCACTCCTCGTAAGAGGTCTATTTAACTTCCGGGTCTCTTTAACATCTAGGTCTCCTAACATCCAGGACGACTTCACTTCTCATAAGAGGTTCCTTAATTTTAATAGGTTAAATTTACGTTACGTCTTTTATCACTTCTCATAAGAGGTTCCTTAATTTTAATAGGTTAAATTTACGTTACGTCTTTTATCACTCCTCGTAAGAGATCTCTTTAACATCTAATATAGGTCGGTTGTATTTACATCTCCCGCACTTCTCATAAGAGGTTCCTTAATATCTACGAGGTCAACTTCATTTACGTTACGTCTTTTATCACTCACGTTACGTCGTAGTTTGGCGGGCTAGGCCCAGACTACTTACTGTTTAAGGAACGTTGTGCAACCTAGTTGTTGAGTCGACCTAATGGTGGGAATCCGCCGTTCCTACCGACGTCTGTTGAACTTTAAAACCAAAAGAAAACCGGACGATCCCCCTGCTCGGATAAATATAGGCGCAAGGGCTTCGCTTATGGTGATCTACTGGATCGAGCTACACCATCTTGAAAAGTTTACGGAGAAGATCGAACGCGGAACTACTCAAACAACCTACTTCCTCTTCTAATTTCCACTATCTCATCCAACGCGAAATCACGTTCATCCGCAACGGATTTAGCATCCAGTTCTCTCAAGAAGCTAGCCATATCTTGAGCATCCATCATCGGGAGATCGAGGTCTGGTAGGTTAGTAGTGCTCGATCAAGCATCTACTCTTTTGAAACTCTTCCGACCTGTTTCTCTTGAATTTACTAATGTGGAATTCATTCGATGAATCTCTCTCATAGAAAGATGTTTTCGTTCTTTCATCATAGTAAGCAGCTTCTCCTTCGGCGGAGAATAAATCCAGGCAGGATAGTAGTCTCGACCTATTCCAGATCGTAGTAGTAGTTTGTAGCTCGCGTACCTCGACCTTTGGTCTTGGGGACCCAACCACGACCGGAGTCCCACCACTCTTTACTAGCTCGCTACCGACCCCATCATATCCATTAACTATCCGAACGAAGTCTCTCCCCAGCCAAGAGCAAATTAAGATCCTAGAGAATAACAATAATCCCCGATCCAGACTACTCTGCTAATCGATCGACTCGGCGAGACCTCTTCAACTTTTAGATTTTTTCCCACTTCACCGGCGCCGACCCTAAGCTTTTCTAATCCCTTTTCTAACCCCTCGCTACCTATACCGCTACAGAAGATTTTGGAATCGCTGAAAGAACCTTTGCATATACTGATGAGGAATCCCCGTCCACACTCCCTTTCTGTAAGCCTCGTCCGATATCAGCTTGCTCCCACCTTTCTTTAACTTTAACTGGAAAACCCTCTTTACCTTCTCTTCCTCAAAGTTCATCCCGGAGCGCTCTTACGATCACGGCTATACGCTAGAGCTTATAGATCTTTATCATACTCCCCCCTTTTTTTAGGAAACAGCCCTTTGAACCATTTATCCTCCGGTGGCACGGAGCGGTCATAATGTACGTATAGGCCTTTGTCCTTTAAGAGGTCTCCCTTAAGAGGTCTCCTTAACATCTAGGTCTCCCTTAAGAGGTCTCCTTAACATCTAGGTCTCCTTAAGAGGTCGACTTCACTCACGTTACGTCTCTTTCCCCACCAAAGAAGAGCGGCGATCGCCACCGGAGGATAAATCGAGCAGATAAATCTCCACACTCCGTTACGAGGGGTTGGAATTCTCTACGATCGCTTTCTCTACGCGATTAAACCACTGGAAAGCCTTTTCCGTTACATCGATTATTAGCCTTGCGAACGATATCGCGACACATAGGACTCCAAAGACATAGAAAGACCTTTTCGGGGCGAAAAAACCGCCTACATGGACCCCGATGGAGAAGAAGTCTTAGTTACCTACCTCTTTTCTTCGGAAAGGTCATTCAATTGTTACAAAAGGAGCTGATAAACAATTAAAGAGCGGCTTGTCTTTTTCGCTGGATTTGTAAGCGTATTTGATACAGAAGTTATAACCCCAGGTAATAGCACCCTATAAAGGTAGCAGGCCTCGCGATTAGGCGATTCAACTTGATCCGCATCTCCTCCAATGTCGGACCGAACTCGCTCGCTGCGAACGCATCAAATCAGGACCCAGCTGCTGGTGCCGTAAGAAGAATTTCCCACCGATACTCCGATATGATTGATCATTTCACAGGATAAAGCAGCAAGGTCAGAGCGGGGCCCAAGAAGAAAGAGGCCCATCGATCTTAAGACTCGAACTAGCCAGATGACGGGTTCCTTTCAGAGGCTTCTCTGCGTAACTATCACCTAAAGAAAAAAGGGAAAAACAGCGATTTATCGCCTTTACCTTTCCAAGTCAACAACCAAAGAAAGCAAAATGAGGAGGACAGGACCGTGAACTAAAATGGAATTTTTGTTACCCACGACACCCATAGCATGAAGGAGTCGCTTTTTTTGTTTCCAATGAAGCGCATCCGCGGATCCTCATCCAACCCATACCTGTAATACCTGGGGTTTTTCAGTTTCCTTTTTTTTAGAATCCGGGTCCTCATACCTTCTCCTCCTAGCTCAATACGTGTGAAAAAAAGAAATCAGGATGCAGTCCCGCGCTTTCCACTGGATTTTCAACCTAAAAAGATCCTAGTAATATACTCTACTATCCGCCGCTCAAGAGCAGCTCCCTGCTGAGTAGCTTATCGTTAATAGCCCAGGCGTAGGAAAGCCTATTGATAGGTGAAGTTGGACCTATTTTCGATAGCAGAAAGGGGACCTGTCTATGACCGACGGGGTTCCGCTTCCTTTCCCCTTTCTGGAAATAAGTATCACGGTAGTTAATGGAAGATCAAGGTGATACCTGTCAGATTAGACTTTTTCAGGTTCCAGGGTATCTAAACCCACGTACTCGAGATCTAAGAGCATAGGAGGTCGAGAAGAAACTTCAGCTTGTCGTCAAGCATTTGATGATGGAGATCATGTCAATTCAATCGTGTCATGTCGAGCCTCTACTACGTCTCAGGATTGAGTTCCTAACCTCTGCCTCTGATATGGGAAGCTCCACTGATTCAATCCCCCTCCTATTGAAGATCGTACCTTTCTATAAGATCAAAGAAGTACAGAAGTGGCCATAGAAGACCTATCTCTTCTCTTCGAGCTAAAGGGTCCCATTCCTAGCTCCTTGAACCAAACTACCAGGCTAGGCATCTGTTCTCACCGGGCGCCGCTCACTACCAATCGTATGGAGATAGTCTTGAGTCCCCTATGACCCAAAACATCCTGGCTTTCCAAATCAATGTAATCCAACTATGACTAAAGCAGAAAAACGTTCATTCACTTTTTAAGAGGTCAACTGCACTTAAGAGGTCTCCTTAACATCTAGGTCTCCTAACATCGTTTAAGAGGTCTCCTAACATCCAGGTTCCTCTAACATCTAGGTCGATTACACTCCGTTGCATCTCCCGCACTCCTCGTAAGAGGTCTTTTTAACATCTATCTAGGTCTCCTTAGCATCTTTTAAGAGGTCGATTACACAACGTTACATCTCCCATCTCCTAACATCCAGGTCTCCTTAACATCTAGGTCTCCTAACATCCTTTAAGAGGTCTCCTAACATCCAGGACGACTTCACTTTCTATAATAGGTTCCTTAATCTCCTTTAATAGGTTAAATTTACGTTACGTCTTTTATCACTGCCTCATAAGAGGTTCCTTAATATCCTTAAAGAGGTCTCATTAACATCTTTTAAGAGGTCTCCTAACATCCTTTAAGAGGTCGACTTCACTCCTCATAAGAGGTTCCTTAATATCCTTAAAGAGGTCTCATTAACATCTTTTAAGAGGTCGATTACACTCCGTTACATCTCCCATCGATTGTATAACGTTACATCTCCCGCACTTCTCATAAGAGGTTCCTTAATTTCCTTTAATAGGTTAAATTTACGTTACGTCTTTTATCACTCCTCGTAAGAGGTCTATTTAACATCCTAGTATAGGTCAATTTATTCACGTTACTTGAACATGGTGGGGTAGGCCGCCTACGCTCGACTCCCGTCAGGTCCTCGATCTCGTAAACTCGATCGAGTCACTAAAGTGCCTACGCAGATAAATCTCCTCATTTACGTTACGTCTTTTATCACTCACGTTACGTCTCTTACCATTACATACACAAAGAAATCCTAATCGACTGGTCAAGGGAAATCGAGAATGTGGAGTTGACCTCTTAAGGAGACTTCTTAAAGGACTATCTCAACCTCTTAAAACGGGCCTCCGTCTCTCTCCTCCGGCCCTTACTCCAAACTCCCACTCCTCGCATCTGCTTCTACTACCCGAGCCATCAGTCTACCACCTTTGGTTTAATACGGGCGATCTCTGATAAACTACCTCGCTTCCACCTTTCGAAAGTATGACAGCAGTAGCCTTTCCTTCGAAGTTTATGAGGCCAAGATGCAGAACTTCTTAAGAAAAAACCAATGAGGAGGACCTGGGACCCGTGAGTTCGAGATCCGGTCGATCAAACAGCCGCTACTTACACATTGATATCGTCTATCGTCTGCGGGACCTAAAAGTGATCCAAAGAGCTCTCCGATACACACTTAACCTCGCATAGAACACAAGAGAGCAGCCGGAACCTCGCTAGCTGCTTTATTCCATAAGGATCCGCTTCTTTGACCTCCCCATTTCTACCTACCAACTGGAAGAAGGTGATTGAGCGTCTTACCTGGATCTAGCCAAGGGCGAGCGTGCGGAGCAGATCTAGCAAAGCGAAGAGAGAAAGCGGAAAAAACGAACCTAGAGAGTGTCGTGAACTTACGAGCGGATACCCGCCCGACTTCTGATCTGCCTGCGAAGTTTTTAGTGCGATAGAAGAAAAGCAAGGATGCATGCGTCCCGAAAGTAGTGAACAAAAAGGGAGAGTGGATAAAGGTCGAGGTCAAATGCTCAACCAAGCGAAAAAAGACAGAAAAGGCGAGCAAGCAATTCCAAATCAAATCTTAGAACCAACTCCGGTTGGAGTGAACATGCTCAAGGTGCGAAGCAGCTCGACCAGCGGGAGAGAGGTCGATAGTGTATAAATCCCATGAAACGACTACCAGGACCAGCCTGTTAGTAGAAGGTCCGCCTACCCCCAAGGGAGATGAGACGGAGTCGAGACGGAGCTCCGTTTAAGGTCGAGGGAGTTTAAGTAACGGAGTGAAAACGGAGTGCAGTTGATGGAGATTTATCCGCTCGTGCGATAGCACGAGGAGATTTATCGGCGTAGGAGATTTATCTACTCGAGCGCATTTATGCGATCGAGGCGGGAGACGGAACGGAGTGTACACGGAGTGCAGTTGATGGAAGACGTAACGTGAATAAATTGACCTATTAAAGGAAGTTAAAGAGAGCTCTTACGAGGAGTGAAGTCTTCCTAGATGTTAAGTTGCGCAGGATGTTACGGGGACTCGACCCTACCCAACCCCTACCCCACCAGAAGTTTAAGTAACGTGAATAAATTGATGGAAGACGTAACGTGAATACAATTGATGGAAGACGTAACGTGAATACAATTGATGGAAGACGTAACGTGAATAAATTGACCTATACTATGATGTTAAAGAGACCTCTACGAGGAGTGAAGTCGACCTAGATGTTAAACGATATTAAGGAAGCTCTTATGAGAAGTGATAAAAGACGTAACGTAAATTTAACCTATTAAAGGATATTAAGGAACCTCCTACGAGGAGTGCGGGAGACGTAACGTTATGTGGAGATTTATCTGCGTAGTTAGTCACTCGACCGAGTTTACGAGGTCGAGGTGGGAGACGGAACGGAGTGTACACGGAGTGCAGTTGACCTCGGATGTTATAGGGACTCTCCCTTCGGGTTCGCTACCTATCGGTTTTTGTCTAAAGCCACGCTACCTGGAAGGTAGCTGGAGTAGTTTGGTAGGGCGGATAACATCCAGGTCTCCTTAACATCTAGGTCGATTTCACTCCGTTACATCTCCCGCACTTACGTTACGTCTCTTTCCCAGACTACTGTTTAAGTAACGGAGTGTGGAGATTTATCTGCGTAGTTAGTCACTCGACCGAGTTTACGAGGTCGAGGCGGGAGACGGAACGGAGTGTACACGGAGTGCAGTTGATGGAAGACGTAACGTGAATAAATTGATGGAGATTTATCTGCTCGATCTCCTAGATCGAGGACCTGATGGGACTCGAGCTGCGATCCTCGACCTATCGGTCGAGTAGATAAATCTCCTACCCCACCAGATGTTTAAGTAACGTGAATACAATTGAGCTATTAAAGGATATTAAGGAAGCTCTTACGAGGCTTTACATCTTGTAACGGAGTGAAATCGACCTAGATGTTAAGGAGACCTAGATGTTAAGTTGTCCTGGAAGTTAAAGAGAGCTCTTACGAGGAGTGATAAAAGACGTAACGTAAATACAGTTATTAAAGGAGATTAAGGAACATATTATAGAAAGTGCGGGAGATGTAACGTTATACAATCAACCTATTAAAGGATATTAAGGAACCTCTTACGAGGAGTGAAATCGACCTAGATGTTAAGGAGACCTGGATGTTAGGAGATGGGAGATGTAACGGAGTGTAATCGACCTCTTAAAAGATGTTAAGTTGCGCTGGATGTTATAGGGACTCGACCGTAAGGGAGCCCTTGCGCCCGTGTGGAGATTTATCTGCTCGTGCGATAGCACGAGGAGATTTATCGGCGTAGGAGATTTATCTACTCGAGCGCATTTATGCGATCGAGGAGCTTTAGGGACTCTCCTTCAAGGTTCGCTACCTAGCGGTTTTTGTCTATCGCTACCTTTCAGGTAGCAGCTAAAGGGGATTTATCTACGTAGGAGATTTTTCTGCTCGACCGAGTTTACGAGGTCGAGGATCGCGACCCCCACGGTGCGGTAGCAGGAGTAGTTTGGTAGGTTCGGTAACATCCAGGTCTCCTTAACATCTAGGTCGATTTCACTCCGTTGCATCTCCCGCACTCACGTTACGTCTCTTTCCCCACCAGACTACTTTAAGTAACGTAATGAAGTCGACCTCTTAAAGGAGACCTCTTAAGGAGACCCAAAGAAGACCTTGGGCCTACGTTCAAGTTTAAGTAACGTAATGGTAAGAGACGTAACGTGCTTTAATATCTTGTAACGGAGTGCGGGAGACGTAACGTAATGAAGTCGACCTAGATGTTAATGAGACCTAGATGTTAAGGAGACCTGGATGTTAGGAGACCTCTTAAAGGAGTACTTCGACCTCTTAAAAGGTAGCGAACCTGAAAGGAGAGTCGCTTCGCACCTAAAGGCCCTCTCGAGAACCCTCGAGGTTTTTTCGTGAGCATAAGGAGCCTAAGAGGACATGACCAACAGCCCTTGCGCCGGGAGTGAAATCGGTTTCTACCGAAAACGTAGCCTATTCTTCCTTGGAAAGCCTTACCAGAAGAAAGGAGCGGAAGAGAGAGGACTCAACGAACCTCCGGCCGAGCCTCCTCTGCGGCCGAGATCTGAGAACCCGCTCACTCTTTCATTCAATTTCGCTTATTCAATGGAATTCTCTTAATAATCCCCATGAATCCCTGGAAGAGTCCTTTATAGATCAAGAAGGTGAAGTAAATGCCCAAAACCGCTTCAGCTGCAAAGAGCGAATGATCATAAAGGGGCGTGGACTTACCTCTTTCCAAATCTGCCCATACTAGATGCTGGAAGGAACCGGGAGGGAAGCCCGACCGAAGAGCTATGGTAGGGGACCTGTCTGCGTCGACGGGGGAAAGACAGACAATCTGCAAATAAGACGTCCCTCTGATCGGGGAGAGCTTGCCCTTACTCATGCTCGTTGGAGTAGTGTTGGAATCCAACGACAAAGGGAGCTAAGCCTTGTAGTTCGTTCCCTACCTACCATATTCTCAGATCGAAGCGTGTAGAGTGCGAAGTCGTCTACTGAGTGGAGAAGTTCCCTTGAATATCGGTACGGTAGGCAGGTATCACCCCTTTCCGCCCCTTCGACTTAGTCGAAAGTAGGAAAAACTTAATCCGAAGAAGAAGAAAAAAATGATAGTAAGTCGGGAGAACCGGAAGGCTAGAGGATATGCCTGGAAACTTTGAGAGAAGAAATCTGAGATGGTAAGAGACGTAACGTGAGTGATAAAAGACGTAACGTAAATGCAGTTGATGGAGATTTATCTGCGTAGGGACTTTAGTCACTCGATCGAGTTTACGCGATCGAGGTGGTGGCCCTTTAGGGACTCGAGCTGCGATCCTCGACCTATCGGTCGAGTAGATAAATCTCCTGCCCCACCAGAAGTTTAAGTAACGGGAGTGCGGGAGATGTAACGGAGTGCGGGAGACGTAACGTAATGATAAAAGACGTAACGTAAATGCAGTTGATCTATTAGATATTAAGGAACCTCTTATGAGAAGTGCGGGAGATGTAACGGAGTGAAATCGACCTAGATGTTAAGGAGACCGGGATGTTAGGAGACCTAGATGTTAATGAGACCTAGATGTTAAGGAGACCTCATAAAAGGGACTCGACCGCAGGGAGCCCTTGCGCCCGGAGTGTACACGGAGTGCAGTTGATGGAAGACGTAACGTGAATAAATTGATGGAAGACGTAACGTGAATACAATTGAGCTATATTAGATATTAAGGAAGCTCTTATGAGAAGTGCGGGAGATGTAACGTTATACAATCGATGGGAGATGTAACGGAGTGTAATCGACCCGGATATTAAGGAACCTCCTACGAGGAGTGCGGGAGACGTAACGTTATGTGGCCCTTTAGGGACTCGACCGTTAGGGAGAGGGAGTTTAAGTAACGTAAATGCAGTTGAGCTATACTAGTTAAATAGAGCTCTTACGAGGAGTGAAGTCGACCTAGATGTTAATGAGACCTATTAAAGGATATTAAGGAACCTCTTATGAGGAGTGATAAAAGACGTAACGTAAATTTAACCTATTAAAGGAGATAAAGGAACCTATTATAGAAAGTGAAGTCGTCCTGGATGTTAGGAGACCTCTTAAAGGATGTTAGGAGACCTAGATGTTAAGGAGACCTAGATGTTAAGTTGCCCCCGGATGTTAAAGAGAGCTCTTACGAGGAGTGATAAAAGACGTAACGTAAATTTAACCTATTAAAGGATATTAAGGAACCTATTATAGAAAGTGAAGTCGTCCTGGATGTTAGGAGATGGGAGATGCAACGGAGTGCGGGAGACGTAACGTTATGTGGAGATTTATCTGCTCGTGCGCCAGCACGAGGAGATTTATCGGCGTAGGAGATTTATCTACTCGAGCGCATTTATGCGATCGAGGCGGGAGACGGAACGGAGTGTACACGGAGTGCAGTTGATGGAAGACGTAACGTGAATAAATTGACCTATTAAAGGAAGTTAAAGAGAGCTCTTACGAGGAGTGAAGTCTTCCTAGATGTTAAGTTGCGCAGGATGTTACGGGGACTCGAGCTGCGATCCTCGACCTATCGGTCGAGTAGATAAATCTCCTGCCCCACCAGAAGTTTAAGTAACGGGAGTAGAGTCGACCTAGATGTTAATGAGACCTCTTTAAGGATATTAAGGAACCTCTTATGAGGCAGTGATAAAAGACGTAACGTAAATTTAACCTATTAAAGGAGATTAAGGAACCTATTATAGAAAGTGAAGTCGTCCTGGATGTTAGGAGACCTCTTAAAGGATGTTAGGAGACCTCTTAAAAGATGTTAAGTTGCGCTGGATGTTATAGGGACTCGACCATACCCTACCCAACCCCTACCCCACCAGATGTTTAAGTAACGTGAATACAATTGATGGGAGATGTAACGGAGTGCGGGAGACGTAACGTGAATGCAATCGACCTGATGGGAGATGTAACGGAGTGAGGGAGACGTAACGTAATGCAGTCGACCTAGATGTTAATGAGACCTCTTAAAAGATGTTAAAGAAACCTCTTACGAGGAGTGCGGGAGACGTAACGTTATGTGGAGATTTATCTGCTCGTGCGCCAGCACGAGGAGATTTATCGGCGTAGGAGATTTATCTACTCGAGCGCATTTATGCGATCGAGGCGGGAGACGGAACGGAGTGTACACGGAGTGCAGTTGATGGAAGACGCAACGTGAATAAATTGATGGAGATTTATCTGCTCGATCTCCTAGATCGAGGACCTGATGGGACTCGAGCTGCGATCCTCGTAACATCCAGGTCTCCTTAACATCTAGGTCTCCTAACATCCAGGTCGACTTAACATCTAGGTCGATTTCACTCCGTTACATCTCCCGCACTTCTCATAAGAGGTTCCTTAATATCCTTAAAGAGGTCTCATTAACATCTAGGTCGACTCTACTCCCGTTACGTCTCCCACATAACGTTACGTCTCCCGCACTCCGTTGCATCTCCCGCACTCACGTTACGTCTCTTTCCTATCGGTCGAGTAGATAAATCTCCTACCCCACCAGATGTTTAAGTAACGTGAATACAATTGAGCTATTAAAGGAAGTTAAAGAGAGCTCTTACGAGGAGTGAAGTCTTCCTAGATGTTAAGTTGTCCTGAAAGTTAAAGAGAGCTCTTACGAGGAGTGAAGTCTTCCTAGATGTTAAGTTGCGCAGGATGTTACGGGGACTCGAGCTTGCGATCCTCGACCTGTCGGTCGAGCAGATAAATCTCCTACCCCACCAGACTATTTTAAGTAACGTTGTGAAGTCGACCTTAAGAAGCAGCCTACCCCACCACCGTAGGAACTCGAGCAAAGGGAGAGGTAGTGAGAAGAAACGGAGTCGAATCGACCTAAAAAGGTCGTAAGAGAAATCTCCTGCCCCCACCGGACTACTTTAAGAAAAGCTTTAAACCAAACTATCGCTCGACCAACGGGAGAAGACAAGGATCGACATCGTCCTGTATCATGCCAGGTCTGTTCCATTCATGATCTTTCTCCACTATTTTAGTTCACTCACTTCCCACTAAAAGAAATAGGGAATTGAAGCTTCTTTCGTAATGCCTTTCAATCATATCTACCGTCTTTAGGTTTTCTTCACCGAGGATTCGAGGTATTCCGCATGGGAACAAGATCGGTAGGGAAGATCTTCCCCCAGGCGGAGGAGAAGAGCGGATGCAGAAAATTGAGGATGAGATATATAAGGAGATAGCGGAAGACTGAGTCTTGAGGTATGGATGGGCCGCCCAGGGGAACAATCCGTTGCGGGGAGAAAGCGAGTTAAGAGAATCGAGTTACAGAGGAGGACTCGACAGAAAAAGGCCCACGTTCAGGAGAAATGCCGAAGGAATTGGTGCGGCGTCACGGGAAATGCTGGGTCCTATCTCGGGTATGCGCCCTCGAGAGCCGGTAGGATTTATCCTGCGTGTGGATAGGTAGAGAGATAGGTAGCACTCCTTCCCTGGTCCAGAAGAATCTCTTCCTAGGTCTAGGCAGATGTTGGAGTGGAAAGAAGAATTTGCTCGATTCCGGATTCTTACCCGCAGGAGAAGTTGAGTGCGGAACCGAGAGGAACTTTCGAAAGAGAGGTCTTGGGAGGCTGCTTCTTCTCGCGCTAAGAGATCCAGCAAGGAGAAGTTTCTAGTTTCCTATCGGTCACACCCACCACACTACTGTGAAAAGTAACGTTGTGCAGTCGACCTAGTTAGGGACCCCGTAGGATAAATCGAGTTAATAAATTACCTAACCCCCCCGGTGAAGACCGCGAGGGAGTGAGGCAGGGTCGAGAATAAGAGTTGATCAGGACGATCGATTTCCTTCATCTCGATACCCGCTGAACTGGGATTTCCACGTGCTCTCGCCCCAAAATTCTTCCTCCGCCGAACCCTAACCCTTGAGGGAAGCGGGAGGGATCGGCCGCTAACGTGAAGCCCTGACGCATGATAGACAGGTTGGAGAAATGGGAGGCATAATTCTTTTATACTCCTTCTTGTTCCAGTGGGGATTTCTCATTTTGAAGCTGTTTGGCTTGTTTCGAACCGAATACGAGTAGAATCTGGATATCAGGCGCTGTGTCCAGTATGAGTATGATGTGCGTGAGTCACTCATGTCTCTCCGCGGGCACCGTCTTTACCCAACCTGGTCTCGCTAAGGAAGTCTGCGACTATATTAGAAGTGGAGCAGCGATCCGACTAGCCTTTTCTTAAGGAAAAAAAGGGGGGGGGGGTACTTACTTCCCATGTTTTTCCCATGCGATTTAACAGGGGGCCAGAAGAAGAGGAAGCAGTCTTTAGATGGTTCACATTTGCTCGAGAAGAAAGCGAACGCATGAAAGAAAATCTGCTTTCGTCTTCTCGAGCTTCTATTTGAATAGACGGGAACGGGACTTTTAGATTGAATTATCTGAATACGGTCACGTTCTCTTTCGTACGGAGAGTAGGGGGAGTCTCTAAGAGTAGTCCGGTTTAAAGGTTTTCTCACTCAGATTCAGTCTACTTAAAGGACTGCTTTAGTTGTGTCCACCTCGACTATCTCGACCTCTTAAAGCATCCCCAACATCACATACCAACGGTTGTCCACTTACTTCGGTTCTATTTGAGGCAACCTTGAGGTTTATTTGATTTCCTTTGAAAAGTTGAAGGAGTTAAAATTGAAAAAAAAGTTAAAGAAGTTAAAGAAAAGGCCTACCCCACCAGACGAAGTTAAAGAAATTGGAGTTTAAAGAATTTGAAAAAAGAAACATAAGGAAGTAAAGCCTCCATTACATAAAAAAAGAAAACAAGGGAGTGTGGCCTTAAAATGGAGTAATGAGAAGCTTTTGATAAGTGAGATGAGGAAATACCTCTAGCATGATCCCTTTCGTACACGTTTGAAATTCATTGGGAGACCTCTTAAAGTAAAAGGTGCAAAGCAACTCGACCGCTAGGGAAGCCCTTGCGCCTACGTTTAAGTAACGTTGTGTGGTAAGAGACGTAACGTGAGTGAGGGCTCCGCGACTCGTGCGTTAGCACGAGGAAAGAGACGTAACGTAAGTGCGGGAGATGTAACGTGAATGAGGGCTCCGCGCCTCGATCGTAAGATCTCCCTTAACATCTTTTAAGAGGTCGATTACACTCCGTTACATCTCCCATCTCCTAACATCCTTTAAGAGGTCTCATTAACATCTTTTAAGAGGTCTCCTAACATCCTTTAAGAGGTCGACTTCACTCCTCATAAGAGGTTCCTTAATATCCTTAAAGAGGTCTCATTAACATCTAGGTCGACTCTACTCCCGTTACTTAAACTTCTGGTGGGGCAGGAGATTTATCTACTCGACCGATAGGTCGAGGATCGCAGCTCGAGTCCCCGTAACATCCTGCGCAACTTAACATCTAGGAAGACTTCACTCCTCGTAAGAGCTCTCTTTAACTTTCAGGACAACTTAACATCTAGGAAGACTTCACTCCTCGTAAGAGCTCTCTTTAACTTCCTTTAATAGCTCAATTGTATTCACGTTACTTAAACATCTGGTGGGGTAGGAGATTTATCTACTCGACCGATAGGAAAGAGACGTAACGTGAGTGCGGGAGATGCAACGGAGTGCGGGAGACGTAACGTTATGTGGGAGACGTAACGGGAGTAGAGTCGACCTAGATGTTAATGAGACCTCTTTAAGGATATTAAGGAACCTCTTATGAGAAGTGCGGGAGATGTAACGGAGTGAAATCGACCTAGATGTTAAGTCGACCTGGATGTTAGGAGACCTAGATGTTAAGGAGACCTGGATGTTACGAGGATCGCAGCTCGAGTCCCATCAGGTCCTCGATCTAGGAGATCGAGCAGATAAATCTCCATCAATTTATTCACGTTGCGTCTTCCATCAACTGCACTCCGTGTACACTCCGTTCCGTCTCCCGCCTCGATCGCATAAATGCGCTCGAGTAGATAAATCTCCTACGCCGATAAATCTCCTCGATCTAGGAGATCGAGCAGATAAATCTCCACATAACGTTACGTCTCCCGCACTCCGTTGCATCTCCCATCTCCTAACATCCCGGTCTCCTTAACATCTTTTAAGAGGTCGATTACACGGGCGCAAGGGCTCCCGTACGGTCGAGTCCCATCAGGTCCTCGATCTAGGAGATCGAGCAGATAAATCTCCATCTCCTAACATCCTTTAAGAGGTCTCCTAACATCCAGGTCTCCTTAACATCTTTTAAGAGGTCGATTACACTCCGTTGCATCTCCCATCTCCTAACATCCTTTAAGAGGTCGACTTCACTCCTCATAAGAGGTTCCTTAATATCCTTTAATAGGTCGATTGCATAACGTTACGTCTCCCGCACTCCTCGTAGGAGGTTCCTTAATATCCGGGTCGATTACACTCCGTTACATCTCCCATCGGTTGTATAACGTTACATCTCCCGCACTTCTCATAAGAGGTTCCTTAATCTCCTTTAATAGGTTAAATTTACGTTACGTCTTTTATCACTCCTCATAAGAGGTTCCTTAATATCCTTAAAGAGGTCTCATTAACATCTTTTAAGAGGTCGATTGCACTCCGTTACATCTCCCATCTCCTAACATCCCGGACGACTTCACTTTCTATAATATGTTCCTTAATATCCTTTAATAGGTTAAATTTACGTTACGTCTTTTATCACTCCTCGTAAGAGCTCTATTTAACTAGTATAGCTCAACTGCATTTACGTTACTTAAACTCCCTCTCCCTAACGGTCGAGTCCCTAAAGGGCCACATAACGTTACGTCTCCCGCACTCCTCGTAAGAGGTTCCTTAATATCCGGGTCGATTACACTCCGTTACATCTCCCATCGATTGTATAACGTTACATCTCCCGCACTTCTCATAAGAGGTTCCTTAATATCTAATAGATCTCCTTAGCATCTAGGTCTCCTAACATCCCGGTCTCCTTAACATCTAGGTCGATTTCACTCCGTTACATCTCCCGCACTTCTCATAAGAGCTTCCTTAATAAATATCCTTTAATAGGTTAAATTTACGTTACGTCTTTTATCACTCCTCATAAGAGGTTTCCTTAATATCTAATAGATCAACTGTATTTACGTTACGTCTTCCTCATTTACGTTACGTCTTTTATCATTACGTTACTTAAACTTCTAGCGGTCGAGCAGATAAATCTCCTGCCCCACCAGAAGTTTAAGTAATGTAATGAAGTCGACCTAGATGTTAATGAGATGGGAGATGTAACGGAGTGTAATCGACCCGGATATTAAGGAACCTCTTATGAGGCAGTGATAAAAGACGTAACGTAAATTTAACCTATTAAAGGATATTAAGGAAGCTCTTATGAGAAGTGCGGGAGATGTAAATACAATCGATGGGAGATGTAACGGAGTGAAATCGACCTAGATGTTAAGGAGACCTGGATGTTAGGAGACCTCTTAAAGGATGTTAGGAGACCTCTTTAAGGATGTTAGGAGACCAGACCTCTTAATAGAACTCCATGCCGATAGAGATCAGACATTGCGTAATCCTGGTTTAGCTCTAATGAGCTTCTGGAGAGAGTCAGACTCCGTTACATTAACAGAACTCACTTCAGTGACGACAAGCTAAGCTAGCAATCCAATGGATCCGAATTTCTCATGTAGTTGTCCCGGAGGAAAGAGAGCAGCATTCCCATACTCTCGGACGTACGGTATTTACATCAAAGTTTTAGGATGAGTGAACTACCAGCTCGTGAGAGCTACAAATGGATTGATCGAGGGCGGAGGGTCGGAAGGGAGATCTAGCTAGCTCCTGAACACCCTCCTTCTGGGACGGGCTACTCCGCCTCTCTACCTCTTCTGAAGCTGTATCATTCATAGTTCATATCAGATCTCCCATACCCTTCGGAGAAGGTCGGTCGGTGAGTCCCGGCTAGGATAATCTGAGTTCTCCCACCGTATTCTATCGAATCTCTCGATACAAATCTTTAAGAGTAAAGTGAGCGAAGGGCCCGGATGAAAATTCCACTCTACCAATGGAGGAGTTCCATGAGGTTTGTCCAAGATTGGACCCGTCAGTACCCTTTCGTACACATAAAACTTATACCCGTTCCCAACTCTCTATGAGACTATATAGTAAGGGCTCTCTCCGGGCCAGAACCGCAACTTCTCCCGTCCGTATGGCCCGCATTCCTACTTCGGAACCGAGACCCCGACAAGCATTCCTTCTATCTTCTATGTCTGTTGTAGTTCGATTAGATCCCTCTGTTCGGATAGTGGTGATCCGTTCCGGTGAGTGATCAAGAGATAGATCGGATGGAGGAGAGAGAGGAATAGGTGGGTTTCATGACTCTTTTTTCTTCCGAGATGCTGCTCTGCGCCCGACTGAGCACCTCAACTAGGTCTCCTTAACCTTAAAATCTAGGTCAACTTAACATCTAGGTCTCTTTAACATCTAGGTCAACTTCACTCCTCGTAAGAGGTCTCTTTAACATCAATACCTAGGTCAACTTAACATCTAGGTCGACTTCACTCCTCTTAACTGGTCTCTTTAACATGCGGGTCAACTTAACGGAGAAATCTAGGTCTCCTAACATCCCGGACGACTTCACTTTCTATAATAGGTCTTTTTAACATCCTTTAACATCTAGGTCTCCTTAACATCTAGGTCGACTTCACTCCTCAGGTCTCTTTAACATCCTTTAAGAGGTCGATTGCATAACGTTACATCTCCCGCACTTCTCGTAAGAGGTCTCTTTAACATCCAGGGCAACTTAACATCTAGGTCTCCTAACATCCAGGACGACTTCACTTTCTATAATAGGTTCCTTAATTTCCTTTAATAGGTTAAATTTACGTTACGTCTTTTATCACTCCTCGTAAGAGCTCTCTTTAACTTCCGGGTCGATTACACTCCGTTACATCTCCCATCAATTGTATTCACGTTACTTAAACTTCTGGTGGGGTAGGGGTTGGGTTTGGCTATGGTCGAGTCCCTAAAGGTACTCGTGCTAACGCACGAGGCGCGGAGCCCTCATTTACGTTACGTCTTTTATCACTGCCGTTGCGTCTCTTTCCCCACCAGACTACTTTAAGTAACGTAAGTGTGGAGATTTATCTGCGTAGGCACTTTAGTGACTCGATCGAGTTTACGAGATCGAGGACCTGAAAGGGACTCGAGCGGCGATCCTCGACCTATCGGTCGAGTAGATAAATCTCCTACCCCACCAGATGTTTAAGTAACGTGAGTGTGGGAGATGTAACGGAGTGCAATCGACCTCTTAAGGAGACCTAGATGTTAAGGAGACCTCTTAAAGGACTATCTCGACCTAGATGCTAAGGAGATCTATTAGATATTAAGGAACCTCTTATGAGAAGTGCGGGAGATGTAACGTTATACAATCGACCTATATTAGATGTTAAAGAGACCTCTTATGAGGAGTGAAGTCGCCCTAGATGTTAAGGAGACCGGGATGTTAGGAGACCCAGATGTTAAACGATTCGTGCTAGCGCACGAGTCACGGAGTCCACACTCCCGTTACTTAAAAAAGTTTGGTGGGGTAGGTCGACCAGAGGTCGAGTAGATAAATCTCCTGACGGTCGAGTTGCTCCGCACCTCACCTCCGCACCAGGCTCTGCTCTGCAATTTGCTCGCCCTGGCTGCTATTCCATGAACTCCCTTCGTTCCCGCCTTTCTCGACCCTATCCTACTCTGCCTCATCATACTATCCCTGCCCCTGACTACTCCGTTAGGCCACTCACCCTGGTCATATGGGGGAAGTATTTCCAGAGAAAAAACAGCGTGAGCGAGCAAAGAAAGAAAAAGTTGAAGGCCCCCGAATTTAGCAAATCTAATGAAGGTCTCACAAGCGCTGAGAAATCCATGTCCGATTTGGAAGAATCGCTTTTCTGGTAAATTTAGAATCTATGGCTTCTGGGGATCGTATCTATCCATCCGTAGTTTGGTGGGGTAGGCCTCCTCGGAAGAACCGTCTCTTCCGCGCGCAATCCTCCTCTCTGTTCCTGCTATTCTGCTTGCTTCGGCTGGTTCTATGTAATAGAAGGGAATTCTGTTCTCCCCCCCCAAAGACGCTTCCGCAGATCCCAGGGACTCGCGAAAAGGAAAGCGACTGCCTCCACCCCTTGAGTAGTCGAAGCATGATTGCGTTTGAATCGATCGTCTCAGCTCTTACCGAAACCTATCAAGCTCAGTAGCGGGATCGAAGGAAAACAATTGATACCAGCTCGGGAAATCAAAGCGAAAGCAACAGCGCGAAGCGGACGAAATGAACAGCGTGAGCGATCAAAGACAAAAAAATCAATCGACGTCGATACAGGAGCTAATCGACCGTGAAATGAAGTGAGAAATCCTAGCCCGGGAAGATCGTCGGTCTCCTCTAGGTCCTGATTACCCCCACCAAACTATCTGAAGAGGCTCGAGCAGCCGCGCCATGCTTACGAGACCCTTTGTTCTGTTGAGTGGATTCTCCGGGGCGTCCAGAAGAAGGGTTTCCTGCTCTCGAAGCTGCGACCTTCCCGTTTCATCGGAAGAAGGGGAACAAGAAGAATTTGGCCTCCAAGGTTTTCTCAGGCGGGAAATTTACTATGTTCTATTCTGCCTATCCTTCTCTCCCAGAAGAATTGGAGGAAAGATACTTGGCGGATCACTCGTTCTTTTTCCTAACTCTATCGTCGGGATCATTAAACCAAAGTAGAACATCGAAGATCAGTTGTAGAAAATATTCTTGTGCAAATAAAGAGTCGCGTCTGACCTCAACTCTTGTTCAAGTTATTCTACTAAAGATAACCTGGCCCGGAGATCACCCGGCCTTACCTACATTTATCCTCCGGTGGCCTGAGATGTATATCTCCCTCCAAGACTCTCGCCTTTCTATGTAAGGAGAAGGAAAGACGAATGAACCGTGACCGGGAAGATCTTGGTAGGGTCGGAAAAGGGAAAATTTGATTCCATGAAAGGGAAAGCATTGCGGTCATGCCTTCATATTCCTCTTTGATCGTTTTTGCGAGGACGGGAGGGGTGGGCCTTCTCTTCTTTCACGTTCATTTATTCGGAAATGCCTTCGGCCGGATAATGAGAGTGAGAAATCTCTACTCGTTCTAACTTGCGGATCTTATTGCATATAGTAAAGGCGAAAAGAAAGGAAAAAAGGTCATGCAAATCTTGAGAAGAATTTTGAGGATTAGGCCTGATTGATTTGAGTTCTTGCGCTCGCTCGAGCATCTGACCGCTTACGCCCAGCAGGGGGCACGCCGCTCCTGTGGAAGCTTATCCCAACACGGGGGATATGGATCTAGGGACGTGCTCCATTTCTCCGGGCTAGTAAGACCCATCAGGCGGGCTTGCGGGGGGCCGACCTAGTTTCCTCCGGGAGGGTTGAAGCCGTCTGCCTCGATAGAGAGACAGAAGTGATAAACGGGGGTCTTACTCGTTGAAGACCTGGGTTGATAATTTCCTCGCTAGCCGAGTAAAGGGCCCGATCGTCGAGAGAGGCGATTGAAGAAATAGAATAGACCTAGAGAGCATATGGCTTTTTATCGAGATCCCTTGGAAGCGGGTTTTACAGATTTTTCAACTATGACTATGACCAGTAAATGCAGTTTTTCTTCTTTACTCCGCGGATAATATGAATGAAGTTGGGGGTAGAAAAGAGGCAGCCTACCTTTCTCTTACACTCACTTCTTCTTAGCTGCTCTGTAGTAAGTATTTGGTTTACTGCTGTAGGTATTAGTACTATTCCACTCAGCGCGTGAGCAAGCAAGAAAGTAATTTTTTTGAACAAGAAAGCTCCAACGAGAATCCTCGTTTTTCTTTAAACTTTAAATAAGTCGACCTCTTAAAATGTCTTTTTCTCTCATTCTCGAGTATCGAAATATCTTAAGAGAATGATCGATTCTCAGAAGAGACGTAACGTTAGTGATAAAAGACGTAGCGTAAATGAGGAGATTTATCTACGTAGGGACTTTAGTCACTCGACCGAGTTTACGAGGTCGAGGTGGGAGACGGAACGGAGTGTACACGGAGTGCAGTTGATGGAAGACGTAACGTGAATAAATTGACCTATTAAAGAAAGTTAAAGAGAGCTCTTACGAGGAGTGCGGGAGATGTAACGTTATGTGGGAGACGTAACGTAAATGCAGTTGAGCTATACTAGTTAAATAGAGCTCTTACGAGGCTTTACATCTTGTAACGGAGTGAAATCGACCTAGATGTTAAGGAGACCTAGATGTTAATGAGACCTCTTTAAGGATATTAAGGAACCTCTTATGAGGAGTGAAGTCGACCTATTAAAGGATGTTAGGAGATGGGAGATGTAACGGAGTGTAATCGACCTCTTAAAAGATGTTAAGTTGCGCAGGATGTTATAGGGACTCGAGCTTGCGATCCTCGACCGTTAGGTCGAGTACGATTAGATAAATCTCCTTAACAGCCAGGTCTCCTTAACATCTTTTAAGAGGTCGATTACACTCCGTTACATCTCCCATCTCCTAACATCCAGGACGACTTCACTTCTCATAAGAGGTTCCTTAATATCCTTTAATAGGTTAAATTTACGTTACGTCTTTTATCACTGCCTCGTAAGAGGTCTTTTTAACATCCTTTAAGAGGCCGATTCCACAACGTTACATCTCCCATCAACTGCATTCACCTTACATCTCCCGCACTCACGTTACGTCGTAGTTTGGCGGGTCAGTAACATCCAGGTCTCCTTAACATCTAGGTCTCATTAACATCTAGGTCGACTTCATTACGTTACGTCTCCCGCACTCCGTTACAAGATATTAAAGCACGTTACGTCTCTTTCCCAGACTCTTTTTAAGTAACGTAATGGTAAGAGACGTAACGTGAGTGAAGTCGAGCTGGATGTTAGGAGACCTCTTTAAGGAGACCTCATAAAGCAGTCGACCTTAAAAGGAAGCTGTTGTAGGATCTCAGATGGAAGAGGTCGATGCGGGCGCTGGCACTTCTGGGATGAGGGTATTGTATTATCTTTTCGTAATGAATCGACGAGATGAGCTACTCTCTTTTTCTTTCTCGTTGATCTTTCTCCACCGTATTTCTTTCGCAGGTGCCTGCCTCCCAGGAATCTTGCCTCTCTGCGGCGAGCCCATGAAGAGATAGGCGGGTCAGAACCTCAGTCTCAGTGCCACAGAAAGCAGAAAAAAAGGAGAGTCACTCGAACCTCCTCTTGGCTTCGGATGCTGCTGAGTCAGTTCTTCTTCAAGGCTTGAAATTTCTGCTTCCGAGATCCAGCGCCAGAGGCCCGAGAGGAGAACTAAGGGAAAGAGTTTCATTCCATGCATGACCCCGACCGTCGGATCAGTGGTTTGGTCTTCTATACTTTTTCCTGGGAGCGATGAATCCGGTAGAGAGGTAAGAGGGCGTGACTCGACCAAGATGGCGGAGCGGGGGGTAAAGGACGGGTTCGAAGTGCCCCCTTCCTATTCTATTTCCTCCTCGAAATATGCCGTTTACGCAGGAAGAGTTGGGAGCCGTTTGGGTTTTTGGTTGATGCTTTTACCCAAGGGAGTGAACGACAAGGAAGTAGTTTGGTCGACCCTGTATAGAATATGAATCGAGGAACGATCGGAGAAATAAAAGAGGATCCAATTGAATAAGTGTCTCGGGAGGAACTCATTCATTAGAACGATCCGTCTTGTCTTCCCCGAAATTGAACAGAGATGCCGAATCGGGGGCAGAAGAAAGCTGACTCTTCCACTAACAAGGCTTCTAGGCAAAATACGCCAGGACTCTTTTCTTACGCTCGCGACTGCTTGCGGCGATCTGCGAGTAGTCTGGTGGGGAAAGAGACGCAACGGAGTGCGGGAGATGTAACGGAGTGAAATCGACCTAGATGTTAAGGAGATGGGAGATGTAACGGAGTGTGGAGATTTATCTGCGTAGGGACTTTAGTCACTCGACCGAGTTTACGAGGTCGAGGACCTGACGGGACTCGAGCTTGCGATCCTCGTAACATCCGGGTCTCCTAACATCCAGGTCGACTTCACTCCTCGTAAGAGGTCTTTTTAACATCTATCTGGGTCAACTGCATTTACGTTACGTCTTTTATCACTCACGTTACGTCTCTTTCGGTCGAGTACTATTAGATAAATCTCCTTAACATCCAGGTCTCCTTAACATCTAGGTCAACTTCACTCCTCGTAAGAGGTCTCTTTAACTAGTATAGGTTAACTGCATTTACGTTACGTCTCCCGCACTCTGTTTCGTCGTAGTTTGGCGGGTCAGTAACATTATTTAAGAGGTTTCCTAACATATTTTTTCTCCTAACATCCAGGTCTCCTTAACATCTAGGTCTCATTAACATCTAGGTCTCCTAACATCCCGGTCTCCTTAACATCTAGGTCGATTTCACTCCGTTACATCTCCCGCACTTCTCATAAGAGGTTCCTTAATATCTAATAGATCAACTGCATTTACGTTACGTCTTTTATCATTACGTTACGTCTCCCGCACTCCGTTACAAGATATTAAAGCACGTTACGTCTCTTTCCCAGACTATTTTAAGTAACGTTGTGTGGGAGACGTAACGTTCCTACCCCATGGAGATTTATCTGCTCGATCTCCTAGATCGAGGACCTGACGGGACTCGACTGCCAGGAGATTTATCTGCACCAGACTATTTTAAGTAACGTCGTGCAGTCGACCTCTTAAAGGACTATTTCGACCTCTTAAAGGAGCCCTCTTACGAGTGCCTACCCCATGGGAGACGTAGCGTTAGTGCAGTCGACCTGTTAAAGGACTATCTCGACCTCTTAAAAGGTAGCGAACCCGAAGGGAGACTTATTTCATACCTTGCAGGTCCCCGTAACATCTAGGTCGACTTCACTCACGTTACGTCTCTTTCCTACGGTCGAGCAGATAAATCAGTAGTCTGGTGGGGTAGGTACGTTACGTCTCTTTCCCTACGAACATAAATTATTAACGCTTCATCCGCTTTATGAAGAGAATTAGAGCCCTACGGTATGGGACACCCACTCTATGGAGAAGCGAGACATCAATCAATTGATCATCCATTTACCACAAATCATTTCTATGTAACACAAGTCCTTTATTTGGAAAACTTAAAAACAAAAGATTAAAGAGAAGTTGCTACTTTGAGATATTCTTGAATTTTAGGCAAAAAATTTAGATATATTTTTTTTCTTTCCACACTTTTTATTTAACACTTCATTGAAATGGAAGAATTTGAAAGTGAAAGGCAAAATTTGAAAGTCGCACAAGGTGGAGATTTAGCCTGCTACCGCTAGTTCAGATCCTCGATCGCAATCGATAAATCACCTCGACGTCGATCTACTCGTTTGATCTTCTCGAAGTTTCCCTTATGTCCCGACGTCCTCTACAAAGCCCTTGCCTGCTTGGAGGCCGCTGTTACCCGAGGTCTATCTATGCATCCGGGCCTATACCTCTTCCAGTCTGTTTCTGGCTAAGGAAGTCGCAAGCTCGAACACAAACTCTATCGAGATATTCCTCCTCTACGGAATTTACTGAATTTAGACTTCTCTTTGTAGATTTAAAAAAGTCTTCGGCTAGCCTGGAGAAAAGAGTGTCGGTAGGTCATGGTATAAGACGCTAATTCTCTGGCCTTTAGGAGCTAGATTGAGGTAAGTGAGACGTTAGGAGAGCGCACCAAGGGCAGCCTACCCCAAGGAGATTTATCTGCTCGAGCGGCTTTGGTGGGAAAGAGACGTAACGTGAGTGATAAAAGACGTAACGTAAATGAAGTTGACCTCGTAGATATTAAGGAACCCCTTATGAGAAGTGCGGGAGATGCAACGGAGTGCGGGAGACGTAACGTGAATGAGGAGATTTATCTACTCGATCGTAAGATCGAGGACCTGACGGGACTCGCTTGCCTCCGGTGGCACGGAGCGGTATCCCTTGCGCCCGTGCGGGAGACGTAACGTGAATGCAGTTGACCTAGTAGATATTAAGGAAACCTCTTACGAGGAGTGTAGTTAACCTAGATGTTAATGAGACCCAGATGTTAAGTTGACCTTGTTTTTAAGGATATTAAGGAAACCTCTTACGAGGAGTGCGGGAGACGTAACGTTATGTGGAGATTTATCTGCTCGATCGTAATAACGATCGAGGTGGTGGGAGACGTAACGGGAGTGAAGTCGACCTCATAAAAGGGACTCGACCGCTAGGGAGAGGGAGTTTAAGTAACGGAGTGTACACGGAGTGCAGTTGACCTCGGATGTTATAGGGACTCTCCCTTCGGGTTCGCTACCTATCGGTTTTTGTCTAAAGCCACGCTACCTGGAAGGTAGCTGGAGTAGTTTGGTAGGGTAGGAGCCCACCAGAAGTTTAAGTAATGTAATGATAAAAGACGTAACGTAAATGCTGTTGATCCATTAGATATTAAGGAACCTCTTATGAGAAGTGCGGGAGATGTAACGGAGTGCGGGAGACGTAACGTTATGTGGAGATTTATCTGCTCGATCGTAAGATCGAGGTGGGAGACGGAACGGAGTGTACACGGAGTGCAGTTGATGGAAGACGTAACGTGAATACAACTGACCTATTAAAGGATGTTAAAGAGAGCTCTTACGAGGAGTGATAAAAGACGTAACGTAAATTTAACCTATTAAAGGAGATTAAGGAACCTCTTATGAGAAGTGCGGGAGATGTAACGTTATACAACCGATGGAAGACGTAACGTGAATATAATTGAGCTATTAAAGGAAAGAGAGCTCTTACGAGGAGTGAAGTCTTCCTAGATGTTAAGTTGCCCTGGATATTAAGGAACCTCCTACGAGGAGTGAAATCGACCTAGATGTTAAGGAGACCTGGATGTTAGGAGATGGGAGATGTAACGGAGTGCAATCGACCTCTTAAAAGATGTTAAGTTGCGCTAGATGTTATAGGGACTCGACCGAAGGGAGCCCTTGCGCCTACCCTCGACCGTTGCCAAACCCAACCCCTGCCCCACCAGACTACTTTAAGTAACGTAAATGCAGTTGAGCTATACTAGTTAAATAGAGCTCTTACGAGGCTTTACATCTTGTAACGGAGTGAAATCGACCTAGATGTTAAGGAGACCTAGATGTTAATGAGACCTCTTTAAGGATATTAAGGAACCTCTTATGAGGAGTGCGGGAGATGCAACGGAGTGTAATCGACCTAGATGTTAGAGGAACCTGGATGTTAGGAGACCTCTTAAACGATGTTAAGGAGACCGGGATGTTAGGAGATGGGAGATGCAACGGAGTGTAATCGACCTAGATGTTAAGGAGACCGGGATGTTAGGAGATGGGAGATGCAACGGAGTGCGGGAGACGTAACGTTATGTGGAGATTTATCTGCTCGATCGTAAGATCGAGGACCTTGACGGGACTCGAGCTGCGATCCTCGACCTATCGGTCGAGTAGATAAATCTCCTGCCCCACCAGAAGTTTAAGTGACGGGAGTAGAGTCGACCTAGATGTTAATGAGATGGAGATTTATCTGCTCGATCTCCTAGATCGAGCAGATAAATCTCCATCTCTTTCCTCGCGCTTTCGCACGAGCAGATAAATCTCCACCACGGCGCAAGGGCTTAAGACGAGCTGGTCCGCTCGAGTCTTACAAAGTGGATTTTCGGCAGGTCTTATTCTTTTCCTTTAAGGTCGGTGAGGCCTTAGACTGGCTTTCATTCATGAGTAGACTTCCATGTCCCGTCGCTTCCCACATCGGACAAGATTTGTGGATTTTCTTTTCAACTCTGGTCGGGGGAAGTAAATAATTTATAAGTGGACACCCGCGCAGTCTTCACCTCTCACTGAGACGTGCTCCACTTCTTCTGAAAGAGAAGCCCCGGCGTAGGTCCGTCGAGCCTGATGAAGTAGATCTTCAAGAGTATGGTTCGGTCGTCCTTCCCTCATGAAAGTCTCGTTTTCATTCTTCTAAGAGAAGGGGCACCGGATTCATGCCCCTGGCTTTCTTCTCCGTGACAGAATTGATCCGTGGTCCGCGCTGCTCTGATCTTACCTAAAAGAACTGAGGGCCCGTCGGTTGTTCGGATTGAGAGAAGTTGGCACGTCATTCCTCGACCGAGGTCCGGAGTTTGTCTTCTTTCGGGATGAAGCGTCGTGACGATGGTGGATAAATTAGCTACCCTGACTAGTTCGACCTTTGGGAGGATAGCCCGGGTAGAAAGGAATTGGAATTAATTGTTGGCTCTGACGATGCATCGGATTTTTGGGGTTGATTTAATTTTCAACTCAGGTAGGCAGGTCTGGGCAAGTAATTTCATTATAAGGGCACACCTGAATCATTTTCGAGCGAGGCGATTTATCGAGGGGATCGGGTAGCAATTTGTTTTCGGGCAACGAGGATGAGTGGGTCTTGCTTCAATTCAAGTGTTGATTTAAGCCGTTGACACTTCTTTTGATGCGCCTGTGCCTTTGGACTGCAGCATTTTCATTTTCTACTTAATTTGACTTAGTTGCACTTACTTTGGAATCAATGAAATTGAAGGGGTCTGCTCGTCATAGGTAGTGTCAACCTTCCAGACGATCCAATAGCCGAAGACCAGGCAGCACCCATACACCCTCTATTTAATGGTACCAATCCACTGGATCGAGCTACACCATTACTTGAAAGCGGAGAACTATCCGACTCACACCTATATATTCCCACTCTCTCATCGACCATACGCGGAAGCCTTACCATTAAAGGTGGAGCCTACACTCACTCAAATAGCTTTTTTCGAACGAAACCCAACGACCAAACTTCAGCACATGCCCCGGGACCTTGACTTCTTGATTTAGTTCTTCCTTGAGAAAAAGGGGTCTCGATATGATACAATAAGATGGAACATGTGAGAGGATCGTCCATATAAGCAATTACGCTCGATCGAGAAACCCCCCGTGAACTATTTTCCAGAAAGGGTAAACCTAAGAGGAGACAATACAGGAAATCAATCCTTAGCCATAACCCAATTACATCCATTCCAATTCAGATCCTATCGTTAGATAATATGATCAAAGTAAAGCCCATAAATAGGAGAATGAGAATTTAGATTTTTTCCGCTCGAGAACCATACGAATCGAGGCTCATCCAACCCAAGACCTCTTTCTTTTACTGCAGAATCGGGACTCCGTCCGTTCATGCATGCGCCTCATGTGTGAATACGAAAAAAAAAAAATTTTGAAGGGCTTCTGTTCACGAGCACTTCTCGGTATTAGGCATTCCTCCCGCCGGTTATTCAGGATTTCGGTCGAGTAGACTTTTAAGGTCTCCTTTAAGAGGTCTCCTAACATCCAGGTCGACTTCAGTCACGTTACGTCTCTTACCACAACGTTACTTAAACAGTAGTCCTTTAAGAGGTCTCCTTAACAAAAAACTTGAATGTTTTAAGAGTTCTCTTTAACATCTAGGTCAACTTCACTCCTCGTAAGAGGTCTCTTTAACATCCTTTAACATCTAGCTCGAGATAGTCCTTTAAGAGGTCTCCTTAACATCTAGGTCGACTGCACTCACGTTACGTCTCCCACACTTACGTTACGTCTCCCTTGGGGTAGGAGATTTATCTGCGTAGGGACTTTAGTCACTCGACCGAGTTTACGAGGTCGAGGATCGTAGCTTGAGGTCTCTTTAACATCCGGGTCTCTTTAACATCTAGGTCAACTTCACTCCTCGTAAGAGGTCTATTTAACATCCGGGGCAACTTAACATCTAGGTCTCCTTAACATCTAGGTCTCCTAACGTCCTTTAAGAGGTCGACTTCACTCCTCATAAGAGGTTCCTTAATATCCTTTAATAGGTTAACAGTATTTACGTTACGTCTTTTACTTTCCCGTTCGTGACTCTCGCCTGAGAGCCCCCTCACTTGCTTTCAGCGGTTGGGATGAATATGGTCAACTTTCCCTAAGCATCTCTCTTTAGGGAAGCAGCTTTTACACATAAGTTTCCTAACATCCAGGTCTCCTAAACATCTAGGTCTCCTAACATCCTTTAAGAGGTCGAGATAGTCTGGTGGGGTAGGCTCATAAGAGGTTCCTTAATATCCGGGTCGATTACACTCCGTTACATCTCCCATCTCATTAACATCTAGGTCTCCTAACATCCCGGTCTCCTTAACATCTAGGTCTCCTAACATCCTTTAAGAGGTCTCCTAACATCCAGGTCTCCTTAACATCTAGGTCTCCTAACATCCTTTAAGAGGTCTCCTTAACATCTAGGTCTCATTAACATCTAGGTCGACTCGTTACGTCTCCCGCACTCCGTTACAAGATATTAAAGCCTCATAAGAGCTTCCTTAATATCCTTAAAGAGCTCTCATTAACATCTAGGTCTCCTAACATCCCGGTCTCCTTAACATCTAGGTCGATTTCACTCCTCATAGGAGCTCTCTTTAACTTCCTTTAATAGCTCGATTGTATAACGTTACATCTCCCGCACTTCTCATAAGAGGTTCCTTAATATCTAATGGATCAACAGCATTTACGTTACGTCTTTTATCATTACATTACGTCTCCCACATAACGTTACGTCTCCCGCACTCCTCGTAGGAGGTTCCTTAATATCCGGGTCGATTACACTCCGTTACATCTCCCATCGATTGTATTTACATCTCCCGCACTTCTCATAAGAGGTTCCTTAATTTAATAGGTTAACTGTATTTACGTTACGTCTTTTATCACTCCTCGTAAGAGGTCTCTTTAACTAGTATAGGTTAACTGCATTTACGTTACGTCTCCCGCACTCCGTTGCGTCTCTTTCCCCACCAGACTACTGTTTAAGTAACGTGAATACAATTGACCTATATTAGATATTAAGGAACCTCTTATGAGCCTACCCCACCAGACTATCTCGACCTCTTAAAGGATATTAGGAGACCTAGATGTTTAGGAGACCTGGATGTTACGAGGATCGCAAGCTCGAGTCCCGTCAGAAGATTTATCTGCGTAGGGACTTTAGTCACTCGACCGAGTTTACGAGGTCGAGGTGCGGAGCGCACGACTAAAACTCGTGGTTTGCTCCCTATCAGTTTTGTCTAAAGCCTCGCTACCTTTCAGGTAGCAGCCTCCGGCCCTGAAAAGTGCTAACGCACGAGCAGATAAATCTCCACACTTACGTTACGTCTCTTTCCTTTGGTCGAGGCGCGGAGCCCTTGGGGTAGGATCGGTGGAAACCTTACCATTAAAGGTAGAGGACTTGCCTACATCCGCGAGAGCATCTATGAAAATAGTCCATCCGTTCCCTAACTGAACCAGCCGGATAAAGAGTCAACCAAAAGGAGAACTTGAAATACCCTAAACTGATCTGCCTACCTAAAATCCTAAAAATCTTCTCCAAATCGGTGTTTTCTCGCGAGCTCATTAATGGAGTCTCCCTATGCTACCTGCTTCAACGAAACAACCTCTTCTAGTATGTTTCCGGGCTCAAGCTCGATCGAAAGAGTATATACCTCGAGTAACCTAATCTACTTAGCCTTGAACAGGTTATAGTTTGTTTTCGTCGGTATACAAGGGTGAGATCTATGGATCTTCTATCTCTGGGTCGACATGAGAATTCTCTAAGTGTAGGGAACCCTTATTTAGGTTAGGGCTCGAGCTAAATGTTTTCTTCCTCTTCTTATAGGTGCTCCTGGACTCCTACGGATTCATTCGATAATCTTCTTCAGAAGCTCCAACTCCCGCAGCTCTAGACGTACTTGGAGAAAAGGACATAGAGTGGTTCAGACATTTCACCAAAACCTTCTTATGGTATGGGCGGGGATCTGCGATCGGGGTGATCTAGGAGGTCGTGAACCCAAAGGGCCTACCCCAACGGAGGTGCGAAGCAGCTCGACCTTCAGGCGCAAAGGCTCTCTAGCGGTCTAGATAGTTTGGTGGGGTAGGAGATTTTTCTACTCGACAGCTAGGAGATTTATCTACTCGATCGTAAGATCTTTTCCCTACCCTACCAAACTACTCCTACTACCTGAAAGGTAGCCGGATAAATTCCCTGAAAAGAGCTATCGCACGAGCAGATAAATCAGTAGTCCTTTAAGAGGTCTCCTAACATCCAGGTCTCCTTAACATCTAGGTCGATTTCACTCCGTTGCATCTCCCGCACTCACGTTACGTCTCTTACCATTACGTTACTTAAACTTCTGGTGGGGTAGGAGATTTATCTACGTAGTTAGTCACTCGACCGAGTTTACGAGGTCGAGGATCGCAGCTCGAGTCCCTATAACATCCTGCGCAACTTAACATCTAGGAAGACTTCACTCCTCGTAAGAGCTCTCTTTAACTTCCTTTAATAGGTCAATTTATTCACGTTACGTCTTCCATCAACTGCACTCCGTGTACACTCCGGGCGCAAGGGCTCCCTGCGGTCGAGTCCCGTCAGGTCCTCGATCCAGGGGATCGAGCAGATAAATCAGTAGTTTGGGCCTACCCCGCCAAACTACGACGTAACGTGCTTTAATATCTTGTAACGGAGTGAAATCGACCTAGATGTTAAGGAGACCTGGATGTTAAGGGAGATCTCGTAAACTCGATCGAGTCACTAACTACGCAGATAAATCTCCACACTTACGTTACGTCTCTTACCACTAACGTTACGTCTCTCACCACTCACGTTACGTCTCCCACACTACTCGTAAGAGGTCTCTTTCCTTTAAGAGATTAACTGCATTCACGTTACGTCTCCCGCACTCCGTTACATCTCCCATCAATTGTATTCACGTTACTTAAAATAGTCTGGTGGGGTAGGGGTTGGGTAGGGTATGGTCGAGTCCCTATAACATCCTGCGCAACTTAACATCTTTTAAGAGGTCTCCTAACATCCTTTAAGAGGTCTCCTAACATCCAGGTCTCCTTAACATCTTTTAAGAGGTCGATTACACTCCGTTGCATCTCCCATCTCCTAACATCCTTTAAGAGGTCTCCTAACATCCAGGTCTCCTTAACATCTTTTAAGAGGTCGATTACACTCCGTTGCATCTCCCATCTCCTAACATCCAGGTCGACTTCACTCCTCATAAGAGGTTCCTTAATATCCTTAAAGAGGTCTCATTAACATCTAGGTCTCCTAACATCCCGGACGACTTCACTTTCTATAATATGTTCCTTAATATCCTTTAATAGGTTAAATTTACGTTACGTCTTTTATCACTCCTCGTAAGAGCTCTATTTAACTAGTATAGCTCAACTGCATTTACGTTACTTAAAGTAGTCTGGTGGGGCAGGGGTTGGGTTTGGCAACGGTCGAGTCCCTAAAGGGCCACATAACGTTACGTCTCCCGCACTCCTCGTAGGAGGTTCCTTAATATCCAGGGCAACTTAACATCTTTTAAGAGGTCGATTGCACTCCGTTACATCTCCCATCTCCTAACATCCAGGTCTCCTTAACATCGTTTAAGAGGTCTCCTAACATCCAGGTTCCTCTAACATCTAGGTCGATTACACTCCGTTGCATCTCCCGCACTCCTCATAAGAGGTTCCTTAATATCCTTAAAGAGGTCGATTGCATAACGTTACGTCTCCCGCACTCCTCGTAAGAGGTTCCTTAATATCCTTTAATTGATTGTATAACGTTACATCTCCCGCACTTTCTATAATATGTTCCTTAATCTCCTTTAATAACTGTATTTACGTTACGTCTTTTATCACTCCTCGTAAGAGCTCTCTTTAACTTCCTTTAATAGCTCAATTGTATTCACGTTACGTCTTCCATCGGTTGTATAACGTTACATCTCCCGCACTTTCTATAATAGGTTCCTTAATCTCCTTTAATAGGTTAAATTTACGTTACGTCTTTTATCACTGCCTCATAAGAGGTTCCTTAATATCCGGGTCGATTACACTCCGTTGCATCTCCCATCTCATTAACATCTAGGTCGACTCTACTCCCGTTACGTCTCCCACATAACGTTACGTCTCCCGCACTCCGTTACATCTCCCACCTCCTAACATCCAGGTCTCCTTAACATCGTTTAAGAGGTCTCCTAACATCCAGGTTCCTCTAACATCTAGGTCGATTACACTCCGTTGCATCTCCCGCACTCCTCATAAGAGGTTCCTTAATATCCTTAAAGAGGTCTCATTAACATCTTTTAAGAGGTCGATTGCACTCCGTTACATCTCCCATCTCCTAACATCCCGGTCTCCTTAACATCTAGGTCGATTTCACTCCTCGTAAGAGGTTCCTTAATATCCTGGTCGATTACACTCCGTTACATCTCCCATCGATTGTATAACGTTACATCTCCCGCACTTTCTATAATATGTTCCTTAATATCCTTTAATAGGTTAAATTTACGTTACGTCTTTTATCACTCCTCGTAAGAGCTCTATTTAACTAGTATAGCTCAACTGCATTTACGTTACTTAAAGTAGTCTGGTGGGGCAGGGGTTGGGTTTGGCAACGGTCGAGTCCCTATAACATCTAGCGCAACTTAACATCTAGGAAGACTTCACTCCTCGTAAGAGCTCTCTTTAACATCCTTTAATAGGTCAGTTGTATTCACGTTACGTCTTCCATCAACTGCACTCCGTGTACACTCCGTTCCGTCTCCCACCTCGATCTTACGATCGAGCAGATAAATCTCCACATAACGTTACGTCTCCCGCACTCCTCGTAAGAGGTTCCTTAATATCCTTTAATAGGTTGATTGTATAACGTTACATCTCCCGCACTTTCTATAATATGTTCCTTAATCTCCTTTAATAACTGTATTTACGTTACGTCTTTTATCACTCCTCGTAAGAGCTCTCTTTAACTTCCAGGACAACTTAACATCTAGGTCTCCTTAACATCTAGGTCGATTTCACTCCGTTACAAGATGTAAAGCCTCGTAAGAGCTTCCTTAATATCCTTTAATAGCTCAATTGTATTCACGTTACTTAAACATCTGGTGGGGTAGGAGATTTATCTACTCGACCGATAGGAAAGAGACGTAACGTGAGTGCGGGAGATGCAACGGAGTGCGGGAGACGTAACGTTATGTGGGAGACGTAACGGGAGTAGAGTCGACCTAGATGTTAATGAGACCTCTTTAAGGATATTAAGGAACCTCTTATGAGAAGTGCGGGAGATGTAACGGAGTGAAATCGACCTAGATGTTAAGTCGACCTGGATGTTAGGAGACCTAGATGTTAAGGAGACCTGGATGTTACGAGGATCGCAGCTCGAGTCCCATCAGGTCCTCGATCTAGGAGATCGAGCAGATAAATCTCCATCAATTTATTCACGTTGCGTCTTCCATCAACTGCACTCCGTGTACACTCCGTTCCGTCTCCCGCCTCGATCTCATTAATTCGATCGAGTGGAGTAGTTTGGTAGGGTAGGACGCAGATAAATCTCCATCGATTGCATTCACGTTACAAGATATTAAAGCACGTTACGTCTCTTTCCTTCGGTCGAGCAGATAAATCTCCTCCATACCAGACTATCGGGTTCGGCCGGGTCGAAAATTTCTTAAAGAGTTCGGATCGAGCAGTATTGGTACGTGAACTCATATACGGAAGGTCGAGCCGAGAAAGCGAGAATAACAAGGCCTTCTTTGAAGATCTCTAGCTCTATGCTTTCCTCTGTAGTATTGAAGAAGTTTTCTATGTACACCAGTAATTCTTTACGCCAGTAGTGGACGACTAGTCATGAGACGTATGGTCATAGCGATAGCGGAAGATATGGGCAGGCAGGTCGACTATTCATCTATAGCGAACACGGACGTATGCTCTCCATCCCTTTTCTACTTTCGTTGGATAGAAAATCTTCGCCGAAGATGAACCAGGGTTCATAAGCACCAAGTTCAGTGAACTTTCGATCTCATCACGATAAGATTGATTTATGAATGGTAGATTTCTTCAACTGTAGATTTCTTCAACTGAAGATTTCTTCAACTGAAGGAGAAGGGTTGGGCGACCAGAGCCCTGGGAAGAAGCATATTGGATTTTGGGAGAGAAGTGTACTCTTTCTAGTCATCCATTTATAGAGGGAAAAAAAGAGTCTAATCTTCTTGCATGTTCCAAACAATGTGATTTTGAAGTCTATGCTTTGTTCTTAAATTCTAATGGAAAAGGAAGCTTATAGGCTGGCTAAACCGAAGCTCTCGGCGGTGGTCTCTCTCTCTCACATAGATATGAATGCAATCGTGATTCCCAGGGCTTCCAGCTGTGCTAATGACCCTCTCTCTCCGAGCCTGATTGATTCATGAACGACTTAGCCTCCTATCCTGCTCGACTGACTCCACGCACCACCCTTCTCTTTCTCGCTAAGCCTGAATGAGAAAAAAGGATGTCCGGTTGAAGAGAGAAAGAATTTCTATGAATAGTTATTTCTCCGCAGCTTCCGATTCGTAATTTATTAAAAAGTGAAAGAACTAATAAAAACTAGAAAACGGGAATCACTCCGACAGGTCATCCTCGTCAAAAAGACCAGGACTCTTCTCAGGGTCGGTGCTACGGCAGACAGAGGGACGAAGTCTTGATGGCTTTCATAAGATTTTTTTATCTTTCTATAACTAAGAAGATTCTCATTCTCCGGGGAAGTGGGAGTGAGTATGGTTCTCGTATCAGGCTTCGGAAGAGCAGAATTCATTCAGAAGAGATTTCATTAAGGCGGTTTGATGCTCTGCTAATTAGCGGGCCTCCCCTGACCAGTTCTAAAGGTCTAGGCTTTCTTTGTTTCATAGAGAAGATAGAGCAGTAAAAAGAGGATTTTGCCCCAGTCAAGATATATTCCTGCTTGAGCATGTTTAGGAAAAAAGAGGAGCTTGATACGATACGAATAGTCTAATTTCTGACATATAGGTCAGACGAGAGACTTTGAAGCTCGAACGCGTGGGCTGGGGTAGGTCGCGCTAGTGGAGCGAAGCGACGAAGCTCAAATGAGTAGTAGAATTTGATCCAGGTAGTTTATAGTGAGTGCTATCGTTACGTAACTCACTTTGTCCTCTAAGAGGTCTCCTAACATCTTTTAAGAGGTCTCCTAACATCCAGGTCGACTTCACTCACGTTACGTCTCTTACCACAACGTTACTTAAAGGTAGCAGCTAAAGGAGATTTATCTACGCAGGGACTTTAGTCACTCGACCGAGTTTACGAGGTCGAGGATCACGACCCCCACGGTGCGGTAGCAGGAGTAGTTTGGTAGGGTAGGACGTTTAAGTAACGTGAGTGTGGAGATTTATCTGCGTAGGGACTTTAGTCACTCGACCGAGTTTACGAGCTCGAGTCCCCGTAACATCCTGCGCAACTTAACATCTTTTAAGAGGTCGATTGCACTCCGTTACATCTCCCATCTCCTAACATCCAGGTCTCCTTAACATCGTTTAAGAGGTCTCCTAACATCCAGGTTCCTCTAACATCTAGGTCGATTACACTCCGTTGCATCTCCCGCACTCCTCATAAGAGGTTCCTTAATATCCGGGTCGATTACACTCCGTTACATCTCCCATCTCATTAACATCTAGGTCTCCTTAACATCTTTTAAGAGGTCTCCTAACATCCTTTAAGAGGTCGACTTCACTCCTCATAAGAGGTTCCTTAATATCCTTAAAGAGGTCGATTGCATAACGTTACGTCTCCCGCACTCCGTTGCATCTCCCATCTCCTAACATCCTTTAAGAGGTCTCCTAACATCCAGGTCTCCTTAACATCTAGGTCGATTTCACTCCTCGTAGGAGGTTCCTTAATATCCAGGGCAACTTAACATCTAGGAAGACTTCACTCCTCGTAAGAGCTCTCTTTCCTTTAATAGCTCAATTATATTCACGTTACGTCTTCCATCGGTTGTATAACGTTACATCTCCCGCACTTTCTATAATAGGTTCCTTAATCTCCTTTAATAGGTAAAATTTACGTTACGTCTTTTATCACTGCCTCATAAGAGGTTCCTTAATATCCTTTAATAGGTCTCATTAACATCTTTTAAGAGGTCGATTGCACTCCGTTACATCTCCCATCTCCTAACATCCCGGTCTCCTTAACATCTTTTAAGAGGTCGATTACACTCCGTTGCATCTCCCATCTCCTAACATCCTTTAAGAGGTCTCCTAACATCCAGGACGACTTCACTTTCTATAATAGGTTCCTTAATCTCCTTTAATAGGTAAAATTTACGTTACGTCTTTTATCACTGCCTCATAAGAGGTTCCTTAATATCCTTTAATAGGTCGATTGCATAACGTTACGTCTCCCGCACTCCTCATAGGAGCTCTCTTTAACTTCCTTTAATAGCTCGATTGTATAACGTTACATCTCCCGCACTTCTCATAAGAGGTTCCTTAATATCTAATGGATCAACAGCATTTACGTTACGTCTTTTATCATTACATTACGTCTCCCACATAACGTTACGTCTCCCGCACTCCGTTACAAGATGTAAAGCCTCGTAAGAGCTCTATTTAACTAGTATAGCTCAACTGCATTTACGTTACTTAAAGTAGTCTGGTGGGGCAGGGGTTGGGTTTGGCAACGGTCGAGGGTAGGCGCAAGGGCTCCCTTCGGTCGAGTCCCTATAACATCTAGCGCAACTTAACATCTTTTAAGAGGTCGATTGCACTCCGTTACATCTCCCATCTCCTAACATCCAGGTCTCCTTAACATCTAGGTCGATTTCACTCCTCGTAGGAGGTTCCTTAATATCCAGGGCAACTTAACATCTAGGAAGACTTCACTCCTCGTAAGAGCTCTCTTTCCTTTAATAGCTCAATTATATTCACGTTACGTCTTCCATCGGTTGTATAACGTTACATCTCCCGCACTTCTCATAAGAGGTTCCTTAATCTCCTTTAATAGGTTAAATTTACGTTACGTCTTTTATCACTCCTCGTAAGAGCTCTCTTTAACATCCTTTAATAGGTCAGTTGTATTCACGTTACGTCTTCCATCAACTGCACTCCGTGTACACTCCGTTCCGTCTCCCACCTCGATCTTACGATCGAGCAGATAAATCTCCACATAACGTTACGTCTCCCGCACTCCTCGTAAGAGGTTCCTTAATATCCTTTAATAGGTTGATTGTATAACGTTACATCTCCCGCACTTCTCATAAGAGGTTCCTTAATCTCCTTTAATAGGTTAAATTTACGTTACGTCTTTTATCACTCCTCGTAAGAGCTCTCTTTAACTTCCAGGACAACTTAACATCTAGGTCTCCTTAACATCTAGGTCGATTTCACTCCGTTACAAGATGTAAAGCCTCGTAAGAGCTTCCTTAATATCCTTTAATAGCTCAATTGTATTCACGTTACTTAAACATCTGGTGGGGTAGGAGATTTATCTACTCGACCGATAGGAAAGAGACGTAACGTGAGTGCGGGAGATGCAACGGAGTGCGGGAGACGTAACGTTATGTGGGAGACGTAACGGGAGTAGAGTCGACCTAGATGTTAATGAGACCTCTTTAAGGATATTAAGGAACCTCTTATGAGAAGTGCGGGAGATGTAACGGAGTGAAATCGACCTAGATGTTAAGTCGACCTGGATGTTAGGAGACCTAGATGTTAAGGAGACCTGGATGTTACGAGGATCGCAGCTCGAGTCCCATCAGGTCCTCGATCTAGGAGATCGAGCAGATAAATCTCCATCAATTTATTCACGTTGCGTCTTCCATCAACTGCACTCCGTGTACACTCCGTTCCGTCTCCCGCCTCGATCGCATAAATGCGCTCGAGTAGATAAATCTCCTACGCCGATAAATCTCCTCGTGCTTACGCACGAGCAGATAAATCTCCTCATTTACGTTACGTCTTTTATCACTCACGTTACGTCTCTTTCCGGAGGCTGCTACCTGAAAGGTAGCGAGGCTTTAGACAAAAACCGCTAGGTAGCGAACCCTAAGGCTTCGAATAGTATGGTAGGATCGGTCCCTCGCGGTCGAGATAGTTTGGTGGTTCAGTAACATCTGGGTTTCCTAACATCCAGGTCGACTTCACTTCTCGTAAGAGGTCTTTTTAACATCCTTTAACATCTAGGTCTCCTAACATCCAGGACGACTTCACTTCTCATAAGAGGTTCCTTAATTTTAATAGGTTAAATTTACGTTACGTCTTTTATCACTTCTCGTAGAGGTCTCTTTAACTAGTATAGGACAACTGCATTTACGCTACTTAAACAGTAGTCTGGTGGGGAAAGAGACGGAACGTGAGTGCGGGAGACGTAACGTTATACAATCGACCTATTAAAGGAAGTTAAAGAGACCTCTTACGAGGAGTGAAGTTGACCTAGATGTTAAGGAGACCTGGATGTTAAGGAGATTTATCTAATAGTGCTCGACCCACAGGGAAAGAGACGTAACGTAAGTGAAGTCGACCTAGATGTTACGGGGATCGCGGCTCGAGTCCCGTCAGGTCCTCGATCTCGTAAACTCGATCGAGTGACTAAAGTCCCTACGCAGATAAATCTCCATCAACTTCATTTACGTTACGTCTTTTATCACTCACGTTACGTCTCTTTCCCGTGGGGTTCCTAACATCTAGGTCGACTTCACTCACGTTACGTCTCAGTAGTTTGGTGGGGTAGCTCGATCAGGAGATCGAGCAGATAAATCTCCATGGGGTAGGCACCCATCGGTAGAGTCCCGTCAGGTCCTCGATCTCGTAAACTCGATCGAGTCACTAAAGTGCCTACGCAGATAAATCTCCATTGGGAGAGTGGACTTCGGGTCCTGCTATGCCCCCAACCAATATCTCTCTCCTCTGCCCGGGAATTACTATTCCCATTGGGATAAGTATTCTTCTGGGCCGAAGAATGACGGCGATATCCCGACAAGCTCCCAAGTCTTTCTTTAACCTTCGGGACCGAGCGTCCTCTGACACCCAACGACCATAAGATGTTAAAATTGACCTCTTATTTTGTTTACCAACTTTCGACCCATTTGTTCAGGGAACTTAGTATTGGAAACGATTTATATCAGGAAAGAGTCTCGGTCGACTATAGGTTATGCCCAGCATCAGGTATTCGTAGCTGCCAGAATACGGAGTATTCCATGACCAGTATCGGAAACTTCAGTCAACAGGTATTCCGGTTCTGTATCGGACCGAGGAATTTCTACAAAGGAAAAATCCCCTCATCTGTCTCTGTAGTATCTCATTGTTTTATTGATCGCCTAATCAATCCCCTCTTACAGAAATCTGGAAGTCGATGTCTGCGGAAGTTGGAATGCTAAAATTTTATTGAATTTCTATTATTCAATTTGAGATTTCTATCGCTCTACATGGCTTTTCTAGGTGTGATGTTTTCGGAAGCCTCTATTAGTAGATCTGGGCTTTTTCTACTCACCGAACAACTTTCAAGGGTGCATTAGATTTATGTATCTCAGGGGGTAGCTTTGTCCATCCGGTTGCTACTAAGGGAGACGAGGCGATACAAGTTTTTGAACTTCGATCAAAGACCGGAAGATCTAGAAGTAGATCGTATACGCACGGAATAAAGGAGGAGGGTATACTCCGCGAGACGGGAGCATGAGAATGTAGGCTACTGAGATGACCAAAAGTGATCTGGAGTCGAGGTGGTGGGAAGATAAATCCCCTTAACAACTAGGTCGACTTTAAGAGGTCGACATAGTCCTTTAAGAGGTCTCCTTTAAGCTTTAAGAGGTCAACTGCACTCCGTGTTCACTCCGTTACGTATCCCACGACTGCACTAACGTTACTTAAACAGTAGTCTGGGAAAGAGACGTAACGTAAGTGCGGGAGATGTAACGGGGTGCAATCGACCTAGATGTTAAGGAGACCTGGATGTTACTGAACCACCAGACTACTTTAAGTAGCGTAAATGCAGTTGTCCTATACTATGATGTTAAAGAGACCTCTACGAGAAGTGATAAAAGACGTAACGTAAATACAGTTAACCTATTAAAATTAAGGAACCTCTTATGAGAAGTGAAGTCGTCCTGGATGTTAGGAGACCTAGATGTTAAAGGATGTTAAAGAGACCTCTTACGAGGCTTTTATATCTTGTAACGTTATGTGGAGATTTATCTGCGTAGGGACTTTAGTCACTCGATCGAGTTTACGAGATCGAGGAAAGAGACGTAACGTGAGTGCGGGAGACGTAACGTAAATGCAGTTAACCTATACTAGTTAAGAGACCTCTTACGAGGAGTGAAGTTGACCTAGATGTTAAGGAGACCTGGATGTTAGGAACCCCACGGGAAAGAGACGTAACGTAAGTGCGGGAGATGTAACGTTATGTGGAGATTTATCTGCGTCCTACCCTACCAAACTACTCCACTCGAGAGCATTTATGCGATCGAGGACCTGACGGGACTCGACCGTACCCTTGGGCCAACGTTTAAGTAACGTAAATGCAATTGACCTATACTATGATGTTAAATAGACCTCTTACGAGCCTACCCCACCATCTCGACCTAGATGTTAATGAGACCTATTAAAAGATGTTAAAGAGAACTCTTACGAGGCAGTGATAAAAGACGTAACGTAAATTTAACCTATTAAAGGAACCTCTTATGAGAAGTGCGGGAGATGTAACGTTATACAATCGATGGGAGATGTAACGGAGTGTAATCGACCCGGATATTAAGGAACCTCTTACGAGGAGTGCGGGAGATGTAACGTTATGTGGGAGACGTAACGGGAGTAGAGTCGACCTAGATGTTAATGAGACCTCTTTAAGGATATTAAGGAACCTCTTATGAGGCAGTGATAAAAGACGTAACGTAAATTTAACCTATTAAAGGAGATTAAGGAACCTATTATAGAAAGTGAAGTCGTCCTGGATGTTAGGAGACCTCTTAAAGGATGTTAGGAGATGGAGATTTATCTGCGCCCTACCCTACCAAACTACTCCACTCGATCGAATTAATGAGATCGAGGCGGGAGACGGAACGGAGTGTACACGGAGTGCAGTTGATGGAAGACGCAACGTGAATAAATTGATGGAGATTTATCTGCTCGATCTCCTAGATCGAGGACCTGATGGGACTCGAGCTGCGATCCTCGTAACATCCAGGTCTCCTTAACATCTAGGTCTCCTAACATCCAGGTCGACTTAACATCTAGGTCGATTTCACTCCGTTACATCTCCCGCACTTCTCATAAGAGGTTCCTTAATATCCTTAAAGAGGTCTCATTAACATCTAGGTCGACTCTACTCCCGTTACGTCTCCCACATAACGTTACGTCTCCCGCACTCCGTTGCATCTCCCGCACTCACGTTACGTCTCTTTCCTATCGGTCGAGTAGATAAATCTCCTACCCCACCAGATGTTTAAGTAACGTGAATACAATTGAGCTATTAAAGGAAGTTAAAGAGAGCTCTTACGAGGAGTGAAGTCTTCCTAGATGTTAAGTTGTCCTGAAAGTTAAAGAGAGCTCTTACGAGGAGTGAAGTCTTCCTAGATGTTAAGTTGCGCAGGATGTTACGGGGACTCGAGCGGCGATCCTCGTAACATCCAGGTCTCCTTAACATCTAGGTCGATTTCACTCCGTTGCATCTCCCGCACTTACGTTACGTCTCTTTCCTATCGGTCGAGTAGATAAATCTCCTGCCCCACCAGATGTTTAAGTAATGTAATGATAAAAGACGTAACGTAAATGCTGTTGATCCATTAGATATTAAGGAACCTCTTATGAGAAGTGCGGGAGATGTAACGGAGTGAAATCGACCTAGATGTTAAGGAGACCGGGATGTTAGGAGATGGAGATTTATCTGCTCGATCTCCTAGATCGAGGACCTGATGGGACTCGACCATACGGGAGCCCTTGCGCCCGTGTAATCGACCTCTTAAAAGATGTTAATGAGACCTCTTTAAGGATATTAAGGAACCTCTTATGAGGCTTTAATATCTTGTAACGGAGTGCGGGAGACGTAACGTTATGTGGGAGACGTAACGGGAGTAGAGTCGACCTAGATGTTAATGAGACCTCTTTAAGGATATTAAGGAACCTCTTATGAGAAGTGCGGGAGATGTAACGGAGTGAAATCGACCTAGATGTTAAGGAGACCTCTTAAAGGATGTTAGGAGATGGAGATTTATCTGCATCCTACCCTACCAAACTACTCCACTCGAGAGCATTTATGCGATCGAGGCGGGAGACGGAACGGAGTGTACACGGAGTGCAGTTGACCTCGGATGTTATAGGGACTCGACCGTACGGGAGCCCTTGCGCCCGTGTAATCGACCTCTTAAAAGATGTTAAGGAGACCTCTTAAAGGATGTTAGGAGATGGAGATTTATCTGCATCCTACCCTACCAAACTACTCCACTCGAGAGCATTTATGCGATCGAGGCGGGAGACGGAACGGAGTGTACACGGAGTGCAGTTGATGGAAGACGTAACGTGAATACAACTGACCTATTAAAGGATGTTAAAGAGAGCTCTTACGAGGAGTGATAAAAGACGTAACGTAAATATAGTTAATTAAAGGATATTAAGGAAGCTCTTATGAGAAGTGCGGGAGATGTAACGTTATACAACCGATGGAAGACGTAACGTGAATATAATTGAGCTATTAAAGGAAAGAGAGCTCTTACGAGGAGTGAAGTCTTCCTAGATGTTAAGTTGCCCTGGATATTAAGGAACCTCCTACGAGGAGTGAAATCGACCTAGATGTTAAGGAGACCTGGATGTTAGGAGATGGGAGATGTAACGGAGTGCAATCGACCTCTTAAAAGATGTTAAGTTGCGCTAGATGTTATAGGGACTCGACCGTACGGGAGCCCTTGCGCCCGTGTAATCGACCTCTTAAAAGATGTTAAGGAGACCTCTTAAAGGATGTTAGGAGATGGGAGATGCAACGGAGTGCGGGAGACGTAACGTTATGTGGGAGACGTAACGGGAGTAGAGTCGACCTAGATGTTAATGAGACCTCTTTAAGGATATTAAGGAACCTCTTATGAGGAGTGAAGTCGACCTCTTAAAGGATGTTAGGAGACCTCTTAAAAGATGTTAATGAGAGCTCTTTAAGGATATTAAGGAACCTCTTATGAGGCTTTACATCTTGTAACGGAGTGAAATCGACCTAGATGTTAAGTCGACCTGGATGTTAGGAGACCTCTTAAAAGATGTTAAGGAGACCTGGATGTTACCCTTGCGCCCGATCGAGCAGATAAATCTCCATGGGATAGGCACGTTACGTCTCTTTCCATCGACTGCACTCAACAACTAGGTCGACTGCACTCATAAAGTTACGTCTCCCTCCATCCACCGGAGACCATCCATTATCATTACCGACAACCAGTCGCCCCCGCGGGAGTTTCATTCGCGGAATCTTAAAAACGAGAAAACCCACCGTCGAGAGCTCTCATTCTTACCATAATTTGTAGAATCAAAAAAGAAAGAATTATTCTCGGCAGACACAATTCAAGTTCTGTTTTCTCAGAAGACACCAAGCTAGACTGACCCAGCCCAATAGAATTTTTCTTTCATCATCATTTGGGTATAGCAGGACTTGAACCTGCGACCATTAGGTTAAAAGCCCAATGCTCTACCAACTGAGCTATACACCCCAGAAAGAAGCTCATAGGCGAAGGCCGACGCTCACCAAACTTTCTTTTTCCTCGATCTACAGGCGGATGAGACTCTGCTCTCACCATCTACGAGAAGGTCGTCCGCCATACGCTCGGAGAAGAGCTGTTATCTATGTAATTACGTGTTCTCTTTGTCTATGTAATTACGTGTTCTCTTTGTCCGTCAGATCTTCCAGATATCTCTGGGAAGTTGGGCGGCCGCTGTGGTAGTTGGTTCCGATTCGACAAGGGTCGAAGGTGTAGGTGGCAGGCGTGTTCGGCTCCCGAGCGACGGATTTGTACGTTGACCTTTACTTGTGCATCCAAGGAGGCGATTTTTCGGTTTCTGGGCGGAGTTCTCTCGACCTATCGGTCGATGTCTGCAGACTCACAGTAGTTTGGTTTAAAGGGTTTTAAACTAAGGCGCCAACGTTACTTTAAGAGGTCTCCTTTAAGAGGTCTCCTAACATCCAGGTCGACTACACTAACGTTACGTCTCTTACCATTACGTTACTTAAGTCTGGTGGGGAAAGAGACGCAACGGCAGTGATAAAAGACGTAACGTAAATGAGGGCTCCGCGCCTCGATCGTAAGATCTCCCTTAACATCTAGGTCTCCTTAACATCTAGGTCGATTTCACTCCGTTACAAGATATTAAAGCACGTTACGTCGTAGTTTGGCGGTTCAGTAACATCTAGGTCTCCTAACATCCAGGACGACTTCACTTCTCATAAGAGGTTCCTTAATTTAATAGGTTAACTCCATTTACGTTACGTCTTTTATCACTCACGTTACGTCTCTTTCCCAAACTACTGATTTATCTGCTCGTGCGATAGCACGAGGAGATTTATCGGCGTAGGAGATTTATCTACTCGAGCGCATTTATGCGATCGAGGCGGGAGACGGAACGGAGTGTACACGGAGTGCAGTTGATGGAAGACGTAACGTGAATAAATTGACCTATTAAAGGAAGTTAAAGAGAGCTCTTACGAGGAGTGAAGTCTTCCTAGATGTTAAGTTGCGCAGGATGTTACGGGGACTCGAGCTGCGATCCTCGACCTATTGGTCGAGTAGATAAATCTCCTACCCCACCAGACTACTGTTTAAGTAACGTGAATAAATTGATGGAAGACGTAACGTGAATACAATTGACCTAGATTAGATGTTAAAGAGAACTCTTACGAGGAGTGAAGTCTTCCTAGATGTTAAGTTGACCTGGAAGTTAAAGAGAGCTCTTACGAGGAGTGATAAAAGACGTAACGTAAATTTAACCTATTAAAGGATATTAAAGAAGCTCTTATGAGAAGTGCGGGAGATGTAACGTTATACAATCGAGCTATTAAAGGATATTAAGGAACCTATTATAGAAAGTGAAATCGACCTAGATGTTAAGGAGACCTGGATGTTAGGAAACCTAGATGTTAAGTTGCGCAGGATGTTATAGGGACTCGACCGTACGGGAGCCCTTGCGCCCGTGTAATCGACCTCTTAAAAGATGTTTAGGAGACCTGGATGTTAGGAGACCTAGATGTTAAAGAGACCCTGATGTTAAAGAGAACTCTTACGAGGAGTGAAGTCGACCTGGATGTTAGGAGACCCGGATGTTACTGACCCGCCAAACTACGACGTAACGTGAGTGAAGTCGACCCGACCTACCCCACCACACTACTTTTTTAAGTAGCGTAATGAAGTCGACCTCTTAAAAGGAGTGCAGTCGACCCAGTTGGTCTTCTCCGATACACTATAAGTTCACCAACAAAGCTTTCTTCACCAGGGGGCGTGAGTGGTCTTCACATCCAACATAAGATTCTTACCTCTTAATAGTTTGGTGGAATCTTAAAGCATTCAGTATGCTACCTTTTCGACGGTAGTGGGAGGAGGGGATTTTTCCTGTCTATGTACTTCTGAGGAGACTCTTTCTGACTAGGGCACCCTAACCGGGGTGTCATGATTGTCTAAGAAATTTAGAGCTTTCGGAAGAGCGCATCTCTTGAGATGTGTCCCATCTCCGCATCCCCTTCTATGGCTCGTAGCTACGCTGATATGAGATAATGCGAACCAAGCAGGAATAGACAAAGAAGAAGTGTAGGAGGCCAAGGTACCCTCGTTCCGAGAAATATTGTAAATAAATGTTCCCCAAGATCTTCTCTCACTCATACCAGCGAGATACTCCTCCTAGATTGCTATCCTTTCACTCGCAGCAGCGTATAGTTGAGCTGACAATTTAGATTGTGTGTGATCCGTGGAAAGATTTCTGCAGAAGCAACATTTTGGAGATGAGATCTACCGATCAGAGGACACCGACACCTACCATTTACAACCGAACCCCAGGGCCAAACATAGGCTACCCAAAGGGGAATCTCCCTAGCAGCCTCCCGCTTCTTTAAGAAGGGAGCTGGTTGATTTCTTCCTCGCCAACTAGGTCTCCTTTAAGAGGTCGACTCCATTCACGTTACTTAAACGTTGGCCCAAGGGTAAGGTCGAGTCCCGTCAGGGCCACACTCAACAACTAGGTCGACTGCACTCACGTTACGTCTCTTTCCCCATGGAGATTTATCTGCTCGATCGTAAGATCTCCCTTAACATCCAGGTCGACTTCACTCACGTTACGTCGTAGTTTGGCGGTTCAGTAACATCCAGGTCTCCTAAACATCTAGGTCTCCTAACATCCCGGACGACTTCACTTCTCATAAGAGGTTCCTTAATATCTAATGGATCAACTGCATTTACGTTACGTCTTTTATCACTGCCTCGTAAGAGGTCTCTTTAACATCTATCTAGGTCGATTGCATAACGTTACATCTCCCGCACTCACGTTACGTCTCTTTCCCAAACTACTGCTTTATCTGCGTAGTTAGTCACTCGACCGAGTTTACGAGGTCGAGGACCTGACGGGACTCGACTGATAAGGAGCCCTTGCGCCAGGAGTGAAAACGGAGTGCAGTTGATGGAGATTTATCTGCGTAGGCACTTTAGTGACTACGCAGATAAATCTCCATGGGGTAGGAACGTTACTTAAACGTAGGGCCGGAGGCTGCTACCTGAAAGGTAGCGAGGCTTTAGACCGCTAGGTAGCGAACCCGAAGGAGTACGGTCGAGTCCCTATACTCGTAAGAGGTCTCCTAACATCCAGGTCGAAATAGTCCTTTAATTTAAGAGGTCTCCTTTAAGAGGTCTCCTAACATCCAGGTCGACTTCACTCACGTTACGTCTCTTACCATTACGTTACTTAAACGTAGGGCCGGAGGCTGCTACCTGAAAGGTAGCGAGGCTTTAGACCGCTAGGTAGCGAACCCGAAGGAGTACGGTCGAGTCCCGTCAAGGTCCTCGCGCTAGCGCACGAGGCACGGAGTCCACACGACGTTACTTAAACTTCTGGTGGGAAAGAGACGTAACGTGAGTGAAGTCGACCTTTTTAAACATCCTTAACATCTAGGTCTCCTAACATCCAGGTCGACTTCACTCACGTTACGTCTCTTACCACTATGTTTCGTCTCTTTCCCTACCAAACTACTCCTGCTACCGCTAGGTAGCGAACCCTAAGGGAGAGTCCCTTGCAGGTCCTCGATCTGGAGATCGAGCAGAAAAATCTCCATGGGGTAGGAACGTTACGTCTCTTTCCATCAACTGCACTCCGTTTTCACTCCGGGCGCAAGGGCTTCGCTTACGCTCGAGTCCCGTCAGGTCCTAACATCCAGGTCTCCTTAACATCTTTTAAGAGGTCGATTACACGGGCGCAAGGGCTCCCGTACGGTCGAGTCCCTATAACATCCTCTTAACATCTAGGTTTCCTAACATCCAGGTCTCCTTAACATCTAGGTCGATTTCACTTTCTATAATAGGTTCCTTAATATCCTTTAATAGCTCGATTGTATAACGTTACATCTCCCGCACTTCTCATAAGAGCTTCTTTAATATCCTTTAATAGGTTAAATTTACGTTACGTCTTTTATCACTCCTCGTAAGAGCTCTCTTTAACTTCCGGGTCGATTACACTCCGTTACATCTCCCATCAATTTATTCACGTTACGTCTTCCATCAACTGCACTCCGTGTACACTCCGTTCCGTCTCCCGCCTCGATCGCATAAATGCTCTCGAGTGGAGTAGTTTGGTAGGGTAGGATGCAGATAAATCTCCATCTCCTAACATCCAGGTCTCCTTAACATCTAGGTCGATTTCACTTTCTATAATAGGTTCCTTAATATCCTTTAATAGCTCGATTGTATAACGTTACATCTCCCGCACTTCTCATAAGAGCTTCCTTAATATCCTTTAATAGGTTAAATTTACGTTACGTCTTTTATCACTCCTCGCAAGAGGTCCCTTTAACATCCTTTAAGAGGTCGATTCCACAACGTTACATCTCCCATCAACTGCATTCACGTTACATCTCCCGCACTCACGTTACGTCTCTTTCCTCGTGCTAGCGCACGAGCAGATAAATCTCCATGGGGTAGGCCCGTTGCGTCTCCTTCCCCACCAGACTATGTCGACCTCTTAAAGGAGCCCGATAACGTTGGCGAGGGAGAGCATTTTGTCAGGAAAGTGGGCCAAGTGAACGACGTACTCTTATCAAGGTATGAAAGGGAATAGAAGGGAGATGGCATCTAGCTCATTAGAGGACCCCGGAGTTAGTTTGGTAGGACCCGATCGACCATTTACATTTATCATTTGCCGCATTATTTTTTTTAGAGTCTCACTTCATCACTTCGTTCTTCGAAACGCATTAATACTAGTGCACGAGACCTCTTATTTACTTATTGGTCCAGTTGGTGCGGAGCTACTGAGCTGGCCTAGGTTGAGGTAGAATTGGAAGGCTATACAACTGGAGCTTCGGTCATGGGACAATAGAACAATCCAAGAAAGATTCTAATGATAGAAGGGTATCATACCTCTTTGTTCAATACGATAGATAGGAAGTCCAGGCCGTGTCAATTGTGGATCATCGACCCTTACCAACTATTGGCTCATAAAACATCGTCAGGACGCAGTTGATCGCGTTACTCACCCTTGTTCTCACGTTGGTCGGGCAGAAAAATCTCCTTCGTGCGGATAAAGCGCCACCAGACTACTAGCGGTTGGGGCTTCTGAACTCTAGTTTTACGGGGAAGGGCATGTAAGGTCTCTGCGGGGACTTGGAGAAGAGAAAGAGTGTCGGCCAAGGGCGGAGGAGCTAGGATGCGGGTACATGGGACCTTTCTCCGGATGATAACTCTTCCTTTCCCTTCTATCTTATCCGTAGCGTCTTTATCAGCGAACACTGCTTACCTAGGTTGTCTATCTCACAAATTCTCTGGTTCCGCGACCTTCTCACTCACCCTATGTTCTCATGGGGACTTCTATAAATCTCCTATTATTCCTCTCGATGACGTCAAGGAATTTCATAAAATCAAACTGAGATTTAACACGGTCATGAGTTTTTGGAACAATTTCTCTACAGAGCGTCTCAAAGTAAGTAGTTCAGAATACGTCCAGAACGAGTTATGTCTTTCTTAGTCGATGAGAAACAAAGCTCCCTCCTGCCTGCGCTGCATTAACTAGTTCTTCGATTATGCCCACGTAGGGTCTACGAACGTACGTGATGCCAGCCAAGACCTCGGGGAGGGGAAAGGGATAGGGAAAGAAGTGATCAGAAGTGGTTCCAGTGGTTCATTCTTGGGTGGGACTAAGTGCCCGCAATGACGGGGCTCTCCTAGGTCGTAGAGATCGTGCTAGACCTAGAAGGGGATTAATTCAAATCCCAGCAGCAGGGTATCAAGATGCATTTCCTGGGCAGTCTTCTATACTCCATGAATTTAAGGAAACTTAGCCTACCCAATTCAGATTGTAGTTATAATCACGGAACTTAAGTCAGGGGTAGTGGAACAAGCCGAGCAGAGCTACAAGAATGATGGGTACCGTGGGCGATATGTGTAAGTAGTTCGATCGTATATGTCTCCATAGGGTAAAATGGAAGATGGAAGAAGGTGTGTATCGTCGAGCTCTTGAGGGTAAATAGAGCTTAAAACCAGCGTACGCTGACGCCATAGTGAAAACGATCATAACGAGCGCACTGGATTTCCTTTAACACCATATCGAATAACTCACATACAGAAATTCCGGATAGGAGAATTGAGATAAGAGTATCGAACCTTCTTTGAAATATAACTTTAAATGGATTTAGGCTTTAAAGTTAGGTGAAATTGGATTAGTTTAATGACAGCTTCCGGAGATCCGCCTGAGCTATCCCTTTACCAAGACTACCTCCGCAATACTATCTCCACTCTATTCTTACTATTTTAAATTAATTTACCAATGCTCCTTGCATCCACTTCCGGAATACCTCATGAACGAAAATCAGGTAGCGAAGCTCGAACTACCCAAACTGCTCTAGCTTCTCTTCCAGGAGAAGGGAGATCTCCCAACAAATATACGTTTTCACCTCTTACTGGGATAGTATAGCTCGTCCACCATTCGAATAAGACCATCTCGCCTTTTAACTTCCGATATATTCTCTCTTGCCGGCCCATCTCCGAATAGGGGGAATTCGTGAAAGTTCCACCTTTCTCGGATGCTTTCCACGCGAAATGACTGCCTGCTTTTTTTCAGTAGAAAGTGAGAGAGAAGGCCGGGCGCTCACGAAACGCACCAAAGCCAGATTTCAATTGGAGGAGCAAGCTTTAGATGCTACAGAGCCCTGGCCTTTACATTTAACTCCCTAAAGAGCAAGCTCAAGAAAGATGACAGGAAACTCGAGAATTAAAGTACCAAAAAAGGATCTGGACCCCTCCAGTCGGTCTCCTCCATCGCCGTTCTCATATAGTAGACCCGGATGAGATCGGATTCTGCAATTTATGAGAAAAGCCGAAAAAAGAGCTCTTGGCCTTATAATAGGCCTCCCATCTGGGGATACGCGGAATCGCGAGCGGGGTATGTTACGTAGCAAAAGAACAAGTAGGGACGAAGGAATTGCAAGAATCCATTTCATACAAGCAGGACAGCTAATTATGCTTGATCAGAATAAGCGAGCTGCGCCGGAAGTATACCAGCCAGAAGGAAGGATACTTCAGCATTCGCTCTGCCCCTTGGGAATAGATACGGTGACTTCGTGCCCACCATCTTATCGTCCTCGATGCCCACCCGCTTTTGGCCTCAAAATTATAAGGAGTTGGAAGAGACTGAGTGAAGGGATTCGACACAGCACCTACGGACTCTCGTGCATGACTTACATTCAACAGTGAAGTTGTATTGGTGTAAGGGGGTTTAGAGTGCGACGGTTGGGCCGAGTAGATAAATCAGTAGTTTGGGAAAGAGACGTAACGTGCTTTAATATCTTGTAACGTGCTTTAATATCTTGTAACGGAGTGCGGGAGACGTAACGTAATGATAAAAGACGTAACGTAAATGAGGAAGACGTAACGTAAATGAGGAGATTTATCTACTCGATCGTAAGATCGAGGTGGTGGGAGACGTAACGGAGTTCAAAGAACGGAGTGCAGTTGACCTCATAAAAGGGACTCGAGCTTGCGATCCTCGACCTATCGGTCGAGTAGATAAATCTCCTGCCCCACCAGACTACTGTTTAAGTAACGGAGTGTACACGGAGTGCAGTTGATGGAAGACGTAACGTGAATAAATTGACCTATTAAAGGAAGTTAAAGAGAGCTCTTACGAGGAGTGATAAAAGACGTAACGTAAATTTAACCTATTAAAGGATATTAAAGAAGCTCTTATGAGAAGTGAAGTCGTCCTGGATGTTAGGAGATGGGAGATGTAACGGAGTGCAATCGACCTCTTAAAAGATGTTAAGTTGCGCTAGATGTTATAGGGACTCGACCGTACCCTACCCAACCCCTACCCCACCATGTTCAAGTAACGTAAATACAGTTGATCTAGTAGATATTAAGGAAACCTCTTATGAGGAGTGATAAAAGACGTAACGTAAATTAACCTATTAAAGGATATTAAGGAAGCTCTTATGAGAAGTGAAGTCGTCCTGGATGTTAGGAGACCTAGATGTTTAGGAGACCTAGATGTTACGAGGATCGCGACCCCCACGGTGCGGTAGCAGGAGTTGTTTGGTAGGGTAGGACGTTTAAGTAACGTAATGAAGTCGACCTAGATGTTAATGAGACCTCTTAAAGGACTAGGGCCATGAGCTAGAGAGCGTTTCTCTCTCTTAGCGATAGCTTCGCCATGGGCAGGAAGGGCAAGCCTTGCACTCAGGCCGCAAAGAAATACAACACAAAATCGAACACAAAGAAGAAAGTTCCCCAATATGCTGATAGTCACAAATCTGTTGATGTTCTAAGCATCCCTGGCGTGGTTCCTTTAGAACAGGAAAATGTTTCGAGAAACTTAGGCGAACCAAAGTAAAGAGAAATCGAAGGTTAAGGATTCATCTGCGTCTTGGGCAGATGAGGTTGAGGCTGAAGAAGCTCGTGAGAAAGCTCAATCGCAGCAACCGCAACAAACCCCTCCTCCGGTGCAATGGAGTGCGCTATCAGCTGGGTCAACTCCAGCGGATGGTTTTGATTTATCATCCACTCCGGTGAGTTCATACAACCTTAAAATTACGCGTTCAGCTGTTCATGATGAAATTCTTTACTGGAAAAATGCTGTGATTTGCTATGTCCTGGGTTCAAACCCACCATTATCTGTAATGGAGGTCTATTTCAAGCGAGTCTGGGGTTCCTTTGGAATTGATAAAATTGCTAGCTTAAATAGGGGTGTTTTCTTGAGTGGAGTCAAAACCTATGAAAGTAAACCTCAAGTAGTTGAGCAAGGGGTATTGATGTTTGACAAGAAGCCACTGGTAGTGAAACCCCGGAGAGCTGACCTTGAGCTAAACAAGGATGATTTTTCGTTTGTGCCCGTATGGGTTCGCATACAGAACTTGGGTCTCATGGGGTGGGTCAGAACACATTATCAAAAATTTCTAGCCTGATAGGGATTGAAGGCAGATAGAGTAACCACTGAAAAGACTAGATTAGCTTATGCTAGACTTCTTATCGAAGTGGGCCTACCCCACCAAACTACTCAATTCCTAAGGAGATCTCTTTTGAAGATGAATGGGGTAAGATTGTTCACTTTCTCAAATTTAATGTAAGCCCATTAAGTGTACAAAATGGAGCAATTATGGGCATGACACTGAGGAGTGTAGGAAGGATGAAATAGAGCAGGCAAGGCCTCACTGTCAGACAGGCAAAGAACTTGTAGTTGATGATGATGGTTTTCAGCTGGTCCAGAAGCAGAACAACAAAGAGAAGAATGGGGAAAACCCTAAACAAGCAAGTCAGGGGCGTAGTACCAATGGGGCAACAACAGTACAAGCAAGAGTGGATAAGGATAAGGCTGTAGCTTCTTCTTCAAACTCTTTTGAAGCTTTGAAGGAACAACCTGTGAGGGCTGTTACAGATGATAGGAATGGGGTGGTGCCTCCCCCCATCCCAAATGGATAGTGCGTGTTTATGGAACATCAGGGGGCCTCAATAACCCTAATAAGCAGAGAGAAATTGCCCTCTTTCTGCAACAACAAGCTGTGGGTTTGGTGGGGCTCCTGGAGACTAAGGTGAAACACTGTAATCTGCAAAGTGTTTCACAATCTTTTTGCATAGACTGGGCTGTGGCAACTAATAGTAGTACAGCAAATAAAAACAGGATATGGTTGGAAGCCTCTATGTTTTCAAGTTAACATACTGAAGACTTCTCCTCAGATAATTCATACTCTTATAGATGAGGAAGCTACACTGGCTGCCCACTATAGAGAGATGCAGAAGGCCAGAACTAGCTTCTTGAGAGAAAAAACTAAAGCTATGTGGTTAAAGGATGGTGATAGCTGCACCAAGTTCTTTCATAGCAGCTTGAAGGAACATGAACAGGATCTACAGGGTTGCTGATGCTCAAGGAAACATACATGAGAAGAATGAGGGTGAATGCTTTTATGAGGTACTACAAGGCTCTCTTGGGTTCGTCCAACACTCAGAGAGAGCATGTTAATAGTGAATATGTTAAGAAGGGGAAGGTTCTCAATGATATGCAAAGAAGATTCCTCACAAGACCTTACACTGCTCTGGAGGTAAAGAAAGCTGTCTTCTCAATCCATGGGGACAAATCTCCAGGTCCTGATGGATTTGGGAGTCAAATTTTTTAAGGATAGTTGGCAAGGCAGGACATCACAGAAGCTATTCTTGAATTCTTCCATACAGGGGAAATGAGAAAAGGGATAAATGTTTCCACCATTTCCTTAATTCCTAAAAAAACCTCAGCCTCTTCAGTTCTTGAATACAGACCCATATCCTGCTGCAATACCATCTACAAGGCCATATCCAAACTGTGCTAGGCTTGCCCTGATACTCCCCACAATCATCTCTGAGGAGCAATCTGCCTTTGTCTCTGGCAGGACAATAATGCAGAATGTTCTTATCTGCCAAGACCCTGTCAAATGCTATAATAGGCAACATATTTCCCCCAGATGTGTAGTCAAGCTTGATCTACACAAAGCTTATGACTCTCTTGAGTGGGGGTTCATTGAAGAGATGCTGCATGCCTTAAACTTCCCCACCAACTTCATCAACCTGATAATGACATGTGTATCTTCCACCAAGTTTGCAATCTCTGTGAATGGAGGTCTTCATCATGGCTTTGAAGGGGGGAGAGGCCTTAGACAGGGGGACTCCCCCCTCCTCTTTTTTTATAGGAATGGAGTACCTAACTAGAGTCTTGAAGGAAGTTAGCGCAGGGATTCTCCTTTCACCCCAAATGCAAAGCTATGAAACTGAATCACTTGGTGTTTGCAGATGATGTCCTTTTCTTCTGCAAGGGAGACTACAGCTCAGCTCTTCTCATGCTCAGAGGTCTGGCTTCATTCACAGCTGCCTCAGGATTGAAAGCAAGCCCTCCAAAAAGCAACATATACTTTGGAAATGTATCAGATGCTGTTATGAACCAGATACAAGGGGTCTCAGGCTTCAAAAGAGGTACTCTCCCTTTTAAGTACCCAGGAGTTCCCATTTCCCCTAAGAAATTAACAGAGCTTGAATGTGACATCCTTGTGGAGAAAATGTGTGCTAGAATAAAAACATGGGGGACTAGGCACCTCTCATATGCTGGCAGAATACAACTCATTAACTCTTAAATAGTTTGGTGGGGTAGGCTTATTGGTCCTCAATTTTCCTACTACCTAAGAATGAAGAAGATAACAAACATCTGTAGAAATTTTCTATGGGATGGAAAGGCTTCTGCTACTAGATCTCCCCCCATTGCTTGGGATTTTGTTTGTAAACCAAAGAGTGAAGGAGGGCTAGGCTTGAAGAACTGCATCAAATGGAATGAAGCACTGATGGGGAAATATGTGTGGTTTATTGCACAAAAAGCAGTTGTGGGTAAGATAGGTCAACCATGTCTACATTAAAGATAAGAGCTGGTGGGAGTACTCACCCCCAACTGATTGCCCTTGGGGTTGGAAGAGGATCTGTTCCATGAAGAATTTGTTCAAGACTGCATACAATGGAAACAACTGGAGCATCTCCCCTACTGGATACAGTGTGACTTCAGGTTACAAGTGGTTGATAGCAAATGGCAACAAGGTTACCTGGAGAAAATGGGTATGGAAGACATTTTCCATACCTAAGCACAGAGTCATATGCTGGTTCCTTGCTTTGCACAGATTACAAACAAGAGACAGACTAGCAAAGATTGGGGTGTGTGACACTGATACCTGCCCTATATGTGCTAGTCATTCAGAAACAGAACACCACTTTTTTTGAAGTTTAGTAAGAGGGGAATACTTCAAAGCATGGCTGAAGCTCCATACACAAAAACTCAGATGCCACAATATCTGGAAATGGCTCTACTGCGGAGCTTCTAGCAACAGGTTGATGAGGGTGATCATATCAGCTTGCTTTGCTGAACTCCAATATATGGCGTGCTAGAAAAACAGCTGTGTGGGAGGGGAAGGTTGAGAGACCCAAAGTGACTCTAGCAAGAAGAAAGAATGAGATGAGATACAGAATACAGCTGCTCTTACCTGCAAGGTGCTCAGAAACTGACAGGAACCAGATTAAAGCTTTGCTAGAAGAATTTTCTCAGTTTGTTCTTTGTTGTATAGACTAAGTGAGAGCACATGAAGAGACTTAACTTTAGGGCCCTTCCTAGAAGGTAAATAAAGTTAAGTCACTGAATTACCACTTAGTACTTTTTTGATTAGAGTTTTTGGTTATCTTGTACATAAACTATGAGCTTCTGCTTGGTTTAATGAAAGTTTCATCATTTTACCAAAAAAAACAAAGGACTATCTCGACCTCTTAGGAGACCTCTTAAAGAAGCGTATCCCCAACTTAACTTACTAAAAGAAAATATTGATGACCTCATAGGCGGAGCATTGATCCACTCTAACTCTACTTCTCGACTTGGCTGTTAAAGAGCTCCAGAATGCCCTTCCACCTTTTGCACTAGCAAACCGCACTCCCAAATCGGAAATAGCGGAAACTTCATCCGACACCCACTTGAGTTGATCTCACTTCACTCATATAAGAAATATTCTATATTGGTTTGAAATGCTGTAATTTAATGGAGTTAAGGGAGAGTTAGTTAGGGAAATGCATGAATAAATTAAGCAAGTTAGGCACGAAGGCGCAAAGCAACGCAACCGGCGATTAAGGCCACCTTAAGGCGAGTCCGCAGTACCTCTACCCCACGGAGCGGTATGTTAGGAGTTCAGGGAAGGAAGACCGAGGGAGACGTAACGGAGTGCAAATGAAGTCGACCTCTTAAAGGAGACCTCTTAAGGAGACCTCTTAAGTAACGTTGGCGCCTTAGTGAGCTTTAAACCAAACTATCTCGACCTTAGGTCGTTTTTCTTATATTCTCTTATATAAGATTAAGATAAGAGTCGAGGTTTCGCCGAGACCTGCCTTTTCTATGCTAATATAAGAATGACGACCTGGCGTCCTCACGACCTTTGGTCGAGTCGCTCCGTGGAGATTTATCTGCGCAGGGGATTTATCCACTCGATCGCATTTATGCGATCGAGGACCTGACGGGACTCGAGCCGCGATCCTCGACCCCGTGGGTCGAGCAGATAAATCTCCTACCCCACCAGACTATTTTAAGTAACGGAGTGTGGAGATTTATCTGCGCAGGGGATTTATCCACTCGATCGCATTTATGCGATCGAGGACCTGAAAGGGACTCGACCTTACCCTTGGGCCAACGTTTAAGTAACGTGAGTGTGGAGATTTATCTGCTCGATCGTAAGATCGAGGACCTGAAAGGGACTCGACCGTAAGGGAGCCCTTGCGCCCGTGCAATCGACCTCTTAAGGAGACCTAGATGTTAAGGAGACCTCATGGTCCGCATAAAAAGGTCGACTACACTCCTGTTACTTAAAATAGTCTGGTGGTTCAGTAACATCCGGGTCTCCTTAACATCTAGGTCGATTTCACTCCGTTACATCTCCCGCACTTACGTTACGTCTCTTTCCCCTAGCGGTCGAGTCCCGTCAGGATAGTTTGGTGGGGTAGGCTTAAGAGGTCGACTGCACTTACGTTACTTAAACGTAGGCCCCGCCGTCGATCGGTCGAGTCCCGTCAGGTCCTCGATCGCATAAATGCGATCGAGTGGATAAATCCCCTGCGCAGATAAATCTCCACTAACGCACGAGCAGATAAATCTCCACCACACTCCGTTACATCTCCCACACTCCGTTACTTAAAGTAGTCTGGTGGGGCAGGATCTACTCGATCTCATAGTGAGAGACGTAACGTGCCTACCCCATGGGAGACGTAACGTCGTGCAGTCGACCTCTTAAAGGACTATGTCGATCTCTTAAAGAGGATCGCAGCTCTTCAAATAGTCCGGTGGGGAAAGAGACGCAACGGAGTGCGGGAGATGTAACGGAGTGCGGGAGACGTAACGTAATGATAAAAGACGTAACGTAAATGCAGTTGATCTATTAGATATTAAGGAACCTCTTATGAGAAGTGAAGTCGTCCGGGATGTTAGGAGACCTAGATGTTAATGAGACCTAGATGTTAAGGAGACCTAGATGTTAAGGCACGTTACTTAAAGGCTATTTCTTTTGGTCGAGTAGATAAATCCCCTCGGAGCAACTCGACCGATAGGGAGAGGGCCACCATACTATACTATTCTAAAGCCAAACTGCGTAGTTTCGGGGCCTTTATATCTTCTCCTCTTAGCTACTATAAGCCATACCCATTATTATTTTGTAAGGAGGAGGTGAATTCTAACTCTTGAAAAGACGGAGCTATGAGGACATATCCGCTTGGTTCTGAACTTTTCTTTGACTGTATGAAAGAAAAAGAATTGCTTTCGCTGCCGCGGTAATGGACGCAGAAAGCAGCGACTTGGCGTCTTCATCGCCTTACTGATATGCTGCTTTAGTTGTTCGTACGGGCGCGCGAGCGAGGTGCGGGGGTTGCCTCTATCTTCTTTGGAAGAAAAAGTAAGTGGGAGGATTACAGCACCACCCATGCACCCCCGAACTTTCTCTATTCGACCACTACTGTATGGGAAGGTCGACTACGACCAAGACAAGAAGACAGCGCTCTCTTTAGGTGTTCTTTAGAAGAAATTTGGGAGATCTCCCAATGGAAAATGAATGATATCCGTTGATCTCCCTTTGTCCCATGTTTTTCAGTGGATCTCGACCACGAGTTTCTTTTTTTTTTCGGGAGAGGGAACTGAGCGTAATAAGTGAAATGAGAAGACTTTCTTTCTTCCTCTTCCCGTGCATGTTGGGAGGTCTCACAGTAGGTGGCCGCTAAACGCCCGCTGCTAGGTAGAAAAAAGCGTTGATCCTCGAAGAGGAGAGATCACTTGACCGAAAAAAGAAAGAGAGAAAGATAGCAGGGTCTCCGCAGGTGGGAAAGGAAAAGAGAGCGGGGCGAGAGAGAATCAGTCATTCCCAATAGAACGGCCGGTGCAGCATCAAATGGCGATGGATTTCGTTGGCTTTGAAGTTCGCTACCTAGCGGTTTTTGGAGAAATCCTCGTTCCACTATTTTTAGGGCGACTCCACTCCGAAGAGTTCTTTAAGAGGTCTCCTTTAAGAGGTCTCCTAACATCTAGGTCGAGATAGTCCTTTAAGGGGTCTTCTAACATCCAGGTCGAAGTAGTCTTTTAAGAGGTCTCCTTAACATCTAGCTCTCCTTAACATCCTTTAAGAGGTCTCCTTAACATCTAGCTCTCCTTAACATCCTTTAAGAGGTCTCCTAACATCCAGGTCGAAATAGTCCTTTAAGAGGTCTCCTTAACATCTAGGTCTCCTTAAGAGGTCGATTGCACGGGCGCAAGGGCTCCCTTACGGTCGAGTCCCGTCAGGTCCTCGTGCTAACGCACGAGCAGATAAATCTCCACACTCACGTTACTTAAACAGTAGTCTGGTGGGGCAGGAGATTTATCTACTCGACCAATAGGTCGAGGATCGCAGCTCGAGTCCCGTCAGGTCCTCGACCTCGTAAACTCGGTCGAGTGACTAACTACGCAGATAAATCTCCACATAACGTTACGTCTCCCGCACTCCGTTACAAGATATTAAAGCACGTTCCGTCTCTTTCCCCACCAGACTACTGTTTAAGTAACGTAATGATAAAAGACGTAACGTAAATGAGGAAGACGTAACGTAAATACAGTTGATCTATTAGATATTAAGGAAACCTCTTATGAGGAGTGATAAAAGACGTAACGTAAATTTAACCTATTAAAGGATATTAAGGAAGCTCTTATGAGAAGTGAAGTCGTCCGGGATGTTAGGAGACCTAGATGTTAATGAGACCTCTTAAGAAGACCAGCTGTTATTCAAATAGTGGTTTGCTCCTTGACAGTTTTTGTCTAAAGCCTCGCTACCTGAAAGGTAGCAGCTAAAGGCTCGCTACCTGGAAGGTAGCAGGAGTAGTTTGGTAGGGTAGGGGAGCTCATAAACTCGATCGAGTCACTAAAGTGCCTACGCAGATAAATCTCCACACAACGTTACGTCTCTCCCCACCAGAGTGGGGTGACTCTAGCGTGGGATTCCGGGCCTTTTAATACCCCTCCGCCGGGCTTTGTGTATCTAACACCTCTAGGGGGTTCCAAGGCTAGTTTCCTTAAATAAAATTCCGTTTGGGGGAGTTATCCAGATAGCGGGGATTAAGATTAAGTACGCTGGGAATCCACCCGTCCAGATACATCTCTACCAGTAGGCTTCTGTTCTTTCAAGAGTATTTAATTAAATTTGCATACTCTTGAAAGAAAAGCTTTCTTCAACCTTCTTCTACTTTAGGACCTCGTCGACTGACTCTATCGTCCTTACCAAAACGTTCTTCTAAAAAACTAGATCTAGATTAGGATATTTATCTTTTACAAAGCACTCCAAACAAAAATGTAAATCATCTCTTCGAGTTCATCGAAAAAGAAATATGAGAATTTGGGTTTTTAACTGACCAGAGGTCGAGTAAATTTACTATAGGCCCAATCATTTTGGATAGGTAGCAAGTCGACCTCATAACGCAGGTCCTCGTAACAACTAGGTCGACTGCACTCCTCGTAAGAGGTCGACTACATTCCATTACTTGAAATAGTCTGGGAAAGAGACGTAACGTGCTTTAATATCTTGTAACGGGGTGTGGCCCTTTAGGGACTCGAGCGTAAGCGAGCCTACCCCACCAGACTACTGTTTAAGTAACGTAATGAAGTCGACCTAGATGTTAATGAGACCTAGATGTTAAGGAGACCTGGATGTTACTGACCCGCCAAACTACGACGTAACGTTAGTGCGGGAGATGTTATGCAATCGACCTCTTAAAGGAGTGCGGGAGACGTAACGTGAATGTGGGAGACGTAACGTTATGTGGAGATTTATCTGCGTAGTTAGTCACTCGACCGAGTTTACGAGGTCGAGGACCTGACGGGACTCGACCGCTAGGAGATTTATCTGCACCAGACTACTTTAAGTAACGTAATGATAAAAGACGTAACGTAAATGCAGTTGACCTAGATAGATGTTAAAAAGACCTCTTATGAGGAGTGAAGTCGACCTGGATGTTAGGAGACCTAGATGTTAATGAGACCTCTTAAAGGATGTTAAAGAGACCTGAGGAGTGAAATCGACCTAGATGTTAAGGAGACCTAGATGTTAAGGAGACCTAGATGTTAAGGAGACCCAGATGTTAGCCCATCTTGAATGAGCACGGCACCAACACCAATTCCACTTGCATCACATTCTACCTCAACTCAAGGAGCTTTTCAAAGTTGGGAATAGATAGAACGGTCACATAGCTTCAAGGCCTCGCCTTTTGGGCTTGGGGAGTCCACACGAACTCTCCCTTCTTCATCAATTCAGTGATAGGAGAAGCAATGGAAATAGCGAATAAATATCCTATAGAATGAAACCCATGAAAAGAGCGCACCGCTCCGTGGGGATAATTTTTAGAGGCTGGCCAAGATTGGATAGCCCCCCACTTGGATCCACATGACTCGGTAGAGACAATGTAACGAAAAGAACTCGATCAATCATGAATTCACACTTCTCTAGCTTGCCATAGAGCTTGACTTGTCTCAGTTTCTCGAACAAAGTAGCTATATGTTGTAGATGGTGTTTTCTCTAATGAAATCCACCACTCGATGTGATGGTCTCGATTTGGCCTCTACCCACTTAGTGTAGTAGTCGGACGAGTACATAACTGTGTCTTCGAGATGACGCAGGTTTAATCTTTCCTATTCTGTCCATTGCCCATCCCGTTTTATGAGGTCAACTGCACTCCGTTACTTAAACGTAGGCGCAAGGGCGTGGCGGGAAAGAGACGTAACGTGAGTGCGGGAGATGTTATGCAATCGACCTCTTAAAGGGGACCTCTTACGAGGCAGTGATAAAAGACGTAACGTAAATGAGGAGATTTATCCACTCGATCGTAAGATCTCCCTTAACATCCAAACAGGTCGACTTCACTCACGTTACGTCATAGTTTGGCGGTTCAGTAACATCTAGGTCTCCTAAACATCTAGGTCGAGATGGTGGGGTAGGAGATTTATCTGCGTAGGGACTTTAGTCACTCGACCGAGTTTACGAGGTCGAGGATCGTAGCTTGAGGTCTCTTTAACTAGTATAGGTTAACTGCATTCACGTTACATCTCCCGCACTCACGTTACGTCTCTTTCCCAAACTACTGATTTATCTGCGTAGTTTAGTGACTCGATCGAGTTTACGAGATCTCCCTTAACATCCCGGTCTCCTTAACATCTTTTAAGAGGTCGATTACACTCCGTTGCATCTCCCATCTCCTAACATCCTTTAAGAGGTCTCCTTAACATCTAGGTCGATTTCACTCCGTTACATCTCCCGCACTACTCTTGAGTTCTCTTTAACATCCGGGTCGATTACACTCCGTTACATCTCCCATCTCATTAACATCTAGGTCGACTCTACTCCCGTTACGTCTCCCACATAACGTTACGTCTCCCGCACTCCTCGTAGGAGCTCTCTTTAACTTCCGGGTCGATTACACTCCGTTACATCTCCCATGGATTGTATAACGTTACATCTCCCGCACTTCTCATAAGAGGTTCCTTAATATCTAATAGATCTCCTTAGCATCTAGGTCTCCTAACATCCTTTAAGAGGTCTCCTAACATCCAGGACGACTTCACTTCTCATAAGAGCTTCCTTAATATCCTTTAATAGGTTAAATTTACGTTACGTCTTTTATCACTGCCTCATAAGAGGTTCCTTAATATCCTTAAAGAGGTCTCATTAACATCTAGGTCGACTTCATTACATTACGTCTCCCACATAACGTTACATCTCCCGCACTCCTCATAAGGGGTTTCCTTAATATCTACTAGGTCAACTGTATTTACGTCTTCCTCATTTACGTTACGTCTTTTATCATTACGTTACGTCTCCCGCACTCCGTTACATCTCCCGCACTCCGTTGCGTCTCTTTCCCCACCAGACTACTGTTTAAGTAACGTTGTGGTAAGAGACGTAACGTGAGTGCGGGAGATGCAACGGAGTGAAATCGACCTAGATGTTAAGGAGACCTGGATGTTAGGAGACCTCTTAAAAGATGTTAGGGACTCCCCCTTAGGGTTCGCTACCTAGCGGTTTTGTCCGGCGCAAGGGATCGGTCGAGAAATAACCTTCGGTGGCAAGCATCATAGGTCGAAAAGAGGGTCCGTGGGAGTCATTGGAATGTCCTATTTCACTGTTCTCGTCTTGCCTACTAAGCCGTATTCTTATTCAGAAACCTTGGGTAGTTCAGAAGGATTCATGAATGAGACCATTGGGCGGTGTGCACCTTTTATATTTCTCCCCCCCTTTTTTTTTTTGCGCTACACTACAAAGAACTAAAAAAGGAGACTATCCCCTAGTCGTCCTCAGAAGACGAATAAGATCAAGAAGGCCATCATTAGCGCGAACAATGCAATCGCCTCGGTAAGAGCAAAGCCCAGAATCGCATAACCGAATAATTGTTTCGCCAATGATGGATTTCGCGCCACAGAATGGATCAAAGAACTAAAAACATTACCAATACCAACAGCAGCTCCTGCTGAAGCAATTGTAGCAGCACCCGCCCCAATCAATTTAGCCCCCTCTAACATGTCGAACCCATTATAATACCCACGCAATATATATTGCGATTATTTGTAAATACTCCGTGACCTGCGTCACTCTTTGACTTTCATCCCGTGCTCAACCCTTTGGGCGTCTCACTTGCCTTTTAAACTCAAGGAAGAATGGTCTATATAGACGTGAACGTACGCTCACTTCTCTTAAGATATTTCTCGAAATTTCGGATAGAGCATTTTTCTGTCAATGGAGAACTGCGCACTTCCCCTCAAATCAGTGGGGATTTCCGTTTCCGAACCGGGGTAAAAGGCCTTTTTTAGTACGCTTTCCTTCTCATCCGAAGGAATTTCTCGTAGAAAGACGAACTCGACCTTTACCTTTAGGTCGAGGTGCGAAGCAGCTCAACCGGGGGAGACGTCACGTTGTGCAGTCGATGGAAAGAGACGTAACGTGCCTACCCCATGGAGATTTATCCGCTCGTGCGACTCCCTTAACATCCAGGTCTCCTAAACATCAGGTCTCCTAACATCCAGGATCCTTCAGCATCTTTTAAGAGGTCGATTACACTCCGTTACATCTCCCATCTCTTTAACATCCTTAAAGAGGTCTCCTAACATCCAGGATCCTTCAGCATCTTTTAAGAGGTCGATTACACGGGCGCAAGGGCTCCCGTACGGTCGAGTCCCATCAGGTCCTCGATCTAGGAGATCGAGCAGATAAATCTCCATCTCCTAACATCCAGGTCGATTACACTCCGTTACATCTCCCATCTCCTAACATCCAGGACGACTTCACTTTCTATAATAGGTTCCTTAATCTCCTTTAATAGGTTAAATTTACGTTACGTCTTTTATCACTGCCTCATAAGAGGTTCCTTAATATCCGGGTCGATTACACTCCGTTACATCTCCCATCTCATTAACATCTAGGTCGACTCTACTCCCGTTACGTCTCCCACATAACGTTACGTCTCCCGCACTCCTCGTAAGAGCTTCCTTAATATCCTTTAATAGCTCAATTGTATTCACGTTACTTAAACATCTGGTGGGGTAGGAGATTTATCTACTCGACCGATAGGAAAGAGACGTAACGTGAGTGCGGGAGATGCAACGGAGTGCGGGAGACGTAACGTTATGTGGGAGACGTAACGGGAGTAGAGTCGACCTAGATGTTAATGAGACCTCTTTAAGGATATTAAGGAACCTCTTATGAGAAGTGCGGGAGATGTAACGGAGTGAAATCGACCTAGATGTTAAGTCGACCTGGATGTTAGGAGACCTAGATGTTAAGGAGACCTGGATGTTACGAGGATCGCAGCTCGAGTCCCATCAGGTCCTCGATCTAGGAGATCGAGCAGATAAATCTCCATCAATTTATTCACGTTGCGTCTTCCATCAACTGCACTCCGTGTACACTCCGTTCCGTCTCCCGCCTCGATCTCGTAAACTCGATCGAGTCACTAACTACGCAGATAAATCAGTAGTCTGGGCCTACCCCGCCAAACTACGACGTAACGTGCTTTAATATCTTGTAACGGAGTGAAATCGACCTAGATGTTAAGGAGACCTGGGTGTTAAGGGAGTGCTAACGCACGAGCAGATAAATCTCCACACTCCCGTTCCGTCTCCCACCATGGGGAAAGAGACGTAACGTGAGTGAAGTCGACCTAGATGTTAATGCACGTTACTTAAAGGCTCTTTCCTACGGTCGAGCAGATAAATCTCCTTAAGGTCGAGTTATTTCATACCAACGTCGAGTCGCACCGCTTCGCTAATAATCTCGTTCGATATCCTCTCCCCGGGGATTTCACTTCTAAAAAGCTTCTCATTCCACCGCGACTCCAGGAGAATATTTGCTACTCCTGGTTTGCTCTTATCTTCCTAAGCAACCTGAATCTCGTTCGCTATTCTATCCCTCCGGATTTAACTTAGCATTACCTTTCGATCAAGCCGCATCATTATTTTATGATTTTTCACGAACTAAAGAGGCCTAATTCTTCTTTTGCTTTAGAAGCTCCCGGTTTTTTATTTGTAAGAGCTGCGAAGTCAAATTAATCAAGCAAGGTATTAGAGTCAGAGGAAGAAGTCTCTTCTCTTGGTCGAGCGGATCTCCTTTTACGAGAGTCCGCAAATTCAGTTAAGTTATAAGTTAATGGTCTCCTGTAAGAGGTTCCAATCCATCGAAGGGCTGTACTCGGGATTCTACGCTTGTTCTCCTATCTAGAACTCTGACTTGTGAGATCTCCCCGTTGCCGAGTCGTGAAGACTTTTTTTTTTTTCTTCTTGCGCGAAACTACTCTTTAGAGCTTCTTGTGTTGCTTGAAAACTTGTGAAAACTATTCTTGTTCACTCCTAGTCCTACGCCGGTCACAATCCCATCAGGCATGATGAACTTCTTGAGGAGATGCGCGAGGAGCGATCGGCGAAATAAAATAGAAAATGGGTCGAGAAGCAAGCTGATAGTAGTTAGAAGTACCCGCAGGTCTCAAGAATTTTGTTGAGAAGCAAAGTAAACCGACCATTTGAATACGGATAAGCGCCCCCTAGCCATAGGCTTCACAACGGAAGGAATCCTTGCTACCCGGATACCCGAGGTTGGTTTTGCTACTCGATGATTGGTCTCAGATTGATGACCTGGCTGGAAAGTGAAGATAGAACACTTCGAGTGAAAAGTGTGGGGAATATTCCACTTCCGAATCTCATCCCTGTCTTTTTTGCCTTTTTTCAAAGTCCTAGTATAATACGAGAATTCGACTACGCCATTGATTTTGCTGCTCACTACTTTCCTAGGCGGGTCGAACTTACAGGATTTTCAGTCCAATACATTTCCATTATCTTACCTAGCCAAACTCAGGTCTCACGGCGCAAGGACTTTTTCTACATATGCGCGGGTGCTCTATCTGACCGCTCAGTTCCTCCTATCACTCCATAAACTCCCGTCCATCCCGCCCGCTCACTTCTATCATTCCCCGCTTCGTACACTGCCCCCCCGTCAGATCTGGGCCTACCCCACCAAACTACGACGTAACGTGAGTGATAAAAGACGTAACGTAAATGCAGTTGATGGGAGATGTAACGTTATGCAATAGATGGAAGACGTAACGTGAATACAATTGACCTAGATTAGATGTTAAAGGGACCTCTTACGAGGAGTGATAAAAGACGTAACGTAAATTTAACCTATTAAAGGATATTAAGGAACCTCTTATGAGAAGTGCGGGAGATGTAACGTTATACAATCGAGCTATTAAAGGAAGTTAAAGAGAGCTCCTATGAGGAGTGAAATCGACCTAGATGTTAAGGAGACCTGGATGTTAGGAGACCTAGATGTTAAGTTGACCTGGATGTTAAAGAGACCTCTTACGAGCCTACCCCACCAGACTATCTCGACCTAGATCTTAAAGGATGTTAAAAAGACCTCTTACGAGAAGTGCGGGAGATATAACGGAGTGCGGGAGACGTAACGTGAATGCAGTTGACCTAGTAGATATTAAGGAAACCTCTTACGAGGAGTGTAGTTGACCTAGATGTTAAAGAGACCTGGATGTTATAGGAACCTGGATGTTAGGAAACCTCTTTAAGGATGTTAAGGGAGTGCTGAGGCAGTATAGGTTTCGGTTTTGGCGGGGTAGGCCTTCTCGTCGAGTAGATTCTTATCGGAGCAGCTTTCTCTTTCGTCTGTCTAGGGCGAATTCTACCTGTTCACTCAATCAGCCTTCTACCTCTTTCTCCAAGAAAAATGTACACTGAAGGAACCTGCTATCTCTCGATAGGCGAGAACTGCTATTCTTTTTTTCTACTATGCTTGGACTCATCTCGATCATAGCTTCATTCCCTTGGCCAGTCAATTAGCGCACCACCTCTTGTAATACGACATTACGTGGTCAACACACCCTACAGGTCGGGGTGTTCATGCTTCAGACAATCCATCCTATATCTCGAGACTGGCGAACCATGAAGTCTGACCAAATCAACGAGAGGAAGAGTCGACCTTGCGGATCTTTCATCCCATATGCTTGTCAAAAACGAAAACTCGAACCTCCCGGCGAAGACTTTTCCTGATGGAAGATACCATCGTACCTCTCAGATTGCATTTCTTAAGAGAATTTTCCATAAAGCCTTTCTCGTGCTAATTTGACCCCTACCTATTTTAGGGAATTATATGCTCCAGGGGGAAGCGAAAAGAGTATAGGCCAGCCAGTCCACTTACGCTAGTACATGTAAGTCATTTGATCATGCTCTTTAGAGGTTTTTTAGGGAATGGATTTCAGAGCAAGTTCTCCTACCCAAAGGAGTCAAAAGCATTCCAAGTGAATCAAAAAAACGATTGTTCTCTACTCCCATCAATGAAAAGAAGCCACCCAATCGTATGGCTGGATGCAGCAGCTCTTCGGGTTATGAGTCAGCAAGCAGGAAGTGGGGTTGGACACGAGTGGAAGCGATCGAAGGGAGGGGGAATAGCTTATGGCGTGAACCAAAGGTCGTGCGAGATGACGATCTCGATCGTTTGGTGGAGTAGGTGGCCTGCCGCTTTTAGGTCTCCTTTAAGAGGTCGACAGAGGAATTTTAAGAGTTCTCATTAACATCTGGGTCAACTACACTTCTCGTAAGAGGTTTCTTTAACATCCTTTAAGAGGTCGATTCCACAACGTTACATCTCCCATCAGGTCAACTGCATTTACGTTACGTCTCTTATCATTACGTTACTTAAACTTCTGGTGGGGTAGGAGATTTATCTACGTAGTTAGTCACTCGACCGAGTTTACGAGGTCGAGGATCGCAAGCTCGAGTCCCCGTAACATCCTGCGCAACTTAACATCTTTTAAGAGGTCGATTACACTCCGTTACATCTCCCATCTCCTAACATCCAGGTCTCCTTAACATCGTTTAAGAGGTCTCCTAACATCCAGGTTCCTCTAACATCTAGGTCGATTACACTCCGTTGCATCTCCCGCACTCCTCATAAGAGGTTCCTTAATATCCGGGTCGATTACACTCCGTTACATCTCCCATCTCATTAACATCTAGGTCTCCTTAACATCTTTTAAGAGGTCGATTACACTCCGTTGCATCTCCCATCTCCTAACATCCTTTAAGAGGTCTCCTAACATCCAGGTCTCCTTAACATCTAGGTCGATTTCACTCCTCGTAGGAGGTTCCTTAATATCCAGGGCAACTTAACATCTAGGAAGACTTCACTCCTCGTAAGAGCTCTCTTTCCTTTAATAGCTCAATTATATTCACGTTACGTCTTCCATCGGTTGTATAACGTTACATCTCCCGCACTTCTCATAAGAGGTTCCTTAATCTCCTTTAATAGGTTAAATTTACGTTACGTCTTTTATCACTCCTCGTAAGAGCTCTCTTTAACATCCTTTAATAGGTCAGTTGTATTCACGTTACGTCTTCCATCAACTGCACTCCGTGTACACTCCGTTCCGTCTCCCACCTCGATCTTACGATCGAGCAGATAAATCTCCACATAACGTTACGTCTCCCGCACTCCGTTACAAGATATTAAAGCCTCGTAAGAGCTTCCTTAATATCCTTTAATAGCTCAATTGTATTCACGTTACTTAAACATCTGGTGGGGTAGGAGATTTATCTACTCGACCGATAGGAAAGAGACGTAACGTGAGTGCGGGAGATGCAACGGAGTGCGGGAGACGTAACGTTATGTGGGAGACGTAACGGGAGTAGAGTCGACCTAGATGTTAATGAGACCTCTTTAAGGATATTAAGGAACCTCTTATGAGAAGTGCGGGAGATGTAACGGAGTGAAATCGACCTAGATGTTAAGTCGACCTGGATGTTAGGAGACCTAGATGTTAAGGAGACCTGGATGTTACGAGGATCGCAGCTCGAGTCCCATCAGGTCCTCGATCTAGGAGATCGAGCAGATAAATCTCCATCAATTTATTCACGTTGCGTCTTCCATCAACTGCACTCCGTGTACACTCCGGGCGCAAGGGCTCCTTATTAGTCGAGGGGTAGGCGCAAGGGCTCCCTATCGGTCGAGTCGCTCCGCAC